AAACTAGAACTATACTATATATGAGTTTAGGAAACCTACTTACTATTTATGAGTTGATGTACGAGTTTATGTCAACGAATAGGAAAAGTGGGGCTTGTGAGGAATCTAAGTAAGGCTTGGGATAGTCAATAGGTCAAACAGGTCACTCTCCTTGTCAACGAATGGCATAGGAAAAGCAGGTAAAGTTTAACGAAACCCCGTAAAAACAGGCATACCCTGCGATTCCCGAGACCTCTAGTTTGTATGAAAAAAGTATGATTCCCCTAGTCATTAACCACTCATTTCCCCATAATAGGTGACCCTTTGTCTCCCCTACTCTTCCATCTAGTTGCTGATTGTTTGAATAAAATATTGATTAAAGGTAGGCAAGCTGGTCGGTGTAGAGGGCTTGGACCCACCCCGAATAGACATGAGAATATGGCGGGTACTGAGCGAAAGCATTTTCTTGTGGATGATGTCATGAGGGAGGAGTGGATTTGCGGTGTGCTCGGGTCCACTTCAGTGAGTAGAGCTTGTCCTCCCCTGCCTCCACATACTTACTGTGTCGATCGAGCAGACTTTCATAACTATAGCATGCCAGAAACAGAGAGTTGAGGTGGTTATACCTATACCCCGAAATGCTCCCAGCATAGGAGCCTATCTAAGGTTCCATTCTTGTTGTTGCTGGAGGAAAAAACCCTATTATTGGTGTGGATCAATATACGAGAAATAGATGCTTAGCTTGCTATGTCCGATAACGGCACTGAAGTAGTTAATCTATCGGTACCATATCAGTGGCATACAACTTTGTACCTAACGACCGGAAAAAGTGGAGTGGAATGACAATGCTTTCGAGCAATTGTTTGAGGTTCAAAAAAGCTTTCACCAGCAGATGCCTTGGAGTATGGAATTGGTGCGGCGGTGTTGAGGAAAGCAATTGCCTATTTTAGTCAATAAGCTTTGGGTGTTCGGAGCTTAGGCTTGCAGGAGTGGATGGCCATTCTAATTGTGGTGGATAAGTGGAGGCATTATAGCCGCCGAATGGGTAATTGAAACTGAACAAAAGAGTTTAAGGCATTTGTCTTCACCAGACATTACAAACAATACAAGGTTAGAACTAAACTAATGGGGTCCCTCTATCCAATACCAAAATTTCATTACTAAGAAAGTGAGTTGATTAGGGATGCTCTATCATTCTTCGAGAATAAGATGTGGTACTTTAGCACAGATCACTACAAGCTGACAGTTGGTGAACAGCTGGATAGAGGAGGTTGAGCTACAACAAGGTAAAAGAGGTGCGTGCTGGAAAGCTGAAGGTAACTCTCTTCCCAAATTGACATTCATGGGGTACGGGCGGTATGAAAATAGAGTGTATGTGGGGGCTGTAACAGCAATGAGACAGAAAATACTGGAGAGAATGCACAACTCCCCACATGGGGGGGCACTCGGGCGTACTAGCCACCTATCAAAGAATAAAGAGAAACTGGTATTGGCCTAAGTTCAAAAGGGATGTGCAATAGTTTGTGATGGAGTGTGTGGTATGCCAATTAAAGAAAAGTTAAAATGTAACCTCCCCCGGACTGCTACAGCCCCTGCCGGTACCAGACCGGTATTGGTCCCACATTAGCCTAGACTTTGTGGAAGGGCTACCAAAGTAAGGAGGAATGGATGTAGTCCAAAGTTCCCTTGGTGCTATGAACAGCCGTGCTTAAACTGAGCCTCTTTTGCTTGCCGAACACGCAATGCTCACCAAATTCCAACTTGCCAGTACTTTGGCCACACAATAGACTTCAAGATTGCCATCCCACGTTCGCTCATATGCCCCAACCTCATGTGCCACAACTTGGTGTTGTCCGAATCCGAGGTAGAACTAGCAGTGGAAGCTGAGCCCGTTTTCAACAAAGGAGCAGGGTAGTATTTAAATGCTGCCATTATTCAAGTGGTACCTACCAAGAACTTGTTTTTTAGCGGGTCATAAAGTTTTGTTTGAATCCTGCAAAGTGACGAGCAAAAGGCTATATTGCCTATAGAAATCAAAGGCTTTTCCTTCGGAACCTGCTGGCCGGGATCAATAAAATACCTAAGCTTAAAACCTGGATAAAAAGAAGTGGAATTTCAAAGGAAGGTACGTTATGCTTGCTGCTCGAAGTTACGATCCAGCTGGTCGACGAACGGAAACCGCACTCGGTCTGTATTCTCTTCATCTTCTAAGCAGTCTAAATGATTAAACTCGTAATTGACTGACTGGTAGTGTGAATGATATTAGATTTTTTTATATTTAGATTGTGGAAGGTAGAGTCATGATATTCGAACATATATAATGCATGCCCAGCAAGATACTAAGTATTCTCGAGGGCCCCATTGTTTAGTTGTTAAGTAGAGCTTATAATAACTAGGACGAAAGTGTCATCTTTGGTAGAAGGTGTGATCCTTGGTAAGAACTTTGACATGGAAGGTGCGTTGAAGAAAATAATGTTGTAATATAATAGCGGGATGTATTGGATGAAAAGAGCTTTAAGCTTGCTCGTGCTAAACAATAAGCTAGCTCCTAGTACTCGGACGAAAAGATCTAAGTGAAGAAAGTAAACATGAAAAAACAAGAAGAGGTACCTAAGAAGCAAATTAATAGTTATATCTTTCACCTTACGAAAAAGATGATTTTCATTGGTAGTGCATACATAAAGAGAAAACATTCATTGTAAAACCACTCGTGCCATATCGAGATTTGGATAAACAGAACCACTCCACTATTTGTGCAATGTCTTTGGCCCATTGTGAGCTTCCCTGTACAACCTAAGACCACACCCCAGGTCTAAGAAATTAGGTATTATGAGAGAAAGCATCTTTTCTGGACGGACAAGAGAGAGAAAACAGCAGAAATGACAGTTTCCGAGTATAATTATGATAATATATATGGCTCAGTACGAGGGCAGATAAGTTACGAATCGCCAGGCTCTTGTATGATTTCGCATGTGTGTTGGTGTAAAGGAAGAAAAAAAAAGAAAAGACGGGTCGAGTCTGATACATCAACCGTCGACTCCATATCCGCAATGAATCTCTTGGGACTAGATGCTAAAGCATAGAATCGGGACTCTTGCATTGTAGGAAAGTAAAGGGCAGTTTTGGGGAAAAAAGAAAGAAAAAGAAAGAAAAAAAAGGAAGTTCAACGTTTCGTTGGTAGAACCCACGCCAAGATCTATGAAAATAGAAGCCGCCGCCATCTATTTCTTATTTTGTTTTATAGATAGGAAAGGAAAAAGATTAGACCGGTTACAGAGGAACACACCTTGATCTTTCATTCCTTCCGCGCGCACCGGGCTATTTTCACTACTGGAAAAGAAAGGCTTATTTATGAATTCAAATAAATTGCTTCAAGATCCTCGGATTATTCCTCTTCGTTCTTTTTTAATAAAAGAATGGGTCCTGCTATTATTTATAACCTTCGCTCTTTACACCTGGCATGGCATGACGTGAATAATCTTTTGAAAGGGCTGCTGGCACGCTGAGAACTACTGACACAAGGATTTTCAGTACGGCAACCCGGATCCATTACTACGTTCCTGCATGCAATATGCCCACTATCTGCTTTATCTGGGATTTCATGCTTGAGTTTCGTTTCGGAAATAGCACTTTGGAGAGCATGGGTAATATTAATAATAGACCTCAAAAGAGTAAGCTGTTTGGTGCTGGCATCTGACTTATTCTAACTATCCTTACTGGGTGAGCCTTTGTATTTTGACCAGTTGAGGACGTCTGCTCCTGCTTTTAAGAGAAGTGGAAGTAGATGGACAAGGAGTGGAGTTAAGAAAAGGGAATCGTTGAAATAAGAAAATGTCAAACAAAAACAATAGTCTAGACTGCTAGTAATATTAAAAATGAGAATAAGAAAAGATAGTGGATGATGATGGAGAGAACAACAACAAATAAAAGCACTGAGAAGCTCAGAATGGTATGGTGTCAGTTCTGTCCAAATTGGTCAGACTCAGTACTGCTATGACCAACATGAGGCGCGCAGCGAAGATGGTTACCATTGCCAACACAGATGGTGTCGTTCGTTACCCGAGGTTCCTGTTGGAGAGGTAAGAGACTATAGATAGATCGGCTGTCATATGATGGGTCGCACCAGTATCTGGATACCTCTGCTGATCCGAAGATGAAATATGAATGCAAAGGCTGATGGAATGTCATAAGGTTGGTACGATTGATCTAATCAAAGCTTGTTATGATCAGGCTCATTTGGTTGAGATCTTGTCTCCTCTTTCTTCTTCCTTTTTTCTCAGTCTGACAATTCACTGTTCATTCGCCACTCGGAGTGCGAAAACAGGATGTGACTACAGCTCTCCTACTGAAAGAACTTAATTTTACGAGTATAGAGAAGTCTGGGTGGGAATAGAGAATGCTTTAACTCCCCGCTACATCGAAGGTTATAAGCATATAGTAGCATTTGAATGCTAACTGAAAGTTGGATCAATTATTTTGCACTTCGCTCAATAGATGACCAGGGCAGTGATTTATTTAGGAAAGACCCGATCCCACCCAAGTGCCATCTGAAAGGATTTCTTTTTGGCGTAGCCTATGCGTCAGTCTGCCCAAACAGTAAAGCCAGTCAGAAGCAAAGGTGCCAATGAAAAAGCAATCGATCTCATCGTCCTCACTCAAACCTAGCTGCCAACTCGGCTTCCCACCAGTAAAGTGCCTCGTCCTCCAGGCGGCATCGCTGGTGAAATGTTTCAAAAAGAAAAGCAAAGAAAAGCTATCATGTTGAACAATCATCCAAATAGCAAAAGAGCAAAAGAGAAAGAAAGCCAACTAATATCATATATATGAATGTGATGAGAAAAATAGCATCTATCTATAAGTATGTCGCTTAGGAGGAGGTTTTTTCTTAGTGAGTTTTGAGAAAGATAGTGTGAGCTCCAACGAAAAATAGTAAGGGTGAGAGCTTCTCATTTCCTAAAGGATTGCTTCTTGCCCAGTATTCTATAAAATTATAAGTGGAATCAGACAACTATAGATAAGTCTAGCACCATGGCAAAAGATGTGGATGGAGGTTCTTCCACTTTGGGATCAGTCAGCATAGACCAAATAAGGTAGAAAAGGCGGAGTACTCAGTGGACTTGTCAGAAGAGAAGAACTAACTCTTTTTTATATTAGGTGCATTGGGATATCGACTCGTGCGTGGAATGACTTATCTGCTTTATTTGATATTAGTGGCATAGGATTAAAAAAAAGAGCCGAAAGCGAGGTGAGACTTTCATCTTTCTTCTTCTTCGAATTAATAGACTACGGAAGATTGATACGTAAGGAGTTGTTATGAGTAGTTTCATCACAATAATAAAAAGTCTTCAATAATAGAAGGAAATGCGTAGAAAAGAAGGAAAGAAAGCTTTCATAAGATGACGCTCGTTATGTGAGGGAATGAATGCCCCCGAAGACTCATCAGACTCTAATTTATACTCCAACCTTCCACCTTCGAAGCAGACCAATGAGCAGCCAACGCTAACGCCCATGGCCGAAGTCCGAGATCACAAGTTTGGAGTTAGAAACTGTGTTCCGAGCCGTTGTCACACTCCACTGAGCATGACCCAAGTAAGTGTTCTGGGTTCCAAAGATGACAAAGAGCTATACGGAGACTACACAGTCTTTGTTAAGCTACCCGCTTAAAAGTGAAAATACCCAGGAACGAATCTTCATCTTCTTCGAAACAACAGAGCCGAGAAAGTTAGAGAAGACAATGGAATTGTGGTGAGCCCAAGACATAATTTTCTCTTCGCGACTTTAACCCCAAGTTACCTGTTTTACCCACTGCTACTAAGGCCAGTTACTTCCTCTATAAGAAGCAATCCCTAGTTTACCTATAATAATTCCTGTGAAAAGAAAGGCAGAATACATCTTATCCTAGCCCTACCTATAGGAAGAAAAGCCTATCCCAGGTCCCTATGTATGTGTACTCAGCCCTACTCCGTCGAACTACATAAAGGAGATAGTCCCATCCCAAGCTTCTCTCTTAACTTCTGCATCTTCTAGTAAGTTTTCCTCACCTATGGAGTTATCCGATCAGTGCCAGTAAAGAAGTAGACAATTCAAGTAAGGTAGCTGTATTCCTTGAGTTCCAGGGGTAGCTTACACCCGATACCAAAGAAAGTCACTTTTTACTAGTAGGAAGATAGTTTCGTTACCCACTTGACCTAAGAAGAACTAGTTAGTCTTTTCCTTCAAAACCAATAAATGATCTTTATTAAATACCTAGTGAGTGCTATTTTCCCTATTCCTAAACTTCCCCGAGTTCTACTTTACCCTATGTTTACTAGTACTATTTGACTAAGAACTTGAAATACTGGAATATGGAGTTGTAAGTAAGCTTCTGTCTTCACTTCTGCATCTTCTGTTGCTTATGGAGTAGACTCTGTACCGGAGTAAGAAAAGACTAGTACCACAAGAGAGGAGTAAGGAGCTTTACCGGCAGGCTAAGGAGAAGAGGAGGAAGTCCCTGTCTGTACCGGAGTAAGAAAGGAGAACTACATCAACTAATATATAATCTATAGGTATACTTTACAACGTCACAAGAAAGACAAGAGATTAATTAAATAGGAGCATAGAGATCAACCAGTAAGAGAGAATCTAGGTTAGTGAAGGAAAGAAAGTCATAGGAAGGAGCAACAATTATCTATTATAGCAGAAGAGCAAGAGAGGAGAGGTTAGTTAGAGATTCTAGTAGCGTCGTAGTTGCTTATCCAATCCATTTCCTCCAAGCAAAGGACCTATTCTATTTCTTCAATCTAGAAGATCTGAGACTGAGTTTCGTTTCAACTAGACAGATCAGAGGTAGCTAAAAAGGTAGGAATAGTTCTGATTCCATTACGAAAAAAGCAAGATCTTGAGAGTAGGAAATCTGTTCGGACATTATCGTCTTTATCCTTACAGGGTAGTAGTAAGGTCTTGAAATTCTACTATGTTTCCTACTGCGGATTCAAAACTTTAATCCAATTCCATGATTATAGTATGCAAGCCCTTCTTCCTACATCTTTGCTTTGGGAGCAAACCCCTTATCTTCTATGTTCAGGCGGGCAAGTGTATTCCCGTCTCTGCTTGATATACAAAAGAAGAGGATGGCTTGTTCATTCGTTGAGGTCAGTCTAGGGCTCACATTCGAGAAAGGTTAGTTTGACTAAAAATCAATGAGCGCATTCTAAAAAAACCTACCGTGGAAAGAGAGATATAAAGCAACGATTGATTAGTAGGCGCATCAACGGTTAGACCAGTAGGCATATTAGGAGAGCCAGCCTGCCGAGTATTTGATTTCGAATGCTAAAGCAAGCAGAAAGCGCTATCCAGTTGAATTCCTTTTGATGGTGGGCCGGTTGGAGTCTCCATAGGAGTTTGCAGTCTTGGTGCCATCCTACCCGCTGGGAAATCGAGATTGTAACCTTTGTAAGCAGATGCTTGACTTAACATAAACTCTTCATACCGAGCACACTGTATTCTCTTATCAAGAGCACGAGCCACTCCAGTATAAGTCAACTTTGTCTGGCGACACATATCACTAGATAAAACAGACCTGAGTTCTTGCCTCATACGAACGAACTGGATCCACAGTAGCAAGGAATGTTGGCAATAGTAAACCAGCTTCTACTAAACCCGATTCTTAAGAATGAAGTCCAGCACTTTTTCGTTGACCAGAGTACCTTGAATCACTGTAACGATTTCACATAATTGTTTGTAACTATCGTAGTTGTTAAATCTGGGTCATAGTCGTGTGAAGTTAATAACCGATATCGATGCATTTATTCGGATGTAGCTTTGCCCAGAAAGACGGTGGTACTTTTTTACCTGAGTTAGCTTTAGTTCCAGTGCTTTCTTCAGTTCCAGTTCCGGAGTTCACTAACCTATCAGTGCTATCTTTCGCTGAAGTGCTTTCAGAACCTTTAGTGCTTTCATTCTTTGTTCTCACAGCCCATAAGTAAATGGTGTGGTGACTCAGTCTTTCCTTCCTGCTCGCTCCATCACTCCTGCCTTTTCTTGTGAGTTCAACTTTTCCAACAGAGTTGATTGAGAAGCTCAAGCTTCTTTTCCTCCTTTTCCTTTCTATTGAATTTGTCTGCAAGTGCATTATTAGTTCCAGAGAAAACTACTTGAACTACTTGAACTATGGAGCGTTCTGGCTCGCTCCTTCGCTAGCTGGGTCAAGGTCTTCATCTTCGATAGTGGTATGTATACTTTCTTTCCAGAATTCTTCTAGGGATGTTGACGATGAAGGAAGATAGCTATATCTTGTCTAAGTTCTATACTAGGTCTTTGAGATGAATAAGTTACTCCTCGAAGAACATTACTTCTTGCTCCAAATCAAGAGATTGAAATATCCTGACGTTGCTTCAAGTAAGCACTCTGACCCGCGTATGGAAGATCGTATAAAAGAAGTATAACGTTGCAGTAGGAAAACTCGAAATTCAGATCGTCTGATTAGTTGACCTAAGAAACTTCCTGGTGATCTACCCCCATACTTATTAGCTTGGTTACGGGATTTTTAACGTCCTCCCTAAAGATATGAATTGGAATCTTGCCTTATCCTTTGAATCTTGACAAAGAGGGTCCTTTTTAGTGTGAGATACCTGACAGAGTAATTTCCAAGACACGAGAATGACTTTCGATATCTATCAAACATTGAACTTCAGAGTGGCTCCATCATTCCTTCCCTCATGGAGTCTTCCATTGATAGAAGGAGGGCATGGGACGGGGTGCGTGCTTTCCTGGGTTTTCCAACTGCTACTAGCAACTGCTACTATTTTATATTATTCCAATAATTATCGGTACCCAGCGAGTGGAACGGAAGTGAAACGAGCAACAAGAGCAGAAAAACGTTTTCCTTCCAGGCCTGCCATGGTCCTTTCGTCGATTAAGTGTTAAGAAGCGGCTAAAAGACAAAAGAGATATAAGCTTGACTGAGCTTGCTTAGGCGCAAAAGTGCGCTTATTCTCCTTTTTCCCTGCCTCTTCTATAAGTCTTCCTCTCCCTGTCTTAGTTGGGATAGGTCGTTCGCGACCATTAGCTAAGTATTCAAAAAAGAAATAGAGTCCTGGCCCAAAGCCAAAGTAGTAGAAAAGAGACACCCACGAGAGGCCTGTACCAAGCAAGTAGTATAATTGTTGTAGTATCATGTCTGAAAATAAATCAAAAAATACCGTTAGTAAGCCCAACCTAGCGTGAGTAAGTATACCTTAAGAAGGAAGGAGGTATAAAATCTAACTGTAAAAGGTGGGTAAGAGCTACAGGTTATAGAGCCACGCGATACTTATTTTTGAGCTTGAGGTCTTTTGAGCCTTACAATCCAATAGGCGAATACGGGTTAAGCAAGACGCAGGATAAGGGATATAGAAGCTTGACAATAGGTCTAAACTCAACGTTGGCTTTTCTTTAGAGTCAGGGACTAAGTTCTCTATTCTTATATTATATAAGCCACCTATCAATTTGACTCAACGGACCCTTGATTAATTGACTATAAAGCTTGTCCCAGCCATCCCGCCATAATCTACTTTTGCTCTACCATCACCAAACCCGCTTCTTCCTCTCTAAAAGAAAGTGATCTAAAGTAAAGATGGCCAAGTGTAGGTAGGAGCAGTTAGGGCCTCCTGCTTAATAAATAGTCCAAGACTGGGCTTTGCTTTAGATATTTATACCTAACAATCTGAACGGTGCTTTATGCTATAAGTTGCCCTGCCAAGAAGCATCATTTTAAGCATACTAAAGAAACCCAAAGCAAGCACCATAGGCAGGTTTCAAGAAAAAGCTTATGAAATGAAAGTACTTGTCTTTCTCTACACTTATTATCTTTTCTGCCTGGACGAGATATGTTCTTGCCTGCCTATACTACTCTTTACTAGTAGCTCTTGTGAGCTAGTTTCTATTCACAATGCATCGTCCTTAGCTAGAAGCTACCTATACATGTTTGTTGGATGGATGAAGCTTATGCTTATACCTTTGAGCTGTACTTAACATTGAATAATTAAACTTTTATATCAATTCCTTACTACACATGCCTTGATATAGAACTGAATATCAAAAGCCGAGTCACATCACCTAATAATAGTTAGAAATATGAAGATGCGCCGCTGCTATGCTAAAAGATGATTGCGATCAAGAAATAAGTACGTACTTTACGGCTTCAACGAGTTCATGCATACCTTTGATGTTATTTATTCATCTTATATTAAGGCTTTCTATTAAGTATACTTTCAAGGCTAGGATGAACAGGATTTGACCCACGGCTCTTTCCTAGAATCTATTCTTAATATGCGTGCCGTTACTCACTAGCAAGCGTAAACTACTTTAAGTCTAAAAAAGCTTGAGATTTTACTACAACTCTTAGGCATGGCAAGCTAGCTTCTTTAACACATATGGTTTCATATCTTCTTTAACGCATATTAGTCAAATAGGCCTTCCTATTCATAATCAAAATCCTTTAATTACTACTCTACTCGATCAGTTTTTTCGTGAAGCTGATGCTACGGCTTTAGCTCTAACTACAGGAACTAATATACTTAGCTAGTTAACTAGGCCTTAATTAAGGATTGAACTAGCCTAAATGAGTAACCATAGCGGCCCTTTTTCATTAATGTATTGACGAAACAACTAGCAACGTAAACAAGCTTGTAATAGAACTGACTTCTTGTGGCTTTACCTACTGAGAATACTATGCTAGGGACCACTTTACTATATAAGCGCAATGAAAGACCTAACTACATAAGCAAGGAATGGATTTCCTCGTTTCTGGATAACTCATATTTAGCAAACATCATATTAGTGGGATATAACTACTATTCAGGCTTTGCTTTACTTACACAGCTTTGCATATTATGTTATTCATATTATACCATATATCCAGGACTCTCATTATCAACTCCCTCCCTAAACTCATACTACAGTAAAACTCACCAATTTTATTGATCCATACTACATTCTTGTACTCATATTCTGAATGCATTGCTCATTGATGGAATGGACCCTTATTAGCATATATGATATTTGTAAAAGACTACTACACTAGGAGTTCATGCTAGAAGCTAGGCAAGGATGGGGCTGAAAGGAATGCTTACTCCTCTCAGCAACCCGGGGCTCTTTTATTTGTATATTCTGCAGGCACACTTCACACCTCAGGAAGTAATCAGCCACATCACTCTTCATTTATGCCCTATATAATACCTGTTATGCCCTTTGGTATGTTCCCTGCATTCCTGAGTGCCCACCTGTCAGGCATCTCCTTTATAAGTTTTAGTCTCCTGGTAGCTACATTAAGTCTTCCCTTAAATCTGATTCCCCCTTGCAGTAATGTTAATGCTTCCTCTGACTACTCATTATATCCTGAGCAGTTCTTGAGCTATAGGGCTCCCCTTCTGTACTATAAGTATGCTCCTCTACCGGGGCACGGTGACATTAAGCTATTATGATGGGTAACCATAGCGGTCTAGGTGGCCTCATCTGCGGCCTTGATCTAAGCCCCCCCTTCATGAACTGTATGGTATAATCAAGACCTAGGAGTTTACATACACATGCCCTTATGTGGTAGTGCATGGTGCAGTCTCTGCATTAGCAGGTATAGGAGGGCAGGGCTGATGTGATCAGTTTTAATGACAAAAGGCCCTCATGTTCGGTAATGCCTCCATCGCTGTACCGCTGTCAGTAAGGCTAGGTACTATTTGAAATAAACCTATAACCCTAGGTTCATAACTCCTAAAGCATTACTCATGTATGCTATGGGCTTTCCATCTAGCATCAGTACAGCTCCTATAGCATTATCACTTGCATCAGTTTATTGTTCTGGGTCAATCTGGTAATGCCTGGGCCGAATCCATAGCATGTTTTAGGCTAAACTAAAAGGCTTGATTAGCAGCTGGACTCCTAATAAGAGCATTCTTCTTAAACAGTTCAGAAAGAGGCTAGCTTATGAACCCATACCTCCAAAGGAATCTTCAGTAGTATCCTTACCGTCCTCTCTATTCAATAATGTATTATGAGTTAATTCCAGTTAATCATTGCTGCCATCTTTTGAGGGGTCAGTTGCCACTCCTAGCTCTGAGATAATAAGCCCTTGGAGGGTGTTGCAGCAAAATTAACATATGCACCATTTGGGCATACAATTGATTATCACTCAGCACTTCCATGGTTCATAGGAGATGTAGCTAGTGATCTTCCCTACAGGTACTTTATACCTTTTTTGTCCTCAAAGATATCAAGGCGCGGAGCGTTGAAACACTTGATTCATTAAGGCGGTTGCAGGCGCGTTTGTTAACCCGTCATACTGTATACTCATAAAGCCCCTCGAGAGTTCTGAATGCTGTTTTGTTAATATCCGAGCTATTCATCCTTATAAGGTGATACCCTGCGATATGATCCTTTATAGATAAGTATTTAGCCCCTTTGAAAACTTCCAGTAAGTCATCTATCACAGGGGTTTAGTGACTGTTTGTGAAACAGTCTTTAATCTATGCACAGACGCCCATGTACCGTCCATATTCTAGACCTGTAGAGGCATACGGGCGGGTTGCTAGAATCCTAGTCTCAACTTTTATTTGAATATTATATAAATATCCACCTTTTGAAAGTGACTGTACCGGTAAGGCCTTTGATTCACCGGTTAGGCATCAGGTAGCAACGGTACTTAAGGTCTATAAACCGGGTTATTCATGTGGTTCTTCAAACACTTCCATGAATTCATGTAGTAAGCTTTTATATTTAATGGTTGGTGTAGGGTATTACAGGTAGATCAAATCAGTGCAAAAATTACCTCACTTCCCTCCATAAGTTCTTGTAGCAATTTAACCTTCTCATGCATCTGTATTTCAGCCACTTCCCCCATAACCTCTAGGCATACCATCATGTTCAAAGGATAATCTTATCATTCCCCCTATTACATAGAGGGCTCCTATTCTGCAGGCTACTCATCCAGTTCGTCTTTTACAACACCCTAATATAGCCCCTTCCCCCAGCAGCACTCCTTAACGGACCACGTCATTGATAATAAGACCTATTTACAGATGATAACCCAGACCTCACTTCTAAAATGCTAAGGGGAATGAATAGATGCCATCACCGCTGCTTGATAACACTGCCTTTAAATCTTGCTCCTCAGCTCAACAATAAACACAACCTAAGGACTCCCTAACATCTCTAGTCCTGCCCCCACTGAACAACCGGCCGCCCTCGAACATAATGCAACGTTATAGCTATCATGACGAAGGACCAAGAGACGAAGGCCCAACTGACATCTGTCAGGTCAATCAAGCATTCGCGATCACACGCTACTACTAGTAGTTCTATTAGACCCTTTGAAAGCATTACTTTACTAGCAGGGCCTAAGATGAAAGGCTATAACAACACCGGCTAAGGAGTTTCTTAAGGAATTCCTGAGGCTGAAGATGACACTGAAGAACGAGGAAGCTCACGCAGGCGGATCAAGCATGAGTCTTGATGAACTAATCCTGCAACTTCAACGACCATTGGAAAGGATATTGAGCTGCATCATCTAAAGATGCAGGCTGATGAAAGTCAAGCGATGAGGTGCTAAGTATTCTAGACAACCAAGGATCTACCTACATCCGAGACTGTACCACCTCAACCGCAAGGAGTTGGCGCTCACTCGACTCCAACACCACAGCCGTTGACTATGAAGGACATACAATACATCATTACAACTCAACTTAAAGCCGTTGGCGAGGGCTGCCACCGTTCTAGAGAACCGGAAGGCCCAGTGTTTGAAGCAGTTCTATATTCAAGCGGGTAAACAGTACCCAAGTTCTAAAAGTTGACAGGCGATGTAGCCCTAGAAGGTCAGCCCTGATCAGCACCTCGCACACTTTATAGCTACATGTGGGAACACAGCAGGATATGAGGCTTTGCTACTATTACAATTTACCACAAAGTCTAGGCGGCGCGGTGGTACTACTCATAGGAAAACGGTGGTATAAAGTCCTGGGACGAAATGATAGACGCATTCCGCGCCTAGTTCGCAGTCGCAAGTCACCGAGTAGGAATTGCTGACCTGGCAAACACTAAAGCCATGGAAGGGAGAATCTGTTTTAGGAGTACCGGATAAACCTGAGCATCCGTTGTGATCGCACTATAGAACAATCCCAAGCTGTGGATTTGTTGCTCATGAATATCTACAAAAGGATGACGCCTTTTCCAGGGCATAGCCTAAATCTGTACCTTCCAAGACTTGATCACATGTGTGTCATGGTTTGTCAGTTTGAGTCAAAGCTTCAAAAACTGATAGAACTATGTTAAACTATGAAAGCTTAAACTATGAAGGGTGGTGACGGATCCTAATCCACCCAATCAAAACCTAGGGGATGGAAGCAATAAGCCTCCTGAACAAAAGGTATAAACGCGACTCTTTAAGAATAGATATAGTCTCCTAGATCTTCCAAGACGCCATGAATAAAGGATTGAAACTACCAGATAGCAGGAGACCAGAGGAGGTGATTTATTTCCCGGTCTAATGAACCGAATTAAGGTCCTTATCACTGAGTACTCGGTCACACCATCGAAGACTGCAGGATATTTTCAGACTGGGTCGAAAGGATATACAAAGCGGGATATATTACCCAGTCCTAAGGCGTATTGCAAGACCCAGCGCCACATGAACAATGCTATACAGTCTGCACTGTAGATGTCAACCATAGTGGCCTCGAGACGATGAATCTATGCCATGGAACGTTTACCTGTCACGCCGTACCCGACGTTAGCACTTTAAATGAAGGTGACGCCAGGCCGCTATGGAGGAGGAACAAGCTCACTCCGATAGTACCTGTGACCAAGTCCACTAGAACCAGAAGAAAACCATCTTGGAGAGAGGAACCATAAGGCTGAGAAACCTGTTGAGATGCCGGAGCCGTCAGAGCTCCAGAAATACATCGACTCTTTGGATGAGTACTAGCAAGGAAGCCCAGTACCTCATTAGGCTATTTCATCCCTATTAGTTCATAGCTAGCGGCAATAGGAGCCGATGAGGGCTATCTATCCACGTGTGATTATTTCCTCCTCCATTAGCATAGTTCCTAAACCTATAGTATAGAAAGTGCCAGTAAGCTAAATGGTTCGATACACCAATTTGAAAGCAGGATTAATTAACCAAAGCTATGGATGGAATGTGCCTGCTAGCCTTCGATATATAAATAGAGCCTTTGCCACCCAGCGAGTAACTACGGCACGTTACGAGCCAGGAAGCCTTCTTATTGAGCTTTCAGTGAACGATAACTCAAAGGGTTGGTCAAGATGATGAGACTTGCCGCTAAGGATGTGCTAGTGACAGGATTTCTATGGAGTGGGTTTTAGCTCACCACTCATAATATAATATAATGATGTAATTACTATAGGACATAGCTAGCAATCACCATCTCAGGTTGACTCTCCTCATATCGTTAAAGCTCTAAAACGATAAGGGGTTAACTATTATGAAGGACGATCTTTATTAAGGCATGACCTAATGTATGCTATATCCTTATTAAGTGTAAGGGAGAGTATGTAGATGAGGATAGGGAGTAGGGAGGGAACGTATAGCTAGATAATAACAAACGAGGCTCCCCGTAGGAATAAGTAGGAGTAGAGGGTCTACGGGATGTAAAAATGTGCTGTCGAAAATATACCAGCTAGTCTATATTAGTACATTTCAGAATGTCAGTATCTACCAAACTGTCAGAATTAGCAAATCCTTTGTTAGTGAAAGCCCTACTACCTCTATCAAGCCCCTCCTATCAGTCAAAGTTGAGAGGGTAAATTCCCATATCATTAAGGGATCATGCCTATCAGGCTATCGTTCTTTCGCGGGGTAGTATATGTGTAGTGGCATATAGTATATAAAGCATAAGTGGAGACAACGAAAAGGTGCTTGAGAAGATCATTCGTTTAACCCAGATTGACACAGGATTCAATCCAGCGGGCACCCGCCAATTCCCGGCTACCTGTTATCCACCCGCTTATCGTCAATTCATAGAGTAAAGCTTAACAGTCCTTAGTGCTAATCTCAGCTTTATTAAGTGGTGGGGAATTAAGGCATTTCTCTAGAGATTTACATATCTCAGTAGTACCACTCTCAGGTAAATTCATATAGCGTATAGTAAACACACGAAGAATAATGGATTTGACCTCCCGGCGCTTCTACCGCAGAAGCATACTCCTCAATGTTGGGATCTATCAGAGTTTTAACAGTATCCAAGATATCACCATATAAAGTTTCAACATGTATAGAGTCAGAATAGGTGGGGTAGTATTGAATTGAAGCATTAGCTATATATTTGCGTATCCTAAATTCAAAGTAGTTATTATCCAAGGCCGCTAAGGCTGAACATTCGAGCAGATTCAATTTTGGTTTGCAGAGTTGGGAAAAGGGAGGCCAGAAGTGAAAGTTTCATATTTCTCCTCCGCTACCTCTTCCTCTACCTCTTTCAAACAAAGGTGTTCCTCTATAAGTGTCCGGTGTTTGAGATTAATTAGGTAGAAATAACAAGTGAGAAAGAAAAGTAATGAAAGAATTCTAGGTTAGACGACGAAAAATAAATATGATATGTGAGCAGTTTTCTTACTGGACAATTTCTCTCTAAATGCAATGCCGATTTCATTGGTTTCGTTCTTTCTTTATCTTTTTGTCATAAAGGTCGTCACGATACTATGATCACCAAAATACACAAACTAGGGCTGAAATGAGTAACCTACTTCAGAGGTGCCATTTCGTTCCTTTGTGAAGTAAGAAGCACTTAAACAAGGGCCTCTCCTCTTTTCTCGTCCCAGGCAACGAGTATCCCAAGCAAGCTAGAGCATAAGCGGAGATGATAATTGAGAATAAACTTCGTCTTTTTGATACGCGGTTTCGGTGGTACCAGAAGTGTTTGAACGGGGGAGCGATTAGATAAGGTCTCGTTTAGTAGGATCTACATTAGCATTACATACGAGCTTTCTCTATCAACTTATTGAGGTTTGAAGACGAGTATTCCAGCCTGAATAGCAGTCAGTAGTCCTCTATGCCGGCATCGATAGTTCTTCTTGCTTCAGAAAGCTATGGGATTGATTGAACATCACTTCTTGCTACATAGATAGAAATGCCCTACAAGACAGAGTAATGGCAAATGTGTTTTCGTTTCTAAGCAAAGCCTAAAAAGAAGAAATTCAATCAGCTCCAGAGCTAGGAGTATAAGTAAGGTAAAGCGGCAGGAGAAAGATTGAATGGGCAAACTTCTCTATAAAAAGTAATAACGTAGGAATGCTGGTATAGGATTTGCTCTCTGGTGAGACGAGAAAAGATTCTATTTACCTAGTTTTGACGAGATCAAACACAACTCTCGATAGGAAAAGCACTGATCTTCGTCTTTCTTGTGAACGGAAATCCAATTAGTTGGTTTAGGAGTAGTATAGGCAGTAGTAAAAACCAGTCAGTCACGGATCAAAGTCATAGTTCATTCATACGGTATTTGCCAACCTAAATGTAACTTGAGTAATAGTTCTCTGTCACAAGCATGAGAACTCCAAAGAATCTGCTAAGTGAAGCCAAGAAAGAAGAAAAAGTGTTCGTTGAGTACCTGCGCTTCTTCCGGCCAAATTCGAATTGCTTATGCTCTAATCTTTCTGTTAATCTTGACTTGACCCCTGTATCCCGGATGGGACGGGGCAGAGTCATATCGCTACTATGGCCTAAGAACTTCTGGAAATGCGGAAGCGATGAGTTGATTGATTGTCTAACCTAGAAGTGTGTGAGAAAACTCCTGTAACTGAACAAGAAGAATAGGCCAGTTTGTCCACTTTTGGACTAAGTGTTTGCCAACATTCATCTAATTCTCGCTTTCCCACTTCAAAAGCTAGTTTACCAAGAAGCACCTCCAAAGTCCTCCCATTTCATTCCAATTCCAAAGCATTCCATTCCAAATCTACACTAAGGAACATTCACTCTGTTCTCGCTCGTTCCACTGTAGTTTCACTCGCTGGGGGTAAGTCAGAGATTTTAGTGGTAATCAATAGATTTGCTAAATAGGGGCATAAAATAGCACTGTCATGTCTGATGCTTCGATGGTGGAAAATGTGGTGCATGGAAAAGCCTCATCAAAGATAGAAACACACTTTGAACGAGCCTCTTTTCGAAAGAGTGTTTTGAGAATGAGAAGCTCGGACTCAAGCTCCATTAAAGCACTGCCTATAACTAGCAATGGTCCAGTCAGCAGGGGCGTGCCCAGTTGCTGTAGTTCGAGTAGAGGTTTTTCCTTCGTTTGAATGGAAGCTGGTTTTGATGCATCGGCCCTTCAAACAGAGCTCATAATAGAAGAAGTATGCTTGAGTGGAATGTTAGGATAGCCAAAAAGAATTGAGCTATTTTCGTATAAGATCTATCTCTTGCATTCGCCTCTGAACCTGGACTGAGCTCACCCAAGAGGAAATCCACAAAGAAGACTAAGCTGGAGTAAAGAGAAGTTTGGTGCCTTGTAAAGTAACTTTCCACGCCGAGAGGTGCAAGAGAAAACAAAGATAACAAGCAGCACTAGGCTGTTTAATGCTTTATTACTTCTCTCCTTTCATTCGGCTAGGTTTATGATAAGCGTCCGGAATCAGCCCTGCCTACATCACCACTTTGGAAGGAGGATCGGCAACCACACCATAGCCCTCAAGGCGTAACTCAAAGCTTCTTTTCTATCTGTCCATCTAACAAAGTACTTTCAAAAAAAAGAGGTCCGGTGGTACCTATCCACCTGGTCAAGGTTCCAGTCAACTATCGGGCATTTCAGTGTCTTCCACCCACGAGCTCGCCATTTCAGGCGCTATGTGGCGCTCTTTCTATGATAAATCCTGCGCTTGTGCTCATCACTGGGGATCTCACAGGTTTGTTTGTTGCTCTAATTTGGAAACCTAGCAATTTCCCTTGTTGTGATTGTTTACCGTCGTTGAGCTTCGTGTGTAGAGTGTTAACTGTCTTGAAAGTGTCAAAGTATAAAGCAATTTATCTCTTTCCCACATTGCCATACTTATATTGTTACTGTACCAGTAAAGAGTACTTTGTTAGCGCAGTTAGCAATATGTCAATGCTTATTGATTGACGCCTCGATTAAGCATCCGAGCAACTAAAAAGAATTCCACATCAAAATGAAAATGAAGCTGAGATCAACCAGCACTAGGTCATCGTCATCTTGCTGTTCTGTCTTGTGGAAGGAAAATATGGTTTCTAAAATCTCTCAATTCATAGTTTCGTGCCTAACGAAGACTAGTTGTTGGATCAGTAGAAACTAGCCTAGCTAAGTCTTCTTTCTGGCGCTTGCTTCAATCTGGCAATTAGGGCAGTTAATTAAGTAAATGCGTCTCTTCCACAGCAGGGCTAATTCTTAATGCACCATCTTCCCACAGAGAGAAGATCAAGCCTAGGATCTTGAATCCGCCGGGCAGGAATTTTGAACCCGGGAGATCTCTATGAAAGTAGTGCTTAATCCCAGGGTGTCCAAAGCCTGGAGCAAGAGCTGTCCCACAAACGGCTTTCGTTAAAGAGAGGTCTATCATGTAAACCCTTGCGGTGACTAGAGAGCTCATCATTTTCAAAAGAATAAAAAAACCGCCAACACACTTTTCTATTGATTTTCTCACTAGCCCTCTTGTTTTCTCTTTCGTACAGTAAACAAGTTATTCCAAGTCAATGGCAAAGAAATAGGTGACCAGAAAGGTAGGAATTCTCGTATACAAAGAAGAAAGGAGACGTTTACTTATAGATACCCGAACCAATGAGTTTATGCAATTTCAAGTATGCCACTGCGTCACGCGAGCAGTACGATGCCTATATACGGGAGTTCGTTGGAATGGTCGATTCTTTCAGTTGGATTGGATGAATCAGGGTCGGTATGGAAGGGATCGATGAGTATTTCGGTTTCTGTGGCAGGTGGTTTATGTGGTGGAAGAGAAAAGAAAGGAACTTGTTCCCAGAATGTGACATGACGGGAAATCCTCAATTTCTTGGCATGTGGATCAGCGAGACCCTTTTTGTTGAGTACCGTATCCAATAAAAACACAGATAAAAGATCTTTGAGAGAGTTTGTCTTGTTCTCTTTTCGAGAGTAGGACAAAGCAGGTAGAGCAAAATACTAATAGGTGGCTATAAGTTGGTGGAGTTCCATAAAGACATTCATATGGTGATATGTTTCCAATTATAGGAGATGGAAGGCGATTGATTAGATAGACAGATGTATGCACAGCTTCACCCCAAAACTCTTTTGGGGCAGAAGAGAATAGCAGTAGAGTGCGAGCTGTTTCAAAAATATGTCTATTTTTTCGTTCAGACACGCCATTTTGTTGAGGGGTTTCGGTACATGACAGTTGTGAAATTGTTCCTTGGGATTTGAGAGAGTCATGAAACTTATAAGAAAGATATTCTCTACAAGAATCAGAGCGGAATATTTTGAGGGTCTTAGAGAATTGGGTTTTTATCATTTACCAATGCACTTTTTTACTAATAAAAGTAAATGCACTTAAGCTTTCCTCCCTAGCCATACTTTACTTGACGAAAAGACCTATAAGCCTTCCCTCAAAACCAAAAATTCCATCTTTCTCTGAACATTCCCCTTTCTTTAAATGGTATAAGTGAGAGCCTGGTGCAACTAAACAAGTTGATTGGATCTTGAAACTAAAACTTTAAGACCTTTTTCTGCCTGAGACCTTGACCTTCATGCGAAGACCCGAAGAGCAAGTCAATTCATTACTATTTATATACGAAATTAATGGAAAATCCCGCGCGAAAGTATGCTCCGGGAAGCAAATCGGACCGTTCCAGATTGATCCCTTACTCCGTCCCTTTCACCTTTATTCAGGTTCTTGGACGAACATATGAACAGTCCATCTCATCTTAGACTATCCGCATGAAGTTAGCGAAGCGATGAAAGAAAAGGAAAGAAAAAGAATGGGCAGATTCGTCTTTGTCTCCAGTTAGTACCTCCAAAGTCAAGTGAATCCACTAAGTCAGGTCAAGTCTTTAGGAAAGCGTAGCAATGATGCACTTTTATAAGCGAAGCCGATGAATAAGACAAGGAAGTATCTGGTATGAAAGGAAAGAGGGTAGAGCAGCGAGACTCTTGTTTCGTTTTGTAGCTTTGCCGACCCGAAGAGCAAGTCAATTCGAAATATTCAATTCGATTATTTATTTATTCGGAAACCAAAAAAGTGTTCTTTTTTCGACGAAAATCTGCTATCAAATTGCAAAATCAGAGAAAGAGTAAGTGGAATTGAACTTACGAGATATGGCAATGATAGGCAAAGAAAGCTTCAATCCTTGCTTTCGCAGGCTTGATTTCGTAGTGCTTATGAAAGCCAAGCCTTAAGGCGAGGAGCTATATCTATCTTCGATTCGTGCACCAGGGGAGATATCAATAGATCCTCTCTTAAGTATGATCATATATAACCCGGAGCTACAACTCCTCTCTTTCTTCATATACGATCAAACTAATGGCTTTGAAGTAAGCTTTCCCTCCAGGGGCTTTCTAGTCTTGTCCAGGTGAATAGAGCACTCGCATCGGTGAATCTACTCCCCTCGCCTTCCGGCCCTATACTCAATAATAGGATCACTCCGGCGGCCAAGCCCTAATCGTCAATGATGATTCTATCACTACAATACTAGAAGAGGATATACATATTACCCCTTTTCTTGATCTTGTTCCTACAACTGAGAATTCATAAGCTGGCGACAGAGGAATCTATGTTTTGGATCTGCGCACTAGTCAATATACGTTGATATCAATGATGACTCTAGTTTACTTGAAAGGTTATTTGGTATATATAAAGGCGATGAAACTAAATCAAGGTATTGCTCTTTCAGAAAGAAGTTCTTCTTGACTTTAAGTTTCAAGAAATCGATTTGGATGGGTGAAGAAAACTAATATTTGCTCGGGTGAAGCCACTCCCATCCTAGTCCCACATGGGGAGGTGAGCCGATAAAGAAGCTATTGCTAGGTGTGAAAGAGAAAAGTCAAGTCAAAAAGCATTTGTGTGCTTTTGGCGAAGGAAAGTGAATTCTTCTTAGCTAGTCCCTTAGGCAAGTGACCCAATAAATAAAGGAGTTAGAGCAGCTGCAAAGAAGCTAGGGAAGGATCAAATTGCTTTCCTATCACCAGCTCTAGTATATAAGCTCGAGACTCTTATTAAGAATAAAGGAAAGAAGAAGACTGAGAATGGAACTTGACAAAGCTGGAACCAACGGAGTGGAGTAAAGAAAAGGGAAGAAGATTCTTCTTATATACTAAAAAAAGGTGGGACCGGACAAGTCGCTAATTGAAGGTCGAGCTGCTATCCATGCTTGCCCTAATGGTAATGCTTTTTTCTTGCTCTTCTTTATGCCTAATTTAGTAGAATGCTTTTTCTTGCTCTATTATATATAGTCAGGTTTGTTAATAAGTATTTAGTGTATTGGATCCGCTCTTCTGTGAGCGATAATGAGAAGTGCTATTTGCCTGCGGCTGCGCCTACGTTGGTTTATTTATGCCTGCCCTAGTACGAAAAGTGAGAAAGCTGGCTCTAAGTAACTCTAGCCAGTTTATATTTAAAGAATGAACTCGCAAAAAGTATATGAAGGAGAAATACTTGACCCATAGGTCCAGAAATGTACAATTCGGCTGTAATCAATCAAATCCTTCATACTATTTACCACCTATGATATCTGCACAGTTGCTTTTTTATCCAATTTAGTGGCATTGAAACTGAAGCCAAAGAAGAAAAAAAATGAAATACTACAAGCTATGAGTACTTTGAACTGAATAATCTAGCACCGCACATATCTCTTAGTGTACCCCAGATCATTTAAAAGTGGTACTTCCAAAGCTTTCGCCATTTGTCGTTCATTTGCCACCAATCTGCTTTTAAGCATAAAGAAACATAGTACTTGATCACATTGTACATGTAGAGATATTTCCAAGGAAACACCACATGTTCTATTTGCCGCTTTAGTTACATCAAACATGTGGAAGTCGACTTACGAGTTGCATGTGGTTTGTAAATCCTGTGTGGATAGATTGCAAGAGGATGCATTTCGACACATGTAGCAAAGATTGACTAGCTGCCACCCTCATTTGATTAGGTTTTAATAGGATCTTTTTGTTGAGCATAAGCCAGGTTCAAATCATTACTCTTGTAGGTGCTGAGAGCTTCCAGATCTTTGCAGTGGTTGTAGAGACGGCAAGGGAGTTGGAGAGAAATCGATATGCTGACCTATAAGTGAAGAGGTGGCTATTTTCCCATTTCCAACTAATAACATATTATTGCTCTGAATGTAGGACTATCTCTTGAACTTGTTGGTGAAGATGGTAAAGCTAATCAAAAGCATCTACTAAGATCGAGGTCTGAGCTGATTTGCAAGTCCCCCCTGTAAGACTCGCACGGCATTATGTGCTCAGCGAGGTTGGCCGGCTCAAAGCTGACTTCTTGAATATTATGAAGAAAGCGCAACAGTCGGGAGTAGACTTGCAGAATCTTTAATCTCATGGAAGCTATATTCTGAGCTACTACTTCGACACGAGTGAGTATGATAGCGTGCTGGAGTTTCTGGGTGTCAAGAATGTGAATCCCGAATGGTATGCGAAATGCATTGAAGGATCTCATCTTGTGAAGGAGGTTTACGAAGAGGTTGATCTGGAGCTTCTGTCTTGAATTGCTGATAATGGGTCCGCCTGCTTTGCCGGTACAAACATGGAGTCCATTCCCCTACTGAAGTATGTCGATTCAAATGGCAGCCTGTCTTTCTGGAGCATATCTAGAGCAACTACTTGGAATGATAGATTATGCATTGCATCTTAGAAGAGTTGCATATCATGGCTTATCAGCTGGAACCGAGATCGTATACTTCCAACTGTTTATTTATGCCTCTGTATACCTCGAACGCTTTATACTTATATAAGGGCAGCTCTTGAAGATTTCTCGAAGAAAAGAAGGGCAAGTCATGGGCTTAAGAAGCATGTGAAAATGGATGTTGTCACTCTCTTCAGTTATGGCTCTGCTGTTGTAAAATCCCTGAATGACCGAAGGCCTTTCATTGTTTTTGCACACTTTCTGTATCATTCGTCTAAGAAGGGTTACATATCGGCGGGGTGGTCCTTAGATGAGCAGTGTCGTGTAATGCCTGCTTGAGACCATATATTGAACGGCGGAGTTTGCAAACTTTTTGCTCCTCCCCGCGAACCACAAACCCCTCAGGTTGGTTCATATATATCTCTTCATTTAATTCTTCATTGATAAATGCAGTTTTCACATCCATTTGATATAGCTCTAAGTCCATGGACGATACAAGCGCTAGGATGAGCCGGATAGAGGCAAACCTCACAACAGGTGAGAAGGTATCCTCGTAATCCACTCCCTCTACTTGGGTGAATCCCTTAGCTACGTTGCGAGCTTTGTATCTCTCGATTGAACCATCTGCCTTGCGCTTAATCTTGAGAATCCATTTATTCCCAATCGATTCATACGGTCTTGTACCACATGGCATAGTCTAGCATGCCACTTCAAATTAACATTTCCATCACATGAAACGTTAAATGCAGAAGAATAATTGAAAGAAGAAACTGTAACTTTATCTAAAATCATAAATCCATCGTCCATTGCCAATGAAATTTTCATTAAGATACAAGTTGACACTATCACTAACAAATTCAACTCGAAAACCCAGTTTTTTTAATAAGAACAAGTACAGATACAAGACTACGCCTAACATAAGAAGCATACAAAACATCATGAAGTAACAACTTGTGTCCATCTTTGAACATCAATTCGCAGGTGCCAATCCCCAGGACGTCAACACTGCTATTGTTTCCCATGAAAATTCGCTTGCTGCCAACGGCGGCGATAGTCCGGCCGTCCGATCTCGTGCTATAAGGTCTGTTACGGCTGAATCTACCGTCCAAACAGGTCAAGTTTCAGCAACCATGCAACAACTTGACACAAAAATAGCAGATCTAGACAAAAGGTCCATTACTTTAGGCATCGAGCATTCTCGAGCGTAATGACCCAACTGATTACAGTTGTAACAAGTCACCTTAGACTCGTCTTTGTTGCCTTTCTTTTTCCATTCAAGGAGCTCATTGTACTTGAGATCTTTCAAATCTTTGATTTCAGTCATTTGTTCAGTGATGGGCTCGAGCATTTCCTGATCCTCTAAAAGATATTGAATCTTGCGGTGCCAAACATCATAGTTATGGTCACCCAGTTTCTCTTCCGGTCAGCGATTATGCCTTTATTAGCCGACATCTTCACTTCAAAGACAAAAACAAAAGCACAAAGTGTATGCATGTTAGCACAATCATTAATTTGACATCACAATTCAAGATAATTAAGAAATGACAATATCTCTACTGCATGACCAAAAGAAAGCCTATGGCAATCAATCAAATCTACAAATAGAAACATGTCATCTCTAACCAACTTAATTGGAGCAAAATTTAGAATATGGACGAGACCGCCTCCAAGCCCAATTCATTTAGAATATGGATGAGACGGTTTCCTTTTGGACCAGTGACTCTTACACACGAAATCACCACCAGGTAAGTTCCCAGGAAAGTCAGGGGCCACTAGGGACACTCTACGAATTCCTACTTTCCTAGACAGAACTTTCCTTAGACATTGTTTTATTCGTACGTAGTATCGCAACAGTTCTTAATAGATCCTCTCAAATCCACATTCACCCACTAAGTGCAATTTATTCAATAACAACATAAATTTAGATGAGACCGTCTCAGCCTCCCAATCCAATTCATGTACTATTAAATGATTTGGGAAAGCATCACACAAGCCCTTCAACCGAATAAAAGGACCGCTTGTCCCCTACTACCGAAAAACTTATAGCCATACAACTAATAACTAGGTTCATACAACCTAATTTTCAGAATTATCGTCTAGATAACTCCATTACTGTGCAATTTCTGGAAAAAATTTGACGTGGTGGAATCATACCGTATCCAGAATCTGGACAGATTTAAATTCTCTGCTTAAAACTGCCATATCTTTCTCTATACTCATCCAATCATCGAGTTCTTACACGGAAAGCTTACATACAAAAAGCTCTTCAACAGTTATGAAGACCTCAGATCGATCCAGACTAAGATAATAGACGAAAAAACAGTTACAAAGCCAGAGAAGTAAAAAACAAACGTCCAATTCGGAAAAATAAGTATTTCTCCAAAAATTTCTCTCCTTGATCAAAAATCAAAACAAACAAACCAGAAATAGCACAAAAAAGAAATTGAAACGAAAAGCAACGGCTCTGATACCACTGTTGGTTTGACTCGAATCATAAATAAAAGGTAACATTATACCTTGCAACGGAAGCCTTTTGAATCGAAACGGTTGCTTTCACGTTTGTTGAATCTACACGCCCACCAACTCGAAGCGCACCTCTCCTAACCGTCTGGAGATAGACTACGGTATGTGCTTGCTGGTAACCATAACTAGAAAAAGACAAGATCCAAAGACGGGAATGACTAGAGCTTCAAAAGTAGTATGAATGCTTGCTAATACGTGTATTTTCACTATATGGTGTGTGTATAAAAAACAACATTATTCTTATTATCTTTCTTTCACTAACCTAGCATTGTTCTTACCTATCCGGAATGACTCAAAATAGAGAGCATGTGTTGTTATTGTGAATCTCCCTGCCGTCAACAAAGAAATTCAATTAGGATTTCTGAGTTTGAAGCTTTACGTGCTTCTATTTTGCTAATAGAGATTAGACCTGGCCATGCACATGAGTCTCAGGGCTATTCTGGTCAGCCGCCCACTTCATGAACTTCAAGTTATACCTCTATATTCCCCTGCCTATAAACTTTCCATTCATTCCAGTCCCTTCGGGCAGTCATTTCATTTCCTCTGAATTCAACTACTGGCTTTGAGTTGAGGATTCTTCGTTGAGCCAAGAAGGAGGAAGTCACTCGCTATGTAAATGCATGCGGTGTGGCGGGTTAGCTCCGAGGAATTCCTTTTCTTTTAAAGTGTCATTCATTTTATAGAATCCCTGCTCTTTATTCCACATCGTCCTCCATCGATATCAAATTTATCTGACCATTTCTTTGGTCTTTTTTGAGTTATATACTCATCATCATCCTGCCGCTTACTTGCTTATGAGAAAAAAGGCTTAGAAATAACCCTAAATAAATAAATATATATTAGCATGCCTGGCTCGCCGCTTAAAAGCAAGCCCTGCTCGCTTCGCAACGCCCCTTGCACAAATCTAGCTAATAGCAGCACTGCCGAGTTTTGTTACTGAGTAAAGAGATTTTAACAACAACGCGCGGGAAGTCCCATATTCTATGCCTCGCCTCACCTATTTTCCTCATAACGAGATCAGAATGAGATAGAATTGGATCGAAAGTTTGAGCTAGATCTGGGCTACCATGTTCCCTCCCTCAGACAAAACAACAGAATACCTAGGGGGGTGGGAGAAAGAAGCAAGCAAAGAGACTCACATGTTAGAATGTAAAGAAAGACGAAAGAGGTACTGGCACTCTAATCTTGACTATATGCATTGCTTTGAAAGGCCTCTACCCCCATCTCGTAATCTAAAAGACATCGAGACTTGCTTTCTATCTGAAATACCTGGTACAGCCGCTACACGTATAACAGCCAATACACGGTTCCCGCTTTGACACGTGCGTGCTTCGTTCATTCGTACAGTTGTGGTTTCGTGTGATACACCAGCGTCTACGCCTATATCCGCAGTTCTCCTTTCACGAGTGACTACATTGGCTTATTCAACCCCAAACTAAGAAAGTTTTTTTCCTTTGGCTATATGAAATCCTTTCAGGGTACGCTTTTTTTGAGAACACCCCAATAGAAAGCAAAAGCCTCTTCATTACCTAGCTATCTGGTGAAGAGAGTACCGAAAAATACTTTATTAGACTTACTAACTTACTATGGGGATAATGGCAAGTTTTTCTCCATGGAAAAAGTATTCACTACTGCTTACATGTCATTTACTTGTCTTGCCACTTTAGAACTGTTGAGCGGACACGTGGAGTTTCACGTATCTCTACAATTATGTGTAGATAGACTGATTCTAGTAGGTGACTTTCTCTAGTGGCCGGTGAATCATTGATCAAAGAGCGAGCAGCCGCCAGGTTTAATGATAAGAAGGGATCCACAGATATAGTGGCTGATGAACCGCTTCTTCTATAGAAGATCAAACAGCCAGCCAAAGACCCGCACCTAGGATTAGTACTATCGGCCACGGTGTGGCATATCTATTAGGCCCTCCCTGAGGAATGGACATAATCGGCTTCATTCAGTTTCATGTCAGAGCTAATGAAAAACCTATTCTTTGCTTTCTTTAGAATATATATATTTCTTTATGTTTTTTTTCTGCTATTCTCTCTTGCCTTCGTCGATTGCAAGAAATTGTCCCGTCTAATTAAGATTAAGCATAAAATAGGATGCTTATCTTCCATACGGATCTAAGCTCTCTTTCCTTAACATGAGGCCAGGGTCTAAGTTTGGCATCAGACAGAAGTTTGAGGTTCCAGTGCAAGGAAATTTCCTCTAGAGTGAAAGTTCTTCTCTGCAGCCTCCTTGCCCGGGTCTTGCTGCACATGGTCCTCCGCGGGCTGCTGGGTAGGTGGATAGCGTCGGATTGGTCTGTCGTGAAAGAAAAGACGATTCCTTATGCCCTTCTTTTTCCTTCTTCTTCCTTATTTCCATCGCTTTTGTTTTATTAAGAAAATCTTTGATTCTACGAATTGTCACTGTTCTTTCAAGAAAATAGCACTATTAGGGTTTTGGGTTCCCACCTTACCAACGAGGAAATTCGTTTTGGGTAATTCTTCCTCTCATTTCAACATTGTGCTGCTATAAGAATTAATTCAATTCAAAGTGAGATTGGAAGTCAGAGGAGTTGATATCTTGTCCTTGTACCCACCAAATTAGGGCATTCCAAACTATATTGTTCCGGTTCATAATTGATTCACAAATGGTCAAGTACCAGGTACCTTACAGTTTGGGACCCAATACCTGTTTTCCTACACCAGTTCTGTTTTGAACAGTTGGATTTGGGTGGGTATCTTATTGTGGTACGTATACCTATACCAGTTTCTGTTTGCATTTTGAAGTCAGTCTTACTCCTACTTTATTGAAATGTTTCCTAATAATTCCAGGTCTGTTCAGTACAATCTGTTGCAACCAAGAATTACGTCAAGGTTCAATAACATCACTCCTACCAAAAGTGAGTAGCCATTTCTTATTCCGCCCTGACTTGCTGCTATGCTAAACCAAGCCCTCTGGGCACCTTTGCTTGGCTTGCTTCCTTATGAGGGCTGCTTTATTGATGAATAAGAGTGATTTTCTTATCTGATGTTATATGCTTAACACATAAATTTCGACACGGGATCGTTTTGGCTACCTTTATCCTTTCCTCCCATTTATTTTATTTCCTTGGCAAAACAAAACCAAGGCCTTCTAAACAAAAAGTCTCCTAGCAAGAAAACGGATGCGCGTGCTAACGGCTTTCGCGCTAGCGCTAGTGTTATCAATCCGTTGCTTTTTGGAGCAGAGTCAAAAAAGAAAGATTGTTTGAGATATGCCATGCCATGCCGGCATTAAGATTTAAAACGTGTCGTCTACTTCCAGGAAATGTTTGGAAAAGAAAACTTTCTAAAATACAACGCCGCATTCTCCAAAGATTGAGGAGAAGGGGGAAATCCATAAAAAGAAATCTTTCTATGAGAGAAAATCGAAACAGTAACATCAAATTACAAACTACACGAAAGTTGTCCCTTTTTTATGGGGGTTTACCCATAAGGGAGATGCACAGAGGAAGAGAACGAACTTCATATATCCCTTTTTTACTAAATCAAGAAACAAGATTGGACGTGATTCTGGTTCGTCTCCATTTTAGTAACACTCTTCCTCAAGCGAGGCAGCTTATAAGTCATCGAAAGGTTTGTGTGAATAATGGACTGGTCAGCATTACTCATTGGAAAGTTTCCCATGGTGATCTCATATCTTTTCCTGAAAATGAGGTGAGAACCCGCAGTAAAAAAATAAGGAGATCTTTCTATATCGACATATTCAAAAAAATCATAGACAATACCCTTGCCAATACCTTTCGGCTCGTCAGAATGCGGAGAAGAATCAAAAAACAGTGGTTCCGCTTACTAAAAAGAAAAATAAAATGGGAGTGGCCCCTAAAAGATTTGCGTTCTTCACTAGTAGTAAAAGATTTGCGTTCTTCACTAGAAGGGTTGCGTTATTCTATGAAAAAAAAAGACTTAGAAAGAAGAAAGAAGTTTGGATACGCAAAAGTATGCTTAGGAAGTTCCTTCGCTGAGCACAACAGAATGAAGAGGAATTTGTTTCATTTCAAATACTACTTCTTATTGAAGGAGAACAACCAAAATATTCCTACTAGAAGAATAAGAAGAAGTACTTTTTTTTACAAGTCTTCCTTATATAAGTGCTATGGATCCCCTTTGACTAGGAAGATCAGAAGAAAAAGTTGGAAGATCAGAATCAAAAGGATCGAACTACCTACTCATTATTCGGAGGTGAATCATAGAACACTAAAGGCTGTGGTATCTTATGGACCTAACATAGGTCACATCCCTCACGACATAAGATTGAAAGATCTAAACCTTCTTCTTTGGAGCGGAAACGGACGTGGTCAAAACATATAAGAAAAGACAGGCATAGTCGCTCATGGGGACATATCTATCCGGATGGAGGAGGATAGTCTAGAGAAATATATAGATGGATCTATATATATGGCTATCTCCTTGGATAGAAATAAAGATAGGGCCCACAATAGAAATATCTGGAAAATGTGCACTTTTTTCTACTACTATTTCTTATACATACTTTTTGACTAGAAGTATCAGACTTCTGGCCTGAGAGAAGGCAGTCTCTCTCGCGAAAGCCCAATTTCTCTTCTTTCTTTTTACTTTTTTTCGATAGGAAAAAGACACTCGATCAAGGTTCTTTCGTATGAGAGGACTAGTGAGAGCACTTTAGGTATGTTGTGATAGAAAATGAGGAAGTGATAGTGTTCTTTCTTACGAGAGGACTACTCACAACCTCATAAAACCCAAAAATAATGGGATATCTTATGCCAAAATATGCATATATCATGCTGAAAAATAAGTCCAATAATCAGGTCCTATGTATGTCAAAATAAGGGTGTTTCAACAAGGGTAGTGTCTATTTCATGTCCAAGTGTTGCCCAAATGCATGTCCAAAAACAACCCTTGATTGATCAGCTAGTGCAGGCTGACCAGAAACTAAAATCCATAAACTAAATATACAGTCGGATAGAGGACTTCAAAACAACCGGTTTAGAGCCAAAATTTACATTTTTAGCATTTTGATTCGATTTTATATGATTTTTTGAAGTTCAGTCTTTGAAATGTAAAAAACCAGCAAAGTTACAGCACAGCTCCTAGTCTACCCCTATGTTTAGACCACTGTCTGGTATCGCTAGGAAGCTTCAAAGTTCATGAAATTTTACCAGCATGTAGAGCATCGTTTCCTGAGAATTTTCATATAAAGAACTCTCAGTTTGGTTTAGCCAATTGATCACAACAAACATAACAAGTCAGGTGACCAGAAACAACAAAACTGCAAGTCACCAGCAAATACCCTTGCACGAAAACATACATTTGACATAGCTCTGAATTGAGTTTAGCAAAACTGTTGCACATGCATATAGATCATGACTTAATGAACATTGACATATAAAGAACACGAAATTTTGTGTAGCCGCGGGAATTGATCTGTTCGGCCGTTCAGAAAAACAGAAAACGGTCATTTGCCGTAATATTTTGCTGTTTTGAAACTTTGATGGAATCCTGTACATTATGCCTGAAATCCTCAAATTTTTATGGCCTAGAGAACAAACAAAAAAGAAAAACCTGGATCAATTTCAGCTTGAAATGATAAGCCGATAAGGAGAAATTCAAGTCACAACGTGGCACCCCGGCTCAGTTTGATATGGCCCAAAATGACTAAGTCCTTAAACCGGTTAAGCTACCCTTCTTGCAAATTGAATAGAAGTCAGACCAAAAATCCAAATGACCTGATTCCACCTCTCAAAGACTCTCTGTTCATCCCTCTTGAAAACCATATAAGGAACTCCTAAAATGGCCAAATGGATAAATCACAATGAAAAAGACAAAATCAAAAAAACTGTAAAAACGTGTAAAACTGCTGCTCAGGTTACTACTTTGCACCACTGATTGACATAGCTAAACACCATGAAAAATCATGAAACTTGGCTGACTTGTGGTCCTTACATCATAGAACAGGACTTTCAAGTTTCATTAAAAAACTCCAAGTAGATTGAGAGATATCAGGTCTCAAAAATTGACCAGAAACTTCACCCTTCCAAACCCCGCCATAACTTCTTCATTCCAAGTCCAAATTGACTCAAACCAATTCCAAATGAACCCAAATTCAATCCTATATGCTTCTAAACCAAAATTGAACATATTCAAATATCAGCCAAGTCCTGAAATGACCAAAATACCCCTCTCTTTGAATTTCTCAGAAATAAAATGTATGAAAGTGGAAAATAATGTCAAAGATACTTTCTAAAAGTATAAGTCATGCTCTAAATAAATAAATAAATGAAATTAGCATATCTTGCATGATATAAATATACATCATAGCATACACACACTCATATGTACGCCCAAATAATGAAAACCAATCAAATATGAACAAGTAATACATGAGTCCCCTTCTTAGCCCTATTATCCAGTTCATACCAGGCAAAAACCCCGGAATGCATGAGGTATTCAGCAAATGGCTTGGGAGAGCCCGCTGATGTAATTAACGGCGGGGGCTTGCGCCCGTCGGGAGTTAAACGTCCCCACAATCAAATAAACGCTCTCGATAGACCGATCATGAACCGTAAGTCCGTCAAGGGTGGACCGTAAGGAACAGCGAAAAGAAAGAAATGTCTCGAGTTCGGTGCCCTCCCCATGTCTAAAAATGAGAGCACTGAGCCCTTGTAACATTCAAACACCGCACCTCCCGTCTGCGACTTTTTGCGCCGGTTCTGTCATGCGGTTGGAGATCCAGTGAGATAGTGATTAGGATCAAAGTATAAGTCAAAGATAAATGCAGCAATCTATCCGCTTGTTATAGATGAGAAGAGAGTTCTCAAAGAAGTACTTTAGAAAGCGCTTTTGAAAGAGCCTTTTTCAATTAATAAAGTGAGCAAGGAGGAAAGAAAACTTCTCCGGAAAGCCCAAAACCGCATTTTGACCAATCTTTGCTGATTCTTTCTCGACCTTCAAGTCAGCAATCACTCTCTTTCCAAAGTAAGGAGTTCCGTTACCAGTCATCGACTAAAAGAGTCGGGAAGGACGGTGTAACCATCCCCGTTCTTCTAATGCTGGAAATTTCATTGCCGGGAGAATCTATCTTCAAGCGGAAAGAAAGATCGCTTCGATTAAGCTCGGGCAAGGTAAGCAAGAGGTTGTACTTCAAAGTGCTTTTTCAAACAATCATTTTCTTTGGTTCAGTTTTATAGTTGTCCCACTGTAAAATGGATTCCAAATTGAGGGTGTAGTTTAATTTAACCATTTGAGGATAGCACTCCAGCTTTTCCCAACAGCTAAGCTAGGTGAAGTGAGGAATCTTGCCAAACAGGTTTTAAGCGAAGCGAACGGAAATGTGAAATGACAAAGCCGAAGAAACCAGACCACTAAACCCTAAACCTCAGAATTAAACTGCAAGCGACTTGGCAAATATCCAAGAAGAAAAGTGGCAACAAAGGTCTTCATGTACATGGTGACAGGGGATAACAACACCAAATATTTTGATTCTTCGAATGGAAGTACTTCACACTGAACAGCCCAGCCGCCTCTACCTAGAGCAAAGAAGCTTTGCCAGCCTTATCACCGGATTCACCATAATCTGCTTTAAGGTCCTTACTCTCAAATCGGATATCTCTTTCGTTCACAAGAATTGCATATTATGATATAGTTGGTTGATTTCCAATTCTTTATATTTACTATTTTGATGGAATTCATGAACGAGTAGATCAAAGAAAAGAAAGCAAAGCACTCACTCCTTTGCCAACTGTACCATCCAAAGCATTCGCAGACGGTGACTTAGACTTCCGAACATCAAGATAGATAGAATGCTACAACCTACTCTCCTATTCAATGAGGAAGAACTCTCACAATACAGAAAGATGAGTTTCAATCGATTACCCACTCAAAGAAGCAGTCAATACTTTCACAACAAGCCTATGAAATAACCGCATGTTCGTCCTAAGCATTCTATACTTTTCTATCAGAAAGATATTTAGAGTACCGAGGGAATAACCAACGTCTTTTTTATATCTAGAGGCGGACCAGAAAGAAATCCCCCAACTCCAACCAAGGGTTTTCCCTTAACCAAATACGCTTTGCTGCTATGCTAGCCTATCTTCCTTCGGTAAGACTCAGAAGAGGGCGGCGGACATAGGACTTGATAGCTTCACTAGGCATGAAAGGAAAGTAGTCGGTGATTCTGAAAACGAAACGAAGGAACAATAAAGCTACTTTTTCTCCCGATCTTCCTGACCTTCCCGTTCTCGGGATATCACCTCTTTGCACCCCTAGCGCTACCAGAGCCCAACAATTCTGTTTTTGCGGAGTGGCTCTCGCCTATTGATTGAACGAACCGAAGGAAGCGGCGGGGCTTTTCCTTAAGAGCTGAGGATAAAAGAGAATCAAAACTTTTTGAAATGAGAATCAGAACTTGCTTTCATCACGACTAAAACAAAGAAAAGTGCTAGCAGTGAGCAGATCGATTGCCCCGATATGAATAGTGACAAATCCCTTAACGATGTTGTGGAAGCCAACAAACAACATATTGCAGCGCTGCAAGAAGATCCTGCCCGGACCTCAGATGCCTCGAGACAGAGTTACTGTGGGGATAGCTCTGGGGAATATACCTCGTCCTGGGATGAGAGAAAGACCCCATGTATGCGAAAAAACCTATTTTCTAGATAAGCAAATAGTCCTACGAGATTGAAGCAAATTAGCCCACATCCCTTATAGCTACTCCACACTGTCCTTACCTACTTTTCTTTCTTCACAGAGATGTCCTAAGTAGTAATTGCGTATATCAAGAGAGACATGCTTTGTAAAGAAAAGAGGTTTCATAGACGACCGACCCTAGCCAAACTAGTGCAATGAGAACTTCATAACCGAGTACAGCGTACTAAAGAAAGCGCTAACCTTGGTAAACTTTTTATGCACAATAACACACCAGGGTGAGAACTGGCAAATAGAGTCCAAGACGAGTAATAAGCGAGAGGCTTACCTAGCACTATTTAAGCTTACACTTAATACCTTTCTCTTGGTTGACTCAGAATTTCTTACTATTATTCTCTTTTTTGTAGAATCGGGAAAATGTTAAGCCTCAGCTTTGTCTTGTACCAATTATGTTTATAGTGAGGAAGCCCGGTAGATATTGATGTTCTTTACTTTCACTTTTCGGATAGATAGGCATTTAATGAAGCAGAAAGACCAGTGAAAGCTAAGTACCGTGCTAGGACACGCAGTAAGAGAAGATCAGTAAAGTACCCGCATGCAAGTACCAGGTTAAATAAACTTGAAAGAGCTTCAACTCAACTACTGGTCTATTACCAACTCGGTGCTTCCTTGCATAAACCTTTTAATAAACCTACTAGGGAAAACTTTCGTAACTAAAAAAGACCTCTTTATCCTATACTTGGACTGAGTAGCTATTCCTATCTCCAAATGCTTCGCCTTCTTTCCCTTCTTTTCCTTGATGAGCTTATTGTCTAAAGCTTCTTAGCCCGTTTTTACTCTAGCAGAGCGTACTACTTGTATATTATTTATTAAAATACTCATGCTCTCTCTCACACGATCGATTTTTCGCCAACGAAGATATGAAAGAGAAGGCCGCAGGACTCTGCTTTGGAACATTAAGGCTGCCATATCTAAGGCCGACGGGTCTGCTGGTGCAAAACCTTGACCAGGTAATGCCTTTCACATCACGTGAATTAAGCTGGTTTATATGTCTTTCCCTTTCGACAAGTAGCTGATAATCCTTGGAACTTGTTTTCTAGGTGATTTCTCGGATAAAGCTTCCAGGCCCTGCAATTCCTGGAGAAGGAAAACCTGAAAGCACCACGCCATTCTTTTGACACGTGGTGAAGGTCTACAGACCATAGATATGAACCAGGTACTCAACAAGCTCTTGTTCATTGGATTAAGTATAGCAGCTTTTCTTCTGCAGCTATGTCTCCTATACTGATGAGCAGCATAATTTCTTAGGATAATTGCATGGAAGAAGCGCTCAATCAAAATGAGGAACTTATTGCAAGAGTTTTTGAAGAAGCACGATGGATGTACCCGTCAATACTTGGTGTTAGGGAGCACATCTTCACGGGCAGGTGAGTTATTTTCTCTCAGCTATTGGTTAAGACATAAGCCTGAAAGAGTTGTCTTTCTTTATTTTGAGCTGGTTGCAAACAACATAGACTGCCTTTACTTCACCTAATCCTCTGCACTGGACAAGGCCGGAAAAGAAGGCGCGTAAGTTACAGTTCTAGAACAAGGATTGGAAGGAAGGACTCGCCAACAAATGAAAAGAATATGATTATGCGGGGTAGAAATTTGCACTCTCGGCTTATCTCTCACTTTGTCATAGGCTGGGTCAGGAGAGTAATCAACTTTAGGCACGGCTCTTGGGTGAACGAACCGAAACAAACACTAGACTCTTAGGTAAATGAAATGCTGTAGCTGGCTTGCTACAAATGCCTTGGTTTTTGTGCTAAAAATGCTGTAGCTGAACGAACAAGAGTAGGACCTATGAAATTCTCATGGGTAGGATAGATAGGTAGGCTCGGGGAGTCAAGTGGTTAGCTTAGGCTGGTAAGGTTCTGTCAAACTGGATAAGAAAAGTCAGTGGGGGATAGTAATCTGCGGCGTATGGGTTGAATAGAGAGAGGGTACGACGTAATCGATCAACTAGCGGCGTCAAAGTAGAACCTTTCTTGCTTATCTTACGGGTCTGCCCTCAGTCCCATATTAGTCTTGGTTCGGTCGGTTCGTTCGCACTCTAGTTGGGGTGTACCTCTGCAGTTGGGGCTTAACATCCGTTCCGCTTGCTGAAACGGAGCTGTTCACTATCTATAAAAACGAGCTTGCTCTTCAGGTCGGAACCTATGTATGGGCTGTAACAATGACTGGCTTTCAAGCACTAGCCTGCCTCCTTCAATGACTGCCTTTCTCGGTGAGTAATAGAAAGAATCTGTCCCGGACAACTCATCCCTTCTGGTCAGCTCTTACCCCCACATGGCTTACTAACAACTCTGGGGAGTAGAGTACCTAATAGAATCCCTCTCTCTCGGGTAGGTAATCTCTCTTCTTTAGAGCTCTTCCCATCCAACACTACCTAGAAGAAAATCCCTTCCGCACATGTCCTAGTTCATTTCATTCAAACTAGGCTAAAAGAACGTTGTTCAGTCCTTTCATTCCCTTACCAGCCAGCTAGTGGCCTGCACGTAGGAAATTGAATAGAGTGGGGCTTTACTGCCCAAGACCCTGTGCTTTGAATGGTTGTTGTAGTGCCAGTTTTTGTTAAGGCAATGCTTCTGCCTTTTGTAAGTGTCTCCCTCCCTATATCTGTCCTACCCATTGCTGAGCTAGAGCATTGAGTGGCCAACAGAGAATAAATGGAAGATGAACTTATCCCTATGAAAGGTGCATTCTCGATTTGTGTAGCTATCATTCACTAGACCGAGTATGAGTACGGAGTGACATTCACTAGACCAAGTCAGAGTAGGGGCTTCCATTCTTCACTACACCCAATCTGTACCGACTCCCATTAATTACACCTTTTCTAGGTTACGCGTGTGGAAAGACTTCTTACTTTATACCATTCACTACAGGTTAAGTAAGCATGAACGTAGATAAGAGAGGAGTCAGGCAATGGAACTCTTGGCTTGTGAACAAGTGACTTCTTTCTTTCTTTTCATAGACTACACTACAGACTATCAAGCACTAGAAAACTACAGGCCCAGTTACGTACGAGTCAGGCAATTGTCTACCCTCACGAAGCAATGAGAAAAGGTAGGTGCTGATGTGCTAGTATAGAACAACAGTAAGAAAGCATCTATTTCCCTATAATCACCGACGTTGGTATTTGCCTACACCCACTCCTACACTCTAAATATTTTATATAATAGGAATCCCATTCTCCAGAAGCACTAGTTTCTTTATGACCTACATACATAGACTTTTTTGAACTAAAACCACTATTGACAAGTAGTAACTGAGTGTTTGAAATGTACCTATGATAAACGAAGAAAGCAATGAAGGACACAAGAGGGAAACTCACTCCATCCATTCAGGTAAATAGGAAGATTGCTTTGACATGCCATGATATTTCCTTCTTATCGATTACGGCTAGAAAGATAGGTTGGTGTGGTCCATCCATCTACTAGAATAGAACCACTATGTACTGGTAACCTTTGTCTATGAGTAAGTCCTCTGTACTGTACGTACTCGAGAGAAGTAGATCCCTTCCATGACAAAGACTAGTTGAGTTTCACTATCTCCTTTCTAAACTCACTATTTCCCAAGCTAGCAGCTCTAGACTACTCGAAAAAGTAAGAAGGAAGCGAAGCAGGTTTCTGCACGGAATATTTTATGGAGGGATTAATTGCTCAGAAGGGATGTTAGGGGGAGGATGGATAGCCGGGAAAGATCCCACCCAGATGTAGGAGTTGGTTCTCCTTAGGCTCCTGCATTTACCTTGGCCATGGAAGAAAAGAGCAATTCGAAGTCTTCGGGTTCATACGCTTCCTGCTTTTGATTTTGGCAAATGAGGTAGGTCCGTCCTTCTTGCATTATTTAATGATAGGTGCTTCCTTAAAAGAGAATGAATGGTACAAAGACTTTCTCCAGCCAGCTGATGCCCGACCGAAACAGGACAGATGAAGGACCAGCATCCCTTCGTCCAGGACTATCTCTGAGCCTCCCTCGTACGTCAAGTCAAGATTGATTAAAATGTGAAGTTGACAATATGTGACGTAGTCTACTAGGAGCAAAGAGAAGCTCGCCAAGCGGAGGAGCCGGTCTCAACTACTTAACTAGTCCGGAGCCATGTGCCTATGCTATCTTCCTGTATGGAGTGAAGTCTGCTATCTTCGCTTCGCTGTCTTCCTTTACTTAGTCTTTCTTTCGTCAGCTTCTGCGGAAAAGAATGGAATTTATCCGCCGGCTTACGTAAAGGCCGGATCAATATACCGCTACCGTGCTAACCCCCTTCCCGATGACACTCCAAAATGTGAATAAAAAGTCCGAAGTTTATCTATTTAGATTGTTGTCTAGTGCTACTTTCTTGAAGGAAGCTTACATAGCTGTAGTCTCTCCCTCTGTCACCCTACTTGTTTATATTAATTGCACCCGGCTTGTCGCGTTGGCGCCGCAACGGCTATCAAACACCGTACAGTTAGCAAGAGGAGCAAGCGTTTCCCGTTTAATACCCATAGAAGCACCTTTTTACTCTTTGAGAGGTTGCTTGCATTCCCTACTTGCCTACCACAGCGATGTTGTGCATTTCATTCATAACCTTGATTCTCACATCTCCCTGGGTTCCAACATAGCACCCCCCCTTTCCATTGAATGGATTGGCTGAAGTTACTAAGAAGGAGATTTGGTCTAGCTGGTCTAAGCGGATTTCAAGTTTTTGATTCGGGGAAAGGTAGTTTCCTGCTCTGAAGAGAACCTGTATCGCCAACAATGCTAATCATTTCCGTACTATTACTATACTTTAAGTGAGTGAGAAACCCAAGCCCTTATTGAATTTAGTCTTTTCGCACAATAAAGATCTTTCCTTCCCCAACAGCACAGCAATAACTAGACTTCATTTCCTTTTGACTAGCTAGCTATCTTCACTGTAGGAGTGGCCTTAGCCTTGTCCTTATATGTATGGGATGGTTTTGAAGCTTATCAATCTAGATTAAAGAACTCATACTTTGTTGGAAAAAGTAAAAAACACGTTAAAGAGAGCTTATTCTCCCACTCTGGTTTGATCCATGGGAGTTGAGTTTCCCCTCCCGCAATGCCTGTATAATCGGCTGTGGTCTAATCGAACCTGAGAGAAAGAATGCTTTTTTAAGCGTTGTAGGGATCATCTGAAAGTACTAAGGAGCAGCTCTGGACCAGTACTCCCTATGCTCTGGACCAGAGGCAAGAAGCTTGAAAGTAGGCAAGCTAAGTTCAGTTCATAAGCGGTTGAAATGAGATTCAAGAGGAAACCACATCCAGAACAATACTGACAGGAATTGAAAGAAAGACAAAAACTTCCTTCTTTCAACAATAAAATACTTTAATACAGAAGCAGAGATCCCGGTCAAGAAAAAAAGAAGAAGGCGTGGCCCTATTCATTTCTCATAGCTCAAAGGAAGTCGAGCCCCTATTTCATTACCTGGAGCGAATGGACAGACCAAATCAAGCAACTCGGTCTTAATTAGTATGCTTACTAAGTGCTATGAAACCAATGGTGAGGATTGGTCACATAGGTGACCTACAGTTGGGCATATACACAAACAACCTAAAAACGAGAGGAAAGACTCCATTCATCATGGTGTATGGAGCTCTCATTCCCCGGTCACCAGTCTACGATTGGCAGTACCGCATCGATTGGGAGACATAGAAAGCGATCGTTTACACAAATTGATCCACCCAGGCAACCGCCTGTGCAAGAGCAACAGCGTCAAGCTTGGCATGATAGGCAGTGACGTCAGAAACCTATTTTCAAGGGTTACCAGACTTGGGGTTAGCTACACGGAGCATCTCTTTCTTACCCTTCGGGTGGTCACAGGTCAGCTTTCTCATAGATCACTTAAGACAAAGGAAATAAACTACAGCACAGGACTGAAACTGAAGAATACGAACCCAGGAATCAGAGCAGAATGAACCCGGCAACTCTGTTCTCAGTAGGAGAAGACTCGCAACCGGATACGTTCGTTCGGTCATAAGGCACGAACTTCACTGCCCAAAAATTGATCCTACTTTACAGAGCCCTGTCACTCATATCTTCACTATCTTCCAAGCGACCTCCAAATGTGAAGTCAGCTCTTGACTTATTGACAACCAGAGTTTTTATGGCATACCACTCGATATCTGATCCATTGGCATATAAATCAGAACAAACTCAGATAATGCGTATATGCTCAGGCCCATTCAGGTACTTGGATTTTTTCTCAAAGTAGCTTTAGTGTTGTGATCTTGGTATATAAGTATCTAACATGCTGATTTTGGCCTTTTGTCTCCCAAGTGATCCCTCTGGATGGGCAGAAAGCTCATTGCTGAGGGTCATATTAGATAAGAGGGATGCATGCCTTGGCCCATGGATTCCTGGAAGGTATGATATCATTTCCTTTATTCCTTTGAGATGATTTTCAATTTTTATTTCTTCGCCATTTAAACCCACAGGATACTTTTGGGGCTTATAAAGATAGATGGACAAGAGAACACATATCATGGAATAAAAATTATAAAAGACTGCCACATACATACAAGATGATATTTCACAAAGTTTAATCAAGCTTATGCAATGTTTTTATGTTAGTGCTGAATATCTTATCAATTATGTCTTTATAGGGATTCATTTGAAGATGAGCTCCGAGCTGGGTGCTAGTGATGGCTTATTGCCCTGTATATGGGATGACGATGTTGGTAACTTTCCTCAGGTACTCAACCAAGCATCCTACTTCCCTTCCAATCAGCTTAGGAATCTTTTTGGTTGGCATATGAATTTCCTAATTCAACAAGGAGCCCCAGTATAGAGAAAATAAGGAAAAAAATACAACAAAGTTATCAGGATTGATCGGTAATTAGTAATTCTGTATTGTTTGATAGCGGTTGCATCTTTTTATGGTGCTGCCGTGTAATACTAAAAGCACAGTTCCAAATTTTCACAACAAGTTAATTAATAATTAATTATTTTGGACGAATTGATGGCCTTATGTTCCTATCTTTTCTTTCTTTATTTTTTCACATAAAGCCGGAGTCAGTCAGCAAAATTCTGGTCAATCAGATGCTTCTCTGCTTTGGCACCATTTGGGCTTGTCAGGTATGTGGGTAGGTTTTAGTTTTGAAGCACTTTCCTTTTTCTGTAGGATAATCGTGAAAAGATTGCACTTCTAAAGAGAATTGATCAGTGTCTCAAAACCGGGAAGAAGCAAGCGCGGTACTTGTCCTTTGTTACCAATGCATGTGTGGGCTTGTTATCAGGATTAAAGGTACTATTCGTATTGCCCATATTGTCTTTTGGCTATATGCTTTACCATTTGTTTCTTATTCCTACTGGCCATGTCTGGTAGAATTGAAAGTTTTGGCATTGTCATTTTGATGGCCCATATTGCATGATGACAGCACTTGTACCTTTTTTATTGGAAAATAAATTCTATTCACATACTATGGCTTAGCTTTTGAGTAAAATCTTTTATTGTCAAATACATTATTTGCTCAATCGGGGGCTTGAATTCTTCATAGTCTGTCCCTCAATTTTTTGTCACACATGTACGAAATTCTAGGTTTATAACTACACTTTCTGTAGCTCTGTTTCTTTCTTTTGATTAAGTTTATTAGAGCTTTCATTCCTACTTGCAGTCCATTCTTGCTTTTCGGCCGCAGGAATTGTCAGCTGAGATATTAAGCTTTATCCAGTCCATCTTTCAGGTGGGTATCATTTAAGCTCCGTTTTGGTCTTCAACCCAATTTGTTTTGTTTTGTTTATTAAAGTTTACAATTTTCAATTACTCATTACATCATATAATTTGTATTAACAGGCTGGGGGACACAGTTATTTCGTCGGCACAAAGGAGAGCTGCATGTGAGGGTCTTGGTTTGTTGGGACGTGTTGCAAATGATGTGTTCACTGCACGAATGGTACATTGCCTACATCGAAATTAAAATAAGCTTGAAAGTGGCCTGAAATTGATACAAGGCCCACCATTCCTTGACAAGTTAAACGAATGAGAGAGAAAATACAATGTTATTTGTGCAGTGCAGGGTCCCTATTGTTACGGCTGTATGTATCTTCGCACAACGGCTTTTTACTATTTTCTTATTATTCATTCATACCTTTTCAATGCTTGAAATTAGGAACGCATTTCAAGTCTTCCAGCTTGCCCAGCTTTAGCTTAAATTGCCTTTGCCCCATTCCAAATCCTCAAAGTAAAATCTCGATTCGACTTCACAGTGTAGTGTTCGGCACGGGTAAGATAGTTATCCACGGGATGTTTTAGGGACCTATGGATAGATCTTTCCACTTTCCCGCATGTTGATAATCCTGTCCAGTCACTGCTTAGATCTTACCTTGCTACGTCCGAGTCTTTTTTCATCCTCTTTTTCTTCGCTCTTCGTACTCGTCTTTCTCTTCTTCCACATGAGGATTCGAGTCAAAAACACAAGTTGAGTTTATGCACCTATCGTTTAGTCCTTACCCTTCCTCACTGGCTATAGCCCTTTACATACGTATAGGCGGGCCCTTTTTGTGGAGGGCGGGGGTTTGACTATACAGGGCAATTCTTTCTCGAAGCTGCCTACTTGATTTCCCTGCTTGCTCATTCGGGCCCTCCCTTTCCTTCCAAACCATCTCTTTCTCTTGTTTCCACTTCTCTTTCTCTTTTTCCTGCCTCTTCCTTCGGTCAAGAGGAAAGGGCTAGTTATGTAGTGGCAGTAGCTGATCCTAGGATATGTGGTTGGATACACAGAGGGAGCCAGAAGATATAGAGAAGAGTGCTTTGTAGAAGATAGATCGATGTAAGTTGTCCGATCAAACCGCTGTACTTAACTAAACAATAGAAATCAGTAGGAAGTAAGGGATCGGCAGATTCATTGGCAACAGTGACTGCTAAAAGACCATACTTTGATACATAAGTAGTAAATAAGGGCGAAGCTTCTTCATTGGGATGTGAAAAGCACCAACTCCATAATATTAAGCGCCGGGCTCGCCTGTAGCAGTGTAGGCATTTCAGTATAGGAAGGTAGCTCAATTGAGTTGGAGAGGGAGGGGACCTTTGAATGAAAGAGGATTTGACCAGTGCATCAAGGATCACCACTTCTGCCTTCTCAGGATCCGCTAACTCAACTCAGCAAGAAAAAAGAGAAGGAATTAATTAATTTCAGACATAAGCAACACTACAGATAGAAGAGAAGTTCTTAAAGAAAGAACTTACTTTGCTCGGTTCCAAAGGGATGGAATTGGAAAAAGAGACATATCTCATATCTCCTTCATTCCACCTTCGGCTATCTATTTACCTTTGCCTAGACTTCAAGTCCTACCCTGACCTGGAGAACGGTTAAACTCTTGACTATTATCCTTACCTAATTGGCTATCCTTACCTATTGGTTAATAAATCCACTCATATTATAGTGCAACCCAAGCAGTGACCTAGCTGACACCTACTCTATCTATTGGGTGGGCATAGGCAAGGAAAGCTCCATGGCCAATGGCTAGGACACAACCCCAAGCCGAATTTAAAAGATTCCAATCAGTTCTAGACCTCCCTTTTGGTCCTCCGCTTCCATCAGGATCGATTTCACCTAACTGCTTTTTGAGAGTGAATAAATAAGTGACGTAGTTCTTGCTGCCGGGAAGTAGGGAAGGCAATAGGTGGTAATAGGTCAAGCAGCAGGTAACTAAGCTAGATTATGAGAAGTGAAAGGCAGTTTTCCTGCTTTCTTTAGTGAGTTTATGATGTCAACCACTAAGTAGGGACCCCCTCAGCTGGGCTTAGGTTCACCTCCTACCTCCTCCACCTTAGCGGCCTTAGATGAGTACCTGAAAGAAAGGCAACTGACCAGAGGGGAAATTTGATGAAATCGCAAGAAAGGATGAAACACTATGCAGACAAAGGGAGATCTGATGGTGAGTTCATAGTCGGTGACCTAGTTTATCTTAAACTGCAGCCAGCAGATTTCAGTGGCCAACAAAAAGCACCACAAACTAAGTCAAAGGTACTATGGTCCTTTCGGAATCAACAAGAAAGACTTAGCAGCCCAAATAAAGTAACCCTTTCCCCCTCCCGGGTCTATCGTATCCATAGTTTCAGTGGGTATCGAACAGCGAAGCGAGGAAGCTATTTCAATTGTTTCAACGGGCTGAATTTCTTACTTGGTTCTTTCACCAGCCTTGGTACGAAGCTAGGCGATTCAAACTATATAAGCATAAGCAATTCAAACTAGACATTTCGACCTTCATCCCAAAGCTCTAACTATTCCTTTGATTCGCTCCCGGGTGCTCAATTCCATTTCTTCTTTAGCGAGGTATGATTCTTTGGACTCTCAACTATCTTTAGTAAGTAGGAGATTTCTTTTCTTTCTCACATCACAGTTCTTCTTGCTAGCTCTATCTATGCCTTAGAGAAAGACCCACACAGGTCTAACTCCTTACCTTAAGGTTCTCTTTCTCACTCAACCGTGCCTCCTTTGCCTCTTTGAAATTATTTACCTTCTCAAGATCCATAATGCACAGTTTGCAAAGGCTTCTAAGACTCCCTAACTCCGTTATTTGGTAACCCCTTTCCTCTCGAAGAACAAATGGATCCAATTCGAAAAGCACTACCCACTTAAGGTACGCCATACTTTTAGTATAGTATATATGTTGAACTTACGATGTGGAGCTCCCTCGTGCATGCTTATTTTTGCTTATCCATTTACCCACGGCAAAGACCTCAAAGCTATTCCTATTTGACTTGTATAACAAACCGTTGAGTCAAACGTTGAAATACACCTATATCGCTAATACTTATACCTCTCTCGGCCGGAACCTTCCTTCTACTTATTTTCCTTACCGACTACTTCTCTTTCGTCTTTGCCTACTTTTGATTGTGGAATGCCTATGTTCTGCTTAAAGCATGCATCCAAACAAACTATTCCGGTGCTGACTTGACTTAGCTATCTTGCCCTGCGGCCTTGCCTTTCCTCCTTAGGTAGTTGCTATTCCCTTGCTTCGGGGAGAATGCATCGTACTTTCAATTCATAAATCTATACACCTGTTTTAAAATCTATAAAGCTTTACTTTCCATTGCCAAATACCTCTGCATACGTTCTGGCTATTCCTTCGCTAAACAGGCATAAAGTCATCCTTTGTTTCAAGCATATCTTCTTGAAACCTAAAGCAGCATATCTCCTCTTTACTACTAATAAATAAAGCCGTCTCCTCAAAAATATACCTATTGCATCAAAGCCTTGTCTTTGCCAGTCTCTTTTCGAAGGTAAGGCATCCCTTGCTTTCCTATGCTGCCGGAAGAAAGTGCCGCTATAAGCAGATTGAGCCGACCTTAACAGACATCAAAAAGCATCCCTTGTGACTGAACTAGATTGATATTTGTTCATAGATTGGCACGCACAGTACGTTCACTGGCAAAGTCAGCATTTACAAAGGAAAAAAGAAACTTAATATAAATATTGCTTAGAAAAGAAAGCAGCGTGGAAAAGTAGGGCTACAGGGCTGTGTATTTACTGTGGTGAAAGGTTTGGGCCATCATTGTCTCAAGAAATTTATGCATAGCAGGTCTGGCACAATGAAGAGGAGCAAGAGAAGGAGCAGGAGGGGCTACCCCTCTATATGGATTCCACCATAGACCAAAGAAAGGGGGTAAAATACATCATCTACCAAGAGTTTATTTATAATAAGATCTACACCCCCATGAGTTAATAGTTGGCAGATTTAACACAAAGAAATAAGACTACTCCGAATTTATCACCCGCCCGCAGATTTAAGACCAATAATACTACTAAGTAAGTTCTCTTTATGAAGATATGTATGACCGGAATAGGAGTAAGCAAGCGAATCAAATAAATAAGTGATTGAGCTTTCGAACTACGAGTCATCTGCTATGACAGAAACAGGAGTCACCAAGGGAATCCACTATTTAGCTTGAGAACTACGAGGTATCCCTCATAAAAAGAGACCCAATTGCGATCCTAGCCAGAAGAATGGTGAAGAAAAGAAAGGAGGCTCCGCCTCAGATACTGGTGCAGTGGGCAAATCAAACCAGCAACGACGCGACATGGGAAAGCTACAAATCAATGGCGCAACGATTCCCAGATTGTATTCTCGCGGTCGAGAATTCTTTGAAGGAAGGGGGAATGTAAGGAACGGAAGCAGATTTGGGGCTAATTTGTTGTAATTTTGCGACGTATCGGCCTTGCTTAGTAAACATAGCTTAGTCAACATAGGCTAGGCAATGGGGCTAGGTAGAGTCTTCTAACCAAACAACTAGGTATTTTTTTCTTAGATATTCCTTTGGGGGGGATCTTTTCTCCTTTATTACTCCGAGGCATTGGGATAGGCGGCTTACCACAACGAAAAAACATAACCTCTCATTTGATGTACAACGAAAAAACAGAAAATTGAAGTGATATTCTTTTTTTGCGTTGCCCCTCTTTAAGGCACCTAACCTAGGATTACTTACCATCGGCCATTACCGGTGGATGCGGTATAGTAAGCAAGCATTGCGGATAAAGCAGTGGGTAGGCAATCAACGGTCATCTTTCTATGATCTTTACCTGTGCACTTGCCAAATTCAGCTCTGAGCGGCTATTCTTTATACTCAGCCAACAGGGACATTCTTTATATTCACTTAGAGAATAGCGTATAGACACTCTCCAATTTAGACCAAATCGGAAGTCGCTTATAGAATAGTAAGAGCATGGAATTGACTTCGTTTAGACAATCCCACGGAAACAGCCCAACGGCTTATACTCTATATCGGCACAGCATTCTACTTAAAGACATATTCTACTAAATAGTAATAAAGGATGTTACGTACGCGCCTATAGCCCCCTATTCCCAGAAAGAGTACGAGTAGGAAACTCTGGAGGTCGGATACGCAATAGGTAGCAGTTGGGGCTAGAGAACGACTAGTAGATCAAGTAGAGGGATTGGGAATGGAGGTCACCCACTGGCTAGGTGTTTTCTCTACTAGAATAAGAGAATAGGTCTGGTGAGTAGTAGTTGTGTAAAGCGGGTCACCTACTGTTATAATATGAGGAAATGGATATGTCAAGCAGGTAACCCACTAGAATACGAGGAAGAAAAAAGGTCCCTTGTCAAAAGTGTTTATTTAGTAAAAAACAGTGAGTTTATTGATTTGTTCGAGCAGGATATGTGTTTGATCTTCTGCTATGTCATTCTTATTAGAATGGATGATATGAATATTCAGACGTGGTTCAAGGATAACTCGTATCATATAAGTTTATGAGGTCAGAGTGAAAGTAGATGTAATGACTTTCATAGGGTGGAATGTAGTTGCATGGGGATAAGGAAACTAGTCAAGAGTGAGGAAATGGATGTTCATTTATTTGAATTCAATATATGACTAATGTCAATGCTTTTCTTCTTATAGGTGTACAGTAGGACAGTTAGTAGAGTTAGTCAAATAAGAGTAGGGTTTAGTATTAATCTAAAGGCTTTACCTGGGGCTTCTTTCTTGTACAGAAGGGGGTCTTTTCATGGATTTGAATAGGCGACATAGGGAATGGGCTAGGTCGGTTAGTAAACATAGGACTACTCAACATAGGCAACATAGGACAGTTAGAACAGTAGGCAAAGTAGACCGAAACTAGCGCCGGAGAGTAGAGCTTGGGATAGCACAGTTAGTAAAACAAGTCACCTGGGTCGTCGGGTAAAGCAGATAAACTACCTGGTATTGGCTTTGCTTCTTTCTATAGTGAAGTAGTAGGCATTGGGAGTAGCTGGCGGATTAGGTCAAGTCTCAGGAAACTAGATATCATATGGCAAGGAGTTGATTGTGACTAGAGTAAACATAGGGTTAGGACTAAGCAAAGGAGAAGTAAAGAGTTTCAGTCAGAGTAGTAGTTTCAGCTAGGGAAAGTATATCTTTGATTGTTATAGGGCATTACCTGGTCTTGTACAGAACTGAATGATGTGACCAGTTAGGATGAAGAGCACTGGGAATCGGATAGATAGATCGGGGAATAAGTGTAGTTGATCAAAGCTCTGACTTCAATGCGGAGACAGCGTCTTTGTCCGCTTTCCCTTGTTCAATTTCCTTAAAATATGAAAAAAATCATTCCTTATTCATTCCTACTGACTTCACACGCCTACTTTCCATGAGTTCCCTAGCTGCTTCCAGGCTTTGCATTCCCATTTCGTAGTTATTTCCGGTCAATACATGAATGACTGTCATAACTGCCTTTGATTATGATTAGGCAGGTGTTTAGTGAGAAGTGCGCGGTCAAGGAGAATCGGGTGCTCATCTACGGGCTTCCACTACTTCAACTACTGCTGGGTATACAATACCTTGAGGAGCTTACAAAGAAGACGAAAGTACGATTAGTGGGCGCTGACAGTTCGTGACAAAGAGATGGTTATGGCCTAAGGGATGAAACCAAGGTCACACCATTATGGTAAGCAAGAAGATAAATTATATCACGAAAGAGCTACTCGCTTCATGCCCTTCCCTTTCTTCGTTTTTTGTAGACTTGCTTTCAGGAAAATCTGCCCTTTCAAAATGTTATTCAGGTAGGTTGACTAAACCATTTTGATTTTCAACTTACAAGCATTTTCGAAAGTAGCTACCTATGTTCTGCTGATCAGATTCAAACTGAAATGGAATGTTAGCTTAATTAATTCACCTAAACTCTGATACGAAGCTTCCAATTCATCAGACTGGCTTGATCATGGTAGTGAACTTTAGGCCTTATATAGTGACTTAAAGAACATAATTACGAACTCGAATTTGCCGGTATAGAGGTAGTGAGTGTATAGGTTATTGTACTGAATTGTGTGACTAACTATGCCATACTTATTATTTTGGAGCTTGCTTTCTCCTTATTTACGAGAAATCAATCATTCTTTAGCTCGAAATATTATCATTCCAGGGCGAGTTCAGTTGCCATGGATGGAGTCTCACTATTCCTAAGATATCCAACACAGGAAAGAATATAAACAATAGAGTAGTCGAAGTTACTCTATATGATAGCTACTGGATGATGGATTCATTGCTGCCATTCCTACTCTCCTTCACTAGTTGGGTACGAAGTGGGGTATATATCCTTACTGCTTCAAGAATCAATGTTACCAAAGTGATTTTCAAAGAGAGGTCAATCCAGGCAGGTTCATTCGCTAGCCGGAAATCCAAGCCATGTGAAAGCCACTCACGGATGAACAAGTTGCGCTTATTGAGCAAGCATTTGGTATAAGTGCTCCCACTTCAACAACCTCACCAATGAAAATCTCTCCCCACAAAATTAAGAATATACCAATGGCAGAGGCAAGCAAGTCTACTGCCAATGCAACTAATCCAAAGGAGAACCTGGTAGACTGGTGCGAAACTCTTGATATAGTTTTGATTCGCCCCGTTTATAAAGTGCATCCCGCAGGATGGGTATATCGCTGCTTTGAGCGAGCCAGCATCCGTGTCAAACTTTTTCAAATATATATATATTGAGCAACTGGATGTTCTCGCTGAGTATGAAGAGAAGAATTCTATGCTTGCTTCTAGGGTTTCAATCTGTTGCTTCAGGCCATCCCATTGTTGCCAGGGCTTTATGCTTCCATCCTCAGGAAAGATTGTAGCAATCCCTTGCCTACTCTGCCTAAGAGTTAGACTTAGATAGACCTCTCCGCTCCTGTCTCATACCGCTTGCACTTAGTGCCATTCCATTGATTGAGAAGTCTTCAAAAGAGTAGTGGTTTTAAGCACAAATTCAAGTAAAGCTCCTTTCTTTCTTTACATTACTACTACTCCATATACAATTTAACCAGAAGCTACGTGTCGGCTTGGGCCAGGTCAATTTTCATTTCCGAGATATAATCCATGCCTATTGTTGGGCTGGGTGGGCCAAATCCGATCTCAATTTCAAGGGATTGCTAACGGCTAAAGGAAGCTGCACGTAAGGCGGGTTTTTTACTAGTATTAGTTTAGTTATGGCCAGAAAACACAGAGCAGTACGATGAGTACAGGTGCCGTACCTGCCAGGATTTTACCTATACCAGGCAACGAAGATGATCCTTGATCTTAAAAGCTGACCATGAAAGCTGAATTATGGTTTGATTGGGGGGGTCATGCGATTCAGTATTGTACCGGTACCAGACCTGACCGTTACGGTAATAAAATAAGAGATGAGATGGCAATAATTGATTAGAAGTACGTGATCCTGGATAAGAGAGAGCAGTGGGCTTCACCGGCTGTGAAAGCAGCTTCTTGCATGGTATATACCCATTCATTGTCGTTTCTAATCATTTGTGTTTTAGTGGTTTTCTTGTGTCATATGTGAACTGAAATCCTTTTTGGACTGTTTATTTCTATTTATTTTTCTACTTGAATTGCTAGATAAACAGCTGGGTAACTATTGAGTGAGGAATAATTGCAAGGAAAAAAGTAATATATGAAGCAAGAGAGCACAATTTTCCTGCTTCTTTCTAGGCTATGGTTGACCTGTATCATGCATGCAAATGTCCAACATTTAGGTGCATGCAAAGATCATCCTATATGAAAGAAAGATGTATGACATGTGTGAATAATGAATGACTTGCATGGTATGCAATCTGAACGTCCACAGAGTACAAAAGGTAAGACCTAATAAGAAAAATGAGCCTAGCACAACACGGGGATGGAGATCAACCTAATCCTACCTAAAAGGAGAAAGCCCATCACTGCAAAATCATAGGAATAGAATGAATGGGTTCAGACCAAGTGATAGAACTCTCTATGAGTTGGGCTACAAAAAAGGATCCTATTCGAAAATGAATGTAGGCTTAACTAAAGCCCAATGTAGGTTGAACTCGAAACAATCGAAAGCCTCACTGCCCGGGAAGAGAGGTGACGGCGGAGCATTTGCATCTTTCTTTTTGGAGGACGTAGTAGGAATAAATGAAAGAGAATTGCTTCCACGAACGAAGCTCTTTTTACTGAGCTTCCACCATACCGGGATCAAGGACTTGATTCGCATGGATAAGAGCAACATAGATGATCTCGCTATGGTTTACGAGATTGAGAAGCTAAAAGAAACTCTTGTGGGATCAAAATAAACACATTCACCGCTTGCCATCGAGAGCGATGAGATTGAGAAGTTCCGTCAATAGCTACTCTCTATTCCCCTATTTGCCATCGGTCCTCCTCATAAGTAACCTTCACCATTGCAAAGCAGCTTGCTTACTCAAGATCGAAGTTGCTTGGACTGGACATAGAATGGGTTTGTTGGCGATGAGAGTGGAACATCAATTCCAATCGTATAGGTATCGGTGCCGGATAATGAAGATTATGGTAGACTTCAAACTGCCGTAATGGCTCGTGCTGACTGACTCAAGTCAGAATTGAATGGCACAACTCCAGCTTGAGATTGCGTAAGGTTTTGATCTCGAACTTCGTTCGTGAGTCGAGGGAGGCTTTCATAAAAAGATATCTCTCTCGGGTCTTTAACGATCTTTTCACTCTGTCTGTGGATTCAGTCATTTCTTTCTTGAGTCGAATTCCAACTTTTTCACAATGTAGCAAGTCAAAGAGAGCCGGGACAAAGGAAAGATTTCAAAGAAGCATTCCTCCCATCACTGAATTAAGGAAGCATAGCTGGAATAGCACTAGGCATGCATGGGACAAAGAGATTGAATGCTTACTTTTAATGGGCGCCCAAATTTTCAATGTTAGTTCAGTTTTTTTTTATTTTAGTGTGTCCTTTTCCCAGATGAGAACATGTATTTATGTTCGGGCATTAGCACTCCCCTTCCTATTATCCCCAAGCAAGCTCGACTTCACCGTGTACCCTACAAGCCCCCCAATAAGGACCCCCACCCAAAAAACTACATTAGAAACGGTATGGTCTCGTTTGACCGCTTCTTTCATAAGTTTGGACCGGCCATACAAGTCGACCATGCATCCATAATGCTCATGTCTTGGTTCAATATTATAATCCCTAACCATGCTTTCGAATAGAGACTGACCTTATTTTACCAATCCCGCATGACTACAAGCATAAAGTAGGCTAACAAAAGTTACTTGCTTTGGCTTGATCCCTTTTTGGGCTTTCATACGATCAAATAAAGCTAGAGCTGACTTCCCATCGCCATGCATGGCAAAACCCATGATCATGCTTGTCCATTTTCGAATATTCTTCCTAGGCATTTCTTCAAACACCTTACATGCATCAGCTAGGCCCCCACACTTTGCAAACATGTCTATTAAAGCATTGCCTACTGAAAAAACTTTGTAAAGCCCGTGGTTTTTTACATAGAAATGGACCCGTTTGGCTGGGTCAAGTGCACCGCGATTTGCACAAGCCGAAATGAGACCAAGCATTGTTACCTCATCTGTCCGGCCTCCTCGAGACAAAACCTTTTTATTATTCTATTTTACCTCTAACGCTGACTGTGCTTTACCAAGCAAGCCGGTATACTACTCCTTCGAAGGTGCTTTATTTTTTTGTTTGTGAACACAGGATTTAATGCTTAAGTCCCAATTAATTAAGTCCAGATTCCGTCTCAATCAAAATCCAAATTCCAAAGAAAAAGTCTCTTTTCAGTCTCATTATGCAATTGTGCATATGACATGTTCCAAACCATCCTATATTCCTATTGACCTGAAAATAGAAACTCCGTTGCAAAATAAAATAATAACTTCAACAAAAACAGTCACACACATAACTAACACGCACTATAGTATAGGTGGCACGAAGGTTTAGAGGAGATATCGACCACCAGCTTTGGGCATTACCGCGCGACAGCTTACTCAGACCCCGACTTCATCTCTGTTCAAAATGAAAGAAGGGCCAAATTCAAAATTTAGCGAATGGAATGTTAAAAAATAAAAATGTATGCTTCAATGCTTGTTTGTATGGTAAAAAGTTGATGAATAGGGTACAGACTAGACACAGCAGAGTATGATGATTCATAACATGCTAGTTTTGATGTTAAGCATATTCTGATTCAAAAAAGAAATAATATTTCCGCAACACTAATCTTTTTTAGTTATCTTGCTCGTCATTAGTTAAGTATAATGCGGAGGAATGTCTCCTCAATGAGGGGTGGGATACTTGTTTGGATTCATTCAAGTGAAATTTAGAACATCTAGTTGGAATACTCAGCGGAGGCCTTTCCGCGTTTGATATGCGATATGTTTGATTCCCCAAAATGAAGTGGGCAGATATAGATGTCCATTACCGTGTTTGTTTTTATATAAAACTTTTGAAATCCGGCGTCAATCCTTGATCCCATGGTAATAGGATTGCTTTAGTTTATGGACATGCGAGAAAATCCTAATTTTTCACTACAAGGGCGTAGCTCAAGAGATTCAAGAGGACAAAACGGAATGAAAAAAAAACAACATCATACTAGCAAATCAAACTCTGAGTTTACAACAGTTAGGTGTAAGCCACATTGGTGGTTCAGCAAATGGATGGAAGAACTCAGGTGTATAGTATCGTTCGATGATATCTTTTTTCATGTATGTTGTAGACGGAACACATATACTTTTGATGCTAATCTATCACTCAAGTCTACAAAATAGATACTCTTTTTCTCCCTGAAACTGACGAGAATCAACAACCACTGCTGAACTAAAAAACCCCATAAATCTAGCATAATCACCAATCAATATCGATGCACCGAGAAAAATTGATTTCCTTCAACTAACTAAAAAACAAACTTTTAAGTGACATAGTACCTTTCTCCTATCCTCTTTTTATCTCTTTTCAAAAGAAGTAACTCCCCCATAAAATAAAAAAGATACTTGGTTCCGAAACCTATTGGAACTTGAAGTTCCACCAGCTTCATTGTTGGGTTTGGCCCGGGATAAAGAAAAAAATTCGAACTGACACCAAGAATTTGCCTTTTCAAAAAAGAGTATCTCGAATCGGACCAAACGGGGACTTTATCCGTTTCCAATTAATATCATCACCTGGCCTCCAAAAAGCTATCTCAGTTATTGCATCACATATGATCCTGTGAAATATGAATTCCTTATAAAAGAAAAGGGGGAAAACATTACCCGGTGGTAAAGAACTAGGCTGAGCCAATGGGGAAGAAAGTGATATGACGAGATCTAGATCCGTTCTGACGATTTTTAAAAATGCTCCATATTAAGCTAGCTTTCAAGCGAATGAACTTATCTTGAAATCTCTACTGTTTTGGAACTTAATATGCTTCTTTAGCTGGCTCTACTTCTGTTTCTGAATTAGGCAGGCACGCACAGAGTGCGCCAGGACGAATAGAGTGAGTGAGCGAGCACGTAGCAAGCCATAGAAGAAGCTAATCAAACTAAAGAGAGCACATCCGTGCACAGCAGTAAAGTAGCATTGGTAGTAGCATTTAAGTAGTAAAAATAAGCTATTAATTAGTATAAGAAAGCAGGAAATTAGCTAAGCTTTACATTAGTAAAACCTCCATTTTTTCATTTCAGCCCGCCTCAATGTTTCAACACTCGTGCAGCTAAAGTGAAATTTGACCTTTTCTACCAGGTTTCTCAGATTGAGAACCCACCTTTATGTACCGTAAGTTACTTATTTATACTTAAGCCGTTGACTATACACACCAAGCTACAGATGTGTTCAGAAAAGTTGCAGATTACGTGGTATAGTTTTTATTTTTAGAGCATTGAGTGGGTAATGGAGAATGCGAATTTTCGCCTCCACCATTGAATGAATGGGATGATGCTTCGGTTAGTTAATAGTGATGCCATGGTTGGGGAAGGTGCTCTAGATCTTGCTGCTGCTTTCCCTTTCAAAACCATACATATTTGAAGTGAAGCTTACACTCCAAAAAAGGTATCACCCAATTTAATGAGTTTTTTTTTCTTTTTTTAAAGAATAGTCCACCAAAGTTTCAAGAGCGAGCGAAAAGATATTCTTTCAGAAAGGGCCAAGCACGGCTGAGGTAGCTATCCGGGTTGAAAGATCTATATGCTATCCTAGGAATGGGGGAGGAGAAAGATAGTCGCTGGTGGTGGCGTGAAGGCGGTTGTGGAAGGAAAAAGATGCAATGGAAATGAGATTCATTGTCAGTTGAGGCTTCCTGGCTCGTAACGTGCCGTAGTTACTCGCTGGGGAAAAACAATTGAAATCAAAAAAAACTCTACTGTTCGAGTTCGATATTACCGATGCGAGTCGGTGTAACAGGAGATCCATCTGCCGTATGAATAACTGGTAAATAGGCCGGTGTTTCACACCTAAATAAGGGCTGGGTGGGGGTTATAGTTCATATGATTAGAGGCACCATAATCGAGAATCCACCCAACCCAGGTCTACGTCCCACCCACCAGGAAAGAAAGAAGCTGGAAAGGTGCTTGTCCTAGCCATAGTTCGCAGATCAATTCCGACATGTTGAGTTGATTATGTATGAGTTCTAAAAAAAAAGAGCACCTTGCGAAATAAAGAAATTTAGCTTAATGGCACGAGTGTTAGCAATTACTGCATCCCAGAAACCACAGATTTTTGAACGTTATTGTTATTGTGGAGATATGAAAAGTCAGACTGGAATCAGAATCCCTAGTCCCTGAAATTCGTCGTCGTCTGATCGGATTAGCAATGGAAATAACCTCATAAAAAGAGGAGAAATCTACTAATTGCAGATGGTTTGGCGAAAGAGAAGAACAGGGAAAAAAAGCAATTCTGGAATGGAAAAAAATAAATCAATCTTCCTAACCTCTCTCTCAGCAACATATAAGCTTTCTAGCATGCATATTTGAGAGTTACATTGCAGGAGAAAAGATAAGCTATACTTTTTTTTGGTCAAATCTCCCGCCCCTTCTCTTCTAGCTAGAAACCCAAGGTATCTTCACAAAGTATCTTACTCAAGTAAGTACCCTCCTTCCTAAAGTATCTTCCTTCTTTGCTTATTGTTGATCGTATATCTGTCTCTCTTGGTGCCGGGTCATATTTTGGGTTCTTGCTTTATTTCATGTCATTAAGGAGGATTTGTGTTGTTTTATACTATCTAAATAGAACTAGAATATACTAAAAAATCCGGGTCTCAGCGTAGGATTAAGAATCTAGTGCTCTGGCAGGCAGGTCAACTACATATCAAATGATATATATTTTTCATAGATTTAAATAAATCAATCAGCAGAAAAAGATATCAACAAATCAAAAGTGTGCTATCCTCCCCTATGATATTAATCAACATACCATCTGAGCTACAAACATCTCAAGGTCCGCAAGAATTTAATTGAAACGTGGTACTTACCAACACAAGACACTTATCAATACACTCTGTAATGTCGGACTTAACTGTTAACTAACGTGCTTTGTAGAAAATCAGTAGCTAAGCATATGTTAAATATCTTGACCAATGGGTCCAATGCTTGTTTCATTCATGGTTTAAGGGAAGGTTTGACCAGGTAGTTTCCGTTTGGTAATGATTCCAGTTTTATATCAACGTTTTCTATCTTTTGGTTGATAATGAATTAGATTTTACTTTTTTTTTCTCTTTTTACTCAACCTATTTGCACTCTTTAGTATTTCAAGTCAATTGAACTTTATCCATAAAACCAAACCAGCTGGAACGTGGGACCCACCTTCCACATCACTAGTACCGGGTTTTTCGACCTCATCTGGATCGTTATCCGAATCTTCTTCACTTTACTTTAGGCCCCTTTTCTTCCTACTCCCTTTCTCTTCAAATCATCTAACAGGTGCGAGCGAGCCTACCCACTAGTAGTTAGTTCGATGGGTCATCAATCAAGTCAAAAGTACCAGTGGGGTTCAGTACTACTATCATAGGCTTTGCCTAGATGCTTCTTTCTTCGTGCCGGGTGACTGATGCTGGTCATGTGAGGGAATGAATGGGGTGGCCCTTTAGGAACCGGTCGGATTCGAACCGACGAATAGAAGTTTTGCAGACTTCTGCCTTAGCCACTTGGCTACGGTTCCCTATCAAAACCATGTCTTTCCCCCTTCCTTGTCTTACTTTGCTTCACTGGGTGAGACCTGGAATCAAAGATGCCGGAATGCGGGGGGCACAACATAAGTGGAGATGGATTTTCATAAAGACTATCTCAAAGGTCGAGAATCCGACGATTTATCCCTCCATACCTGAAGCAACCAGTGAATGAAGGAGCCAGCCTATCTCTCAGTCAGTGGTGACAGTATAAAGAAGCATTTAGGGATTTTGTGGCTTATCCATGAAACCAAAGTGGATCAAGCCTCTGAAAGCATACTCTTTCTTGCCTCTCGATTCCATCCATATCCCGCGTGAAATAAGAATGATCTGGAATTCCTTTCAAATCAATTCCGTATATCAATTAATAGGGACACCGGAAGGGAAGAGATAAAGCACCCCGCCCGCTGACTTTGTTCTCCCCATTTCCAGAAAAAAAAGCTTTTTGTGCTCCGTCCTTCACTCCAAGATGTGTATCATCCTTTCCTTTAGAGTTTTTCTTAATACTCGGGCAAAGAGAGTCTAGTCAGTAAAATGTAGTTTTAGTGAATTGATTACTTACTATAAATTCAATTCTTTTTTCTTTGATTTTATTAATTAAAATGCAAAAATCGTTTCTATTGGAGGTCACCATTTATTTCACCCGCATGGTGAGTTGTATGTATATGGGAGGCCCATGGTGAATATCTTTCGTTCGAACTGAAGTCGTATTGGCAATTGTCGCCTAATATTCGCAAGCAACAACAAACAAGCAATCAGTTACTTTTACGTACATAACCAAAACCTACTAAAAGAGAAACTTGGTACTGCTATGTGCGCATGGTTTCAGTACTGGTTCTTTTTGGTTTTTTCTTATTATTACTGATTTGAATTTGATCTGAACTCCCACCCAAATTGTTTGGTTTATTTTATTTATATTAATATTTCTCAATCACCCACTAACCTCATTTAGGTAGGCTTTAATTAATTGGTACGACCACCGACCGAGGTCATTAATTGATGGATCGATGGTTCATATATATGAGTCGTGATGAAACATTGAATTTCTAGATGTAAATATGCTTTGCCTTGTCCATGAGTGGGCCTAATTAAACTGGTGGGCCTAACATGAATTCAATAAAGGATTTCTCATTTATGGGAAAAATCAAGAATTTACATACCATGGAAGGATATGCTGAGGTCCCTTTTCAAGTATACTCCGCAACAACCGCCTGATACTTACACGGTGCTGCCCCGTTATCTGTTGTGCCAAGATTCGCTGGATAACAGCCGATCTCCGAAAACCATGAGCATCTTCCCAAACTGGTGTCTTTGTTTGTGCTGTCATCTCAAAAGGGCGTAGCGCTTATTGATTCTCAAGAATTCTCTGACTGAGTTGGATGTTTTGCCGGAGTTCAAAGCCTTCACCGGGGATGTCATCTCAAGAACTGCATTTGGTAGGTAGCAGAGGGTCGCTTCATTTTTCACCTCGCTCATTCAATCACTCGCTGGAAATTCTATTGACGAGAAGTTGAAGGCTTGGATCGCTGACGCTCAGCCTTCCATTCATCAAAGAAGTGTAAAGTCGAAGTTTTGGGCTGGATGCTGCTTCCTCTCGATAGAACCTTGTCTTTTTGTCTTCCGATTCTGCTCTATCTATGATAAACTCATATAGCCGTGTAGATCGATTGTTTCATCACCCAAATCACTTCCGATTCATTTTAGATTGGAATTTCCCCACCCCAAATGCTTAATTAAAACAAGTCGAGTATTTGGTTTGTAGTTCTCATGGCTAGCTTTATTTTGATAAAGAAAAGGGAGGGGTAGAGCCCTCTAGTCCTTCAATAGAATTCAAAGCCGGCGCTGCTGGCTTGATGCTTCTGATCAATAGTGCCAGGAAGCCGAACACATAGAATAGAAACTATGGACGAAAAAAAGGGATCTTGCAGACCTAGGCAGGCACATAGTTAATATGAGAAGAACTCTCTTGTTCCAAGCTTGCATGCCAGTCAAATTTTTGGTTGAAGCTCTTCATGTAGCAGTTTTATTGATTAATAGAACTCCTCCCCTAAATGTCTTGAAAGGAAAATCACCACATGAATTACTCTACAAGGAAAAACCCTCTGACCTGAAGTATGTAAGAACTTTTTGATGTTTGTGTTATCCAAATCTACAGGATATTGTACCACATAAGCTCTCTCAAAGATCTCTTCCCTTTTTTCTTGGTTTATCACAGCGAGCGGGTACCGGTGTCTTTCTCCTCCTTCTGGTAAAGTCTACATGTTGTTTTCAGTGAGACACAATTTAAAGATAATATCTATCTGTCCAAACTTTCAAACAATAAGGAGTCTTTAGTTAGATGTGAATAAGTTCCAACAGTTCTTATCTAATCCTCCTATTCTAGGAGAGATTCCTCAGTCCATCGAGTCAATATCAAAGTTTGCTCAAGATTTCCTAAAATCTTCTTCGGAAACAATGAACAAATTCCCTTAACAACTCATGATACTGCTTCCAATCAAAATAAATTATCTGATAAGTAAGTCTATACCTGATTAGAAGATCATAGTTTATACCAGACGACGTGAAAAAACCACACCATCAAAAAAATATCATCCCAAAACACAACTAAAAAACAGATCAATTTTCTGTTTTTTAGTTGCCCCTCTTTGCTTAAGAGGTACGGTTACAGCAGGGGAAAAGTTTAACCAAATTTAAGAAATGTTTACTCACTCAGAAATATGTTATTCAAATAATGGCTATCGTAAATGTTTAGAGGATTTGGGTCTTCTTATGCCTAATGTTCTTGCTCGCGTGAATGTAAAAGAAGCCACTGATATATTGGGTGACTGTTTCTTCAGTAACGTCCAAGGAATTAAGGCTTTAACTAGTTATCACATGCTGTTAAAGGAATTACTTACGCGTGTTCAGCGTGCTAGGTACGAAGATTTTGTAATCAAACTTGCGTCAGCATACGAAGGGTATCAATTATATTTGCCAGCATTCATGGACTTCCGTGGTAGAATATACCGTTCTGGTGTATTGCATTTTCATGAGCGTGATTTGTCAAAAAGTTTGTTACTCTTTTCTGTTTATCCTCAAACACAAAACAACCTGTTGGAAAAGACTCTCAGTCATGAGTTAGCATGTGCTGCAGCCTTTAAGTATCAAAAGTTCGAGAGCTTAGATGATGCTCTTACATGGTATAACAATCACCAGAGTCAAATGTTTGCTTCGGACAAAAGTTTAATTCAATTTGCTGAGTCAGCTAGTGATCCATTTCAGTTCCTTGCCAAGATCCTGTCTCTGGATGGTTATAGTAATTATTATAAGGTTCCTGTTAGCGTAGATGCGAGTGCTAGTGCATATCAAATAATGAGTTATCTCTTGCTTAACCAAGAAATGGGTAGGAGAACGAATCTTCTTCCATCTTCAGACGGTAAAATCCAAGACGTGTACATGTGCTTGCAGGATGAACTTCATAAATTCTTGGATAAAAGATTAGAAGTTAGTAAGTATAAGCACAAACTCGTACTTTCTATGTTAACCAGAAAATTCGTCAAAGGTTTGTTTATGCCACTTGTATATGGTAAGACAGTGTTTAGCATGGTTCAGGATATACGAAATACAGAAAAAGGGTCATCGCTAACTTTTAAAGAATGCTATAACCTCGCTAAACTTTGCTATGATTTTTATTGCTATAAATATCCTTATATAGTCAATTTGATGAACTTGCTTAACCTTATCGGTTGGTTTTGTTCCAATTTGGAGAAACCAGTGTTATATTCTACCGAATATATTACCACAGTGCAAGACTATATGTGTAGCAAAAATGAATATATCTGGGTTTATAATAGGCATGCCAAGAAGAAACATCGGGTAACTCTCCGAGTCCCTACATATAATAGGGATAGTCGTAAGACTATAACCTCTACCTGCGCTAACTTTATTCATCAGAAAGATGCCTATATAGCTAAGAAGGTGGTAGAGGCATTTCATAGTTACACAGGAGGAGCCCCGGTGTACACAGTCCACGATAATTTCATCACCACTGTTCTTTACGCAAGATATATTCCTAATATATATACAGGTGTTTTTGCCACTCTAGGAGCTCCACTTCAAATCATCAATAAGTTTATATATAATAATATTCTTTCACAGGCCATACAGTTAGACTTATCAGATTCTAATGCTTATGATGAACGCTTCATAGAAGAGCAGTGCTTGGGGACCAGTAGCACTTATTCTTCTTTGTACAGAATGGGGGAACCTATTCCTAGTTCATATCTTAGATTACATTTAGAGTCCCTCATGCCAAAGGATTTAAGTGATTCTAAGAGAAAAAGTTGGAGTGTCAAAATAACAGATATTGTTAGATGTTACGAGATCTATTGCAGCACAGTGTGCGGTGGTGAACCTTTTAATAAGCCCGAGGATGGTGGCAAACGTCATGCTGAGATGTGGAATGAATTTAAGGAGAATCTCTCGAGACATAATCATATAGGATTTAACTACAGCGTGCACTACTAAATAGAGGTGGGCTGTACTCAAAGTGTTCCTCTATAGATAAATGCATGATCTCACGCTTCCGCCTTTCCACCATCCAAATCGAGGATATTATTATTCAGGAAAGTCCAACAGGAACTACTGACTTCTCCTGCTTTCTTATCCTTTTTGCATCACGCCGGCACCATAGTTCAAGTAGTTACCAGTAGATCTCTCGGGAACATATAATGTACTTACATACTAATTCAATAGAAAGGACAAGAGGGTATATACCCGGTCCTGGAAAGGTAGGGATAGTTGTAGATGCAAGGGCGTTAGCCAAAATAGCACATCTGTTTGCTTGGCTGTCCCAACTAATTACCTGCTCTTGACTGAGCTGACTGCTCGTTTCACTAGTCCTGTAGCAACTGAGCCACCTGCCCATTTCGCTCCAACTTTCCTTGGTGCATATCAAGCTGTCCCTAGGCATTCCACTGTCTCGCCAGGCTTGGAACCAGCTTAACTAACTACAGCTGAGCCAACTAGTCCCTTCCTTACAACCGGAAAAAAACTACACGTTCTAGTCGTCGTTCAAGTAGCACTGTCCTACGATTCCTTCCTACCCAACTTATCTAGGCCTTGTAACTAAGTCCGAACTGGCCTACTCTTCCCCGGGTGCAGGACAAAAAATAGCAGGCGCTGGCTTGGTTTACTAGTGCGATCCAAAAAGGGCAACTGGCTGAGCTATTCCAAGCGGACAAACAGCTCCAACTCAAGCTGGCTCTGGAACAACTGACTGAGCTATCTAATCAACTGTCCAAACTGGTAAAGGACAAGCTCTTTCTGGGTTGGCTTTAACTGCTTATCCCACTAGGCCTGCATGCCCCAAGAGAGCTAGCACTTGAAAACTATTCGTCACAACTGGATAAGACTGTCCGGGAGCATAAGTTTTCTTTTTTGAACTAGCTGGGGCGGATGCTACTAGGACTGTGTCATGCCTGGCTGTCCACTAGCTTGTTACAACTGCCCAAACTGAGTACAATTTCTAGCACAGTAATTTGATTGCAGTAATTCTCTTCTTGGAAATGCAAGGAAGAGGATAAGCTCGGGCAAAGCAAACTGAGCTATGAATTGAACTGGCAGGGTCGGGAGCTGGCTTGGAACCAACTAAACTAGTCATTTACTCAACACACCGGTTCGATAGATATGCGATAGTAAATAGATAAACTCTTGGCTTGGCTGCTCCAAGACAACTTTCCTACTTTCCAAAACTGGGGTTGGCTGTCCAAAAGTAGCTGGAGCCGGCTGACCTGTCTAGCTTGTTTCAACTAATCCCGTAAAGAGCTAACTATACGTTCAACTAGTCCTGCTACTAGTCCTCCTGAGCGATCTAACGATTCCACGGAGCTATTCATTCTGTTTCTGCTGTTTCAAACAGAGCCCACTGCGCTTGATACATCTTAGCGATCTGACTACCTAACAGATCTAAAAGACCTATCTACAGCTTTTCTTGCAGGTATTCTTTCCTGTACTAACTAGGCCTAGCCTAGCCTGCTTACCCCACACTTCTTTCCTAGAGGGCAAGTGACGAAGAGAATGGACAACCCAGTTCATAAGATGTTGGCTCGAGTGAGTAAGCAAAGTACCTCGACTCAAGTGAGTAAGCAACTGCGTCGGCGTGGACTTGTTAGAGGGGGCGAAATTCGATTTATTTATATGCTCTGGCGCCCTCAATTGCTACGTCAAATGTCTTCTGCTTCTGGTTCTCTCCTTCATACATACTAAGGTGAAAGCTATTCATCTGCGTCAGCTTGTAAGCAACTAGAAAGATCTATTTTCCAACAACAGTGACCAATGCTTCGTCGGTCTCTCCTTTCTTTCAAAGCTCTAATGCTAGCCTGCGGCATATCGCTGGGCAAACGAACCTGGCTCGGAGAGATCGAAGTGTGACCTGTGCTACCTATTCTAGTGGCTGTGGTGCTGCCTGAAGCGAAGGACTGAGACTTTCTATTGCTACACAGAATCAATCATTCGAAGGAGTTGGCAGCTAAGGGCACCGATGGTCTCTATAATTGACGACGGTGTCTTGCTTTATATCTTTCTTTGCAGCGATGGCCTGGATTGATCGATAAAAGAAGGCCTTAGGCGAGATATGAAATAGACTTTTCGTACTCAAATAGAAGTAAGTAGGCGCATAGATAAGATAGAGTAGCATTGGTAAACAAAACCCCTGGCATTTCTTGACTTCTGCCTATCATTCCTGCCTTGCCCGCACTTGGTGCTTAGAGATTTGCTCCATTCCGGGCTCGCTCCGCTCTATGCCCACCCTCTCCTATTCTGTGCTATTGGGTGTATCCTTAACCGTTGAAAGAATTGCGACAAGTGAACTGAGCATACGCTTCGTCCAGACTAGCTCACAGGAGGCATTTGCCTTTGCCTTTGCCCGGTATTCTTACTCCGCACTGTACCGGGACTCAACAGTCTGTTTCTTGCTCTTCCAGGACACAAGGTTGCCACCAACGAAGACACAGTACCCAGTGGTGGACCGGGCAGGGCAAGCTTCTCAGGCGAAGGAGGGAATCCAATTTAAGTCTTTAGTTCTTTCTTGATCCAGGTGGTTCACAAAGCGTAGACCCATGCTTCTATCCTTTTGCTTGGTTTCCTTCCTACTAAGAGGCTTTGAAGTGTCATTCCATTCATCTTTGAACCAGTTGACTCTTAGGGATGTAAACCCATAGTATCTAACTTGCGAGGGGAACACCTACTAATTTCATCCTACTTTGATTTGACCTGTCCCCCGCCTATAACTACTGTTTTCGATTCCCTGCTTCAGCTCCCGAGCGAAGGAAATTCTTGGTGTCAGACTCACTCTCGTACGGCTTGCCCTCGATCGAGCCCCGGCTCAGCAGGTATGCTTAATGGAATCTTGAACGATTTCATCGAGTTGGCTGGGGTCAGCCTCCAGTGTCCGGAGCACCTGCTCTTGGTCTCGTTGCACTTACGTTACACTCGCTGGGTACATGTGGTTCCTCTTTCAAGCCCAAACTGGTCACAACTAAAAGAGAAGTTTCCCGCGCCTGCTCGTTGTGGGTCCAAGAAGTCGGTGGTAGCAAAGATGTAACCTTCAACCAGTATAACTAGATCGGCCAAAAGGCAGTCCCGGGTCGTCCGGCATAGGTGCCTCGATGGGGAAGCTCATATAGAGCTCATTCATCGGGCTAACACTTTGATTCATGAAGGCAAGTCGGGAAGGAGTAGCAAGCGTCTCTTTTGGCACCAGCCAAAGGAGTAGGAACAGCAGCAGGGAAGCACCATTACCATCCATGGGAGGTTGAATAGCAGCAGAAGTAGTAGTAGGAGCATGGGCACTGGGACAAGATTCAATCGATCCAGCTCTGGTAACAAAGCAGTAGGCAAGCCGCCTTAGTGGGGACCATCCATACCGCCCGAGCGAGACTTTTTTCCCCACCATGGGATGCTTTGTTCACAGCCCCCTCTGTTCAATACCGATACCTGTCAGATTCCATAGCTGATGAATATCTTTCTTTTGCCACTCTTTCCCTTGACCGTCACGCAAGACGCTTTTCTGGCACAAACCTAGTTGTTATTTGTCCTGCCGATCTTGGGTGAACTGATGACACTGATGCTCCAAGACCAAGAGTTTTTAACAGCCAAAGCTATTGAAGCTGCTCCCTCCCATGAATCACAGCTTTCTGGACGCACTGCTTTCACACCACGGCTTTCCGCAAGATAGAGAAAAAACTCCTATCCCAGTTGATCGAGCTGAACCCACCCACTTTTTCTTTAGTCTTTTTACACTTGACTTAAGTTGACGCACTGACAGCTTCATAAAAGAACCGATCATTCTTTTAGTTTTTTCTAATTTCTATTTTGTAACTTCATATGCTTCCAAGGAAGACGGAAGTTTCGTTCATGCTACCTAGCTGATATGTAGTTGCTTCTTTTCAGGGAGTAAAGCTATCACTTGGGTGGGGCAACACCAGTTGGAGGTGTGTCGAGTCTTGATTATGATTTACTGAATTTGGTTTGGACTGAAGAAAAGTTGCAGAAACATATTGATCTCATTGATCAGAATTGGGAAAGGTGATTTGTACCGACTGTTAACATGAACATTCATGTTTTATTGCACAAGCGATGGCTAATTAAGGCTCACATGCACAGTCGATTGAGTCTTGATTGCAAAATGGAAAGAACCAGCCAGGTCCAGTGCCAGCGTGCACTGATTGAAAGATTCATCTATCAGTCAAAATTGAAATTCATGGTTCCTTCAAATGATGGTTGCATTTGTAAGTTGTTGGTTCTGCGTCTCCCAAACAATGCTGTTGCATTGTAGCATGCTAACAAACTAGTTGTTCTACTAAAAGCTTAAGCACATGGAGATAAGAAATAAAAAAGATGTAGTCAAAAAACACTAAACAAAAGCATCTTCTGATGTGAAGCTCAAGAAAAAAAGCTATAGAGTACTTCAAATCAGGCAACAGAAAAGCTGCTTTGAGACACATAAGAAGGTATAAATTGCTGTCAGAGAGCCGGCATAAATCCAGTCGCATGCTAGGCTCTAACATCTTCTTCGCCTTCTTGCTGATGCTTAATCTACCTACAAGGTACCTTTGTCAAGAACTGAAGTATTATGCCATGAAAATGAGAAACTAGGATAGCAAGTTGTTGTGAAAACAAAACCCGGCCCTCTTTATGTTTTTTGCTTATGTAATTAGGTGTCTTAAGCAATTAAGATCGGTACGCTGGCAATCAAGGAGCAGAGTATCAGCATAGAAGAAGTTCATCACCAGCTTCATCCAAATGGTCGGCTCGCTCCTTCGCTCGCTGGGCGCGCTAGCGCACTACGGCTTTTCAGCCTAATGGAAGAAACTCAAATCGCTAACTAATGACTGAAACTAGTAATTGCGCGCGTAGGTCCAACTAGCCCTACTTTGCTTAAACTAGTAAGAGAGCTTATCCTAACTACTTTCCGAAACTTATTTCCCCACTACAGCTATTTCTTTACTTATTTATATAGTTGAGTTCATGATTTGATGTAGTGCCAACTAAAACATATCCTTTTGCTTTTATTCCTTTAGCTTCTGTCAACTAGACAATCCGTCGCAGCAAGAGTATGCGTGTTAGCAGGTGAGCTAGGAAAGAAGAAGTTTGCCAGCTAGTTTATCGAGCATAATCTCATGCGAGAGTAGTTTGATTGAAAGAAGTTGTCTTTTTCCTATTAGTTAGTTTACGCAAAAGAACTTGCTTCAGCTTGGCTATTAGTGAAATCCGTTGAGTATGCACGGAAATCAGAAATTGCTTAACTAGCTCAAAACTGAGAAAAATCTGCTTTTTTGCATACCGCTAGTTTCTTTGGCATATAGAGGTAGAACTGAGCATTCAATCCTATTATTGCTGGCGTGTATCAAGTAGTTCAGTGCCAGTGCCGGCAACGCGCCCTTCCTTAATAGTTTTCGTTCTTTTCACTTATCTAACCTTTCCTACACTACAGAGGCTAACATATAATATATAAGATAAGTTTTGCTTACGGGTGGGTGGGTACACGAGAAAGTCAACTACTTGTGCAAACGTATACTTTAGTCAAACTTATTTTCTTCTTATTTCTCTCTTTATATTCAATATCTCTCTTCTGCTCCTTATCTCTCTTCTCCTCCCCCATACCTCTCTTCTTTCCCTGTCACCCGAAGTAAGAAAGTGACACCGCCACCTTCGCAAATTGGACCGTTCCCTGCGACTTCCGGAAAGAGAACCTCTTCTAGTTCAAGGTCGGAATGAATCCTCAAACCAATCAAAATCTTCTTTCTAGTTCACTATTCTTATGATAAGCAGTTATGTCTCATTCATGTGATGAGAAATCTGAGAATTCAAATTAGAAAATTGAACATCTACGGCAGATTCTGTGCCCCAAATCATTTATACTTATGAAACTAAGCGGGCGGGTATGACCCCGGAACAAAGGGGGGGATCCGTAGGGCACTCACTAACTCCCTTAAGATAAGAGGTGAAGGCGCCTAATAATTATATTGCTTCAGTAAATTCATTAAGAGCTTATTCTGATTGAATGGTTCTTCCCCCTTCCAAGAAGACCAAGAGCAGGGGATTCTATAACACCGGATTTGCGGCATCAGCGTATTCTCTTCCTGAGACACCTTCTTCCAGGATAAGTCAAGCAGGTCAATCCTTTTTTGAAAAAGCTCTTATGATTGATTCACTTCCTCCAGCATTGGCTTCCTTCTTACCTATGATATCCCCAAGATAAAATTCGAGAGCAGTTGCATAGGAGCTAGCTTGGAAAGAGAGGAGGCATCCTGGCGATCGTTAGCCTATTTCTTCTTCTCGAGTTAAGTAGCTTACTCTTGCTCTGTGCGCTAGGGTAGGGAGGGTATATATGACTATGCTGAGTTCTAATTTCTGTTTGCGCTGTGTGAGTTCTAGCGAGGAAGCAAGCGCCGCAAAGGGTTTACAGGGCAGCTCGACTGTTAAAAAAGGAGATGGTACCGAAGCGGGAGGCTCGTAGACGCTACTAGTGCAATGACTAGAAAAATCTCTTTTCTCTACGTGAACTTTTCTTTCTGTAAACCCAGTGTGTTATCGTTGTCTTGTAACTAGTCCAATGGAAATCTCCTCTATTGCATGCAGCAAAAGTAAAAAAAGGGTACTCGCGCTGCAGCTTGCTTGCCTCAAATTCAAATGCTTACTAGCCGAAGTAAGGCACTTTCTTACTGGAGCATACATAAGGGACAAGGACTGATAAGACTTTTATTAGCCTGTTATTCAAGAATCTTTCCTCAGAATGGATGATGAATGGAAGCGAGATTGGAAAAACGTATATAAACTACAACTACAGATTTGATCCCTTTCTCTTAGGGAATCTCGACTAGACGAGGGAGATATAAAGGCAAGGTTGACGCTACGAAAAAGAGGAATTGCATAAGTAATGAATGAGCTAATTTCGTATTAGAAAGAAGCCTTTTTTTCTAGAAAGTCCTTTACCGGGTTTCCACAGAGAAGTCTTGCTCTGGCTTTGTGTGCTGCGCGTCAGATAGCTAAACCTAATGAGGGAGTATCCTTTGATGAATGAATGCATTATAGGGATTCTTTTCTAGCTTAGTTCTTCCTCCTTTCATATGAAAAAAAGAAATACCCTTTGACCTGCCTTCAAGTTAAGGATAGTGCACTAGAATAAGAATTCCATATTCTATGTGAAAGAAGATAGGTTGAGAATGAACTTTATGATATGCAATGGCTTCAATGGAGTTAATGCTTTTACTACTAGTTATAATACCATATTAGAAGAAGGAGAGATATGATAGTGGAAAGAAAGTTAAGAGTAACGATGGAAGTGAAAGTCAGTCTATAGAGTTCAAATGTTGCCCTTATCCATTTCACAAGCAAGCATTCACTCGATAAGCGCACCGGAGAGTACCATAATAAAAGTAAGATCCAGAACGATTCGATTACCCCGCTCATTAAGCAGATTCCTGGCCTACTCCTAACCGTTGGTTAATCCAGAAAATAAGAACAAAAAGTCAAGCATGAAGTGTCATGGAAAGGCCTGCATATTATAATGCATAAAATAGAAACGCTATCAAAACATACCAAATCTGGTAAAAACCATGAAATAAATACAAAGAACATATTACCTCTTCACCATTAGCCACCTGGACCTCGAGGTGGCACACTAATAACTAACCCCACTATTAACATTTATAGGCACTAAGCTACTTTTAGCATAGAACATTTTCATACCTGACAAGGCCGATAACCCGAGCGAGAAGCATCCATTCCATTTGAAAGCCCCTGCCTGATCAGGATCAGCCTGGATGAAAATCACTGTATCGTCTGCATATTGAAGGTAAGTCACAGCATGTCCTGAATCCAGCTTGGGACCCAGTCCAGTGATCAAACCTGACTCTCTCACTCTATCGCTACCACGGACGGAAATGGAACTAGAAAAAGAAATAAGGAATTTCCCACCCACCGCCGTCTTAGTCATGTACTTATACAAATCCCTCAAGAAAGAACTAGACGCAACATTACCCGACGCCTCTTTCAAAGGTATAGCTGCATAAAGAGTGTTTCAGATGCTATACTTATCAGCCGTACATATTTCATAAGCTATTGTTAAGCAAGCTCTCCGCCCGTCTAACTCCGGGATAACATCCTTTTTCTGAGTACGCGGACCAAGGCTATAGAAATACTCAATATTATATTTCAAGGGGATAAGGCTCATTTCAGTCTATGGTAACAGTCATCATTTTGCTAGTAGGATGTGTCACTCTTTTTTCCTTCACTGTAGTAAAGAACTCATTATGATGCTGATCACTCTGGTTACAGAATCCACGAGCATTCTTATACCAACCGGCTGGAGAGAACAAATTGATGAAGAAAGCCATTTCACGTCTTGAAAGTAGAAGCAGCCCCAACAATTGTTGTTTCTTTGGTCCCGGTAGGCCTCGTGCACCCCTTGCAACACCGGCAAAAGCAGCTTTTATTCACTCTCCTTGCAAAGGCAATAGGAAATGCTGTTTGCCAAACCATATCAGATTACTATGTACCCTCACTAATGGAAATATACCTAGACTTACTCCTCCACAAATAAGCTAGTCAAATAGAGCAAGCTGGATTTGATTACTTACTCCTTTTCGGCTTTCTATAGGGTTAGGTGCTCTTTAACTATTAGCATAATCTTTCCGTTTAGATCTATTTACTTCCTCAAGAGTAGGAATCGGGCGGCAGATTGGGGATAACCCACTGGCAGTGGAAGAAGGTGCAGGCAGGGTCCTCAAGGTAAAGCAGGCAACTCTTAACTATAGACGATTCTGAGGTTATCCGAAATCTTGAATAAGTAATGCCGGTACCGTAGTTATAATATATTTTGCATTTAGTCTTGCTCACATCAATGATCACTAAATGAATAAATCTAAATAAAGCAGGTATTGGATAGAGGGTATATTCGTTCGTTCCTTCTCCAACACTAGTAGACACAAGGGCATCCGTAGCTCCTAAAGCAGCAGATCTTCACTGACTCTACCCTAAGGCAGTTTCGGAACTATTGGCGCAGGAACCATTACTGGAAAGTGAGTGGTACAGAAGCAACCTGGGGATTAAATACTACTACTACAGCCGCTTTCTTATCTTCAATCAGTAAATAACTTAAGTAATGAGCACCCATATATGCATAGTGAAATTGTCCTTTTTTTTTACATTTGTTCTCTGCCCATTTATTTTATCTTCTTTTTACTCCCATGTTGGTCAATTCAGTTCGGATAGCTTCCTTCATAGTTTATATCAAACCCACATATCCCTTCCCTGATTTACTTTTTTTCTTTTATAACTCAAGAAGAGGCTGAGAAAGCGTCTTTCTAAAATTTAGAAGAATTTAAAGAGGTTTTTTTTACTATACTCAGAAGTCTAGGTTGGAAAAGAGTCTCTACTGAGAGATAGAAAGGTGGATGTAATTGAGCTCAACTTCCATTCAAGGAACGACCTTATACGAGAGTAAGAGAGTTAGTCTAAGTGTGTTGGCGTTTATAGCACGGAAGAATGCTTTTTTACTATGAAAGTATGGGGATTCTTTTTTTTTGTGAGTCTACTTACATCACTTTGGAACAGTATGGAAGACTCTGTCTGCCTTCAACCTTATCTATCACTGCAATGAAAAGTCTTATCTTGGCCTTATGCGAGTCATACTATGGTTTTGATCAATCTGCTTCATACAGAACATTACGTATGTCAGTTTATTCGTCCCTTCTTCCTTCCTCTTTTTAGTCTTCGTCTTCCCAGCATAGTAGCGGTTCCCTCCCCAACGATTTTCTTTTCCTTTTCCACTCTTAGTTCTATTTATACCATTTCTACCTCCTCTCGTTCTAGTTCTTCTAGTTCTTTCATTAGCCTTTCCGCTGCTTCCTCCAGTTCTAGTTCTTCTCGGCATAGTCTGATTCTAAGTTCCGAATACCTGTTACTTTCTTTGTTATATATTGTGAGTGGTAATGCCGCATAGTCTAATTCGTCTTTAGCTTTATGTCTCCAAAACTACCTTGACATCTTATAAATCGCTCTTCCCCTCATACGATGATAGAGGGGGTTGGGTTCCCGAGCTTGCTGCGCTAGGAGAAGAGAACCGTAGGACTGATTCTCATGGTAGCATCTCTTTTCGCATACCCATATACGCAATATGAGAACTGCACCTCTCTTTCCTCCTCCTGTATGGATGGTTAGAGCACTACTCTTGGATCCGTCCTTAGAGATCAATCCAAAGGTGGGATACCTCTACTTTCCCGAGGTTAAGCTATTCCCCTTTTCTATGTCCTTTTTAATAGTCCTTTTGGTTGTATCAAAATCTTAAGAACTTATTACCAGGCACTATTGAGAAAGAAAGATACGCAACCTGTCTATGACCACCCTCCTGTCTAGAGGGAGTAGCGTAACTGCATGTCTTTCTTTGAAGTGCTTTCGGGGCTCCCCGGGAATACACCGGGGGTCTCAAATCCCACTTTAGCCCTAGGAGAGCTCAACATCGGTAACCTAATCTCCTAAAGCATTAAGTCCTTTAACATTTTTGTTGGAGTTGCTGCTGCAGTAGCCGCTGGTTCTGGTGTAGGTGTCGGTCTTGCAGATCCTCGCACTCGCTATAGAAAGAAAGCTTCCAAGTCTTAGGAAAAGCCACTCGTACACAGGCCTGCCCTAATTCTTATTTTTCACTTGAACACAGGGCCATAGGAGAAAGTAAGCTTAATACGGAAACTATCCCCCTGCCTTGAGCTTTTTGCTCTTTTTTCATAGGAAACAAAAAAAGAAGAAATGAAAAAGAATATGAAGTAAGAAGGAAAACCAAACTAGCATGAGTTGTTGATGGAAAAGAATAGGGAACATAGGGAGTAGGATTAGCAAAGTACACATAGGGTACAGATAGGGCAACAGATGAGTCATCAAGTAGGGAAAGTGGGTAATAGGGCTAACTAACTCTACGGCGATAAGAGAATATGTCTGTTCTTTGCTCTTGGCTTCTCTTGTCTGTGAATAGGAGTTTCTGAGGAAGTTAACCAATAAGCTTAGTATTATTTATTAGTAGCATCCGGTATGGGATTCTTTCGCTTCAGATTGGCATTTGGTTCTTGTTGAAGAAACGGATTGAAAGTTATGGGGTGGGACTATCTAGATTCTTTATTTGCTTTTTAGTAGGCAAGCTGGTAAGTAGGGCTTTGATGTGACTAACTAATAACTGTAAATACCAATAGGTTGCTTCTCTCTTTAATTCCTCCTATATAGGTTAGTAGTTCTCCTTTTCCAACAGACGATATTATCCATCCATGAAATGACATATAAAAATACACAAGATACATTGGTTGACATTGACAAGCAAAGACACGGATGATAAGCCTATTTTGATTTCTGTTCCAAATACATTAGTAATTCATTTTCTAAGCAACAAATATATGTATTCATTTTCCTTCTTATTCTTTAATTCCAATGAACTCTTTTCTGATTGACTAACTTAATATGCATTTCCGAGGAAAGTCAAAATAAGCCTATTCCAATTCACTATATGCATGGACTTTTTCTTTATTTGATAACTCCATTTCCTCGCACATAGCTTGAGTGGTGAGCGGAAGGAGGTGAACTACTACTAATTGATGTTATAGAGTATAAGGTCAGTCTGTAGGGAAGTTCTGCTTTGGTAGGTAAGTTTTCTTCTTTCCCAGGGCCTTCTTGAAGAAAGAAATAGATTAGCAAGGGCGGACCCATCTATCTTCCATTCAATATGGTTCTCTAATTCTCTTTATAAAAAGGCTTCCTTCCTAGGAGACCGTTGTGAGCGAGGAATAGCTCTACCCTACCCTTGCTGCCAGATTGGAGTGTTAAGGTAAAGCTTTTCGGATAAGTTATATGCGCCCATCAAAAAAGTACTCTTTTGCTGTCTTTGCGTGCAAGCCAGTTGCAGAAAAATAAATCCTTTGAGGGAAGAGTAGGCCGTTACACAGATGGAAGATGGAGGGGGTGGCGGGTCTAAACATATTAAAACTAAGAAAGCTAGCTACACACATGTGTTACAGCTTTTGTTTCTAATAAAGCAGTCAATGAGCAAGATCCAACATGCAATCTTTCTCTCTCCATGCACTAACAAGATTGAGATGATCAGCTTCAATTTATCCTAGCTTGTTGGTTCCACTCCTATAAGATTTTATTTCAAAACAAATAAAGAGGGAGATAGATAAACGAACACGGCAAAAAGAATAGATTCAGTTTTTTTTATTTCATCTGTGAGTGAAATGAAACTTTTTTCTAACATAAAGTTTACACAATTCATCTAAAGAAAAAGTTTATTGCAACCGGGCAATTAGGGCAATAGAAAGAACAGGGAGAATCGCAAGTGAAGCTATCAAACAAAGTAAGTCCCTAGCGAAAGCCAAGCTTTGAACTCAATGGGCCTTTAACGTTCCTCAACACCACTCAAAAGCAGTTCATTGCTTATTCAATGCAGACTGAACATAACTTCAAGGAAGAGGTAGACAATAAAGATTTCAAATCCCAACCAAGTTTACACAACTTTATTTCCAAGAAAGCTTTCAAAAGTAAACTTGCCCTATTCAGCTAACATTTTGCCGATCTTTATTCCAGTCTTTTCTACTAGTGACTCAGGTAGGAAGATGACCTCACCTAGGCTGAGAAAGAACTAAGTCAGTGGCTAAGGTCAGTATAAACTTTTTGAATTCCAACAACGATGCCTGGACAGCCCAAGCAAGCCAGCCCGCTCACTTTCATCTGATATTACTCGGTCTTCTTTTTCTTTGACCCAGTTTTATTTCTTTGAAACACCTTTCTTTATCCAGTCTTTCCCGAAGAAGCGGAATTAAGGGATGAAATGTTGCATTCTTGCATCCTAGCCTACAACCTTTCCTTGCCTACCACCCTACTTTCTCTTCGAGGAAGAACTAGCTGACAGATCTACTAGACTATACTTGAAAGGGTGGGTACTCCACAAGGCATTGCTTTGGAATGAGACTCTCTCTGGGTGAAGATAAATCAAAGAAATTGAAAATCGGATACTGCTTCTTCGTTCGGTATAACTTCAAGGGCTTCTTCTTCCTTCGTTAACGAACAGCGTGCAAACAGACAAAAGAAAGCAATCCTTCAAGCAGCCTTTGACCCCGAGCACCAATTACTGTACTCTTTGACCTTCTCCATTGAACAAAAAAGCTCAGCTATAGGCAGGACTTGAACAGTTCCCTTCCAGAAGCAAGGTTCTATCTCATTTCAGAATATCGTTGTCTCAAATCGTTTAGTTTAAGTTCTATTCGGCAATCTTACCCAATTCACTTAATAAAGCAGCCAAAACAGATATAGAATTCACTTCAACTAGTATTTCATTAACGGGCTAATTAATTCAGCACTTTTGGGATAAATAATATTTCCTGCATACAACCGATCTGCGACTAGTCATTCAGATGCGCAGCCGATGTGCGACATCCTACTATTATACTTTGACCTATTCCCTCTCAATTCAGCCTATATCACCTATATTCCCTCTTGACGCCGTTTGGTTAGACTTTTGTAACTTAACCCGCCTATTCGTTCTGTTCCAAAGACAACAGACATAACAACTCCTATTATCTAGTCATACTCTGACCTGCTTTACGGACAACTGTAAATGCCCAATGCCTTCTTTACTTGATAACTTTTTAGATTTAACTTTCCTAACTGTTACTCTTTTCGACTACTCTTTACTACCAACTACTACTCCTAGTCTTTTCCTCCCTATCCCGAATCAATGCAAAGAAACACCGGCGTCTAAGACAGAATCTAGTAGAGTTCTCCACAACTGTTAATACCAATACGTTGTTTTCCCTACTGCCTATCTTTATTTACTAATCCCAAGAACTACTACTCCCAAGTAATGCTAATCCTATAACAAGAAATGTCACAATAAATGCCTATCCCACCACACCATCTGTACCACTTTACTTGGCTAATCCCAATCCCTACTGTAACAAGAAAAGCTTCAACTGCTACCCAACAGACAGATGAGAGTTTCCTTAGCCCCACCCTAGTGCCAAGTTCCCCGCTTTCCCTACTCACTTTAAGAGGTAATTACTCTATAAGAAGGCTCTTACGGGGCAGGGACAACTACTATTTAACCGGAGACCAAGGGTTCTTCACCTCTTCTTCAGGAATCTCGCAGCACCAATTGCTCATTGGATTCCCCGTTTCTCACGAATAGACCAAAAGTGAGACCCCAACTGACACCATTTTATCCCAGCTGTACCAAACATCTCCTTATATTAGCTTAAAATATGTCTTTCAATCACACCAGTGTCAACATCTTTCATCCCATTCATCTCCATAGTTTGCATTCCTCTCCCTAATTGACTGTGAAATTGGGTATTGGCATCTACTTTAACCACCCGCATCTTGGCCCTCTGACAGGCTTGTACCTCCTCCACCCTGTCAATGTCATCTAACTGTTGGCACCGAACACTCTTCTTTCAATTCTCTTTCTATGACTACTTTTGTTCGGGGAAGTGAAATTATTCTACGGCTTTCTTCGGGTATGGCCTTAACCGGGGGGCACAAAAGGTAAGTGACTTTGATCGAGTGAAAGGCTATTAAGTTCATACTTGTCTTTCCAAGAATACCGGTCTGTAAATGTCAACTAACTAAAGAAAGACATCGAAGATTAACTAGAATGCTTCTTGCGCTTACACTCCAAAACTTGATAGACAAGTCCATGTATTTGAGGGGGTAACTCCAAACCAAAGCCTACTCAACTTCTTCTGCTTGACAAGACCTATTAGTCCCGAAGATTGACTTCCTTGATTAGCTAGAACAATGCATGCCTATCCCCTACCTAGTTCAATGCCTTAGGAACATGACTTCTCGCATCGCATGGGCATCTCATGCTACTACTAAATTGTTGAAATAAGGGTGGCTCCCGCTAAGGAACTAACCGAAGGGGCTTCCGTGGGGCACCATAAAGTGCCGATCATGGGGTACATTTTAGAGAAGTATGGGAATTGGTATTATACCAATATTCTGACAGAGCTAACCACTTTATCCAGGCATTAAAGCACATGCATCTTAGATAGCTTTCTAGACACTGGTTCACTCTCCTATCTGACCGTAACCTCTATTCCCTCCTTTCTTATTCGTATTCTACTTCGCTATGTGTTCGGGGAAAGATGACTGACATTAAGGTTTATGATAATAGCATCATGGAACGTAAGAGGAGGGGTAAGACCTGCTCTGAAAAGGCATGTAAGAGAGCTTACTCCCCTTCACAGACCAGATAACATAGTTCTCCAAGAGACCAAAGTGAAGCAAGAGAGAGCTATCCGCTCAAAGACTTGGTTTTTATAATCATCATTGTATACACCCGGGGGTATATGGGTTATCAGGAATGGAGTCAATAGCTTGCTTGAACTAGAATAGCCTGATTGAGAAGGGGAGAAAGAGTCTGGGATATCCCAGATCTAAGGGGCATCCTTTACGTAAGCATCTAGTTCCGTATCAGTAGGTAGCAGAGTTGAGACCTACTCTAGCCGATCCAACTACAGAGGATCCAGCTTATCTGCCAGGGTGCTTTCTCCGAATCCGAATTGAGCCCTAAGCTAGAGCGAGCCCCCGCCCGAGTGTCTACCGGATGCACTTCTTCGACGAATGAAATGCTCTTGTGCAACTTCCTTTCAATCGTCCAATGCACCTCTTGATTATAGGCTAATCAACAGTCTCTCTTTCGTAATTAGGTTGTTCACCGATTATCAGCCTATCGCCAGTCTGGAAAAAGAGGAAGTAGCAGCTGGGCTTGTTATCTAATTCGTTCTTCTTTCCAATCTTTCTTCTACCGTAAGCCCTGTTTAAGGTCTTTTTAATGTCCATTAGAAGGCATCGTAGGTGTGGTCTTGTAGCCCTAAATGCTCATCTCCGTCAAATCATCAGTTTCCCTCTCTTTGCTCCAATCCAAGCCAACTGGTAATTGGCCGCATCCTCTTGTTAGCTATGCTATTTATTTCCGAGTTGTTTGCTAGGCTAGTGGATCAAGGATTTGTGCTCTCTGAGCTAGGAGTTGTATTTGTTGGGTTTGTGGACCAACTAAGAAAGGGGCTTTTGCACTGTCCAGTTCTTCCTTTTTCAAGTATGTAGCCCGACCTGACCGTACCTGCTCCCCTTTTTCCCAAGTTAAGTTATTTTCTCAATCAAAGAGAATTTGCTCTATAGAAGAATTTATTTTCTCTAAGGTGATCTTTTTTCTATCAAATTGCTCAAATCACTGGTCTCAAAGTTACTGCTGGCTTATCGGTTTGCCCGACTCTTTCTTTCCTCTTGCTGATTTCGCTTGCCTACTAAACTTAGCTTGCATCTGGAGTTCCTTCAATTATTAGGTAACGATCAACTGGTCAAAGGACCGGCTTCGTCGACGCCTGGATGGAGGCGGTGTCTGAGCGCGGTGCTTAAGAGAACGAGTAGTGAGGGTTCACTTTACTTTAATAGCAGGTTCTGGTCGTTGAACAATAACAAGACAAGTAGTTCTTCTGGATCGGCAATAAGTTTGAGTTCCCCACCTGCTTTGTTTATGCAATCTAGTCAAGATGAGAGTAGAATAGTTCAGAATCCGAATCCGTTGAAGAGCAGTCTTTCAAATCGACATCTACTCCAACAATGGAATTGATCGACTATGGCTATGGCTGACAAGGAGTCTAGCCCTCTCATCTTCAGTCATTTTAGTACCAATCCTCACCTCTTGCTTGTCATCTTATTACCCCAGATTTAATATGCCACTCCCTCCTGGGTACTATCCCCTTATCATCATGTTCAATCAATCGGAAAATCTCATCAGGAATTTCTAACTCATCATCCTCTGATAGATCATTGCAATTATTGGTTCATGTCAAAACCATCCCTGGTATTCAAAGTGAGTATCTTTGTCCTCTTCATCATTAGCTTCATTAGGGATGGTCCCGGCCGGTGATTAGAAAAGTTAAATCAGAATGAATAAGAAGGACTTCATTCAATATGGGGTTACTTTGAACCCGGGACAAGAGGGATGTTCCGAATAGGCAACCAGGCCCCTTTCTGCCACTCATAACCCTACCTAGCACCGGATTTGACAGTTGGGAGTCAACCATCCTTTACCCGACCTTTTTTAATAGCCTTGTACCACTCAGCCCAATAAACCAGCTAAACCAACCCAACTAACGTATTGACTTTACTACAGTTGTTATCTTTCTCAAGATTCCTTTTTATACAACAAGCTTGCCCAGGGCTACCACATGCACCATCTTACACATGATTTGGGGACTAGTTTTGCACATTTTATATTGTACCTTTGGCAATAGGAAGTCTGAACCGACACCCAGCGAGTAACTACGGCACGTTACGAGCCAGGAAGCCTAGTTGGAATGCTGTGCTTTAGATAGATTCTTGGGTTTTTTCTTATCTTAATAGTGGGGTTCTATGATATAGAATAGTAAGGATAAGATATGACACAAATACATACCAAAAGGTAAGAACATGGAACTTGCCAAGATCGTACCGCAAGCAAACAAAGATGCCACCAGAGAAGATTTTTGACGAGGAAAACATCCTTGTGACAACGCTATGCTATTCCTATTTCCGATTCGCATAGTCCTGTTTGTTTTCATTCCTACTTGCTATTCAGGGATGCCTGATCTTGCTTGGTCTTCACGCCTTGGTCTTGGGCCTCCCGCTATTCTATAAAATTAATGATTCCCTTTAGCGAAAAAAAGAGGAGCTATGGCCAATTTTCGACAACAACGGGTGCATATCGCGTAAAGCAAGTATGAAGCTCAACTTTCTGCATTTCTGGGATAAATATCGGGGTCTTTCCCTCCGCACTTATTGATACTATCTGACCTGCCTGTCAACAAACCTTTGACCTTTACCCGCGCTTTGACACAGACTTTGAAGCTGTACAGCCTCCGGCAATATATTTTCTTTTTTTGTGTGGATAAATTGCAATCAAATCGATAGAGATTAGGTAGTGGCAGGTTTTTCAAGCCTCATGTGTGCGTAACCAGACCTTTGGTCTTAAAAAGGGAGCTTCCTCTCATGGAAATAGAGATGAACAAGGGCTGACCGATCTTTAGAAGTTTGAACCCGGCGTCAGTCCTCTTTTTCTTTAATGTCACCGGTGGATAAGCATGGGAATGTTATGAGCATAGGAATGTGTACTGCATGGTCATGTGTTCCCCACTGCACTTCTCATGTGATCGCAGCTTACTCAGACTTACATAAGGGGGGGGGATCCACTAATACTCTTTTCATCGCATATGTTAAGTCGGCGATAGCTCTACTCTTCAGTATGATCCAGCATCATCAAGTGGAGCAGAAGGAGGGGTCCGCATGCCCATTTCTCACGAGACCTTCTATGTCATTTTGAATGAAGGTCATAGCATTCGTCCGCGGCATGGCCTCTTTTCCGGTGGAAGGTGCAACTTGGTCTTTCTTCCTCATTGATCTCAGGTAGACTTTCGATTTCTTCCTCGCCCAACTTACTCTATAGGGCCTCTAAGACGGAGTAGTAAAATAGTAAATTCCATCCAAAATACTGGCTTATTTGAGTTTCTAGCTTTCCACTTTCCTACTTTTGCCGAATCTCCTTAAAAAGGGGAAGTAGACTTCTCCACTTTTCTTGAGCAACTTATTACTTGGCTTTTTCACTTTCTACGCTTAGCCGATGAGAGGAGAAAGAGGAAATCCCACCAGGAGCTCTCACCCGAAGCAATTTATCGTGCGTGTGTAGCCCCGCGATGAAGACCAGCCTACTAAGCCGCCCAGAGTAGAGGACGAAGCCGTGAATAGGCCAGTAAGATCTCTTTATCCTAGCTTTCTCTCTTTTGATTGGAAGAGCTCCGGCCCTACTAGCTCGCTTGGTTGATTCTTAAAATCACCTAATGAAAGGAGCCTTGCACCCTTGATTCCTTAGTTGCTTACTCTAGTATTTTTTCAATTCAAGAGAAATGGCAATCGACGAGGAAGGAGTGGAATAGTGTGGCCATATATTGAAGTAAGGGGCCGGGTGTGCTTTAAGCAGGAAAGACGCAGAAGCAAGACCTCACTAGTAAGGAAGGAACTTGCTGCCGGAGTTACACAGGCAAATAGAAGAACAGAAGGACTTTTCACTTCACTTAGGGAATTGGCTGAAAGAAGTCTATCGAATGAAGAAAGGAGATGTGAAATTATGGAATTGTACAGAAGCCCAACTTCTATTTAATGGCAAAGCCAATTCTATCCACAGAAGCCACCGGAGGGGCAATGCTCACTCAGCAGGTCAAGATGTAGGGGGCCAAGGCGAGGTGTTTTCCGCAAGGAAAGTCGTCGAAGTACGAAACGACTCCTTCTTCTATTCTATATATGTCATTTTAACTAGATAGACTTTCCAAATCCAAATCAATAGTAGACCGCACTGTTCAAGTTAGTGACACCCGACTTGCTTCATTGCACTACGCAACCCTCTCGAGCGCACTACTGGCAATTGCACTTCCAACTTATTTGCTTGCTTAGCCAAGTACGAATGTTCCTGCACGTGTTCATACCTACTACTGCCTCTTCCACTATGCGGATTGCTTTCTCGAACCAAAGGTGTTGAATCAGTTGCAATCAGGATGAAGCTAACAACACATGCGAGCTTTATCGTATAAACGATAGACTTTACTTTACCTATCACTGGTTCCTTGTTGACTAAGCCAGGTGCGAAGCAAAGGTAAACTCGGTCTCGATCCCTAACTTCATGCCTTGGTTCCAAACCAGCAACAACAAAAATTCCTCTTACAGCTCACTCAGCCAGATATTCATAAGGGCAATTCCAATAGTCAGGGTAGAGAACTTCCATCCCTAACTGCTCGCTCAATCAAGTCAGTGAGTCAGAAATGGATATTAGTTGAGTTTTTCACTGATCAAGCTACCCTTTCTTTATTCAAATGCATTATATACTAGGCTGGGAAAGATATCCAAATTGGTTGGGAAAGAAAGAAGCAAGGGAAGCTAGCGGAATAATATTAGCTAGCTGGCTTAGGAACTAGTCCGACCTACTAACCTGGGCACTAGTTTTCGTTTAAGAACGAAGGCACTCAGGTAAGATAGTCTAATAAGTGCTTAGGGAGGAACAGGGGAAAGGCAAAGAAAGCAAGGCAGGATGGAAAAGCTAATAATTGAGATTGAATTGCCGAAAAGGAAAAGGGGTTTTAATAGATTTGACCGAACTCTCCCTTCGATCTCTTCCTCTTTAGTTTGTGTCCCCTCGACGGGGGGGGTTATCGACTGAAAGATTCTCGAGTTCAAAGGGAAGAATATTATCTAGTTTCTGATTGGAAGTCGTCTTCAATCTGCTCTATCGGTACTGAAGCAAAACATCTCGTTCAAAGACACCCAGCTCGTATCAAGTCTTTCTGTAACTCCCTTAAATCAGTCTTCCGCTCCCTTGGCTGCCCGCTAAATTAAGAAGAAATTAAGAAGTAAGAAGGGGGGGCGTGTCTTCGTTGCTTTAGATTTCGATTGTATGGCGTGGCGTATACACGTTATGCAAACAGAACGTATGGTTACTTTACTCTATGGTAGTGGATCGCACCCCAGGTTGAATCGGGCAGGAAGGTACTTTCTTTTTGGTTTTTAACGAGCAGTTCCAGACTTGGAACGAGTAGGAGTTTGAATCAAAGTAATGGTTGGAGGGCAGGCAGCTTGCTTCTATGGCTCATTTATTAAAAGCAAAACTCATGCAAATTTACCTGGACCGGGTATAAAACTCGTGATAGAAGGGCACCTTACCTTTCGCTGAACGGAATCAATTGAATTTCTTGGTGACCGGACACCACTTCTTAAGAGGGATTTCCTATAGAGGTATAAACCCCCAGGGTAAGACTTCTCACTAGGTGAGTTCCACCCCAACTCTATCCTTTTTCAATGCTTTGGGGAACAACATGTCGAAGGAACAAAGAGGAAGAAGGAGTTGCAATTTATGAAAAGAAATCTGGATGAAGAACTTTCTGAGAAGGAAAGGATGAAGACGTTAGGGGTGATACTGGAGAGCATGTTTTCTAGTCTTGTCGAGGCGCGCAGCGTTTAAAGCTGAGAAATGTGAAGGGCGCTAGCAACAGCGAGAATTTCGGTCTTTCCTTTGCTTTTTTCTCTTTCGCTTTTTTGCTTCGCACCTAGAGTGTTCAAGCTCGCGGCTTCTTATCGGATCTGGAACTTCACTGGAAAAAATTCCATCCTTTCTTCGAACCTTGCTAACGCCCTTTACTTTAATGGTTTAGCGTAGTACTGGCCCGCCGCCTGCTTCAACGAGTTGCCGCGCATCCTATGCCACTAAAGCAATGAACATATTAGGTTTTGCGAAAGCTAACAGCGCCTTATATCTGATTCGACTAGTGAACTCTTTCTCACTCTCCTCGGAAAACTACTGAGTACCGAGCTCGATACTACGTTTGCTTGCTTTACGTTCAGCAGCACCTAACCATTCTTTCCCGTGAGTTCAAAATATAGTTAGAAATCTGCCATATGGATTTTTTTCTTTTCGTTTCGTCAAACTAGAAAATCTCCGTTTCTCATATATAGTGTATGTTCTTCCGTCGGAGCGCCTACGTTTCATACATCAAGTTCAACGTTTTGTTGGTAGAACCCACGCCAATATCATATATATTCACTCTCATAGAAAGCGAGAGTGACTCTCATGAAATTCTCTCCTTTCCAGGGGGAAGGGTAGGTTATATAAAAAAAAGCTTCTGATGAGCATCTATTGGAGTAGATCATTTCCAAGATCTAATTCGAGTTTCTTTTTAAGTAGTGGATACGCCTCAAAATCTTCAGTGATACGCTTAAGGGAAGATAAGTTCTTAGTGGATACAGGACTTGGTACCCCAAAAATTCGTATGAAAGATGAGCTGACTAACGTTCCACAATACCGACGAACCGCCAGGTTCGAGAATAAGGTGGGATACTCCTTTAATGTAGTGGCTGGTGAATCAACGCTAAAAAAGCGGCGGAATTATGAGAGATTCTTCAAGGATCTAGTGGCCGGTGAATCACGGATCAAAGAGCGAGCAGCCAACAACTTGAATTCTTTTTTGGGGCCCTTGGATGTAGCGGCAGGTGAACCCCTTGTTCTTCCACGAAGATTCAGACAAAACCTAGCTCAGAAAGGAGTGAAGCAGATTTTGCGAATGATTAAATTGGTCAAAGACATCGCTCGTCTTAGGGGAACGAAAGCTCTTATTTTGCGAACGAAAAGAAACAACTACAAACGTTTAACGCTTAAACAGGCCGAACGCCGTCTTAAAGGCTTTCTTCTTAATAAAGCCAAAATAAAAAAAAGAAAAGGTTATTCAGTAGCCATCGCAGGTTTAATTATTTTTATGCCAGTCTTCAGGAGCAAAAAAAAAGTCGGAAGAATGCCGTGAGAAAAGGCATCTCTTCACTTATTGAAGCGACCCTACTTCTTCCTCCTCGGCCCAATTTTTATCTGGATAAATGGAACTAATGGAACTTCGGTAGAACGAATGACAAAGGCGAAGGGGACAGATGAGAGGTGGGAGGAAGGGCATCTGTCAAAGAAGTGCAATCTGAATGAGGATAGAGCCAGACATACCTATAAAAGTAACCAATAAGAGGCTTCTTTTTATACATACATACCTGGGCAGGATACTTCTTTAAAAAAGCGCGCCCCGCAAGCAGAAAGGAAACTTGACCTTGGATGGGAAAAGATTCAAAAGGGAAGTAAAAGGAAGAAAAGAAAACTTTCCAGGAAGGTAGAGATTGTCGTGTCAGTCCGTTCGTTCCGTTCGGTCTGTCTTTTTTCCTCTAAGAAAAAGTTATTAGTCAATCCTTCCTCTTAACATCCTCTCTCTCCACAAATGGGAAGGAGAAGGGGTATGACGACTATTAAAGGTCTGGATTAGCATTTCGTTTGTCCAATCTTCCTAGAAATAGAATCTGATATGTGGATTCGCTCTTCGAACTTCCTCTCAACACAACTCGGGACTGGTTCCAGAGGTCTTCTTTTGCTCTTCCCAACTTAGCCATTTCTCCTCTCCTTTCTGGCTTTAAGCCAGCCAGGTGTTACTTCGCTTCAAGAATCGGTGAAAGTAGTGGGTTTTCCATCGTAGTAATGTGCCCCCGGTCAAACCAAGGTCTAGCTAGTAAAATCCCAGAGAAAAGAAATGCGCCAGGCCCAGGTTTGTGCTTAATGTAGCTAAGAAAGTTGGAGACCGTAAGAAAACCAGTGTCTATGACAAAAGGTAAATCCTTTAGTAGTAGTTGGTTTGAATGTGAAAGGGTTCCCGATGACCTACTAAGTAAATAAGTTGGCTTCTGAAAGTAAATGGTTGAAAGGATATTGAGATATGATTTTCTTTCAATTTTATTTATGGCAGATTCTAAAGATGATAAGAAGCCTACTGAGCGACTTAAGCAAATTCAGGATGGTATTCGAGACTTGTAAGATTCATTACAGTGCCTCCCAATCAATTCCAAATTTCCAAACATTTCCATTTTCCGAATAGGTATTTTTTGTTGAGGACATAGAAGAAGACAAGACTGACTATGGACTGACTGGTGACAAGACTGGACTGGTTTCGATAGGCGGCGGAGTGGATAGTACAAGTCAAGTATGGAATGGAGTGGAGACTTTACTCTCATGGTAGGGACGAGAGGTTAGGAATGGATAGCATACGTTTGGATAGAACTAGGAAAGATAAGAAGAGAGTATGGAATAGATAGGAATGGTATGTTTGAGGCGCCGGACGTTGACACGACTGACTGGATAGGTATCAATAGTAGACTGATTTGAATGGGTAGGTATCGATAGTAGAAGGAGAGTGTAGGTAATGGAGGTTTGGATAGGTAAGACAAGACTGCGGATGAGTAGGATAGATATGTGGATAGTCCCACCAAGACTAGGGAGGGTTTGGTATGAAGATATGGTTGGTATTGGTATGGAATTGACAGTAATAATATGGTGAAGGAGGAGGAAGTTTGATATATTCATTCGGATGTTGTGCGTGAGGGGTCCACATTTCAGCCCAGGTCAACTAGGGAGGGGCTTGCTATTCTATTTTAAGGAGGAGGGGACATTACACCTTTGATCCGATGGAAAAGAAGAATACTGGCAATGCAAGCTCCTACCCTCCAAGACCAGATCCGCTTATATGCTCCTACACGGACGAAAGACGAAAGGCGTGGATACGGAGAACTAATTCACATCACTGAAATGAATTTGATGTACAACGTTTTCAACATAACTTCTCTTTTTCTGTTTTTTAGTTGTGGGTGAATGAAGTGGGACATATCTTCTATATAAGCAGTCTTTTTCTTTCCATGCTCTCACTCAGTCTTGATGAAAAGCTGCGTGCGTTTTCTTCTCTACTCTCATTCTTGGGCGTATGTAGCCAAGTGCTCGGGCAAAGGAAATCCTTGAATAATCCCATGGTGGCAGCAGAGATCTAGTCTGGTTAACCACGATTCCGGCTTGAAGAAAAAAGCAAGACTTTGATTCACATCGAGTAAGTCTCTCTCATTCTTCGTTCTTTTTCATTAGGTGGAATTTAAGCATTTGAAAGGAGTGTATGCGAGGCCTGACTGCCATCCGAGAGTTGTCTCCGATGAATAGGTAAATGGTATATTCTTAAAGAGCTTTTGTCTTCCGCTCGCTCGTTCCACTGTAGTTACACTCGCTGGGTCAAAAATCACCGTTTCTTAGGTCATCTCACCCTGCTGGTAAATGGGCAAGGAGTATCGGCATAAAAAGTCAGCATATTGAATTGTATAATGGATTTTCTTTCTTGGCCAAGCCCTCATTCAGTTCCAATCAGGATGTGAGTCTGAGAAAGCAAAACACAAAGAAAAAGAAACTCATCGTCTGGTCCATCTTCCAATGCGGCGTCTATCTCTTGCAAACAAACAGAGTATTGTCTACTCATCTTTTAGTAAAGTTCCCACGGCGACCCGGGTGAGATATTTTGGAAAGAATTGTGGAATTAAAAGGTACCCAGCCACTCAAAACTGCACCACCACCTAAGGTCTTTGGATAAAGCAGCACACTAGCTAAGGTCAATGCACCTGACATGCCATGGGTAATAATTCATGTTAATTAGCTTTCGGTAAAGATTTCTATTTTGCCCAGTAGATCCTTTGCCCAGCAAAAAATAATACTTACTAGTTCGAAATGCTCCCATACCAACTAGATACATGCTAGTACGACTAAAGATACCCAGGATTAGCATACAGGCGGGGTGCCAGCTCTTGGGCCAAGCGAAAGAAAAAAGAATATCACATTCACCTTGGATCACTTTTCCTAATCGCATAACCCAAGCAAAGAAGAACCATTGCCTCCACTAACATGCAATAAAGTGGAAACAAGGCTCTCGCGCACACACATTAAATTCTTTTATTTTCTGGGACTGGCCCATTTGTTGACTACTCCAGTGCACTTCCTTTCTTTTTCTTTTTTACCGGCGGGCGGCATGGAGGCATATGGTATAGTACAAAAGCCAGTAGGGCTAGGGGTGCGTGACTAATAGCCAGCTAACAAACAAGCTACCTATTAGCTCGGTTATTTATCACATATTCCTTTCCTAGAATAAGAATCCCTTGTGACTGACACCAAGCTGCCTATTATACCATGCGTGCTAACACCTATACTTGACTTACTACTCTACTTACCGTGCTAACAAGCTTATCTCGGAACTCATATCAGCTTATCTATTTCTTCTATAGTCCTTGCGCAACTATCAAAGCTAAGCAGATATGGGAGAAATTCGATTGCATAGGGGGGCTGGCTGGGCCTATGAATATATATATAATTTAAGTTTTCGTTTTTTAGATATAACTTAGTGGCAAGCAATTATGATGATGTATTTCTGTATTTTCTGATTTAGTATGAATGATCTTTAGGTTTCATGCTATTAAGTTTGTATTACTATGATAAGTTATTTATGATAAGTGATTAATCTTATCCCCCAGCCACCCACAAGAATAAGATTAAAAGGGGTATATATAGTAGCATCCCAAATCATTTTCTATTCTAAGTTTCTAGCACCACCAAATTCCAGCCACAAGAATGCTTTTTTTCTGTGACCTCAGAAATTGATTTCATAATTCTATTTTGAGTGATAGTAAAAAGTTGACAATATTTGTCACAATACCATTATTCTCATTTGTTGGTTTTATATTACTTATAGATAAAGCAAAGTGCTAGCTAATAATCTAATAGGTACAAAAAATAAACTAAAGCTAAGCCGTATCTATTAGATTATTAGTTAACTTCGCGGTGTCTATTAGATTATTAGCCACAGATATTCAAGGAGTTCTGTTTTCAAATTGAACAAAAAAGACTTCCAGATACATGAACTAATAGAGATATGTGAAGATAAAACTGAACTCCTCAGTATTCTGTTAGACTTTAAAAGTTTGTCCCTGATAAAACCAAACAAAAGGTACTCCCACATATTGCTAATAAGTTCATATAAACATGTAAATGAGTACTGTACCATTTGAGTAAATAAAAAAAGTGTAAGGGACAAGAGATTAAGTAAATTTTGCTTGACTTAATCTTGGTTTTGGTTCTATCACAAGAACTGGTTTGTGTTAGTTTCAAAACATGATATAATTTGTGGTTTGGCGCAAATAAAAAGTAGCCGGGTTTAACTTGCGAAAAATAAATATAAACGTACCAAGGATAAGATATTTTTTCTGGAGGCTTGGAAAAGTCATCAATGTTAGCAATGAGAATTCCCCGTTTGGATGTAGTGTAAAAAATGAACTGTAATCAATTTGATATAATATCATGTATGCGCCGTTCCTCAATTGAGTCTGTGTGTTCAAATAAAACCACTTAATGGTTAGTTATGCAATGTGCAGTTTTAGCCCTCCCTTGGCCATGACTTGTATATTGAAGTGAAGTGGATTTCCAAAATAAAAGCACTATGATTTGTTCTCTCCATTTTGCCAACTTTACCCAGCGAGTGTAACGGAAGTGAAACGAGCAACAAGAGCAAGATAAGCTTCCACCACTAGTAAAAGAGATTTGGGGTATAATCAGATTTCACTTTGATTTATTTTATTTTCAACAAAGATATAACACGGTTTATACCCATTTACTACTACTCTGTATGAACGTAAACTAGTTCTTCTGTTAGCACCTTATGTGAAGTACATACTAAGTTTCCTGTTTGCCCCTATTTGCTTTAAGTTTTGAGCAAGAAAGCTCTTTTGCTAATTGACTTTTCTGTCACAACGTTGTGCTATTTGAGAATACGTTAGTCCACTTTTTGTTGTTTTTTACGAATGCAATGTGCCCCTGTGAGAATTTTAGAAAAGAGCACCTAAAATAGATTAGAAAATAAACCTGTAATAGCGCCAGAATAAGGAACTAGGTGCATTCTTGTGGTACGGCTGGTACAACTAGTGGAGATGTTTACTGTCTAAGGGGGCCTGGTGCAATGTCTTTTGCAGCTTTTGATGTTGCCGTATTGATATATAATATAGATTTGGGATTTTGTGAAAATTATTAAAAAGTTAAGAGAAAACAACGTAGAAAACATAAGTAATAGCCAAAATGTGAATATCTGCTGGAGGTCTAATATAACCACACCAGTACCAGTGAATTGATGGTGCATAAAAGTAGGTATGCAAATTAGCAGGTTCCTTCTATATCACAAAGGATAAACGTGCAATTTCTTTTTATTGACACGTAAGGCGAAACTTACCATAAAGTGATTGGAAATTTAACAAAAGCAACCTATTTTGAATATAAACAAAATAAGCGAGGACATTTCAGTCAAAGACGAATCTTTTCAAAGGCAATTGCATAGGCACCTATTTTGCAAGGGTCCAATATAACGGGAGGCGTTTGGATTATGATGGGCTATTTGAATATTACCATTTATGTTGTACAAAAAGAGAGCAAATGCTCAAGTACGGAACCGAGAAGTTTAAGTCATTGGTTCTTTGCTTCGTTCTTTATTCATCTTTAGCTTCCATTTTGATAAGCTAACACTTAATTGAGGTTAATTAATATATATAGTTTGTAAACCTTTGTTGTCTATAGGCTGAATAGCACACAGCTTAATTTGATAAGTACAAAACGCATAATCAAGGAGAAACAACCTATTGGAAGCAGAAACTTCTATTACACACAATATTTATTTTTTTTCTAAAAAAAGTATAATACTTAAGGAACCTCCTTGGTAATTTGTGAGACAGAACACTGTATCAACTTAATGCAGGATAATTGAGGATGTAATCAAATTCCAAATTGCCATGGGACGAAATTTCCATCTAAAAACAATTCTATAACTTACCATGTCTGGCAGCATTGTTCACGGCTGGCTCCATCTTGCTCGTCGTTGACCCCGTCCATCTGCATGAACATGAGGTGCCGGCGTCGAGTCCTAGTCCGGATATTTAGATTGGCATTTATTGAGTAGTTACAAGGGTGGCATTCCCTGCAATCGCAGTATACCTAGTCCCATTGAAGTAGTTCAAGTAGGGCGGCTAGCCAGCTTTAAATGCGAAGTTCCAAGTCTATAGCATCTTATAGAATACTGAGCTACCAAGCAAAGAAGTGCGCCGGGAAGTGGAACGTTGAAGCAAAGCGGCACTCTAAAAAGAATGGAGGTAGACAAGCAATAGACATTCTCTCATACACAAAAAGCCTCTCCCCTAAATCATGTAGCTTATTCCCAACCAAGGTCTCCGCCCGGTCTCGCTTCCTTCAAATAAGTGTTTTTCTTTCCGTGTGAAAAGGTGGTAAGTTCCAGTCGCTTCAGTCTGCATTTGCGGAAGAGTAAGCCGAAGTGTGTCTCCGGGGTAAAAAGGTGAGTGCTAATGTGCTATCCGTATGCCCTGTAGTAAAGAAAGGTTCCTAGGTGGGGCTCTCCTCCTATCCATAAAAAGAGTATTTGGGTCGTCTTTGTGTGAGAATAGAAGAAAATTGTCATCCGCCTATGTTCTTCATAGTCCTAGTAAGCTGGTAGGTTGGTGGATGTGAACATAAACTCCTCATATTTCCTACTGTTGCTTCTTGTCTTCCGCTCGCTCGTTCCACTGTAGTTACACTCGCTGGGTTGTCAGAGAATGAAACTCTTTCAAAATCTGCCATCTTCGTCGTTGTGATGCCTCAGTCAATAGTAGATAGTTGCTCATTATTTGTTTTCTGGGTTTCAGTGTCTTTTTTTTTCTTCAGTAGTTTTTGTGCTTTGATAGACAACTATGCAATAAGGAGATGTAGTGTAGCTGGGCCCGCCTAGGCGTATTGGCTTTCATAGGGTTGGCTCTTTTCGTAGCTCGGTCTGATCTCTTGCTTGGCTATTAGTACGATTGGGTTGATTAGATGGATAACTATATGCTCTAGCTAGTAGCTTCCTCTACTCACCGTGTAGAACATCTTATATCCTTCTCTTCCCCGCGGAAACAGAAAGAAAGCAAGGCGTTAGTGACTCAGCGAAAAGATAGGAAATGGCAAGAATGATGAATAATTGATGTTGAAGATGTTGATTGGTTGATGGCCGGGTGCCTGCGTAACAGAGAAAGACCATAGCTTGCATACAAATGAAGAGGAAATTGAAGAGAAATAGTGCTCTTTTTGCTCTTTTTGGCTCGTAACATTAGTAGTTACGAGCTCGTTAGTAGTTACTCGCTGGGGCAAAGTCAAAACATAAGGAGTAGGCCGCCCAAAGCTCAATTAGGAAGGGAGAAGCAAGGGATCCTCAAAATATTCTAATTTCAATTGATTCCGGCAATGAGTTCAGTTATAAAAAGAAGTGGTAAATGCATGTGTCGACTCCCTACCGGGAGAAAGAAGAGGATGGTAGATCCTCCATATGGAAAGAAAACTAAACTATGAGGCGCGTAGCGGTGTAGCTCATTTTCCAGAAAGCTACCTTTTTTTCCATTCACGGAATCGAAAAAGAGTTCAATGCGGAGGGGCGGCGGTAAAGAATCCAGTGAATGCCTATTCCTAACAAAGCCAATGCCCATGCTTTTTCCTATTAAAGATACCGAGCCCATGTTTTGGCCTATTACAAGTTCACAGAAAAACCTATACCTTTACTTGGCTACTACTACTTTGAGAAGGCCTATTACTCTGTGCTTCAACCGGAAGGCATATACGACTGGACCTCCCTCGCCCCCCGGAGGGGACAGGAAAGTAACTAGGCTAGGATAAACCAAACTAGTAGAACTAGTAGTTGTACCGATGGTATCAAATCAAGCCATGTCTTCTTCTTTCTCTTATGCCAAATCGGCTCTTATGCGGAATCGACTGCTAATCGCTTGGCTAGTTACTTCTATTTCATTTCTTATATTAGATACCTTGAATCTAGCTCTGTACTTACTTAAAGCACTAGCTTTGCCAAACCCTGGTACATGTATGTGGGCTTTCTGCTTTGGCTTCTCATGTCGATCTTCCAATGTCTTGCCATTTTATCTTATATAGATAGGCTATAGGCCTTGTCCTCTTCTATTCCTCCTCGTCCATTAAGGCAATTGATTGCCTTGTAGATGTGTAAAAGAGGGGATTCTAGAACATAAGTACCACAGCCTTTACGCCGACTCCCACTCTTATACTATTATACCCCGGCATCTACAAGTGTCCTTTTTGACTTTCAATGTCGTACTCCTAATGCCTCTAGTCCTACTGCTAATGCTATTGCTACTTTTTCTGATTCACTTGCACAACCCACAGCCTTTTTTTTGCCCTCGTTAGCAAGTAATCCCTCTCGCCAAGACTAGTTGCCTTTCAGAGCCCTTCTTCTGAACATGAAGAAGCCCTTACTTGCAAAGACCTGATTTGCGGCATCTACATGATTTGCTGCTAACACCGAATTCTGTCCATCTGAAGTTCCTTCTCTGTCCTGCTCGTGGGATATCGTAACTCTAGATCATGTCTGCTGTCTCTAGCTAATAAGATCTTCCTTCTCATCAAAAGATGCGCATAATACTGTCTTGAAGTGAATTAGGTAAGAAAGGACAAGGACCCATGGAGCGCTAACTAGTAAAGGGACCGGAACAGCCTATTCTTGCAAAGAGGGCATTCTGCTTGACCGTGGTTAAGAAGTTCCTGGGCTTACCCATGTGCAAACTTTTAGGAATCGATCGTCATGCTTTGACTAGTGGGATAACTTGAATAGTAAGGGCTATCCGCAATCAACACATTCATGCACACCGCCATCAACAGACATTCCAAAGACAGACATGCACCCTATCTCCACGCAAAACCACTACCTGCTTACTTGCTCTCATGTAGCGAAGATAGTTAGCACTACCTTATTCGCTTACCAGAGAGCTAACCTCTAATAGATATTTATTAAACAAAGCACGGATGAGTACTTTCATCATAAACGTAACTAGTAATAGACGGCAATGCTAGCACTATCAGCGAAATAAAAGAATGCAGAAAGACTTCTAGCTCATCAGCAAGCATAAGTAATACACTTTCATAAAGCAAGAGAAGAAAGAGTGCCCTACTACTCAAACACGAATAATGTTAAGCCCTACCAATCCGCCTATTAAATGACTTACCCACGTTTACTAATTCGTTGCTGTTTACTAACCCTAAGCAAGAAGAACTAGTGCTATTCAAGACATTGCGTATCTTGACTATTCGTATCCAGGAACAACAATTACATCTTATCCGGGAAGACAAGAGACATCTTAATCAATCCATTCACTCCTCAGATGATAGCTTTTTTTGCTTATCGCTTCGCGCCTGAATTTCAACATGTTGGTTGTCCGACAAAGAACTCCATCAACTCACTAAGAAAGTCATCTAGAAACAGTAGCTTAGCCTACTTTACTAACCCAACTTCCCTACTCTTTTACTCTTTGACTACGTTGCTTGCCTCCCATAGCCCACCCTGTTTACATTCCCTAGCGCTATGGTACTGTACCTATCCCTACCTAGTTCCTAGTCTTCTACTTAGTAAGAAGCCCTATTGTACTCTCCCTTATTGCGTATCCCAAGCACTACTTGACCTGTCTTTCGACTTTCCTCATTAGACACAACTGACCTATTTGACTTTCTCTTTGACTAGATAAACCTCATGACAATCTATTCCTTGACATGAAAAGACAAGACTCAAGATATTTATTTTCTATGAACTTTCTGTTTGACTAGACAGACGTGTAATCAAAGCAAACTAAAAAGTCTAACCGGCAAAGATCAAACTATGGGCCATGTGCCAAGGCAGTCAGTTAATTCACTTAATATTTAATTAATTCACCGGCCAAAAGAAAGAGCTTTTTCAGATGGAATTCTAGCGTATCAAAGCAAAAAGGAAGGTCAAAGCACGGAGTCCTGTGAAGACCTTGGTAAAGTGTTCGATCGAACGGCGAGCAAAGAATTCAAACCACTTTCTTCCAGTGAATAAGCGGGATCCATTCCGAATATGGATCGTTAGTGGGTCAGTCGTCCTCCTCCATCATTATAATCCGCCGAAATCACTCTAGAACACAAAGAAGAGTTGGGTTAGCGATCCTCCTTAACTGAGTCGGGAAAGGGATAGATAAAAAGAGTCGGGGTCATAGTACTCTCCCGAGCCGAGCCGGTTTAGTTACACCCCACCGCTGCGCGCCTTAGTCTTTTAGCTGATGGAAATAGTTTCAAAGATAGACGTGTCACATAATCACTCTCTGGTTCTACACGTTAGTAGTTACTCACTGGTTGTCCTACAAATACAAAACAAAAGGCAAAGACTGACCTCAGAGACAGAAAGGAATTCAACTAATAGTAATAGGCATTTATCAACACATATGGCCGAAAACACATATCCAGCAGTATAGGGTATCCTTTGCCTAGACACAAGACATTAACTATATGCATCTTATCACTCCTCCTATTCTAAGAGTAGAGTAGCTGAGAGAGTATTACCTGTACCGACATCGAACTCCTCACAAGCCAAGCCCTAGTCCTGTTTTTCTTAATTACCAGACCCAGGAAAAGCATGTTCATATGGCAGAAAAAACTTATCTACAAAGCGCTTGTCATTTGGTTGCACAAAAGAAATCAAAGGTTTCTTTGCCACGTCCTTTCGACTCCAGAAGCTTCCGGACAAGGCTACGGGGGGGCCGCTTCTCCAAGCTCAAAGTGAGCAGAACTTTATTTCGGACCAAATGCAACTTATCACAACCTGCTTCCTTTATCAGAAACTCCATTTTGCGGCCTACAATCTCCTCTTATATCTGCAACACACAAGGAACTTTCCTTATTCCTGTTTTTAACTCCTCCTGTGAAAGTACGAGTTTCGAAATGACGTATAGAGAGTATACGATTTCTATCTTCATCAATTACGTCTTTCTTGTTAGTGGATGAAATGTACGGAGCAAGTAGCTAACCTTGATATGGTGATAGCAATGATGTATGAGACTCATGTTCCTAAACACTTTTGGGCGGAAGCTGTTATGATAGCCACTTATCTGATTAAGAGATTCCCTTCCTCTGTCACTAAAGAGAAACCCCCCTTTACTTTAAAGAAAGATAAGAAGCTTTTGACTTTCATAATCGAGTATTTGGTTGTCAATGTTGCATGTTCAAGAACCTTTAAGAATAAGAAAATGGTACACCTCCTCGCTTCAACACTTAATATTCTAGGAGCAGGAATATCTTTAGAGTACTAGGAATTGAAAGCAAGCGAAGGCATAATAGTCATCGCCACAGCAGGAACCTGCAACTCGGGCACAACAGACGGAAATGCAAGAGACCCAGTTCTCTTTCCCAATTCTCTTTGCGGGCTATGTGAATACAATTGGTAATGAATGAGAGCCATTAAAAGATGAATCAAGAGCCATTAAAAAGAGATCTTTCTTTTTGTGCATATTATCCTATAGGCTTTCGTTTGTATGATTTATGTGCATTTCCTATTTCTTTCAATAAAGTAATGAAACAGCTATATGCATTTGAAAATACTCAAGGTACACCACTTAACTGTTTGACTAGTGATTTTAGAACTGAAGTGTTTGACTTTGACAAAACCTATGCACTTGAACTAACTAACTTATCTCATTTACAATGATATGCATTGACTGAACACGCTGCCAACTCTAAAACCTTAACTTAAGAATTCTATGCATTTGGAAAAGACAAGACAACAAGCACTTTATTCTAACTACACGGCATATAACTATGGGCGATGCACCAACCAAGGCAGGGAATTTAATGAATGAACCAAATACAAAACCTATTTCTTGAGAATGAAGCAAAGACAATACTAAAGAATAGTAAGAAAGAATCTATTACTTAACCAATCTATTCTGATAAGCACAAGCAAGTATTAAAGTCATCAAAGGTCACTCACTATATATGATACTCTACTCTTTCACTTGACCAAAGACAAGAAAAAAGAGAAGTCCTAGGTATTTTATAACAGAATTTCATTAATTCACTTATATTCTCACTAAGGAAATGGATGTGAATGGTAAGGGGTATTCCTTAATGTAGTTGGTAGGACTAGATAATAAAGTAGCTCACTCTGCAGGTAAGACTAGGTGGCTAGGTAACTGATTGGGTCTAGGTACAGTAGTTGTGAAGTTCGGGCTTCGGCTGGATAAGTTTCTTTTTGTTCTTTGATTCGGACTAGGTCGAATAGGTACACGGGAGTACTAGGAGAAGCGACGCATTGGTATTGACCAGTTGTTAAAGCATAAGTACACTAGAGAGGAGTTCATTTCAAAAGAAAGAGTATAGCACAAGCAGAATAGGGCGGCTTAGCATAGGTCATTGCTCTATGGGTCAGCTACTCGAATATTCGTTGTTGATGGAAAAGAATATATGTATTATTTGTGTCTTTCCTTTGGTCTCACTATACGCAGATATGAAGAAATTTCTGTTCTTTCGTCTTTGCTTATCAAATGAAAGAAATAGGTTTTGTTCCATAAGTTAGGAAATTCACAAAAGAAGAATAAAGGAAGAGTTCAGTTCAAAAGAGTGAATTCCTTTCTGACTCAGGTACAGCTCCTTACTACTCGTCTACTATCTATCATCTGTCTGTTGTTGAAACATAGGAAGGACTAGTTCTTGCTTATAGGTAGGGGTACACACGGAATATAGGTACCTGGGATAGGCCCATTTCTTGTTATAGGGCTGCTAAACATATGGCGGACTGCACAAGTTTCCGGGGAGTAGAGAGAGAGCGAGATTCGCTCCTGTACTTATGCCGAAGCGAAGTGGAAAAGCGAATGGGCTAATAGAAGGGGAAGGTACAGTTAGGGACGGGAGAGATGGACGGGAAGGGCACTTCTCACCGAAGGAGGCAGTAGGAATGAAAGAGTTGGGAACGTGTTGGAATGGTAGGTAGGGGCCGATTTCATAGGCACGTGCGGACATGTAGTAGTGAGCAGGTGGCGCGTCGGCGTAGGGCATCAACTGTCTGGCCAGGAGAGGAGGTGCGATCACGATCAGGTCAGTTAGGTAGGGGTTGGTATAGCAGGCGTCGACTGATACCACCGTGAAAGAGTCTAGGCTTGCATCTTCCGAAGGTGCAATAGGAACCGGCAGTGGGGTATAGAGTCCCGCATTTTGCGAAGTAGATTTTGCGAGGTGACAAGTCCGGCACCGGTGGTGAAATTCTTTCAACATTATAGGCCGCCGGTCTTTTAGCATTTCCACAGTCTTACCTCGCCCGAAATGACCGACCGCAAAGCCTTTCACATTATGAGCTTCTTGAATGAGAGCCAACCGTCAAGAACCATTTGGAATGCACAAACGAAACCCATTGAAGAGGAATCTGTCATGCAACACGAACTCCTTGTATAGCCCTTTAGAATATTCCTCGATCACGCCCTAGCCTATTAAATAAATAAGACCTACCGGCATTAGTTAGCCTTCCTTTAAAGGATTCCCAATATTAAAGAACTACCTTTCATCCGTCTGACCGAAGGTAGCACTCAAGCCAGTAACGTATCGGTACCGAAGGACTCAATTGAGCATACCGAGCCAGCCTATGTTAGAAAGTACCATCCAGAATGAACAGGTATTTTAAAGAATAAAGAAATGCCAAATCTACTTATTAGAAGAGAATATGTGAGTACGAAATAATATATTTATTTTGGAAAGATAAATGTCAAAGCCTGCCAAAGCGTTTTCTATTACGATGTTAATTATCTTTGAACGTGTGTTTAATATATTCCGTCACTTCCATGTTTAGCATTAGATCAAGATCTCTCTGCCGGTACCTAGTTTCCTGTATAAGATAACCTTATAAAGCGCATGCAGAGTTTCACCACTACTATGATTTTTGGGCAGATTGGAAAGAGAATAAGGCAAAGAAAATGGAAACCTGATCCTTCAGAACATATGTCTCTGGATTCCTTGGACACCAATCCGTGGCTAAACACATCCCTTCTATTAGGGCTTAGCTAGGAATCTAATGGAACAAGATCTCGACACCCCCACCTCAATCTCAACCCGCTTTTTCCCATTTATGGATCGATTCATTAAGTGCGATGTGGTCAAGTGCTTCGATCGCATTGACCACGCCTTATTATTGTCATTCTTGTAGGAAATGTTGGAGCCAAGGAAGCAGCGCTTCATCCAGTTGATCGATTGCTTTCGATCAGCTCCAATTCGAGACAAGAAAGGCAAGCACTATAGTAGCACTATAATAGGTATTCCCCAAGGTAGTCCTCTATCCCCCATCTTAATGAAAATATTCCTGCATCAAATGGATCTAGAGATAGAAGGGGCGATGATGAATTAAGGGGAGCATCTATTCTACTACGTGCGATATGCTGACGATATGGTCTTTGGGATACCAGCTGGAAAAGACTCCAAAGGAACCATTGATCGTCTACTCACTAATGTCAAGTCGCGCTTGAAAAGAGATTTTTCCTTAAAAGAAATTGCGAAAGAAAAGGCTGTGGTATCGGCTCAGAGTTCTTGGTCTGATGATCGCCCTTAGAAAGAGAGGGGAAATCTATATCTACGTGCCACACGAGCGATGGAGTAAGAAAAACCAAAAACTAGAGTAGAGGATTTTTGACGAAGCGCTGGACAACCAATCACTTGGTTGAATGTTGTTTATGAATTGCTCGACCGAGTCCGAACCTATTTGTTTTTTTTGCTTAACACAGGAAAAACAATCGAAAATGAGGTGCGTTTTTTCCAAGAGCTTTTGGGCTGGCTCAAATAAGAATTTCCTCACTTACCGTACCGTTTTCGAGTGGATCTTTTTCATACCAGAATCGCGCGTCATCTCGCCAAAATACCCCTCATTCTTGAGGCATAAACTCCATCCGTCAGTGACTAAGGCCCCTTTCATAAGCGCCAGAGAAAGAAGACCCGCTTTCAATCTCTTTTGAGAAGATAGTATAGTGATGAAAGTCGAAATCGCTCCATAGTGATTCCACTTTCAGTTTCCACCAATACAATATTTTTATTTCAAGTTCATCTTTTTCAAGTCTTCCTTTTAAACAATTCCATCTTGATTATGATGAAGCGCCAGTATACCATCTTGTTATTGAAAAGGAACGTCTTTGATGCAGTTGTCAGCCCTCTACGTTAGTAGCCTACTGCGGAAACCAAGTGTTTTCAATACCAGACATGCCACTGACCCCCCTCAACCAATTATTACCAGTTAGGTTGCATTCGTCCCTTTTCAATGCTTCTACTTAATCTAATCTTTTCCAGCACAATAGACCAGCCATGAATAAAAGAAACCTTCTCTGCTATCTTATAGCATACCTTAGAAACGAAAGTCACCAATCCAAGTGCTGCTGAAGCCCTTTCTCATCAAGGCGGCGATAATAAAGTCAAAATTGGAGCATAATCTGGCTGCACTGAGTGCGCACAGGCTTGGCCTGAGACGTGACCATCAACTCCCAAACTCTTTTCACCATGTCATAGATCTCAGGCACCACCAACTTCCTCCCCACCATTTCCTTCAATAAAGAAAGAGCCATTGGTGAAGACTTTCTTTTTAGATCTATGAAAAAAGGGAAATGCAAAACCATGCGCAACTACTCCTCGTCAGAGAGCGTAACCCTCACCCTTTTTCTATGTTGAAGCTAAAAAACTTTGCTTGTACTTGAAGAATAACCCTGATCAAATTTGGGATGATCCTTGTATTCTGTACTATCATAACCTGAGTGGATATGTGCCCCTGGCGCTTTGGAGATTTATTTATACCCATGCAATTTATTTTTCTATCCTCCCTCCCAAATTTGGAATCGACCAAATTGACTTACTTCATGTTAACAAACTGTTATGGAACCAATATACTTAGCGAGTTAGGCCTTGCTAAATGCGTGAACTATGAAGTAGTAGAACGCTGCTGAGTTCTATCTGCACGTGGAAGGAACCCTCAGAATAAATTGTTGAAAAACAAGGTATGTCAAAAATCAATACTACTCTAAGCTTGTGTAATTTTGTGACTTTAGCATAAGTTATATATAGATTGGTTTCATGTAACTCGTCTTTTCTGGTTGTTTGACATGGATTACTTTCTTGGATTTGAGATGCGGTACCTGTTTGAGATAAGTAGAATTGGCCATTACTAGTTATTAGTTTTGATTTGGCTGATAATGACCTAATTGTAGCTGATGCTTGCCAGAACGAGCAATTTGGTGGAAATTCAGTGAAAATCAGGGGAAAAGTCTCTCTTATGGAGGAATCTCGAGTTATTTAATATTTGTAGCTTTTCCTCACAATGTACTTATGGAGCATGAATGATTTTTTTTCCTTATACAAAAACATTCATGGTTCCGGGAAACTCCAATCCAATAATCAGGGTTTGCAATTGATCATTTCTGGTTCGGCGTTCGGTTTCGAGTTGGGTTGGCTTTTTGATTTCGTTGGGTCAGGTTGTTTAATTTCTTTCCTAACTATACTAAATATGGCAAAAGGGTTCTGACTTGAGGGAATTTGAAAGAGGTACTAAACACCTGCACTGGTAGCGTTTTCTAGTGGTTAGTGCATTGAATACAAATTTGTCCACTTTCGAGTTGGCTTTCTCTTTGTTTCAAAACAATCCTTTTGGAGGCGCATTGCTTTAGCTGGCATAGCAATGACTTTGATTCTTTATTGATGACTCATGTTGGGCTATATCCATCCAGTTTACGAGGAAAACAAGTTCCCCGGAAAAAGGAATGGTATTAAATAGGCGCCAGGGAAAGTTCCGGGTCCTTCCTTTCAGTTATATAGAGAAGCTAGACTAGGGAGCTAAAGCAATCGTTCTTAATTCCTGCTATTCCATGAGAGCTCTCTTCTTAGCTTGAGAATGCGCCGTAGTTCCTTCCTGTACGGATTCTCTAATGCCTAGTGCCTTTGGTCCAGTTCCAGCGGTGATTGTTTTGGGACCCGATGGAAGTTCTTGAAGCAAGGTTCCTCTGTCCTACATCTGCCCGTGAAAGAGTAATGTCTTTTTTGAGAAATAATATATTAAAGTTATGAAATACTTTTTTCCGGTATGAAATGCAGTAGTTTTCATAGAACCGTTAATAACTTCCCCAAGGACAAAGGCCCACACACAAGTTTTCTTCCAACGAAATAAAACAACCTGGTTGATTTATTTGTACCGGACCCGGTCCAGTAGTCCAAGCCGAAACCGGCAAAAAAGGATTTTTAGTATAAGGCCATGCGTACTGAGATGCCATTATTTCAAGCCCCGGTAACCCTAGAGTGGTACCCAACCCGTTAGACTCAAAATTGGGAATATTTGCTCGGGTTTAATGTCGGACTAGGGTTTGAAAGTTGGTGCTGAAATGAGATTGGAGGAAGGTAAGATAAACTCACAAGCCGTGGCTTCTTCGCCTCTACTCTTTGCGAATCGTCATTATTCGCGGTGGTGCTTCACTTCAATGCTTGTCCATTTGCGCACATGGATGGACCCATACTCTCCACCCCATCGGTGGAAAACCACCTCCATATCCATGGAAAGATTTGCGTCTCCCCGAACGAAGAAGAAGGACCCGATGCCGGTGTTGGTAAGAGACATAGTGGCACAGTACATCATGAAACGCTAGCTAGGATTTGAATAGGGGAAAAATGTTTTATTTATATATGATCACGAGGCTTTCAAAACCCAGGAGTAAGTTCCAGTGGCAAGTTCATTCAGTTCTCTAGTAGAGTGAAAAAGCTGGTGACAAGTGAAATTGGGATTGGAACAGTCAGAATGCAGGTAACAAGTGGTTGATTCCTCTGCATGCCAGTCTTTCTACCAAAATGAATTAACCAATCAATACAAAAGAAAGTTGGCAAATGCGGAAAGTGAGTTGCCCGGTCTTTCAACATAAGCTGTCAAACAATAGGCGCCAGGAAGAGAGAAAAGGAGTCCACGTTCGTTGCATTTTCTTCAACTTGATGTGGCTTTGATCTTTTCAAAGCTCATTATGTTATGTGTGGATCTACTAGATTGTCAGATCTAAGAATGTTGTAGATTTTAGGAGATCACTTTTTCAGATACATCAAAATCTTACTCGTTTTTCTCAATTTGCAGTTTCTTCCCTCATTATGTTTTATGCATATGTAGATTTATAATGACAGCGTTATACAAGAACCAAAGCAGGTATTTTTGATGAAAACCAATACAATGCAATGACATCACGGGAATATTTGCTGAATTAGTTACTATATTTTCAGCAAAAAAAGAGACACAACAATCAATCTTAGTGATTTTTGGTATCCTCGACAGTAGAACTCCCGGGTTGGTATGTATTGCACCATGGCACCGGTCACAATCACATCAATATACTTTATAAGGGTCCATGCCTCATAATACCTTTCCACGAGTGCTTACTAAATAAATCATAGGGTGGAGTGAACTCCCCGCTCCACCGCCTCACGCGCTAACATGTCACTAATTGGTTCATGAATGACTCCATTACGTCTATCAAGCCTTTTTGGTCGAGGGCAAAACAGCACCTACTCGAAGAACCTACGGTGGATTAGACCAGTTTGGCATACATGCTTTGGATGATAGAGAATGGTCTTATTGGTGCTTGTATCAACATTGCATGGGTCGGCTTTTTCAAATGCTAACTGTTTTAGTAACTAATGCAACAAGCCGCCCCCCCTTTTACTCTACAATGAATGCCCGCGGTGAGCGCGCCTTAGTTCCTTATTTTATCTAAAAAAGAAAGAAGAGAAATAACTGGGAGTTGGCACCTATATACCAGGTAGCTTGCTTACCAAGCCGTCCTGGCAAGCTCCTACAGTTCGATTATTATTCTTGACTTGACTTATTATTAAGAAAACTACTCACTAAAAAAATGAAAGACAATCTAGAATCCACCCAAGAAGATATAGAGTCCCACATACAAAAAAAGGTCACAAATAAAGTTAAACCAAGTAACATTGCAAAGGCATAATGATAAACAAATCCACTTTGAAGTTGACTTATTCGCTCGGCCAATCGTCGGAATGTGTATGAGATTCCATAAGGGCCCAATATCTCAATAGCACCCTTGTCTAAAGCTTCGAATGAGACTGAATATCCGAAACGCAGGAAGGACCTTACTATAAAGTCATTAAAAACTTGATCGAAGAACCAGCGTTTATTGAAGAAGCAATAGAGTCGATTAAAAAAAGCACTAGTTTGAAATACTCGTTGGAATTGATCCGCTACGAGATTGACATTATACGCTAGAAAAGCACCTAAAGTACTAAACAGAATAGGTAGGAGTTTTATTATGGTTGGAGCAGCAAACTCGGATTCGGCAAGAATCTCATTTTTTGGTAGTACGAAGGGGGAATTGGCCCAAAAATTGGATAGGGGTCAAGACGCAGCCAGACTAGGTAGGCGTCTTATTCTAGTGCCCCCCGAACCGCGCGAAATGGTCGCCTATTACACGGCTCAAAAACTCTGCCTTGGGGGGGATACCCATTATTCGTAGGCGGTACGTACGACGCGGGGCCTACAGTTCGATTATTATTCGTGAGTTGACTTCCATCTCGGCCACTGATCTAATCAAAATAGTTCTAACTACTAATCTAGTCCTCCACCTGGTAAACTTTTGCAAAATCCTTTATAGAGTGTCGATTCGGTAAGTTCCTGATTAAGATTATTAATTAACTTTTCTATCTCGCGGGGCCGTTCGACTCAGATAAACATAAAGAAGGGCCCGGAATATCTCTTGTATGGCTTTGGACCTCGTACTATAATTGGGTAACAACCTGTCTTGATCTAACGCGGAATAAAAAAGAATATGGATTTGTCCCGCGCTGCCCATATAAAGATCGCCATACCACTGCCGCAGCGTATCTAGATCTAGCGTATCTTCTGGGCGACCCGAGGAGGCGCTGGGACCAGCCTCTGACGTGCCAGGAGTATCCACGCCCCGAGTTGGCGTAACACCCGGTTGACTCCCTTCGCTACCCGAAGACACGGAGACGGGGTTTCCCTCTGCCTGCGTCAAGAGGGCTATTGAGGTCGGGAAGGGAATCGGCGCAATGGGCGACGGATGAGAAAAGAACGCAGGTCGTTACAAAGGAAAAGACAGTTCGGTGACCAAATGAATGAATCGTTGATAAGAACCTAAAAGCACTTTTTCAAATAGAAAACTACACTAACTACACTTTATATGAGTTAATGTCAAAAGAGAAGTGCACCAGGAAAGAGAGCGTGCGCCACACTCCACGCCATGGCTCTTTTACTTAGGCAGGAATTGGAACCAGTCTTTCTTCATCCGTCACATGGCTTCAGGATGGCGAGGGGCACTAAGACCTTCTTTCAGGACATTTTTAACTGGCCCGAGATGGATTACCTCATTCAGTGCGATGTGGTCAAGTGCTTCGATCGCATTAGGCACGACTTACTTCTACCGCTTCTAAGGGAATGTTTCGGGCCGGAAAATGAGGACTTCATTAAGCTCATCCACGCCTTCCTGACCACAGACATCTATGACAAGTACAAGAAAAAGAAAAACTACGCGTGTCTTGAGGTGGGGATTAGCCCGATCTCGCCTGTGCTAATGAACGTGTTCCTGCATCAACTAGACCTACGAATGGCTGGCAAAAACATAGGAATGCTAGACCCTGAGGGTCAATACCTGCAGCACGTTAGAATCTACTATGAGCGGTACGCCGAAGATATGCTATTCGGTGTGGCGCGTATTAAAATGTATTGCTGGGTTCAGCATTCACCTCTCGTTGTGAGATTTTTTTGAAATATCAGTCATATAGCCATGAGTCCATAGGGGTTATGCGAGTTCAATTTCTATTTATACCAGTCCTTTTCTCACTCACATTCTTTTATTAACCAACATAAGCAAGCTTACCTTAATCAAGGAATTAGGAGAATATAGATACACCTAGCGCTCATAGACCAACAATTACTTTCGGCAAGGATGTTTTCATCGCTCAACTTCCTTACCAACCGGATATATTCTGACAGCATAGGATCCAACCCCAGCCAGTCCAAACATCCATTCAGCCACCCACAAGTGACCCAGTCTGTAGCGATCGTGTATACAACCGACGGTCTTGAAAGGTGATAACTCTCGTTGTTGACCGTTTTCACTCGTATTGCCAGAGATATTCTATCCAATACCCCTGCCGAGGTATTCTATTGCTATGTTCCCTATTCTCTATACAGAAACCAAAGGGGAACACAATAGGACTATATATATATTTCTATATTATAACTTTGCAGTGTGTCTTTTATGTATAAATAGGTTACGTTACTAGGTATTTACGTTTCATTACTCCATCACTGGCTATAGCACGTCTTAGGACTACATAGAATAACCTTGCTTGCTTCCTTCATACAACCAAAACTGATCGAATTACTACCATCTAGATTTGGTTTAGTTACAGGTCGTGTATGTACGGCACGTTTCATTCGTGATTCTGGTTTTCAACGTTGAGCTGATTAGCTCTCGAGTTTTCTTGTGATAGAGTTTGTATGTTTGTTTCCTTTTCGACGTTCTTCAGAATAATTCTATCGCATTTTATTTAGACTTTCTTCTGAATGTTTCCACCCTAATTTGTGTTTTTTTCTGGCTGCAGTGTTTGTAGATAATAATAAATCTTATCGGAGAAGTAGTGTAGCAGCATCTACTTTATTGGTAAAATTTCTAGAACTAGGTTCATGCAGACCATATTTATTAACAGTAGCGACTCGTGTCTTCCCCATTAGAGAAAATAGGTCAGACGCATAGAAAGAACTATTTCCTTGTTCAGCACTACCTACATAAGACTTTCCTTTTTATATATAACTAATCATATAAATACAAGAAAATGGTTGAAGTGTACGATAGGCGGGTAGAAGGATTAGTTATACCTTTAATACCATCACAGGTTTCATACTATGCTTATCCATAAATTCTTGAAGACGTCAAGTAGGTAGAATAGGTAGAGTAACAGAAGCATATTGAATAGTAAATAGATCGACATTATAGAAACTTGAAAAGGCCAAGGAAAGCAATAGCCATCATTAGAACTAGAATAAAACCCCCAATTGACCATAGCAGTGTTGTTCGTGGTGATTTGTATGATCCAAAGTCCTCGTCCGGTAAAAGAAGAGAAAGAAGAATGAAGCTGTGAACGCGTGTAGGTATCGGATTAGCCATCCGTAGTGTTCATCTCGCATAATGTGTTCAACGCGTTGAAATGCTAGATCTACTGATGGTGTATAATGCATAGCTATAAATACTCAAGACAAATTTTGATCACTAGAAAAGCTCCTTCCTAGTAGTGATCCAAAGTTCCACATATATGAAATATTAGCTGGTTGTGGACTATCCACTAGGAAACTATTAGCTATACCTCCTCAGGTTCCAGCCTACCTGCTCAACCTGCAGACCCAGTACAGCAGCCCTTGACCCCTGGTCCTGATCCACTAACTCCAGCACCTTCTACTTCCACTGATCCGACAGCATCAGCCCCCATTTCAGCAACTCAATCCACTCATCCTACGATTACTCGCACACGGGATAATACTCGCAAGCCTCGCGCCTTTCCCGATCACGTTGTCAACATGGCTACCTTTCATCCTTGGCCTCTTGAGTCCTCACCAACTGAGCCCACGTGTTTCTCTATGGCCAATAAATGTTCCATTCGGCGTTCAGTTCAGTTATTTGCTTCAAGTTAATGCTTGCAGAAAACTCTTGATTATAAGTAAGTATATGAACCTATACCCAATGTGAAAAGAACGATCCCTCTACTCTAGTATAGTATTTTCCGAAGTGCCTTGGTAAATGGTTCAAACAAAGTCAAAATGCCCATCCATCAATATAAAAAAAACTTATCTACTACTCGATTGATTTATCTCAAAATGAAGCAAGTTTACCTCCTAATGGTGCCGTGCCAGGCAAAGGAGAGACAAGACAGAGCTCATAGGTACCCGGTACGATCGTAGGGTCAGGTCGGAGAAAGGTATAAACCGATTTTTAATACGTACCACCCAGCGAGCGAAAGGATGTAGCGAGCCAACCAACAGGAAGATGTGATCCTTAGAAAAATGAGGAACCGCCCTGAAGTGCATTATCCACCGCTGCTAGAAGTATATGAAATCGAAGATGTGACCAAGTACTGCGAGTTCCACCAGGGTCCGGGACATGACACGAAAGATTGTATGCAGTTCAAGGACGAGCTAGAAAGATTGGCCCGGCAGGCTGGCGCAGTTTGTTTGCAGGATGATGGAAGGCAAGAATCCCCTGGGTGTTAATATGATTACTGGTGGTTTAGCGTCCGTGGGAGACAGCAGCAAGCAGAGAAGGAAATATCGCGAATTCATGGCATATTTTTCCAAGTGTCTAAAGTATAGAAGAGGGCGAGGGAACATACTATCACGTTCTCCGAGGAAGACTATGAAGGTGTTCAAAGGCCACATGATGACGCTTTAGTTCTCGATCTAAAAATTGGAGATCACCGAGTGGGTACTGCACCGAGTCAAAAGGGTACTGGTCGACACGGGTAGCCCAGCCCATATCTTGCATAAAGAAGTTATCGAACGAATGAAGTTAGACGCAAAGATATTGTCCCAGGTTCGAACTCCTCTCATAAGCCGGTGAAACCTTACAAGCTTTGGGTACCCTCTTCCAGTTCTGTTTTGGAAATCCCCGAATGTGACCATAGATAGCGACCGTCAAGTTTTTTGTGGTGGACGCTCCTTCGGCCTATAATGCAATATTAGGACGAGGAAGGCTGAATGCAATCGAAGCTTTAGTTTCCACCTCTCACTTGATGATGAAGTTTCCCACTGAGCGGGGAGTTGGAGTTGAAAAAGGACAGCAACAGGTAGCGAGGGATTGTTACCTAGTTGCGTTAAAGGGAAAAGGAGGCCATGTGGTACAGATTGAGGGAGGCGAGAAAAAAGAAATCTATCCCTTCCTTGTGCTGTGCCGAGCGAAAGCGAGTAATGCGAATGTGAGTTCCTTCCAGGTATAACTGAGCCTTTTTCTTCTCTCGTCTCTCGTCAGTGAAATCCTTTTCGGTGGTGCTTTTTTTAAAGAAAGCCGGTACCCAGTCTGGAGAGCTCAGCCTAGCCAAGTTCAAGTTCAAGTTATACAGCAAGTCTCAAGTGCCTTCCTGTTCTAGTTCCTTCTTTACTTCACTGCTCAACCAGCTCGGTCTTACTTGACTTTGACTCCCCTTTCTTTATGATCTGTTTTGAAGCTCCAGACCTCAAGTGGGACTTCAAAAGGAAACGCTACGCCCTTACCGAGGCCCCTATTCCTCCCTAACTCTCCCTACTCTTTTCTTGAAGTTCCTCCCCCTATTTGTTTACCAATCCAATCTATACTATATATTTGGACTACGAGGTCAGGTTTTCCAGCCATGGAATAAAGTTGGATTTCCGATCGAATCAAATAAAATAAATCGGGTTTGTATGTATATCTAAGTTGAACGGATCACTGCTTGCTTGCAACGCGTTAGGAAAAAGAGGAAGGAGATTAGAAGTTTTTTTTCTAATTGTAGTAGGGATTTGGGAGGAGAATCGAATCGGAGTTTCGTCTTCTTCGTCTTGACTATGTGATTGAAAGCAACATGGCTAGCTCCAACGAGGAACACAAGGAATGGAGCCCGGAATTAAGCAAATATCTAAGCATTCTCCCAAGTATTCGCAAGGCAGGAATCCTCATGATACTTCAAGTGGACCTTTGATCTGAAACTGGGTAAGTAAACCAAGGTAAACTGACGATGATTCTTTTTTAATTGAGGTTGAATCGAGTCTTTAGTAGACAATACATTCCGAATACCTTTTTCAATGGACTGGCATTGATCGGTAAGAATGGCTCCAGGTTGCAACCCATTCATACAATCCACAAATTTATATAAAATCCATACATAAAGTATACTTATACATTCTGTAGAGGAGATGAATGGGGTACAGTGGCCACAACTGCTACAGCGAAACCTTACCGATAACACGAGACGGGTACTGGGGGGGGAGAGGATCCGACCCAAAATAAATGCAGGTGGTATAAACCACAATTCCATAACTAGGTGTGAATGTGCAATTTCAAAATATAAAACAACTGTCTGAGTACCGTAAAGATGCGCACCCTTCGTATAAAGGAAGCAGTGGGACCCACTGACAGAGGAGCAGCTTAAAAAGAAAGCCGAGCAGCTACGCCGATTGCATATACTGGTGCCTTCCTGGAGTTCCTTATGTATGGAATAATATATTGTATGCGCATATTGTTTCATGCGCCAGAAAGAGTTTGTTTTTCTTTGTTTTGAGTCGGCTTTCTATTTGTTTTTAACCCTCTTCATGGTAGGTTCCCTGAATGGATAAGGTCAAAATTTATAGAAGTGCGCTCGCTTATCAAAATAGATTCAGTTAGGTGCTTTTTTCTATCTGGTTTTGATATATGCTGCCACACAAGCAGGACGACTTTTTTGCTTTTCCTATTCAGGAAGAATTCCAGTTCCGAATTAGCTCCTGGTGAGGGTGACTTCAAAAAGTTCCTATAATAAGAAACCTTCACCTCATTCAAATAGTTCGAGAGAGGGCCCCTCCAAAATTTCTTCACAGAGGAATTGGCTCGCTCCTTCCGTTGATTCAATGAAGGTGGGAAGTGGGGGCTAGTGAGTTCCCCATCGCTACTTCTGGTGGGTGCCTGGTGTGGAAAAGAAATGTTTGCATGTTGCTATTTTATAGTGAACGAAGAGGAACTGCTTTCTGTGTTCAAAGGGAGTATGAAGGCTCTTTCTCTGTATAAAGAGATAGTTTAGGTTGAGCTAGCAGATTTAGGGGAAATTCAAGTACTTCTTAGGTACTTAAACGTCGTAGAATTTGTCTTTAAAAGCCATCTAAAAAGCTATGCTAATATATAGAACATGCTTCCGAGCCAACTTTCTTTCCAAGTCATTGCGTTCGGTCGAAATTTACCAACTCTATCCTCAGGCTATGCTTATGGTCCTCGTTATGGCATAGGTATTGGTGAGTCCACAGCCGTACTCTTTCTTTCATCTTTTTATTAAGAAACTCCAACTTGTCGGTAGGCATACTTAGAACTCAAATCTTCCGAGTTGAGAAAGAGGCCTCTAGTGACCGACCTCCTTTAGTTTCCAACAATCCCAAATATATGCCAATGCTTCCTTTTAGTAAGAATTTTCGTCGAGTGTGATAAAAGAACTGACTCTTCGTTGACACAAGATCGTTGTGAAAGCAGTCAATGGAGTACCACCTCCTCTCCATCTCAGACACCCGTTCACCCTCCGACTCCATCTCCTCCACCGAAATTAGTGGACCATGCGCTACAGGGAATCTCTATCCCTGGCAACTCTCATAATCCACATGCAATTAGACTTAAGTTATCTTCTCCTCAGGTCCGCCACTGTCAAGCAAGTTCTCAAAAACCAATCTACCAATGGAGAAAGCCTCAGTCTTTATCAACTTCGCTGTCTCAATTGCCAGTTCAGTAACGCCAGTTCACCCGATGGATGCTTTGAATGAGACAGACCACATCCACTCTGTAAGGCATATGTTCAATGAAATGTCTGAGATACATCCACTCTGCAAGGCATATGTTCGATGAAATTTATGAGAGAGGTGCTGATACTTTTAGTGTAAAGTGGACCCTGTCAGTAGATGGTATAGCCCCATCCATCTCAACAAAAAGTAGATTGGTGTCCAAAATTCAAGCCTACGTAAGTAAATTAGTGTCAGATGTAGAAAGTTTATACTATACACTAGATTGCAAATCAAAACAAACATCAAAACAACATATGAATATCATATTAAAGGAAGAAAATAGAGGTAAACAACTAATAGAACTAATATATCATGTACTTAATATCACATTGTCTCAACAACCACTGTTCATATCCTACCATCCAAAGGTAACAATAGCATAATAAATCAGCTCGAAGCAAAGGCCGGAGCACACTATATGGATTCAGGTTAAATAAACAGACAGCGGAATTTCTTTTTCCGGGTACTAAGTACTAACAACGATCCTTAACTATAACCACGTTAAAACAAAAAAATCTATTAGAAAAAATAACATTAACCAGTGCCAGAGCAGGAGTCCTATATCATATCACAACCTCCAAATTGGAGTTGGTTTCTCAGTGAACTCCAGGCTTTGATTTTCATATATTGGTAAAGAATCTTTCTTTCTCTGTTCTTCAGTCGCCTTACTAACAAGTATGGAAGTACTTATATAAATGTGACCCATGTGCTAATGGTTCGATGTAGTTCATAATTTATCTTTTTCAATATCTAATCTCTCTCCGATACGGTGCCATGCATTAAAGAGGAAGACACAAAGAAAGGCACTTGCTGGTTTCTTACACTTCGCATGAAAACTTTTTTTAAGGCAAAATCGGGACAAATTGAAACTCAAGTACTTAATTAGAAGCATAAAACTCCTGAAAAGAAATATAACGAATAAAAATCACTTTATGGACCTCTGAGCAAGCAAAGAAGATCTGGGCTGCAGTCATTACTAGTAGACTATGCTGCCTCAATATCCTAATCCAAACCAAAGGAGATCTAAACCAACTTAACACCCAGTAACACCTCAGGAACTAGGCCTTGACGCAACCAGAAACACCAAACCATCTGACCAGACACAATTTGTTATTTTACTCCACAAAGACACCAAAAGCAAATCTAATCCAACTCCAACGGGACTATTTGCTACCTGTACAAATAATATGGGTGGAAATGTGGAATAGCTATGAACAATGAAGCAGTTTCAATCATCACAAAGGCTAACAATTGCAAACACCCAAGTCACACACCAATTTCAAAGTACCGATATAACATCTGATAGTTTCTAACAATTCATCAACAACGCATCCTCAAGCTGAACAAACAACCAATTTAAGCTTCTAGTTTTAAGGACACCCACATTACACACCACATCATAACATCATCAATCTATTACTATACTAGAGGGAAGTTTCAACAATGGATTAATGTAATGACATATCATGAGACTCAGTAGTCATCACCACGAGAAAGAACTTCTTTGCAAGTAGGCCGAAGCAAGATTGTGTGCTCAAACTTTGACACATAGCTTCCTTTCGCTTCAGGGCTAAGGCTCCAATAAAATTTCAAAGAAAGTATAAAATGTTAGGGATTCAGTATGCTCAAGTTTATTTGAGAAAATTGATAAAAGGAATTTCAGGAAAAAATGCAATAATAACACCTGTGTTTTTCTCTATTTGCTAAAACTAACATCTTCATACTTTATAACTAGAACAAGTAGGATTACAAGTATGGTTTACTGCATTACTCTAAATAAATGCTTTCAAATTTGGCCCTATATCTAATTATAGTCATTCTATTCACTAACCAAAATTTCTTTAACCACGAGCAAAAAAGACTGACATAGATGTCGAGTAGAAGGCATATGTAGTAGTAGCAAGCAAACTTACTGGAATTGACGTTTGAACAGTATAACTCATATTTACCTTGTTTGTAGAACCTTGAACTCAAAAAAGTAATTTGCAAATAAGGAAAGATGTTACCTTATTTGCAAATGTGCAAAAAGACTGGATCTAACTTTGCAAACAGATATAAAAGAAAAACAAAACAGCGACACTAGTTTAGAACTAGTTACCTTGAGAATGCCAGCATCACAGAGATTTTTGAGAGCCATGTGTTACTTGGTCTCACCGATATGGTCCAAGTAGCGTCGGCAAAAAGCCAGAGTAGAGAAGTTTTTGTTTATTGTTGTAAGGAGTTGCTTGGCTCTCGGCAAACGAAGCGTTATGTACCCCACATCAAACTTCTTCATGTAATGGCTGCAGTCTAGATCCTGCCTAACAGTCCCCTCGCCTAAAAGGAAATTTATTTCAGGCTAACTAACCACCAAGAGGAAACCCAGATTATGGAAATAAACCTTTCTAATTTATTTTTATTGGTTTTTCTTAAGTTGCTCTCTACAAGCTATGGCTTTGCTCATTTCTAGTCAAAATATGGAGACATCCTTCCATTTTTATAATAACACTATATTCATACAAAATAAATGCTCCTATATAATAATTGGTATAAATATTGGTTGTGGTTAAGATGAACCATTCATTCAATAAAGAGAACTTGCATTGAAGACTGACACAATGCATCAATTCACGTTGGAACTTGTCAAAAATATCATTGGTATATCACGAATTTTCTTCTCTACAGGGAGCCTGGTTAACAGGTGAGGGCTCTATTTTTATTCGTGGTCAGCCGCATGCTCCCTCTCCCATAATCTTCTCAAAGAAAATCAACAAATTGCCCTAATCTTCCTCGTTAGGAAATTGCGCAAGAAAGCATTCATACTCTCGGCACGTTGGGTCGTTGTCATACCTGCCCAGAACTTGTTGGTTGAGAAATGCTGGTACCCATTTCTCCCTAATTTGATAAAGATCAAGGAACCTGCTTTCATTCTGGTATCCAATGTCGGCCATAAATCTCATCCACCTCTCTTCAAATTCTTGAGTCGTCAGTGACCACCTGCTTTACTTTAAAAGAAAGATCTTCTTTGTTTGCCTTGCTTGGAAGCTTATGAAGGCCAAGAGCAATAAAGGTGAAGCGACTGGGGCAGTGTCTTCCGTATACCATTTTCAATGCTTTGGCATTGATCGGTAAGGATCGCTTCGGGTTGTACCCCATTCATACAGTGTAGAAACTTTGACAATACCCAACCAAAAATAAGTGCAGTTTCTCTGGCTGGCTGGATAGTAGAGCACAAGCCAAAATCATCGACTGGCCGTGATGATTCACACCGACAAATAGTACAAGAGGCATGTCGTACCGTAAAAAAGGAACATTCAAGATATTTATGAACAAGGGGGACGCTAATTGTTTGAGGTATATATGGTGAGTGCTTCTGTGTGTAAATCATTTATTATAAGTGTGTATCATGGAGCTGGTTTGTTGTAACCATGGAAAAAAAGCACCTTCGAAACTGACTTGTTCTTTATGTAAGTTGAATCAACAACTATAACATCATGAAAGTGCCGGTATGCAGCTCTCCCACGTCCATCCGCCGCCAATATTCCATTTGAGACCCTCTCTTTTGAACGAGTAAGTATAAAAGAAGTAGGGATCTCTAAGCTTCTTCTTCGCTAAATAATCCATCAGAATTGAAGTATCAGAGCCCTTCATGTGCTTCAACTTCTTCCTACGTACGGGAATTATATAATTAAGAGCATCTCCGCGAGTGAAGGTGCATTTGCCGTATCCGCCGGCATGGGATATTACAAGGTCGATGTTCTGATAGGAAGGCATTTTTGCATCCTGCCTCCAACTCTTTTGGATATCGCAAAGGTATTTCACGGTGTGTTTTTATGAGCATGGAAAAATCTGGCGTTAGCTCATGATTGTGCTCCAGATGGACTTGAAAAATTGTCCACCTATTTAAAACATGATCGGTTATGCCAATCATGCCTTTGCACTGGGTGCCAACAACAGGTCGGTTTCTCTCGGGCAATGGGGGCGGGAATAAATCTCTTCCGCTGTACTTAGTGCATGCAAAAACATAATGGTATATGAAGCCATCCTTCTTGTGATGGGGCCTCCGCTCCAAAACCCAGCCTACGTGCATAATCCTTATAAAATTCGAAGGAATCCTCCACAGAACTAAACTCCATACCTACACAGGATGTTTATTTATATATGCTCTTAGAACTATTACTAGTTACTACCCGGGTTTTTCGTAAAGGATATTGAATGATTGAAATAAGAAATGTGATTTGAAATAGGATCTTACCTACTGCAGGGTGTATAATATAACTGCCCTTATCATCTACATTCTAAAAAAACCTTTTCAACCAAGGCTTTCAAAAATTCTGCTTAGGTCATGCCGACATTTGATGTGTTTCCTCCCACTAGATCAGTATTTTCAACGCACGGCTCATTCTTCAATCAGCTCTTTCTCTTTGCTGGTAATAGTGGGCTTCTTGTGCCCGTCTACCGTTAGGAATTCCTTGGCCTTTTCACGGGCGCCGAAAGAAAGAGGCAATTCTCTTTTCTTCTTGTCTTGCTGGGTCAGAGGAAAGAAAGGGCGAAGTATATGTAGGGCCTCACCCTTTCTAATAGTATATTAAGGAAGTTTAGAAGGTTGATTTCTTTTTGTTGTGAATCCGATTCTTCCTTACGTTAAGAGAGAAGGAATTAAATAAAAGTAGTCTACGGAGTAGGGCTTCACAGAACGTCTTTGCTTGCACCCCTAGGAAGCTATTCACGCCCAAACCAGTGGGTCTTTTCCACAGACTGGAGTTTCTGGATGGGGGGATTCACTCTCTTGTCTGCTGGGTCTTCCTTTATTCTACCAAAGATAGCTGGATAGGATCCTAGGTCAAAGAATCTATCCTATCTCTTTTCTTCAGAATTATAAAGAATAGAGCCTCCATATTTATAAAACAACCACACTTGGCATACATACCTATCAAGGCATTGCACAAATAGAGGTCTTATGGGTACCTGTGTCGGTAAGCAAACGCATGTACCTGTCTCCCCTTCTCTAAATCAAGCAACTCGGCACACGCTTTTAGCACTGCCCCGAGATTAGAAGCATCAAAACCACCTCTGATAGCCTTGCATCCTTCTAAAGAAATCCAAAGCTTTGTCCCAAGCCGAGCAATGGATGGTTCCACCTATCATTGCATTCCAGGAGACAATATTTCTATAAGGCATTCTATAAAACACCTCCTCTTCCTCTTGGATTCTTCCACACGCCACATAACCCGAGACCATCAAAGTCCACATGACCGTATCTTTTCTATCTGATTTCTCAAATAATTCACTTGCTTCATAAAGCACCCCACATTTCACATACATTTGTAAAAACGTCTTTCTAACAAGGCTATTAATGTCACAATAGTGACCGGACAACAAGTCCATGAATTTCTCTACCTTCTAATAATGCACCACCACATCTCAGGTCCCTGGAACAACTTACCGCAGCAACTAGCTCTTTTGCGCTTTCTTTCTTTTTCCGCTTGGGCAGCTCGGCCAGGCCTTTTTTCTTGTATTGTGGCGTGGTTCAAGATAGAAAATTATGCGTTATTACACTTCATCATGCCAGTCATGATGAGTAGAGAATCACTATAAGGTACCTAAACCTTCATCAATTCAATTCAGGAGCTCTTACTTATTATTTAAAATTGGCTTTTTTTATTATGAAATTGGCTTTTTATTTAGCTCACATTTGCTACGACTTAAGTAAATACTATTTATGATTTTCCATAAATTGGATTCTGGAGCTGAGCTACTGGAGAAGAAAAAGAAGATCCGTGTGTACACGACTGTGAACTGAACTAACAAGTTGGGCTAATTTGCAAGCATTGCAATGTTGTATGCACCGAGATTATAGACATTTTTCCACCTATGGTAAGTTCGTAATCGAATCTTTTCAATTCTCCCTCAACAATGTGAAATTTCATAAACCAACCATCATTTTGTCTAAGGGCCTGGGAGAAGTAGTTTCGCTGGTGACTTCAGACTTTTTTCTGAGCCCCCTCAATCCAATCTTCGTTCTTATACGCTCGCCCTTAACTCAAAGTAATAAATATTTTTTTGGGGGTAAAATTTTAAATTCGATAGGTCGTCAAACTCGCCATTCTCCAACATTGATTCCTAACGACGTCTTCTTTTATTCCGAAAACAAACTCACTATTTATCCCCGCTCGATTCGAGTCTATCACTAGTGCTTACTCTCGATCCAATGCAAGATAAAGATGTAAAGCTACCTCTCTAGGGGAAAGCTGTTGACTCACTTTATCCTCCCACAACAGAAAATTCATTTCAGTTCTTTTTTTTTGAGTTGTGGGACATGAAGCACATTGTTCAGTTGTAATGGTCTACTGACAGATGGTATAATAGCATTGCCTAGATGGTGAATAGACAAACCTGTGCCATCGCCAACCTTGACTTGATCATTACCAGTGTAGATAGAGTGCATTGAGAGGTTGTTCAGGTCGGCAGTGAGGTGATTCGTAGCACCAGAATCAAGAAAGCAGCTGCTTTGACCAAATAAAATCGGGCTTCCTTCTGGCAATTGAAGCTTCAGCTTCATAGGTGCTGATTAGAGATGCCCATTTTAAGTCTCTGGTACTGACAGAATGCTTGTTGGTAGCTAAATGACCTATCTGTCCAAGCCGGACCCTAGCTAGGTCTTCCAACGATCATATCGAAGCAAAAAGTGCTGCTTTCTTTCATACCAAAGCAGCGCCAAAGCGTACCGATGCCTATCTATAGTAACTTACTTACCTTACCGAAGCGAGTCATAGCGAGCTGGTGTATTTGGCAAGAAAACTTAGGATAGATATCAACTGTAAGATTTCTTTTTGAAAGAATTGAGGGGAGGTTATATTAATATACTCTTGGTGCTTATCCTGTCATGTACTAATATCCTTTTATACACATCTCCTATACTCGCCTACCAGTTCAACTAAAAAGTTCGCTTTTCTTGAAGAGCTTACTGTCAGGCTATGAGAAAGCCTTCCAACTCATTAATAATGGTCTGAGTAGCAGGTTGAGACCACCAGCAACAAGGGGGAGTCTGAGTATTGAAAGCACACAGCCTCCATCTTAAAGAGATTTTACCAATCCATCAATGAGCACTTCGATTCCAATGAGCTGAACAACCACTCTTGAAAATGCGTGCCCGAACGATTGTATGCTATTTTGGAAGGAAAACCTATAAAAAGTGGAGCCAGGCAAATTCTAGAATGGAAAATTAAGAATAACCACTAGTAGGGATATGGATGGAGTCTCGCTCAGTAAAGAGAGTACTAGATTCGTAGAAAAGGAGAAGAGCCTTGACTTTCAAATCAAAACTGCCTCTTCCTGCTTTCTCTATCTCTGTGCGCCCCGGCAACTTTGAAATAAATAAAAGAAAGCGTCAGCCCTATGATTCCTGTCTTTCTGAGGCACTCTCTCCATGACCAGCAAAGAAGGACAGGAAAAAAGAGAAAGCAAAGTGCGACTCTACCCCAATATTAAGTAGAAAAGCTAGGTAGCCTATGGGATCTCCCATCCTGATCGGACTTTACTAGCAGTGAGTTGGTTCCACCTATCCAAAGATTCCGCTGGACAGGCATGAGGCATTCTTCTGAGATCGGACTTGATTGGCCTATGACATTCCCCTGAAAAGAAAGAGTTTCATCTTGACCTCCCTCCTAAGTTTTATTTTACTTACCTAACCCTTCTTAACTCGCTACTTTTATTCCGTCCGCTCGCACTATGGTTGGTTGTTGCTGATCAGAGAATCTGATTGCCAGCGCACCATTCAGTTGCAGAGAGAAACTTAATACTGGACTTCATTTTCATCCGTTGATCCTTGGCTGGAATTGTCCAGTGCAAAGAGACTCATTGATGCTGGTAGTTCGGATAACATAGCACGGGTGGATCAGTTGGGGCTGAAGTAAGTGCCTCGATCCCTATCGAATAAGAAGAAAAAGGATGAGTAGTGGGTTGGAGTAAGGGGTTAGAAAATGTTGACTGAAAAAAGAGTTTGAGATTTCTCTTTTCCTGGGACTACACCTAGACTTCTTCGCCAGATATCTCGCGATCTTAGACAGGCAGATCACTTCACCGTTCGGCACATACAGAAAGAGAGTTATATCCTGCCACCTGCCGCTATCAGGGGTTTATCGCCTGCATCGTAACATATTTCTCAACCATTACATAAATGTAGAGGAAATGGACTTCTTAAGGTCGCTTTACTGAACCGGGTTTTCTTTTCAGACTATCAGAAAGAAAGAGCTAAACAGACTAATTAGCCTTCGTGCGCCTTACACATTCAAAGCCGGAGCCCAAAGCAAGCAAGAAGAGCGGAACAAGTGCTATCAAATTTCAAGCGTTAAGCAATACACCCAATTTTCCATTCAAGTGAAAGGAAAAGAAAACTACTTGAGAAAGGTTACTACTTCCTAAAGCACATAGACCGAATTAGACCTACTTATGAAGAAAAAGAAAGAGAAAAGAAATAGTCATCTACGGGAAGCGTCAAGGTCAACCCTTGCCTTGGGATAAGTTTAATCAGGTAGGTAGATCAGCAAAGAAAATAAAAAGTAGGGCGGTTCCTTCTTCAATCAGAATGATAATTATTCTCTATTTCCATGACCAGCACTATACGCAACGAAAGAAACTCCCAGGCTTCCTACCTGCTACCTATTTATCACTCACAATAGCTTCGACCTTGCTTATACTTGAATTTCTCTTGCCTTCTTACTTATTTGCATTCGAGATGCTTATCCTATCCTAGTTCTATTAGATAGAAATTAACGTGGAATCCTTTCGGACTGCCTTATCAATACCTTCTAAAAGATAGAAAGGAAAAGAGGACTGGCAGAGGGTATAACTATGAGGCTTGCGCCCCGACGAAACTAGTGAGTCGGCACGAGATCTCTTTATTTATTAACACAAAGAATATCTTCGAAAGGAAGAGCTGATAGTTTTCTTTGACATGCAGAGTACTTTTTATCTATTTTGTAAACTTGACTCAGTTTCAAGTGAGGACCTCATCTTAGAATGGTAAGAAAAGGAAATGACTCACCACCTATTAAGGAGAAATGTGGTATGAGATGTGATATATTTTATGGAAAGAGTATATGAGAGAATGCTTTATTGAATGGAGATCTGCTAAGTAGATGAAGGGGGAGATCATGGAAAGGTCACTAAGTGATCTAAGCTCTTCGGAATGGTTGGAGAGAGCCCCGTTCTACTACACCAAATCGAAAAATAGAAAAGAGGGGGAGCAGCAAGTTGAGTCTTTTGGATCATGTTGCTTAGGTGCTTCTTTCTCTTCCAACCCCCCTTCTATCTCTTCCATAAGGTTTGGGAGGAGGGTGCGTGCTACAGATTGAGTTGGAAATGCTACTTTTGCTTCTCATTTCTCGAAAGCATTGATTAGAATTTTCCTGAGGGCAGCCAAGGTCAATGAGAAAGAGAAACCCGACAACGTACAAGTAAGCTAATGTTTGGAAGGATCAAATCTACAATATCGTAAGTAACAAACCTCACGTTCTTCCTCATCTGTACGCTATTCGTCAACTTCTCCTATTCCAAGAAATCGAGTCATATCTGCTATCCCAGGTACCTATATCTAGTATAAATTTCCGACTACTTTCGTTCCCTAGTGTACCCCCTCCCTAAGCAAAGACTATGGCAAGTAAGGGCCCAGTTTCCTTTCCTCAAATCCATGGATGGCGTAATTCTTCTCTATTCAAATCCATCAACTTCTAGATACTTTGGTTAGACTTATTACTTAACCTGACCTCCTTGCTCTAGTGCTCTTACCTATCGTACAACTGCTCCTCATAGATATTCCGTACAATAAGCCCCAACTTACCTAACTTCCTTTCTTTCTGAACTTCTGCATTAGATAAGAGTTTTGTGAGAAGAAAGTAGAGTTATCCTTTGATACCTATCCGTAGAAGAGTTAGATTCAGGGGTAGCTTTCCCATAACAATAGAAAGAATCAAAGCAAATATACACTATCACTATATAGTAAACATCAGCCTACCTATGAAAAGTGAGATGATAGCTTAGTGCCAATAATAGATTAGAAACGAGTACCTCTCGACCAAGCCCAGGTAATTCATGCCCTATCCTTAGAACTACTTGACTTAGTGACGTTAGACTTTCCCAACTGTTAATACCAATCCGGCAGCAATAACTACTACTAATGCATATTCATATCCCGAAGTCATCATATCTAGTAGACTTAGCAGACTGTGACCTAGCCAGCCTATTTGTGGACAACAGACCAGTACTATCCATCAATGCAAAGACCTTATACCTATATTTCGTGGAAGAACTCCTCCTCATATGATGCTTATCGAAGCAGGGCAATAAGACCAACTGCCCTAGTGAGAAGAAAGCAAATACATATAAGCATAAACGAATACCTAGCCGAGCCCTATACTTACCTGCTTGTACGGTCAATGCCCTAGTAGACATCAACTTGTGAATAAACTCATGCCTTATCTGCTGCTTTACCCGACCCAGGTGACCTCCTTGCCGATAAGAAGAAGACCCAATGCCGTGGTTGACTAATGCCATGCAAAGAAAGAAAGGAAAGAAGGAGGGTTGATGCCTCTCTTCTACCCAAGCTAGGGCTTCCCTTAGAAAGAAATAGGAAGGAGTTCGCTCCGATTACGCCCGCCTAGGTATATCTTTTGTCACCGAAGGCCTATCCCGGCAACCAATACTCCTATTTGCCTATTTATTCCCCTTTTTTCTTCCCTGCTAGAAAGACTGACTATTTCTGATAATATGTGAATCCCATTATTTCATCTATTCTTTCCAATGAACATCCAGTCAGAAGTAGGTGCGCTAAAACCCACTGTGGTACCCATACAAAGCAAAGAGAATCAACCGACTGGTGGTTGTGTTAAGTTTATAAAAAGTTCACTTCTCACCTGCCTATTCCTGCTAAACGAACTGAGACTACGAGAGGAGACTCCTATCTAAGAAATTGATAAAAATACTAAACCCAGCGATTTCAGACCGATGACAGTCTAGAGCATCTGGAAGGCAGAGATGCAATCAAACATGACTTTGAATGGGAGAGAGGTATTAAATGAGTCCTCGGATAGGAAGAGTAAGGCAGCGGGTTCAGGGTCTGGGTTTAACAGGGATTTAGGACCCATAGAAAGAAGCGGGTAGGAAAGGACATTTTATACGCTTTTTCTATCAACTTTCGAGATGGGCCTTGCAGCTAATCCCAGAGATCACTGATGGAAAGGTCGAATGAGGACAGATAGAGGGATGGCCCCACCTAGCAACATGTGGAGCAAGAGTCGAACTTCATGACTCAGCCCCACTCCTCATTATTTAATATATAAGTAAGAAGATCTTTCCAAAATTCATATACGATATATCATATAAAAGCTGGCTTGAGGAAAGAAAGACTGTGAACGAAGAGGGCCCATGATCGAATGGATTCTTTTGCCCCAGCGAGTGTAACTACAGTGGAACGAGCGAGCGGTTGCAAAAAAGTTGAAAAGACCGTGTTTTTTGCTAAAACTCTCTTTTCCAGCGAGTGAAGGAACTCGCCTTATGTCCTTAACGAGTTTAGTAGCGAGCTCTAGTTCCTTTTCTTACTCAGTCGTAGCTCTTATAAAAATCCAATAGTTGTAGCTTGCTTCTCGTATTAGGAGAGTTTTAGACTTCCTCTCCCTGCTTTATTCGATAAGGCGAGTAGCTTTGCTTCCTCTTTTTTCCGGAAAGAGGGTCTTGGCATTGATCCGGCCTGCTTTGTTTTAGGGCTAAAGATAACTCTCCACCGGTAATAAAGCAAGGAAAAGAGAAGAGAGAGACTAGAGAAAGAGGTATTGGTTAATTCCAGAATAGTAATATTAAGGCGCAAGGGCTTTTGCGCTAGGCGCTCAGTCCTTTTTTGTTCTCTCTTCATTCTTTCTTTAGATCTCCTTTTATGTTGATCCAGGAAAGGTTCAATCAAGGAAGGTTCCGAAGGAAATGACGGATGGAATTAATATCCATAATTTGTGCTCAACAAGTTTTGAGACTTCGGCTATGCGGAATGGAACTGAAAGCCTTAGAGTCAAGGATCAGCTATGAGGTGGTACACGGGAAGGACAATTTCAAAGCAGTAGCTACTCAAATTAAAACAAACAAATGGAAAAGATCAAACTACTTTTTATATTTAAATAGGATAATATGTTAAAATAAAATGAAAAAACAGTACTAACCAACTAACCATCTCTTATAGGACCCATACATAGCCTTACCATTCCACTTACCAAACATGATCATACTTTCCCAAACCCTGTCAAGTGCCGACCAGACTCAACGTATCATGTCGTTCGGAGGTCGGTCAAAGCAAAAGAATTCGATCTCGGAAAAGTGGAAATTCTTCTTGATGATGCTTTGGCTTGTGCTTCTACTCTGAACCCTACAAACAGGCTTGTGGAAACTACTCTGCACCCGGGAATGGTTTCTTTACAGGAAGCATTCCTATTTGTTGAAGAAAGCAGCTAGTTCGATAGTGGACTCAACTTTTGCTATAGAGAAACGATTCTGACATAGTAGGTAGGATGATCTAACAACTTATATTTTAGCTTTATCAGGAACGAAGTGAAAAAGTGGATTGTTGGCAAGTAAGAGTAGAGGTTTCCTTTTTATATTTCGAGAACTTGGAAAAAGAAGAGCTGTGAACGTAGGAACTGTTGGCAATAACCGTTGGTAGAGTTCATGTTTCCGGTGTAGATGTTATCAACTCGGTAAGGCGAAGAACAACCAAAATTCCCGCCCGATAAAATGAAAGATTTCGATTTCTTAATGAAATCGGATTGATGGACAGAGAATGGCATTTTTTCCATAGATACTGGTGGTTCAGTCAGGTAATCAGTAACCGTTGCTACCCAGCAAGAAAACGGATGCGCGTGCTAACGGCGCGCTAGCGCTAGTGTGAAAAATCCGTTGCTTGTTGGAACCAAGCCTGAAAGACATTTCAAAAAAGAAACTTCCCACTTTGGGTGTCCCCTTTCTTTGACGATTCTGCTGCGTCTTTAGAAAAAAAAGGAGAAAGAGGGTCCATCACTGAAATTCATTTTCTGTGAAAACGTTGCCCCAGCGAGTGTAACTACAGTGGAACGAGCGAGCGGAAGCCCTATCTTGTGCCTCTCCAGTCTCACTTATGTCCTCCATCTCCTCCATTCCTCTTTCTTCTTATCCCCCATTCTCTTTCTCTCCCTCTTGTCTATTCTCCTCAAGCTAAGATAGGTTTTCTAGAGGAATCCATTTTCCAGTCGATCTTCCATTGGAAAATAACTCCCAACAGCTTATCAAAGGGGATTATCCCATTGACGCTGCCTATTCAATAGCAATGGATCCGAAAGGTCAGTAAGGTGCAAACTGGCTTTATGCCGGAAAGAAGGAATACTCGACGAAAAGTAACTACCCGCAAATCGTCTGAGCGGCAAGGGAATCGTTCTTCGTCTGTCGTCAGTGAGCTATCCTTCTGTCTGGAGGTCGCTTGCCTACGCTATCGGGTGCAGTGAGTGCTCTGAATGATGAGTTACTTTTTCAGCGAAGCGGGTCGCCTGTCTCCTTGTTCGGACGTTGGTCTTTAACACTCTTGCTAGTGGTCTATTCTATTCTTTGATGGATGTGCTGCTTTCAATACGTCTTTAAGGACTAGAAGTTGCAATGGTTCATGTAGCCAGACCCATTGAAGTTATGAGAAAAAGAAAACAGCGTCCTTTCCGATCTACGTGTAGTGCAAGATGCTGGGTGCCATGGATCGAGTGATCGGATCATAATTTATTTACCTGAATTCAGTGAGCCTTCGCGGAGAACTCTATAAGTTTCTATCGGGTCACCGAAGCTAAATGGACCCGAGCTGTTGATGACCGAATAGAAAGGTGTATTTTCAATGGCAAGTCGATCTTGGTCCTAGATGATGTAGGCTTTGCTTATCCTGGCCAACCACAAAGTACGCATCTCATGTGCAATGAGACGATCTTCCGTCATAGACAATAACATAGTAAATGGACCGATCACCAGTTTATTGGCTCGTTCATTCAGGTAAGGAGGTCATATCACCCTTGTTTTTTTCTCGGCTTTGTTCTTTTTGATGTTGTGAGAGTTCTTTCCTTTGTTCTTTGCGAGCCTTGCCTTTCTCTTTTTTGCTCTGCTGTGAAGTTCTTTGATGGTATATCTCCGTTCTCTTTGAATTCTCTTCATTTTTTAGAAGTAAACATATCATCTAGAAAAAGTTGTAGAGTAAATAAAAGTATTGTCACAGAATCAGGACGTTGGCCTTTGATTTCACTTATATAAATAGGGTCTGTTTCAACCAAACAATTCTTTTTGGAACCTCTCATCCTTTTGTTAGAATCTGGTAGGTAACCCAGGTTGAGGTCTTGGAGTCTCTTTTTTTCGAAAATTTTTCCGAGTTCTGTGACTTATTTTCTTCATCGAAAACTTTTTTATTTTCCACTGCTTGGTGAACAATTTCATAGATAGAGAATGCAGAATATTTTAGAAAGGGGGACGCCAATAGAAGATCATTTCTTTTCATGTATGTTCTTTGAAGTGAAGCTTTGTGAAGTCAATTAAGAACCATTCCTTTTCTTCTTTTCTTTCTTCCACCTTCCTCTTGTACTTGACTCTTCCCCTCATAGATAGTTATACTCCCCTTCTTCTCTTTCTTTCTTGCTCGTCTTCGTCATAGTCAAAGCTCTGTCTCGTGTGACTGTGGTGCTGTCTTTAGCGAAGACTTCTTTCAAGCGGTGGTGAACCAGGCAGACGACCTCCTTCATTCACATCAGGCCAAGATTCCAAGAAAGTAAATCGTCGAATTTCGTATATAAAGAAAACGAAGCACTTCTCAAACGTTCACCCACCGGAGGGCGGACGATATCTTCATAATGGTGGTTTTTTGGTCCCTTTCGTCCAGTGGTTAGGACATCGTCTTTTCATGTCGAAGACACGGGTTCGATTCCCGTAGGGGATAGGTACTTATTCCTGCCGGTCTGATTGCTGAGTTCGTCTATCTGTCTTTTGAAGGTGGTCCGTCAGCTTCCTCTCTCGCAGCAAGACGAGATGAGATCTCCACTTCTCTTAGTAATGGACAAACTTTTTCCACGAAATTGAATATTAGTTTCGAGACTAGACTAGGAAGGAGGTAATGAGAGAGAAGAGAAGCTAATTATGACTCTATGCCCGCCTGGTTCTACATGCTTAACACAGGCAAGCAAGTAGTTAACATTTTGATTCTCACATGAATCGTCATCAAATTTCTGGATTCGGTCGGATGATTCGGTGTATATATGCTAAACCCTCCTTCCGTGACCTGCTTCATCCAAATGGTCGGCTCGCTCCTTCGCTCGCTGGGCGCGCTAGCGCACTACGGCTTTTCAGCCTCCGTTTGCTGGGGTGCGGCTTTGTCGGTAACTGCATTAGCCTTTCTTTGGAAAAAAGGACCTATGTATGTATGATACGAGACCGAACAAAAAATTCAATGAACCACGTCTCAAACCCCGTAAGAACAATGACTATCTTTAAGGTTGGTACACTACGTCTTTCTTGGTTCCGCAACAACTTAACCTATGAGCAAAAAGAAGGGCTTCGTCGCTTATATTATATATAGGGCGGCCCGGGCTTTGAGTGAATGAACTCGTTGGGGTGCGATACAAGTGGCATAAACCATGAACAAGCTCTAACAGTTAGACTATACATACATATATGCTCCCTGAAAATAGACGACTACTCGCCGATTACCCGAGATCCGACGAACGCAACTGCCCCCCACTACTCACTACTTGTAAGCACTCCTAGGTCACATCAGGGATAGGAATTGTTTGTACATCATGGCACTCCTTTTCTAGTTACTAAAATAACACTAAAAGAAAAAAGAAGTAGGTCTCAGCTTCAAAAGAAATGGCTTATCCTTGCTCCGTGACCTTGTTCCTAACTAAGTAGCTTTCTTTCTAAAGGGGGATGGATCCTCCCACCCAAAGAATAAGTTCTTCTAGCTCTTTTCAGTGGTTGCGGTCTAGTAAAGTGATCCTGAGAGAAAGACGATTCCGTCCTGTAGGGCATAAAGCTCAGTAAGAGGTGCATATTATCATATATATATATATAGACGCGTAGCGTAGCGATTCGTACTACCACCCTTTCGCGTTCCGTCAGGCAATAGAGTCCGCCGATAGGCGGCGCAAGCAAGCGTAGCGAATCACATAGAGAAGACCCTGCCAGCGTGCAGGGCGGGCGAAGCGCGAAGGGGATGGATGTCTGAGCGGTTGAAAGAGTCGGTCTTGAAAACCGAAGTATTGAGTTGAATACCGGGGGTTCGAATCCCTCTCCATCCACGGCCTAAGTCTCAGCATGCTCTCGCATGGTGTCTCGGCTAGGAATGATGGGAAAAGGAGCTTTCTCTTCCTTCGAAGGAAGACTTTGTCTCGTCCTCATCGGACCTGCTATTGATGTCGATTCATCCACACGTCCATGACAACTAGAGGAAAGCGTTCTGCTTGCTGGCTGGGAGCTGTTCCTTATGGATTCTATTTATTATTATAGAGTCTTTGTAGCTTATGAGTTGTTATTTTTGATTTGAGTAGCTAGAGGTTTTGTACCGGTAGCCTGGATTCTGTCTTTTTTGGAGGTACCACTTATCTTAATATCAATGTCCAACCTAACAATTATTTTTATTTGAAGAGGGGAAGGATCACCCTGTCTCAAACCTTACCAGTAATGTTTCATTATTAAGACTTTCTATCTATTTTATTTCATTGTCTTTATAGCGGCGTGTTTCTCTTTGCTTGCTAAGACAAAAATCAAGGAACATTTTACTGAACTGACTTTTCTTTCATTCTTTTCTTTGTGTGTGGTATATTGCACTTACTTGACCTCTACTGGCAGGTCTCGTCAGTCAAGGCACTACCTGACAACTGGCAAAGTAAAGCTTTCTCCTGCCGATGCAATTCATTTGATGGAAATAGATGCCATGTTCTAATGCAGGCATAGGGCACGTTCGAGCATGTTAGATAAGAGATGAGATGACTAGGAACTGGCGGTACCTATGTCAAAGTAAATAAAAGAAAATATTGATTGATTTGAGGTCTCTTCTTAAATTCTTTCTTACAGTCCATTCTTTGTGTACGAGAGTCTTCTGTTTGCTAGCTTCCTTCTCCTTGTTTTGTAGGCTTGTAAACGGTGTAACTAAATAAATGTGTAAATTTTCATTGGTAATCTTATAATTCCTTTAAAGCTCTTTGTCGTAGAGAGATAGATGGGAAAGAGAACGTTTCGAGAGAATGCCTAATCTCGTAGGGAGCGACTAATCTGCTAGCGTGGTCGGATGGAGGCAATATAAAGTTTCTTCTTTCTTTAATTAAGAACTTGGTTACGTACGAAAGTTCTCAGTGCTTTTTCTAAAGGAAATGAACTACGTACTCCGAAATTCTAGTATTTGCATCTCTTTCTATGAAGAGAATTGCCAAGGCCTTGCTCAATCATGGAATGCATAGAATTACTATATGCACTGCTTTCACCAACATAAAGGCAGCCTACGAGCCAAAGAGTCTCGGCTCGGTCGACATTCTGACCCGATAACAGGATTGACTACTCCTGTTTTATAGCTTAGGGACAAAATAACTTACTCTCTTCGCTCCTCCTCTGATATTCTTTTTATACTCTTGATGCACAGTCTATCTAAGTCTTTTGTGTTATAGTATAGCTGGGTAGTAAAGAAATTGGAGTACTCTCTCTGCGTAATCTCTTGTTGTTACGCGTGTAACTAAGATCAAACCTGTGAACAGTATTTGTCCTCTTTGCGCGCACAACTTTCTTCTTTATGAATGATGTATCTAGTGTAGGATGGCTATTTGCCCAATTCTGACTTGGAAGTTCCACGTATACACACGAAGTGGCTCCCTTATCTGGAATTCCTTCTTTTCGTAAGCTTTGTGGATGAGGGCGCTAAGCAGGAAGGCACTCAGCTTGTAAAGCTTTGAAAGCAAACTTGCGCAAAGCCCAGGAAATAATGAAGCTTTATGCCGAGGTAGAAGTTAAAGGGCGCTAAGCAGGTGGGGGACAGAGTTGACCTCAAACTTCAACCACATCCGATCTTCAATTACTGATTAAGAGCTTCCTTGTTGGGGTCCTTTGATGGCGCCAAATAGATAGTAAGTAGACCACTCACTTTTCACAGCGTACCTTCCATCTTTAGTGAAGTGCCTGAGTTACTTATGGGCATGTTTATCCGGCTGTTAGCTTCACAGCTTGAATAGGAATAGCCTAAGCACCTGTCTGTAGCTTTCCAACTAGTTGAATGAAGTGCTCAGAACATATATTTCCCGATAAGTTGACTTTTCATGTCGTGTCAGACCAATTGCTCCCCTTGCTCGCCCACTGTACGCACGCTCCTTGCAGTGGCAGCAACTAATAAAAGGGAACTCCATCAGCTTCTTGATGTAAAAATTGCATTTCTAAACGATGATCCTTGCGAAGAAAGAAGCTTTTCTTGACCGCTAACGCCCGGCGCCTTGAGTCTTCGGACCGGCGGCTTGCGAGCGATGAACTTGAAAGAAAGCTATTTTCAGATGTTTTCATTTCATTAATAGTTCAAAAGGTTCCCCATCTATACTTAACTTCCCATAACTTCTTCCCACTCCGCCCCTACCTTATTTTTTGATTTCCCCTCTACTGAACTGCTTTCTTTTTCGACTGAACTCTCGCCGGTTAATTTAAGTAGTGGAAACGACTAGTGCAACGTGCCAGAGAATCATAGTCCTACCCATCAACATATGTGGGAGATGCTACGGGCTTAAGGAAAAAATAAAGAACTCATCCGTACTACTAGAAAGTATACGCATCGGACACCTTGATGCTCGTAGAAACAGCACTCAGGAATTGAAGCGGAGCTATAATATCCCTGCTATTGGAGGAAGAAGAGGCATGACTACCTAGGTAATGGCGTACTCCTCTATGAGACTCACTTTTCAATGAGCTATTAGAGATATATACAGACAGATAGGTTAGGGCAATACCATCATGAATTCCTATCTTATGAATCCTAAGGAATTTCTTCAACTTCCGGTTTAGTGAATAATAAACTTTTCCTGTAGATTTCTTCGGTGGTCCATATAGAAATGCTTGACGATAACGGCTTTAATCTCTCTCTTTTGCACGTTTATCTTGTCTTTGCTCTATCCCCTATCCCTCTACTGGTTTAGTGACTGGGGACGCTGGGACGGGAATTCTTACTAACACTCTACCCCCCCCTCCAAGCATGTCGGGAACAACTTACACATAACGACATAAGTATGCCCCTCGCAACTTTTCCTTAAGAGACGAGATAATTCCTCTCGAATTGGATTCGAACCCATGTCAATAGATGACTCCCACCGAACATGGGATAATACCTTCCTTCAATTGCATGCGGCTTTTTTCTTTCCTATTCTCACGACTATTCTAAACTATGGTGGGCGCTTTTTGGTGTTCCGCTCTCGTGGAAGACATGGATTAGCATTAATGAAAAGGTATGAAACATAGGAAAGCATTTGAGCAGAAAGAAGGGGTTAGTTATCTTTCTCCTCGTATGAACCCCCGATCTCTGAATCACTACCTTCACTAGCATCTTCTTTCTTATCTAGGGCTTTGTTCTTCAGGCGACCCCCCTGTACTGTTTTTCGCCTGGGCTCTATTAGCTCTTCCTCGATGCGGATGAAGGTGCTGGGTAGAACAGCGAGGTACTCATCCCTCACTTGCCAGATCGTCTTGTCTTCTTTTCCACTGTCGAAGCAATCGGTCAAGACAACGAAATCTCTCGATAACCTCAGTATCAAGAAAGTGAAGAATCGAGCCACCCTGATTACGGTCTTCTTTCTTGGGCAGCGGATACTGAAAGGCACAACGGAGGTAAGCCTCTACGTGCTCATTCAGTACCCAAGGCGGACATGGTGTTTGGGCGATCGCTCTTTCTCATCTGCTTTATAATCTTGGAAGCAGTGAGTTTTTTTTCCCACCTGGTATGAAAACTTCTATGCGACCACTATTAGAGAGGGACACCACCAAGCCCAAGACCTCCAGCCGGCTTTGTTCCGGGTTGGCGGTGAAACTCAATCCACGAGTATTCCATCTTTTTATAGTCGAACACCTTTGACACAACGGTTCGCAGCCGGTCTTTCATTCGGATAAGATCAGACATCTCCTTGACCCAAGATCATATTGTCTGCGTAGCGAACGTAGTGGATTGGAATTTTGCAGTTGTTGACCTGGCTGCACAATTTTCAATGAGGAAAAGATTTGATCAAATGAATGAAGGAAAACGTTCATCAGAACGGGTGAGACAGGGCTTCCCTGGGGTATGCCCACTTCGGCACAAGCATAGTTGACTCCCTCACGATCCAGAATGTCTGCTTTGAGAAAGCGATCTATCAGGTCCAAAAAAGCATGCATAGTATTCTCGACCAAAGTGACCAAAGAGTAGGCCAAGGAGCGCGTCATGTTAAATCCTATCAAAGCATTTGACGACGTCGCATTTTTCTTAGCATTCCATATCGGGCCAGTCAGCTACAGCGAGGAAGAAAGCTTTTCAGGTTCTGGGTGAGTAAGGCCGAAGCCTAGAAAAAAGAAGAGTCAGCATACAGCAACGAGCAATTTTGAGAAATTCCCTAAAAAGCCTAAATGGGAGTGATCTGTGCTCTCTCTCGAAAAAGCACTGCTAAAATGCTCAGGTAGGAAATAATGACTTTTGACATCCTCAAAAGAGTCCTTTGGTAAAGAATATATAGTTTTCTGGAAGATTGAAGAAGAGTCCATTTGATGGCGTTTTCTTGCCTTCTTCGTATGCTCGATTCGTGGATCGTCTTCTCCCTCACACCCTTCTCTAAAAGAGAGCATCGGATTCTATTACGAGTTGACCTGTCCAGGCTTATCAAAGCTCTCAATGGTGACATCAGCCAGCTAGTAATTTATATCCTCTTCAGTTCGTATTGGATATAATTAGTCAAAGTTTCTTTCTGGACTCAGGTTGTGGGCAGCACTCATAGCTTCCATGAGTCTATTATTTTGGTACCTCGAGTTGTGCCCAACATTCCCGCGCATTTGTACTTGTCAAAAGAGGGAGCAGCACACCAGGTCGAAGCATCAAGGAATATGATCACTATCTCTTAAATCCATATTGGAATCGCATTTTGAGTACCAAAGGGTGAGTAAGAGGTTGTCGGGTGCGTATGCTACGTGTTAGTGCCTGACCATCTCCGAACCTAATAGGTTAAGAAGGGGTAGGGTGGATTTTCGTCGGTTATGAGGAGAAAAGGCTGTAGGTGCTGTGATCCCGGGCTCAAGAAAGGTGGTCTGATCGGGAGGCTCGGCATGGTGGTCATCCGAAGACTCGGTACAAGGGGATACAAAGGAAGGACCTAGAGTCAATGCTCGAAGCGCCAGAGAAGAGACCTGGCCCAAGAGGATCTATAGCCACTTGTACCCAAGACGAAAGTGAAAGTGAGTCCAAGACCAAGAGCCCGTGGCAGACAGGAGTAAAGGAAATAACCGAAGCAGCTATTTCATCTGGAGATTTTTACCTAACTGAATTCTTTAAGTATAATGGTATGGCTATTTCGATAGGAAATATTAATAGAATAGCCTATGTTGTCACCGTACTTCTCCTATTCTTTCTCACGAAGCCCATATTCATAAATTTCGAATAGAAAATTCTCGTTCAAAATAATAAAGCAGGTCAGGTGTGAACTATTTGTACCGGCAAACATATTGAACTTGGTATCTTTTTCAGGTTCATTTTGGAGTTTTTACTAATTTTTTTTTGCCTTTTCAGTTGCTGGTTCGGTTTTATGAGAAGGGACTAGATGAGGGGCATTTTCGTCCAGAATAATAAAGTAGTGTTATTTGTGGGTTCTTTTCATTGGCTTCGCTAGGTGGTCAAGCAATAGATTTGTAATCTGGTGTGTTGAACTCTTTCTATATTTTCGCTTAATCAAGAGTTGGTTCAAAGTGAGCGGGTAATTTTATGTTTTGGGGGAGGGGCTGGATGGTCAATTTTTATTTGGGTTAACAAGTCTGGATAGGTTGATGTTTTGCACTATGGTGATCTTGAATGTTTGGAAATGGTGAAAGTATCATGGTATTTTTGCAAATGTAGACAATTATTTTTTACTTGAAGACGGCAGTACTTGAATACTTTGTCGCTTGAATATTTTGTATGCAATTACTTATACCAAATAAATTCTTCACATTGTTTTAGTGCCAAAGAACCAAGACTTAGGGGCGTCCTTGTTGAACCAGTACTGGTACACTTTACACTTGTAATTGTAGATCTTGCACGAGGTTAAACACCGTTTGTTTTCTTGACTGGTTTTGAACCTACTGGTACAATAGGAAGTCTGGATGGGTCGATTAAGAAAATATAGACCATGAACAATGAATCGTGCTGTCCTTCTTGATGTACAGTTTATATGGTTCCCCTTTGCATTCAAAATGTAGCTGTCAAGGTGCAATTTCTTCAAAATACATGACGGTTTGGGCTGATTGAGGTTTTATGAATTGGCCTTTTGCAGGTACTTTTGGACAATGTCTGCATGTGAACGTAAATAAATAAGTTCTGAAGGGGCAACTAAAAAAAAGAACTTCAATTCATTTGCTTTTTTTTAGTTGTGGGACGTAAAGATTACTTTTTGTAATTTGACTTTCGTTGGTTCCCTTTTATTTCTTGTTTGACTTGCCGTGCTTTTCGTTTTTTAGCTCGACCCGACGAAAGAATCCCCTGCTCTTGTTTGAGAATCCGCTTCATTTTTGATGTGAAATTTGAAGTGTGTACCTCACATGTAATAAGGTAACAGATCTAAAAAATATGTTTTCTATCATTTCAATCGCCAAATTTGACACAATTTGGAAATTCTTTGGTTGCCCGTCAAAAGATGACAAAGCAGCATTATGAAATTTGGCAAATCAGCAAGCAGCTGTTGATGCATTAGTAAATGTAGCCGATTGATCGTGCTTTTTGTACTGTAATAGAAATTCATGTAAATGAACTGCAGCTTGGTCGAGTGGTAACTAAGTCGTTGGTGTTTGTCATATCAGGCTAGGAACTTTATCATCAATCATTGTTCTAAGTTACAATAGATAAGAAAGTTTGTTAAACATATTTGGAATAAACTACTATATTGCCCCTAATACCCTGAATTAATAATTTTTTTCTACAAACCATGTTGCTGTCGAGTATAGCTGATACTGCAAGTGTACAGTACCAGTGGGTACCATGCAACAAGGTCAGACAACAAAAGGAATTGAGCGTGCTTTGATTACTGACTAATCAAGTCATGACTAATCAGCAAATAAGACTGGTGAAAGACCAGTTAGATCGTATTTTTCCTCATCCTAAATCATGTTGTTATCCCTCAATTAGACTTAGTTTAACATCAACATGACCCAATTAAGCCAATTTTGCAATTACAAATAGGAGGAATCCTTGAAACACAAATGGACAATGCAATGCTGGTATATACTGGGTACTGCAAGTGAGGAGTAACTTGCCATGAAAAAATCTAATGAGCTTAATTAGAAGAAAAGACGAAAAATTGGTAATGATTTTCTACAAGTAAAGAAATTTGACTAAACTAAGAATCACAAAACTATTCAACATATTTGTAAAATGAAACCAAAAAGAAGTTGTGGCGAAAAATTAGAAAGTCATCAGCGTCTTTCATTGTTCTTTCACTCTTGATTGCATGCTATCTCACTCCTTTCTGTTGCTCTCTCTCACAGCCCCCTGCACCCATGCTGCTGCTCTTGGCCGCTGCCGGCAGCCCATGCCACCGCTTTTGTGTTGATCTTAACGTACTCAAGTCACCCACTATACATACAAAAGATGTATATGTAAAACGATCTTTCTCAGCGCCCCATTCAATCAAGTCGCAACCCTGAATCATCATACTCTTATGATTTGAAACCCCTTTAATTTCATTCCAGCCAAAAGGAACATAAGAAGATAGATACTATACTTTTTATTAGGAAACACTATCTCAACACCCTCTCTATACTGAAGCACTATCTCACACCCCAAAAACCCAACATAACCTTTGCTATCTCTCTGACCAAACCCATTAAAGAAAGTTGACAGTAACCTCAACATTAACCAAAAAATAACAATGCTTGAACCAGGACACTGCGATCTTTTATTCCTTCCTCCAGGAGCTCTTCGGTATTGGTGTCCTCCTGATCCCCTTTTTTGCGAATCTACATACTTGTGTCTTCTCCTCCTCGAATTCCATCCCTAATACCGGTTCTCTAATGTGATCCACATCATCATCCATGTGCTCATTCATAACCCTCATCTCGAAATTCATCAAATTCCTCTGTATACTCCTCGTTCAATTCCAATCTGGATGTGTCCGTCTGAAATCCTGAATAAGATGTTGGAATGTAAGAAAAAGTTTCAGTAGAAAGACGTGCTAGTGGCTGTTTAGCAATTCTTAGTTCCTGTGGTTTTATGAAAGTTTAACGAGGTGTATATTGATTCCATAAAAGGTGATTATGTTTTTGCTATTTTTGTGTTTATGCATAGTTTGAAGGGTACTTCTAGTGCGTGCAACAAAAAGTTAATTATGCTACCCCGGGATTTGGAGCTTGGTGTATATGAAAACTGGGGTACTTATGGTTGACTTAATTGGTGTTTATGGGTGTGTATGCGTATAGTAATTCGTACTTGTGGCATAAAGATGTGTATATGTGTTTATGATTTGACAAGTTGTTTGACAAAGGTGATCTTATTCAGATTATAACTTTTAGACAAGGTGATTTTGACATTAACATTGCTTTTCAATATGCTTTTCAAAAACATTTCAAATATATTATATACTCAATTGATAGATAGAATCATATACTCAATTGAACATATATCATCAACACATTGATAGAATCACTAGCAGTTATCAATTTCAATTTGACAGACACTCTGACAGCAGACCATAACAGAGTGAGCGAACTCTACAAAAGAATCTATTACTCCATTCCTATCCTACCTAGTAGTTAATAAGTCATTAAATTTACTAACTATAAAAAAACCTTCCTCTTTGTAAGAAAACAATAACACAAATGAACAAAACACTAGAATAATTACGCTCCACAAAAGAATTATTAAAAACTCAATCAATTTCTATCTGAAATGGAAATGAAACGAGTACAAAAGAGCGAGCGAGTTAAACTACAGTGGAACGAGCAAAAAGAGCAGAGTGGTTTGGTAAAACCACGAGCCCCAAGAGCAACTATGAGGTAGTCGTTGAATCGGAACCATAATAAAAATAGTGAGTCTGAACCACCGTCACTTAAATCAGTAACTATATTCGTAGCTTGGTCTCGTTCCACACCTCCGGTTTCTAAACAAAGTCTTCTTCATACATAGGCCAAAGAAGAATCGAAAGCCAAAGACCAATTGATTGCTGACAGGCTAGTCTTTATCGTGGACTCGGGATTCGTCATCTTAAGAGTATGAACGTTGAAGGGATAGTGAACCTTCTTTGAAGAGTGGTTACCTCAGAGACAGAGAGAGGTAGAATCCCGCGGCGAAGAGTGAGAAGAAAACCTTGATTCGCTTACTGACCATTCATTACTTGCTTTGGCCTGCTCCAGGAAAAGAAGTTCACGACCCGGGATTATATCTCGTCTCATCGGTCGTCTGGGTCAATCTATTTAGCAGGGTACGAAGCGAAGGTTATTTTCTATGGGTTCTTCTTACTCGATTTTCAACAATTAGACTCCACTCTTTCAAATATTCTTTTTATGTTGTCACTACCTCCCCAAGAGTTGTAGACCGGTAACATACGGGGTGCACGCCTACGAGCAACTTATCTTGCATTCTAGTGAGTTCCCTTCACTTTCCATTTCCCTGGATTTAGCGAGCAGTTTTTTGATCACAGCTTCCTATCCGACTGCTAGTGAAGTTGATAGTTCTCCTTAGTAGGGGTCCCGTAAAGCTCATTTCGGGCCATACACACCTCAAACTTTATAAGACAGATCGAGTAGGCAGATAGCTTGCTATGATAATTCCTTTCAAACATACATAGGAAGAAACCATGCATGGGTAGAGCTCTGTGACAAAGCTAATGTAAAGAAGGGACCCTGGTCGCCCGAAGAGCATGCAAAGCTCAAGTCGTACATCGAGCAATACGGTACGGGCGGTAACTGGATCGCCCGAGGTACATGCCATTTCTCTTCCATTTTTCAAACTAGAGGGACTTGTACATGTTACATGAGCTGAATGTGTAGGTCTCAAGAGATGTGGCAAGAGCTGCAGGCTGAGGTGGTTGAATTACCTCCGCCCAAATATAAAGCATGGTGCTTTCTCAGAAGAAGAGGATAGGATCATATTGAGCCTTTATGTTAGCATAGGAAGCAGGTACTATTATCGGCAAAAGTGATCAATTAGAGACGAATCATGAGATTTTAATTTAACAATTGTTTCCTAATTAAGTGATTCCTTTGTTATGTCTAGGTGGTCTATTATAGCGGCACAGTTGCCCGGAAGAACAGATAATGATATCGAGAACTACTGGAATACAAGACTAAAGAAGAAGCTCTTTGGTAAACAGCGCAAACTGGGGGCACAAAAACAAGATCCAAACAAGAAGGAGGAGAACCAAACCCTAGTCATGCCTGGTAAGCATCGGCACATATTGGCCTGAGCCAGCAGTTCCAGTGCAACATTTAGCCGACCAAGCTGAGCAGATGGATCCGATAAAGAGACTACTATTCAAGCTAGGTGGAACACACTAGAAGACCTTTAATCCCTTATTAGATCGCGTCCCTGTTCCATGCAACCTCCCCAAATTTTCGACGAACCTCCTACCTTGATTTTTCCGCAGGTAGAGATGGCATCACTAGGTGAAGGAGTAATGCATGGATTTTATACATATAAAAAGGAGATTGCAGAGAGCTTTTGTTTCAATCAGATTAAGTTAGAAGGATTGGAGGGCTTGATAGGAAACAACAACATTGGCATGGATACAAGTGAGTATATGAGGTGGGGTTGTGACCAAATAAGTTCCACTATGAACCCGGGGATTCAAGGTTTTGATGAGCAATTTAACTTAAGTGGTATGTAGTAATCACAAGGCTTTAATTGGTGTGTACATGATGGTGATGTATATTTTCTTTATTTAGAAGTGGTGCGCAGTAAGCACCGTAGATAGATATAGTGTAAGCAAGCAAGGGGGCGAAGGAAGCGGTAAGCAAAAATTGAGAATATAAGGATAGGTTGTAAGCTACGAATCACGAGTTATGGGTTCAGCTATTTATTCTACGTACAGGATTCTATCCCTTCAAACCTGCCTGTGCTCCAGTAAAGTAGAAATAGGGTGGTTAGGGAGGGTCGATCCATCAACGGATCCAACAACAGATCAATCCTCAAGTAATCCACGGAGAAATAAAATAGTATATGACTAAGATCTGTCTTTTGATGCGGGAAAATGAGGCAAAGAAGTCAGTGCAGGCTCTTATGATTAGTAAGAGGAAGGTAAGTTTACGCTCTTACGACCGGAAGCGAAAAATGACTTGACCTTTAGACTTTATCAGAGGAAGGAAAACGAAAGCTCCGAGGAAGACAGAGTAATTCGATCTTTCCTTTGGGAATGGGGGAGTGAATTCAGGTAAGAGTTCATTCCGGCATAACTTGGCGCAAGGAATTTGCTCCGGGGTTCGACGTTAGTTGAAGTTGACATTGAGTCGCGCACTTCCTGGAGTGGGGAGTGAATTCATGCGTACCTCAACGCAAGGATTGAATTAGCTCATCTCGAGTTACGTGAGTGAACTTTCGCTTCTTGGTCGAAATCTTGCATATTCCGGGCGATCAGTAAACCTTAAGCTTTCTTTGGGCAGCTCCAACTGCAAGATCTGGACTTGGACCATAGCTTTCGAATTGTGATTGGATTGACGCTCGGCTCGAACCCTTTTACTGTAGAATTGGAAGATCAGCCCCTTGCCTTTTTCCTTTCTCTATCTCTAGGCTCAAAGCCCAATCCTTTCATTCATTTAACGGAACACATTCCATTGCTGTTACCATTCCATCCCTGTTTAGGTTGAATACCGTACCAATCCATTCAGGTTACGGAAAAGAAGACTTCCACCTATTACCAAGAAAGAGAATCATGCCTTTTTGATGACATGACAAGAAATCCTTAAATGAAAGAAAAATCGTGTATCCACAAATCCGTTATCTCCTCGTGCATTAACCGCTTCTGGGCGAAAATCCAATCTTTTAAGTGATAAAGTCGTTATCAATACAATTATGCCGCCGAATACAATCACTTTGAAGAAGTCGCAAGTGCGGGTTCAGTTCAAATGGGAAGTAAGAAACACTCAATGGAGAATAGGGATCGCTATGCCGAAGAAAAGAGAGAGGTTGCACCAGGAGAAGATAAGGTCATACCAAGGGAAATTCTTTCTATAAGCCCTTGAAATCAATGATTTTATCACTGAAATGTATCCAGCCGCAAAGACGGGCCTATAGGCAGAAGCTGTTAACCTATCCGACTAGTAGAAAGCGTGAGGAGGAAGACTTCGACCCTTCTTTCTAAATGCCCCCCTTTACTAATAAGATTTGACTTCTTTTCTTTCTTTTCTGAGCCCGCCCTCCCTATTAAATTAAATAAATAAGGAACTGGATTTCTCCGATGAAGTGGATCCAATGAGATGAAGATGTTCCCATCCTGGTGGTTGCAAATAAAATTCCAAACGAAATCTTAAATAGCGAGCCTTATTAGTATTAGTACCGGTGTTGTCGATGAACTTCTTTTTCAGTTCGACTTGAGAGAGGTGGGGAATGCGACGTTTATCCTCCCTACTACAGGAGAGGCTGATACTTGACTAAATAGATATGGATACAAGAGGGACTTTAGGTAACGTATATAAGAGTTGGGCTTTCAGAGAGCCTCAACCTCAAACAAAGGAATCGTCCACATGGCTACAATCACACTTGTGCTAAACAAGATGGTACTGGTGACGTTTATATAAGAAGTGAGTTGGCGGTCATAGTTGCTCTTTCTTTGAGATTGGTTTGGTGTCATTCTGGATCTACATGGATTCGTGGTACAGGAAAAGCTTTTTGATGCAGTTTCGTCGAGATTGGGTTGGTCTTCAGTGTACCGCCCCCTTACTCTCTCTCTATAAAAGTGGGTACAAGATCGAAAAGAATGCATTGGAATTTTAGAAGAGCATGCAGTGATGTTTTGCGAGGACTCTCAGGGACCTACTTAAGTTCAGTCTGCGATCACTCTAAAAGCAGATAGGACCAAACCTTTTCTTCCCCTAGCAGCGGTTATGTCTCAAACCACCGGCAAAAGGTTGAGCTCCTACCATCACACCTTCTCTTGCAAACATAGCACTGGATGAAAGGTATGCTGATTCCATTCATCTGCACCCGAAAACAGCACGGAATTCAATAGCAAAGGGAAATGAGCTAGCTGAGAACTCCTACCATTCTTCTTCTTTACCGCATTAGTGAGATATGTCCATCAAAGAGAATCCAAGACAAAGCGTTTCCTGCTCGTGGTATCAAAAAAGCTAATAGCAAGTTCCTCTTCGTTCTTCTCGAATCCTCCCACTCTCGATCCTCTCACTTGCCCTTTTGACTTGATGGCGGCAAGATTACTAAGCCACCAGTTCTTTGCCTTGCTCTACGTAAAGACCCCAACAAATGATAATTTCTTTTTTAACTATGTATGAGAGCTTTTTGTATAATTGTGTAAGAGGCTTTTTCCCTGATTCCAGGGATTCGGGTTATTTCTTTCATATCTTTTTGGGCTGGTCATATAGCCTTTTTATTTATGCATAAGATAAGCTGGGGGTCTTCTGCGCCCCACTATTTGAGTTTGTGCTTCTTACTTTGAAAGCTTCTTTTTTTTATTTCAAAGATCGCTGGCTAGCTGTATGATAATAGCTGGTTCTCTTCCCCCACCTTTCTCTATATATTGGGGATACCTCTCTCTCTGTACTCCGTATCAGACTCCATGTTAACAGTAGTGTGCATACTCTGTGTTCCAAGACCGGATAGATAAGAGTTAAGCGTAGAGTTATCCTTACTTAGACGACCCCTTAGTGTGTGTTACCACAGCTACTTTTTCCATATTAGTAAGGACCAGGCCCCCCATGCTATCCATCACTTTGTAAACTGGCTTCTATGATTGCCTTCACATAACTTGAGTAGACGACAGCGTCCGTCCCGCTTTATTTTTTCAAAACTATGAAGCAGAATGACTTTCTTATTTAGAACTTCAGAAATTTCTTTGTCACTGCTTCGATCTCTGGACGTGGACCGGCAGTTCCCTTTCCATGGATAGTCCTCCTTTGTGGGCTTTACCTGAAACTTAGAAATAAGGTATGGCGAGACCTACTGAGATAGATTAAGGAGCTACTATATCCCCACAAAGAATCCATTACTTCGTTCTCATCGATTGGGATTTACTGTCTTCTTTACTTCGACAGATGTGGTCAACCCAGCTTGCTTATCTACGGCTGCCTTACCCCCTTAATAATAATAATATACGAATTTTATCCAATCCAATAAGCCCTTAAGCACCGGTACAATACCAAATCATATCCTCTAAAGGGAAAGAGGTGGAATCCTATAGTCTTTCTTCATTTCCTTCGGAATCTGATGCTTACGAATCGTTAATTAGAAGGGTGATCACTCTGAGTGAACTGGCCTAGGGAAGAGATAGATAAAAAAGAAGAAACTCAAAGTCGCATTTTTTCCTAAAAAAAAGACCAAAGAAGCTCTGAGTCACTCCTTCTTTCTTCTTTTAGAAAATAAGCATGCCTTTATCTGTATTAGAGGCAAAAGTCAGTCAAAGCAAACTTGTCCATTCCATAAAGAAAGACAGCTAGGCTAGTTTTGAAAAGCATACTTATAACATCGTGAACCACAGAAAGCACAAATCTTTAGAAAGAATGACCTAAGGTCCTCGGTTTCTATAGGGGACTGCAGCTCATCAAATGCAATAGGAAGGGCACGGTTCCGCTATAAGATAGTAGTTAGTGATGGATGAAAAGCTTTCCGTAACACAGCAGCTAATAAAGCAAGCGGGCATTTCATTCAAGTGTCAAGTCAAATTAAATAAAATCAAGCCCGGTCCTGGCCGACTGGGCCTTAAGCTGACTAATCTCTAGACTGCTGGGAAAGGACTTCTCCACTTATCACTTCTAGGCTCGATTACTCGCTAGGCACATTGACGTAGCCTTACTTAATATGTTATATATTATTAAAGGGGGCTCTAAACCAAGGGAAGTGCTCGAACCAAAAAAGTGGAAGTATCTACTTGACGGATAGATAGCGTTCTGCCAGCACCCTTCAAGCTATGAAAGGTAGGGAAGTTTTCTCCACCAAGAGTTTTCGGCCTAAGGCTTAGTAGAAAGAATGGAATGGAGCCCGGGAGTATCTGGGTTTCATAAATTCCAAAGAAGGAGTAAAGAGAGACGCGTTGAGTCTGGTCAGAAGCATGTTGGTTATTGAAGTGTCCTGCTTGGCCTTCTTCTCTATTTCGGTCAGGAACGGGTAAATCCAGTGGTTCGTGATTTTCCCCAGGATTCGGATCTTTTCTTGTGCATTCAAGGGTGGCCGGCATTGGACCGGCTTAATCAAAGCCGATGTGGTCAAGTGCTTCGACCGAATGGACCATGAGCTACTACTTTCTTTTCTGAGGGAACAGTTGGCACCAAGGAGCGACGGAATAGTGAAGTTGATCGAGGTCTTTCTTAAAACGCCTATCTACGAGGTTTGGACTACTTATATAATATATAAGACTGGAAGGCTGCAACTGGAGGCATTTGGACGAAAGTTTTCAAATCAATTCCATGCCTCCTACTCCCGCGATAAGTCAGAGTGGGTACTTTTGGTATAAGATAATAGGAATAGATTTGACCCACATAGGTTTTTTGTCAAGCAAGTGTAGCCATACCTGAGGAGAGTCATTAAATAGTAGCTGCCGCTAGCGATGCATTCTTTTCAAAAGTTACTGTCTTCGAAACCAAGGAAGAAACAGAATAGAGTAGGGGTCTACTACCACTATATATAGAATAAGAAAGAGAAGAATAAGGAAGATGGAAAAAAGTATGTGTATGCGCGGCTTTCATATTATCATAGATAAAAAAAAATTCACTACATAATATTTGCATAATCAATTTATTAGTGAAAATCTTATATATAAACGAAAAAAAATGAATCACTAATTCTCATTATATAGTTAGTAAAAATGTAGCAAGAAATTCGAAATCTTAATAAAAGATGAAACATGAGTAGATATAGTTGAGTAATTAGATCTAAAATTCATTCTATTTGTAAGAAAATTTTCTATTCCACTTGGCCTGCAACTCAAGAAAAACAAATCAAAAGGAACAATGTTGAGGAAAAAGAAAAGGGAAGAGAGGTGCGTACAATTATGCCAAATGTTGGAGGCGCGTTCTTCAGCCCTCTTTGTCCAAGTGTTAAAATAGTATAAAATGTGCTCCATTGGGCTTGCATTCGGCTTTGAATTCTGTTGCAATGGTTCTCTCAGTACATAAGGCGGGAGCTCCTCGTCAGACTCTCTCGCCTTCCACTGTGCCCCCTCCTGTTTTTTATGTGTTCAAAGGAAGACCTTTGAGTTACTAATAATAAGTCACTTTCGTAATTTGCGATTTGACAAGGAAAGACCGCATGTTGTGTGGTATTTTTAAATCACCCATTAGAATTTCTTTTGTGTTGATCACTTGCTTACTTTATTTGGAGTGAAATTCATTCAAGTATATAGACCTGATTAACGTAATCTTATCACTCATAAGTTGTATTCTTTATCTTTCAATTCTGATCGGCACCACGTCTGTGAGACTGTGACTTTCAATTAAGTTCAAATCTCATCTAATTCAATTCAATATCCATGGCCAAACCCTCTTAGGACCTTAAAAGAATTGACAACTCCACGAATTTCTCTCTAAAATAACCAACCAAATTATTCAATTCATTTTGAACCAGTTACACAAGACCAAATTCCTAGATAACTCATCAGTCAGATATGCAATTATTTGAGAACGAAATCGTAGTTAACTAAAAAATAATGAAAAAAATAGTAAAAAGCAGCAGTTTATAAGCATGCCTTATTCTGCGGGTGGGCCGTCGGCGCGGCTGGTGGACCCATCAGCTTTTTGCCCCAGCGAGTGTAACTACAGTGGAACGAGCGAGCGGAAGTCTCGGTGCTCTTTGCTTCTTCTTTCTTCGTTGCGTCTTTGCTCTCCAGGAAAGAAATTTGTGCTGATCTCGGAGTTTTCTTTGCTTGTTGTGATAAGTGATAATAAAAATGACTAGAAAGAATTGAGGAAGAGGGACTTGCAGTGTTGGTTCTGAGAGAGGAAAGGCGGGGAAGAATTACACGGAAGCATACTCACCAAGTCTCCAACCTCCGCGGTTTCATAATTTAGCCAACGTCTTTTCTTATTTTTTTTTATACTTCATTCAGTATAAGTAATTAATGGTCAAGATATACATTTATCATATGAATTTTTTATAAAAATACTCAGAATTTAGTATAAACACCACAACACTAACTAGAAATAAAAATAAGTTCAATTTGAAACACCGAACTATTTCAGTTTCAATATAAGACTATACAAGTTTGAACTTTGGTCAATTCAATACAAACATCTTGCATCGTCAAGTGTTAATATTTAGTCTTACACTATTAAGTACTTATGTAGAATGATAGATATAAACATCTAACAGTATGGGTAGATAAATACCTAGCAATGCAATATAGATATTAGCAATTCCAAAAATGTTGATAGAAACACAAATATACAAAAATGAACCATTTGCAAAGGCGCTGCATGTGGCGAGCGCATAGATCTGGGCGTAGAGGATTGGAGCTGACGCGTTTTTTCCGTTCTTAGAGTGTGCCACAATTTTTTACTAGAAATAGTCAAATAATTAGGAAGATAGATTCGAAGGATTGGACTTAAGATAGGGTTAGCCATTCTAAAATAAAGAGGTACATCAGAAAAATTCGACATCCTCACCAAGATTTTAACATATGATTTATTCAAAGTTATCTTAATAGCTTACTACTGAAATTGGTAGTTAAATTCTTAAATAAAGTGAATATATTGCCAATTTTCATAAATTTTATTCACTTTTTATGTCACAATCGCAATGAAATTGAAAGTTTGATTCTAGTTAGAAAATGATGAATATCCATGTAGTATAAGAATACTTCCACATGAGTTGCACTAAAATGCGCTGTATAATGCTTTTGGGCTTTTGATATTTGCAACATAATCCTTGATGAAATATTGAGATGATTGCCAATTGAAAACAAAAATTACGAATTTGGCACAATCAAACAAAAAGGAGACATGAGACGTGGCGCCTGGAGACTTCGACTCGAAGATAACGTGTCCAAATAAGATTTTGGCAATTCAAAAAAACCTTCCAAAATTATCAAAAATAAAGAACCTTTCCTGCTAATTCTTTTGAAAGATAGCATCTTCATAATATTCGCCCATTGTTCAAAGCAAAGCCTAAATTGCATAGTTGTCAATTATTCGGTTGTGTTACTTAATTTCAATTGAATTGAACGCCAATTAATCAATTTGGATGTATCAACCAATCAGCTATATTCCTTTTGTCGTCGGCCTGATTGAATCAATTGGGCCGAAAGGGATATTAGTTAAGAAATTGGAGGTTGGGCCTGAGATCCTATAAAAAAGGCTCTTTATTCTGTACTCTAGTATCATCCTCTCTCTGACACAAGCCCCGTTGCCCTGGCACATGTATTTTCCAGGTACCTATTCTCACAATTAGTGCAGAATACGGTTCTGACAATGTTGAATCAGGTTATTCTCTTTGTCATAACTCATTACATTTCTTTCTGCTGAATAAGAGGTATAAGACTAAGAGTAAGACCCACTGCTCTAGTTAAAGCTAACGAGTCTTGGGATAAAAAACATGCAGAAACTATACAAATCTTTTGGGTCAAAGTGTACGAGTACTGATCTATATGATTCGTGATATAGTATGAAGTATATACCAAGTTGAAGTGAAGCAAGATTCGTTATATGAAAAATTTCGGAAGCATTATTCCTTATTTAAGTTTTTTTCCCCTTTCAAGCTTAGTCCTTTTCCAAGAGGGGGATAGAAATGAGGATATCCAGTCCTAAGGTGTAAGGCAATTCTAAGGTCTTTTGTAAGCCTTTCCTTGGATTCAATGGGGAGAGAACATAGGGAAGATCGATAAGTAACTTTCTCCTCCGGTGTATGAGTGCGCCTTTTTTTTACTCTTTTTTGAAGCTATTGGGACTTTCCGTGGATTTCTTATTGGGAGTTTTTTCTTACTCCTATGCCTAATAGCTTGATTTATCCCGGCAAGAGTGTGGGGTTATGCTCGCTGTCATTCGATCCAGCCGATGTAGTTGCAGTGGCCCTAAAAGAAAACTAACTAGTAAATGGCCCAGACTCTACAGAGCAGCCAAACTATCTAATTTCATTTAATACTTTAGCCTTACCTGGATGTGATCTCTTATCTGTCCTTCTAGACCGAGTAGCAGTACCAATATTGTAGGCCCAAAATACACTATACTTTTCTAATTATAGGACATCGCAATCGCAGTGAGCTAAGAAGCAGCTTACGGTACCTTTCTTTCCTTTCTGGAGTTGTCCCGGAGAAGACAGCTTCCTTCTCTTATGTTGTGTTGAGAGCAAGGTCTTCCTCATCTTACTATAAGTAAGACTTTGTCTTTAATAGTCATCTATTTGCGCTTGTCTTTCCTTTAAAGAGTGCAGATCGGGAGCCTAGCAGCAAGCCAGCCGGCCTCGAATAGTGAAACAAGGAAGGCAGCCTATTAGATTCAAGCAAGCTACCTCAGGCTCCTTAAACCCAACAGTCATTCTCACCTCATTGAATTTGAGGTACCGGCGGGAAGCTTGTTTCAGTCCGTATATCGATATTGCTAATCCCACTGCCCTATTGTACTTTCTTTCTTCAGTAGTAGAAACTCTTCTAAGACATGAAAGAATTCACTTTCGACTATGAATTCCAGAATTGACTTTTTCCAAAATTGGTTTTAAGGTGTAGATGCCCTTTTGAAGGAGATGCAAGAGATGGGTATTGCACCGAATGAGGTTGTATATAACACATTAATTGGATGGCATTGCAGAGTAGATAATTGCAGGGCGGTTGGTCGATGAAATGTCTTCTAAGAAAATGACACCAAATGCAAATACATACAGCTCTCTTGTTAAGGGATTGTGCAAGGAAGGAGATGTGAAAGTACCATTGCAGAAAATAAGACAAGAGATCAAACCTATTCAAAGGAGGAAGAAGTCGTCATAGAGTAAAGAACGAATAGAACAGCAGTAACAACAATTACTCCTATCACTTGGTGGGAGGATTACTCTCCTCAACTCTGTGCTCTCAGCAATTCCACTGTCTATAAGCAGCCTGTTATCCGCTGATCAAATCTTCTCTACACACTCAAAGTCAAGTTCCGCTTCGCTTGGTTCATCTGATTAGCAAAATGCGCCAACATTGTAGGCCTTGCGCCAAAGGGAGAAAAAAAGAGTCAAGTTGCGAGACTTTCGACAGACCCAATTGTTTACTTTCACAAGCAGCTCAATGCTAGGAAAAATATAGCGAGATGCTTTGTTTCAGTCTTTGCATCCGGCGAAATGACTTCTCAACCCGTCTCCCAGCGCCAAAAGAGTCGTCTTTATGATTCAACTTACTTGCGCTGCAGTTTCGTTCACTAGGGCTTTGTCTTCAACTCCCTTCGCTTTCCATCTGGCTGGCTCCTTCTTTTTTGGGACTAGGTGAAAAACCATTCCCAATCGTCGCCTGTCAGCTTCGACTCCGCGATCGTAAACGGAAAGTGGCCAGATGGGCTTTTAAGTCAAAGTAAGTTACGGAGCTGCTGTCCAGAAGTAAGTGAGCGGAGACTGCGCTCTTTCCTTCTTTGAGTCGGCTTTCCGTGTAAGTGATAATGCCCTTGTTGTTAAAAGGGACAAAGACGATTCCTTTTTCATCCCACTTTATGTGGATGCCCTCCTCATAACCAGCTCTAGTGAACAGCTCACAAGTGACTATAAGACCAAGCTAGCTAAAAAATGGGAAATGTCTTATATGGGCCCGATACAGTTCTTTCTTGGTCCTTCGGTTCTGCAAGGCAATCCATTTGCTAACTATCTCTCGGGCTAGGTACGCTAGAGATCCACTCTCTGAGCTCAAAATCGCCGCCGGCCAGAAGACAATCTCCATTCCTATGGAAGTTGAACTCAAACCGACTCCGGAATCCAGGAAGAGGTTGATCCAACTCTTTATCGTCAGCTAGTAGGTAGTATCATTTATATGACTATCTATAGCCCAACTATTTCCCTGTCGCGGGTCCGGTTCCCCGTTCTATGCAAAATCCCTCATCGGCAGCAAAGAGAATCCGCTATTATTGCCAACAGGAGCCTTGCCTTGGGAGAAGCGGGTGGACTAGGATGAGCAAAAACAGATGCCTTTGGTCTTGTCTCCGAGAAAACTCCTTTCCGCTCGTGGGGTACTGTGATGCTGATTTCGCTGGAGATGCTTGTTATAGAAAAAAAACTTCTGGATTTGCCTCTCTGCAGGGCTCTGTGTTGCTTGGATCTAATACATTCTATGCTTCGCTGCTCCGGATAAGACATCGAAGAATGACACAATTGAGGAATGGGTGACTCGACCTGCCTTTTCATTCAGGCGATGACTGGTCCTTCCGTTTCATCCCCGTCTCTAACTCTACTGTCGGGGCTGGGACAAGAACAACAAACGGATTTTTTTCTTTTCTGTTCACTACATTTCTAGTTCCTATTACCTCCTCGCTATTGACAAGAACTTCCTTATTCTTCGATAAAAAAAGAAGTTTGATTTATTTCAATTCAATCTTTCAATATATTTAGGCTACTGAATTTGAAGTTTCGAACGGGAAATGAATGTCCAGCTTTGCTTGCAGTCTCCACTCCAGTTCCTGCTTCAGAGTAGTGGTCGATGGATACTTTTTTAACAAAGTGGAGTGATGGAGGGGTGACCGACACAGAGGGATATTTGATTGGGCATAAGATAAGACCGGCGGGGATCGAGACTCAAGTCAAGGAAGATCTTATCTTACTATACCTCGTTTTCCTATCGTTACTCACGATAGCCAAACCCGCTTTCCTTGCTTGTTGATCTAGTTTCTGCGGACTTCGCAGACTATCAGACGATCATTATCAGACGATGTTCTATCGTCTTCATCTCTAATAAAGAAGAAGGAAGAAGGGGGTTCCGAATGGGACAGTAAGGTCCTGTGCAGCCTAGTAGCGCGTGATAAGTTTACAACTTGGTTGTTTCAACTAAGCGCGTGGCCTAGGCAGAACTTGAGTTAAAAAAAGAACCTCCTATGATTCCGCTTTATACTGCCCGGACGCCCCTTTTTATAAAGTTTAGAAAGCTCCTCTTACCCGCCACTAACCCGTTAAGTATGACTTGTGAGTATCCGGGTATAAAAAGCCTTTTGATCCAGTCAGCCCATTGTGCACCCAATCCTTATTTCTGAGTTATCTTGAGCAGAAATGTCCAGCTGATCGTGTCGAAAGCCTTATGAATATCAGCTTTGAACAGTGCCAGCTTACAATTGGAATTTTGGGCGGCGGCTAAGTGTATGATGTTCTGTGCATAGAATAGAGGAATCCGTCTTCTATTTGTATCCCCTTAAAAAATAAAAATAGTGAATCGAATTACTTGTTCTGTTTGCCAATATTTTGTTTGGAGAAAACTTTTTAGATACTATACTATTGATGAGGCTTATCGGTCTGAACTCGGTGGGTTTGATTGCATTTGGGTTTGGGGTCTGCTGATTCGGTTTCACGCTCTGTAGGATTTGAACCTACCACATCGGGTTTTGGAGACCCACGTTCTACCGAGCTGAACTAAGAGCGCTTTCTTACGAAAGGAAATAAAGCAGTAAATAGATGATTTATTTTCCGCATGTATTTATATAGTCTAATCCCACTCCGACATTTTGGTTTCCATATCGCTAGTTTTTACTCCTTTTTTTTTATATAATATATATATTATTATAATATTATATAATTTATTTTCTGCTTTCGTTTTGGTCTCACTCTCTTCTTATAATTAATTGAATTTATTTTTATAGATAAATACTCATCATCCCGATCCCCATTATCCATTCCCATCCACGTAGCGGAGTACTTTACTGCCTTCATCTCTGGATTCTTCCCACCGATCGAAAGGTGCATTCAAGAGGGCGAAGCTTTGACTTCGAAAGCCAAAACCAACCGAAAGCGCCTTACTTTCTCTATTGAAATTGGCTCGAGAAGCAAAACATTAAAGTTCTTTATTGTGACACTACTTAACAGCCAATTTATCTTCTCTGTGCGTGACAACAGCACTTGGTGTAGTTAGTTCCCTTTCCCCTCTATTGCCTGCCCGGGGCTAGGCCACCCACCCACCTTCGGTCTGGTATACCTGATCAATTGGTTGGCTTACCCAAATCTTCCTCAAGGACTGGCTGATACAAACAAAAAAGAAAATATAAAGAAATTGAAAACTTCCAAATCAAGATAAATTCCCTTTTTTCCTAGTTATTTATGCTGAATGTAGTTTCTTTAGTTTAATACAATGCCTCAACTAAAGTCCATAGAGTAACACCCACAAACTGGGCAGTTATCACATACTTTACATATATTGGACAAGTTATTATGATTATGTTCCATGTAGGTTGTGAATGCTCTCTTTTACTTTCTTCTCTGTGGGAAACGCAAGGATAACTGCGACTGGAAATATGTTACTCCGGGCATGACGGTATGTCTAACATTGTATTCAGCTCATTTGACATTGTAGGTGGTGTGGTACGTACTTATTTACTGATGTTGTCGTACATGTAGCATGTCATTCCATTTATGCCAGCAACCATTCGTGACGCACACATTAAGTGGTGTCGAGGCTCGCAAAGTTTAGATGGGTATTTGTGCCAATGAAGCTGAACATGTGTTGGTCGTTGGTCGTTTTTGATTTGACAAAAGCTTGTGTTCAATTGTTTCAGCCTTATGAAGTGAATGACACCGATGTGCAGTATACGCATAGTTTTCTGTTTGCGTGGAGAGAGTTTTTTTCGAGGTAATTGAACAGACATCCTTGATTGGAAGCTGACCGTAGCACATTCACCTCATAATCCTCTCAGAGACGAATCGGAAATTATGATTGTCAAGTATGTGGAGCTGCTCAAACTGGCGCATTATCCTTTTGAGTTTGATTCTGGAAAGGAGGCTTGTTTGGAAAGAGAAAAGAGAGAACTTGATGCCCAAAAAACTGGAAAAACCGTCTGCATACATGTCTTTTGGAAAATAGTGGAAAGGAGCTATGCATGTGTAAGATCGAGACCATTCTTTTTTAGAAAGGCTTGACTCAGGAGTATGGTGTAGACTACGAGGAAAGATTCGCCCCTGTACCTTGTTTCTCAAAGTGAGATCCGGACAATAGATGTGAGCTAGCCCCGCAATCGAAAGGGAATGCTTCACTTCAGCCTAGTAACAGTCCTACCCTTTCTATACCTGCAGATTACCTCGCTTCCTAGCCAGAGTTTTCTCTCGTGATGAACCACTCTTCTTGGCTTCCATGCCTAATTTGCATAGCCATTTCCTCTTCGGAGCGTTGAGGCAACTCTAGGCATTTCTTTTCTGAAAGATAAACCCCTAAGAAGACACCAGTTATCACTGCATACAACTATTTCTCTGCTTTCAACCGGACGAGAAATCATATCATATACATCCAACGTAGGCACTAACTATATTCCCACATTGAACGTGCAAAGCGATAGACTCACCTATACTAAAAGCTAAAAGAAAATGATTCGAATTTCAAACCATAACCAATAGATATTTAGTAAAAAACGCATAATCAGCCTTTGTATTGTTTGAACCATTCATGTTCAGTCGCTTTAGAGCCAATGACAGAACATCACCCTCTCCACCTTGTAGGTATGGTTCCAACAATCTGACTTAAGCAACTATGTTTCCCTGGCGACTTGATTTTTGGCTCATCGCTTCTCCCGATTCCCCAAACTACTATGAAATAAATGAAAATGACGTGTCCAGTATCTTTTTTCGGTGAGAGGGCCAACCTCCCCGTGAGGACTTGTACATCCCTCACGGACTTTGGGGGCTGCACTTACTTATGGGAGTCTGCAAGCTTATCCCAGCTCTCAAGACAGCTAATGACTTGATAGCGCAGGCCTAGCTAGCTTATCTTTTCTTTGATTTTATTTCTCCTTTTCTCTTAGGTTTCAGTCTCATGGTAGGAAGTATTGCTACGGGAAGAGAGATCGGAGACTACTAGATTCGGGGCACTCAGCTTTGCCATTTATTTGGATTTTGAAGCACATGCAACGGTGAACCTTTACTGGAAATGAATGAAATATGTTCACTTGGTGTTGAAGTACTCGAATCGTCAGGGGGAACTCCATCCGTAGCGGTGTCTTCGTGCGGTGGACGAGGTTGGAGAACAATATTTTTGGCACTTGTAGCAGGAGGCGGTGTTTTCTGATTGCGGGATTTCTCAAATGGATGAAAATTTAATGACGTCAATATTAAAGGTTTTTTTATTATTGTGTGCACATACCAGTACGTGGTGGAGTAACAGATTGCCTTGTCCATTATTTGATGCAGCCCCAGTGACGTTGTCATTGTTGTTCGTTCCTGGATGGAATATTAAAAAGGAGTTTGTTGGATTCCATATTTGTGTGCAGACAGTTTTAAATGTTTTGGAAAGTGATGTACCTGGCTGAGATGTATCATTATGAACACCTGTTGGAGCATCATTGGTAGCAGATTCATGTCCATGCGTATCGTTGTGAACACTCGTTTGCTCATGAAGGAACTTTCAAATTTCATGTATATTTTAGTTTGCTATGAATAGTTCCTATTTACCTTTTTTTCCGGGATAAACTCGTTTCCATCCACCTCGAACCTGGAGTTGACGATCTGATCATCTGCAGAGGCAGGAGTTCAGTTCTAAAAGCAGATCAAGTAAGTAAAATGCGATAAGTAATGAAATCCTACACTACATGAATGGGGTAAAGAGATGAAACAAAGCCACGGGAACCCGCACCTGGTTGGTGTAAAGCAAAGCAAGGAGTGCCAATAGTTGCACCGCCTTCACAGCTCGTCTCTGACCAGAAAACTTAACTATTTACGAGTTTATGCTTTGTCGCTACCCAGCGAGCGAAAGAGCGAGCATCCACAGCACAGTATTTTTAGGAGATAGATACCTCGGCCATGTTCACGGAAACATGTGAAGTAGAGGCGTTAGGAAGGCCTGTCGTCCGGTTCCGAAAGACCGGTTGTCCTATCCATGCCCAACCATCCGGGCTGGATTTTCCAGGCACATGGTAGACCCAGCGGTCGGGAGATAAATGTTGCGAGGATCATCTGCGTTCGGAGACTCGCTGTTGAATGCGGCAATCCGCGCCTTTTCAGGTCCGTCCGCACGGACAATTCCACTTCGCAGCGGGGGAGCGTGTGGAGCCACCGCCAACTATGCCAACCGATCAGTGACCAAGTCGAATACACTCATCAAGTAAAAATAAGTATCCCTAGAGTTTTAAGGGGCTTTTACTCCAAGAGCAACTTGGTTTTGGACAGGTAACTCCATTCGGGAAAGATATAGAGCACGGTCCCACAAATCTTGGGCAAACAACCGATAGATTCCGCCCCCATGGAAGATTTCTCTAAGGGCACGGAATAAGGCTACCCAGCTTTTGGTTTGGTAAAACCATGATATAAAAGAGCAGAGGTTTTCGTGTGAAAAGTGAAACGAGCCAGAACGCTTTGGAAAGAAATGAAAATATGAGGTCCGAGGAATCAATAGAGGGAATAAAAGCGGGTTCCCGCCGCTAGGTCAATTCATGCTTCGACGCACTCCCTCCCGCTTCGTGTTTTCGACAGAGTGTTGTGCCGAATGACACGGTTCGGAGGAGCGGGGGAAAGCCATTAAAGAATGGGAGATTCCAGAGAACCTTGCTTTGCCTGCTTCTCCAACAGTTATCAAGCGTATCAATCATGAGTAGCGACGTGTTTGATGCCTTCCGCACGGAAAGAGAACATTCTTGCCAGAGCGTTGGTTCACTTCCTCCCCGCCCCGGGGCTTCATCCGAAGAAGATGTGTGGAGATTTGTTGCAAATATCAGCGGAGAACTAGGCCTAGATAAAGTTGAGGACGCCCGGCGCTACATTTGAGATCTCCGGGAGGAAGTTCTACCCTATGTCTTTCAATTCTTCTCCGTCCGTGGCTACACTCTATAGATTCCTCTTTGATTTTTTCGATGCTGACTGTCAAAACGATTCTCAGAAAGCTTGCCGAATCTTACTCAGCCATTCGTTCCTGAAGTGAGGGCATTGGGGAGTGGGCAAGGGCTTTTATCATTAAGCCGAGCTCCCGGATGCATTTTGAGCAGTTGATTTGACCATGGAAGAATGTTTTTTCTTATAGTGATTGGGCGCTGACTTGAAGAGCAGAGCATTCAATAAGATATAAATTTCTCAATAGAATGGAGAGAGCAGTGCGAGGCTCTGAAAGAGAGAAACTAAGCAAAGAAGAGCTCTAAATCTAGTACTAGAAGAAACCTGGACCAGAGATGGAGAAGGAATTAGCAACCGATCAAAACCTCCCAATAATGTGGAAGAGAGAAGCCTACCCCCACTAAACAGCGCACTTTTCCTTGACTTCTGTCGGTCCCCAGACTCCAAAAAAGTTTATGTAATTTCGATCTGTCAGTACGAAACTCTCAAGCTGAGCGGCTGCAGAAGAGCACTTATTCCATCAACGTGCCAAGCTAAAGGGCGGAATCGATCAACTACCTTTTCCTTTTGTATGCAATTCCCAGAGAAATGGTTGAATGGGCGGACTTACGACTGAACTCTTATTGGGGGGCCTTACCTTACGACTGCTACGGGTAGCTCTCTTAACTATCTGGCTATCTCTCAAGAGTGAAACTCAATCCCCTCACTACTTGCCTGTGAACCAGAGCTAATGATTGTAGATCCTCTACCGTAGTAGAATTCACACCAACTTACTCTAGACAAAGATAAGATAATGATTTGAATGCCATATAAGACTCTATCCATTCCGGAACCCCCCCAAAAGAAAGAGATTCCACTTAAGCTATTCTCGTTCTAACGACAGAAGCTGATTCAAGCATTTGTTCCGAGTCGCCAAGAGACAGAAGAGCTTATTTCAAGCATTCCCCTTGAGACGGGATCAACTACTTTTAGAAATATGATACCACCGTCAAGCAGCACTTACTTTTACACCGAGATCACCGTAAGAGCTGATTCGACGGGAACCCTATGAATGCCATCTGAGGACGAAGGATTTGATGCTTTAAAAAAGGCTTTCGACTATCTATGTGAAAAGATAAAGTCCAAGCTTTCGACAGTAGGCTTCACCTTGGAAACCCGCTATTTAGTTGGTGGCAAGACAGCTCTTTAGACCACGCCCCGCGCTTTCTACTCATGACGTGAGTCTGGAATAGAATTCCGTAGAAAGAAGAAGAGGAAAAAGAGAATGACATAAGCAGCCTATTCTTCTTATTTTATTGCTAACAGCCGGATTCAAGTCTAGTAAGAGTAAGCGGTAAATCACGGGCCAGCAAGGCCGCGATGAATGGCTTTCCTCAATGAGTTATTAGCAAGTCAGTAAGGAAGGTCAGAGTCGGGGAAGAAAGTCCCGTTCGTCAATTGAATAGTGGATTCCATCGGGACAAAGAAGTCCGAAAACATAGGATTAGGTCGATCAGCCCTACTCGTCTTTTTTTACCCTGGTTCAAGTCTAGCTCATACCCTTTCGTAAGCCGAATAGTAGTTCTTGGACCGGAAGCCATAGTCGAAGTGCTGCCCCCCCGTTGAGACAATAAGTTAGACACTGGTTCATTTCCTCCTGAACACTCACTCAAAGCGGTTTCAAATCAGGTGCTATTGTTCCCATCCGATGTAAGGATTCTTCACATAAGACGCTGAGTATTGGAAACAAGCTATAGCGTACCTTGAATCAATCAATGAATGAAGATCACGAGGTTGTATATAATCCAATGTTCAGTGAGATTATTTTCCTACTGACTGCTTATGACTTCAACTCCATCAACTACAACAACATAGCCGAAAAGAGGCTTTCTCCGTCCATTCGCTCCTTCTCGTGCAAGCTAGTAGGTATTAAAGCCTTGTCGTTACGCCATCTTTGCTAGACATAAGATAGCACACCCCCTTCTTATGCATTAAAGGATGATACCATTCTCGAGAGAATTCTATTTTAGAGTGATTCTCAATTAATGAAAGAAGAATGAGGGATGGCTTCCCCGGGCACTCTATTCTTGTGAGAGTTCTTTATATGGAGCGACGGAAGCAGGTCAACGATAGCCTAAGATCCCGCGGAAATATAGTAGTTATCTTTCTGATACGCTTGCGCGCAAGAAATTCTTTAGAAAAGCATCCACTCTCAACCCGCCCTTCGGTTGTTGAATTGGCTTTCTCCCCTTTCACGAATGGCATGGCCTTAATAAGGTCAGTCTAGTCTACTCCCGTCCCTTTGCTATGAACTCTTATAAAATGGGGCTAAGAAAGAGACCAGAATCTAACTTTTCTTTGTTTAATCGATACTGTGACCCCCCTCGCTTCTATGCGCGTGCTGTTCTCGCTCGAGTGTCGTGTTGCCGCTCCATCGATATAGAATAGTTAGGACTACCATGACACACCGGTTTAACAAAGACAAATCTTCTACTTTTCTGCCACGTCACCAGTCTTACACATCGGCATTAGCCGCCAGCGGGGGATTCAATGCTTACCAAAGATCCTCCAGATCAGCCTCACGCAACAGACCCAAGGAACTAAAATCAACGTCTCGGCTAAATGACGTCATTCTCGCTGTAGTTGTATAGAATATTTACAAAGTTGTGAGAGACTCGGGACCTCAGGTCTGGGACAATTTGGAGTGAGGTGCCAAACAATTCCGTAATTAGAATACTGCTACTTGGTAGGTTACCCAACTTGCTACTCTATTAGTGTGAAATTCACTCATCATTAAACAAGCATCCATAGCTTTGGTGTTGTACTTGTTTGTTACTTGTTTATTCCTTGATTTTACCTATTCAAAACCAAGTCTTCCTGAAGACTATTCTTAGAGCCATATCCTCTCCATTTTAATGGACGATGGAGACTCTTTTGCTAACTAAGATGCTATCAGGCCAGCATTTAGTTGAATCATACATATAACCAACTGAATTTAGAAATTAAGGATTCATTCTTTATTATGATGTAGTCACTGTATCTTCATGATGATGTTACATCAGTCGCAGTATAACAAAAAGTATGGACAGCCCACACAGTATCTAGTTTTAATAGGTTTATTGGGGATTTAATGGATTTAATGTGATTAAGAAAGTTAACATCATTAAGCTAGGAGAGGGGAAACCCTAGTTGCTTGGCGGGAATTTAAACTACAATTAGTTGGTGACCGAATAACAAACCTTGTTGGTGGAGCTTGGTTTGGTAGAAGGGTGCGGATATACTACTACCTCTGTAGCTACCACCGTAGCTACCAGGGGTAAATAGACTTTCCATGAGGAAGAAATGAGTGGATCGGAGCCTCGCCAACAAATGAGGCACCCTTATCTCTTCTTTCGTTGGTGAGATTCAATCCCATAGCCTTGCTTTATTTCAAAGTATCACCGAAGAGAGATCTTATCTTTTGACTGACCTAGCTTCACTCCTTCGTCCACTTCATTCAGCAAAGTGGATCCTACTAAATCATCAAATATGAGGTGACGAGCCTAAGATCGTATCGTCTTTCTTTAACTAAGTCCAATTCTTTCCTTAAACCTAGTTTTCTTACAATCAATTATTCCTTCCTTGCTTTGAACCTTCTTACTTGGTAACTACTATTTTGGGAAATTAGGGAATAACTTCCTTCATTCCCTTCCCTAAAGTCAGGACGAGTCCGCGAATCGAGAATTGGGGTTCGCCCTCAGTTCTCACTGGTTTTGTAAAAGTAAGTAGTCGTTGGTCCTTCTGACTAGCCTTCCTCGGTAAGTTTCATCTTAGTCCAAGCAGTATCCTTTCATCGCATTTCTACTTTTTTCTAAGTTCCGCTCTTTCGGAATGGAATGTGCAGTTAGCAGGACTCATGCCAAAGCAAATGCAAAGAAAAAGCTCTATGGTTCCGGTATTAGCATTAGCATCCAATCCTTCCTACTCATCTTCGTGAGACTTTACCCATGAATGAAGACGCCAGGCCCTTTCTTTCAGCTGTGGCTATCGCGCCCCAAACCCATGAGTCATCGCTCTTCCCAGCGGTGCTCCCCCCTCTCGGTTTCAGACCTCATCCTTCTACCGCTTTCTCGCTCCCACTGGGATCAATATCTTTGGGAATACCACAGGAAGCTTACTTAGGCCAAGTCCATCGACTGCTCCTCATATAGCATGGGTTCCCGAAGACAAAAGAAGGAGAATTTCATCAAATTGGATTATATATGATATGTCGTAGTTTACTTATTGATTTAATGGGCAGCTTTCCCCGGTTTCAGAGGGGCTTGGCCCGATCAGTCCTACAGATCTTTCATAACCTGTAGTAGTGTCAGCTTGCCCTGAGCACTCTATTATGGCTTTCCTCCTCTGTGTAAGATCCCCTTTTCCTTTGGGGAGTGATTGATTTAAGAGCACGGTATCCAAGTAAAGAACTCCAGGGGGGAGCTAGATTTCACGTAAATAGCGAGATCACTCAAGTAGTTAAGTCTCCTTTCATCCAATCTCATCATCTTCGTCAAGTCTACCACGGATCAAGCAGTGGAAGAGAGCATCGGAATTGGACGACCTACCCTGGCTACGGCATCAAGTTCACCTTTCTTTCCTGGGGCACAGCATCTCGATCATGAGACATTGGTCAAGGAAAAGCATTAGCCAAGTCCCTTCTTTCATAGCGGGCAAGCCAGACTCTGATCCCAGGAATCATTCGTAGATCACTTTATCAATCCTTACTTAATGGATTTATTTTCCTATTAATGAGAAAAGCGCCAGAACAATCGATAGTGCGCGGCTCCAACCCGATTTATTTGGAAGTTCTAGCTGGGGCTCATCATGGGGCGTACGTAAGACCTTGGCTTGACGAACTAGTCTTTCTTATCCTTCTCCTCGAATTCTGTCTCAGTCCAAGCGGAAGACAAGGTCCAGTTTTTTCTCTGTGGGGAGACAGCTCATTGGTCCAATACTTGCGGGAGCGAGTGTGCTATTCAGTTAGGAGAGGACGATTCTAACTACCTAGTAGACTGACGTCTTGGGCTGTGCGGAGGCATCTCGAGGACTAGTAGGTCGGGGCAGGACAGGACCAATTCCCCTTTCTTGGGGAGGGAGTGAAGTGATTCGCAGGTGCCCTCAAAAAAATCAGACATGTTCGCTTCCCAATGCCCAGCCAGAGCGGAAGATGTCATTATTGAGAAGTTGTCCCTCAGACAAAGTGGCATCTTTATCGATCGATTCCCAGCAAGCAGATAAGTAAACAGACCTTCCATTTCTAGAGATAGAATTGTGGTATATAGAGAAAAGGAAGAAATGATGCGACCCAGCGAGCGAAAGGATGTAGCGAGCCAACCAACAGGAAGGGTCAAGGGATCTCAATCAGTAGCAGCCTAGGGTTCTTTAGGCAGGTGGTTTAAAAAAGAGTTTTTATTCAGTAACGGATGCTTCCTATGATTCCCAGTAGTGCTTCCTTCTTCATTCGTTCTAATGAAAGCATTCGTCTTTCCAGTGCGTTCGCTCGCGGAATCATTATCAAATTGGTTTCAATTCTTCTTGTTGACGACAAAAGAAAGAAAATCTGACTTACTATATGAAATAATGAGAATCGAATGTTCGAAAGAGGCATTTTGATTGGAAAGGGAATCATGATCACATTCAGGGATATTTGAACTAAACTGTTTATGCACCCCCACCTACCGCTGGAGAAGCAAGTTTGCAAGCTTAATAAATCGATGAATGATCGTGGGTCCAGAGAGAACCCGCCGAGGGATGAACAAAGGAATGAATGGAAAAGAAAGGAGATGAGAAAGAGGTGGAGCGAGGCCATTACATATGTCATTTCCAGCTTCCAACCCCTTGCAGTAGACAGAATTCAGCCTTGGCGTGGGTAGTGCCAGTATCGACTTCTTTATTTTGTGTTGAATGACCCGGCTAAGGCAAAATGATTCGATTGACTCTTCCTTTTGTTTAGGTTGCATCTCAATGCCCGGTGCGGGGTGCGGAGAAGAATAAGAAGGGGTTCTTTCGCGACTGACTTAACTTACTTGCCCATGTTATGTAGTAGCCCCGCTGGTCTTGTTTCGGGACATTATGTAACTTGGCATCTTCAATTTGACCGCATTTCATGTAGCCAGATAGCATAGAATTCCACGAAATCTGATCCAAATTCTCGCTTAAATTAAAGATTTTCTTTGCCGATTCGGCATCCTCATAACTACTGTACATGTGCATTAGTGCGTTTTTAATGTTAATATAAGCATCAAGACCAAGCCTTATAATAAACCCATGATGAATTTATCCTTGTCTAATCACCCCAATTTGTGCACATGCAGAGAGAATAGTAACCATTAACACCTCATCAACTAACCTATATTCGCTATTCATTTTAGCAAACAGCTCTAGTGCTTTAACAGACATACCATTCTGCTCATAGCAAGAAATCATGGCACTCCAGGAGACAACATCTTTGTGACCCATTTCATCGAACACCTTCTCTGCATCCTCCACCATATTACTCTTTCCAAACAAAGAAATCATAGAATTTGAGGTAAACACATCCCTTTCCTTCTCGGGCATATTGTTAAAAATCCAAACCGACTCGCTCAAATCACCCAACCACACATACGCCGCTAAAATTGAATTCCAAGAAACAGAATCCAACATGGGACTTCTATAAAACACCTGACGTGCATCTCGCAAGTTAAGTTCCCACAAGCTTAATACATATTAATCAGTGTATTAACAACAGAAACATCACACCCAAATCCCAATTTCAAAACGTGGTTATTTTTCTCCTTTCCTTCTACTTCACAACCTCTAATTGCACACGCTTGAAGCAGAATCGGGTATGTGTAATTATCCACAATCTCTAATTCCTCGCTAATCAGAGAACTGGGATGCTTCCGCTCGCTCGTTCCACTTAAGTTTCACTCGCTGGGTCAATTTCTCTTGAGAGAGCCTCTCATGACGGAGTTCAAGATGAACCCGTTTCGTCATTTGCACTGTTGTCAGAGTCGGAGTCCGAGTCGGGGAGGTCGATGACTACTGGTGTAGGGTTATTGGGTTTCGAGTCTTTGTTTGGTTGCTGAGTTGGTGTTTCAAAGCAGATGTTAGGGTCTAGAGTATGGTTTCGTCTGCTAGAGTCGGGAGCATATTCCCACAGAATAGAGTAAAAGCGCTCTCTCTTTCTATATGATATTACTTTCTCTACTTTGGTGACAACCGATTGTGAACAAAAATAAGTCCTTGGCTAGCTGCTTGAAGCTTCCCCTTCTTCAGTTGCTTTCCCTCTTTTTAAATCTTTCATTCTTTTGTTCATATTATCATATATAGTGGTTTGTCTTTCTCCTTATGCATTCGACGAAGTCTCCGCCTTTGAGAATGAAATCTGCCTCACTGGGCTATCTAGGTGTCGTTCACAAAGACTCGACTGCTCAGTCCTAATTAGCAATGTCTTCATTTTATTAGTCTAAATTACTTGGGAATTCCTCTCCTCCCATAGCTGGAATTCTGAGCTTCCATATACCACAAAAAGCTGGAAAAAGAAGCACAAATCCTCGGCTCGGAGTCAAAACTCAACCAAAAAGGATTTAACTGTACTTAGCCCTCGTTAACATAGACTGAGATTACTATTATAAGAAAGATTTCCGGCAAACTGAAAGCCAGTGGCGAGCTCGCCTTTCAAAAAGAAGAAGATGTGACCGCTGAGTTCCTCCCGCACAACTACGCCCATCTAATGTACCGGAAGCTTGAAGATGGGGTTTCCGGGGGCAACCGGTATAACAGTATTTTTTGAGATTATGATAAATGATAAAGAAATTCTCAGCTCACAAAGACAAGAACCATTTCATTCTCTGATATCGTTCAAGGAAGGGGGGTGGAGGACTTTTTATCATACCTTTAAGATCTCGTCCTAAAAGCGTGGAATCTAGCTTCTTACTTAACGGTCTAAAGGAAGAAGATGATTGAGCTTGGGTAGTGGAACAATGGTAGTCTCGCAAATAAAATGGCGGTTGGCGGGCCCTATCAGAACGACGGGTTTAGCGGGACGTGTCTGTGGCATGTGGAATTTCGATAGAATTTGGAGTGGAGTTTTCCTGTGTAGATACAGGATGGATAGAGGGAGATGGTGAATCCGAGTTTTCGCGAGTGAATTCACCTGAGTCGTTATTGTCAGCAATTGGCAAGGGAAGGACAGGGTGGAACTAGGAGGTGTGCGTGCTTTTTGGAAGAGAAATGTTGTTTCAAAGAAAGTGACATCTCTGCTAGTGTCAATTTTGTGGCTGGCTAGATCATAAATCTTAAATAATTTTTGTGCATATGGATAACCAATAAAGATCCCTGGATTGGCACGACTATCAAATTTATGTTTTATATTGGAATTATGAGCATAGCATAAAAAACCAAAAATACGAAGGTGGCGGGGACTTTGTTAAAAAGGAGTTCATAGGGTGTATTTCCCGGTGCTAGGAAGCCTTTTAATCAAATGAGTTGAGGATACACTCACCCCAAAATTCTAATGGAAGGTTTGATTGAAAACGAAGAGCTCTAGCAATGTTTAGCAATTGTCGGTGCTTTCTTTCAACTACCACATTTTTTTGTGGAGTGTCAACACAACTATGTTGATGAATCACACCATGAGTTTTGCAAAATAAGTAGATTTCATGATTTCAAAATTCCTGCCCATTGTCACTACGAACAACCTTTATGCTAGTAGCAAATTGTGTTTTCACCAGCATCTTAGCTCCTCTTCTTTGAAGATTAAACCCCATGTTTGATTTTTTAGATAATTCTAAAATAGAGTTCATTAAGAAAAACACTGTTTGCCAAACATCAGCCGTCATCACATGATATAAAGGCCTTTTGGTAACAACGTTGTAATTCTAAAACATAGTTTAATAATTCCCTATCCGTTCTCTCTTCGCTTCGCTAGTTCCATCCAAACCAAAAGAGAAATGCTCATCTTAAGTGCTCATTCGTGGTCGTCTTCGTCATCCTCGCTAGATGAGTATCTACGTCGATTCAAGTCAATTTGTAACGATCTTCATGCAATTGGTAAGCCGGTACATTACCTGACAAAGGAAATCTCTCTTCTTAAAGGTTTAGGGCCGAAAGAAATAAGAATCGTTCACTACAACAATGCTAAAGCCACCAATTCCCACTTTTAGTGAGATTGTTCCTCTGAAAAAAGCCATTCACTAAGAAATAAGTGCACGTTGACCACCCACACGGTGGAAATAAAAAAGGGGGATACAGTCCAAAAAAGGGGTACCCCACTTTACCCCGGCATGGCCCCAAGTGAATTTCCAGCATAACAAGAAAGTTCATGGTCAACCAAGCGGTGCTCATCCACTTCAGCACCATTCCCACCAATCGCAGAACAAGCCCAACAGCCGGTAAAGGATGACCCGGGGCAAAAGGCAGCACTATTCCTGCACCCAGCTGTGCCATGTCTTTATTATAAACTTGTTAGCGCTTTACTGTGATTCCTGGGTCTATTCGTTGATAGAGAAATTTCTTTGGCCTGACCTTAGGAGCATGCTATAAGGAAGGATAAAAGCAATTCCATTCCCCATCTTTATTTTGTCAGCCTTTTTTTTAAGTGGTTAGTGCCGTAATATTAAGAACCTGTGATGCGGTTGGCTTTATGCAGATTCACACAGGACCGGGCGATGAGATATAATGCTAGTATGATGTGGTGATATCTACCGATGCTAAAGAAAGGCCTATTGGAATATTGGTCTCCTTACTGCCACTACGGGTTACCTGCCCTCAAAGCGGGAGTTAAGTGGGATGGACTTCTTCGTTAAGCCTACGGACATGTTAGCTTTTTCCTCTCCTTTCTTCCCAGAGGGAGGGAATCTCTATCGTATCATATCACACTTGGATCACCGGTAACAAGACTCATCGACCATAGCCGGGCCAAAAAAAGCTGTTTTCAGGGAAATTCAAAACCCCAATTTCATTAAGGTAGTCACTCAACCCAGATAGAAGGAAATCCAAGATTATCTCTTGCTTCTTAGTTCGTGCAAGGCGAGACTGGAATGAGAACTTTCTTTCTGAAGTCTTTCTTGCTTTTTTAATGAAGTTGATTGAGAAAGCTCCGCCCAACTTACTTATTTACAAAACAGTCCATCGAACACCTTTGGTATCTGTCAGTACTTTATGCAATAAGGACAAAAAAGGATAAAATTGATCCAGCGAGTAACTACGGCACGTTACGAGCCAGGAAATAACAACCATTATGTGTGTAGTACCTAAGATGTGTGTACTTACAAGCCAAATAAACTTCAAACAGAATCACAAAATATAAGATTTTGAGCAAGTGTACATGACCTTTTCATATTCAAGTATTTTTTATGGTGGAACCACTGAGAATCTCGTTTCCATTAGTTGAAGTTAGTTTGAACTTTCTTTACAGTACGACGGCTCCACATTAAACCAAGCTCTGCAGCTGCATCAAGATTAGTCAATGGACAGGGTTTCCTTTTTGGCCTTTCCGTTCGTCAAATTTGTCAAAGATGTCGACTGTAGGCGCAGACAACAACCAGTGATTCGTCCCAATCTGAAACATAAAAAAAGGCAAGGGTGCTATCAATTGTTATTTTATTTGATACATTGTGACCAAGAACATTGGAGAATTCAAAGAAACGGAAAGAGAGGGATTCGAACCCTCGGTAAACAAAAGCCTACATAGCAGTTCCAATGCTACGCCTTCAACCACTCGGCCATCTCTCCTACATTACATAATTTTCTTATTATAGAATTTCTATATTGTATCTAATTTGAATATTGATAAAAAACTGAGTTTTCATATTACTAAAGTCACCATAGGAATAAATAATACCTTTCCACCTGATTCCACAGCTGATGAATTCATATGTTCATCTTGACTTCCTTTCTACGGTAAAGAATGAGTCCTACCCGCGTCCTACATTTCCCACCAGCCCTTGAGTGGGATTTCCACCCGGATCAATCTATCTTTTATCTCCATTTTGCCCACCCGACCCATAGAATCAACTTGGAGAGGAAGATACTGAAAGTGACTCCATTCATCTTATCTTAAACGAAGGTATTCGTGCCGACTACTATATAAAGAAATTCTTTAGTGGAGTGGCCTTTAAGGGGCGTGCGTGCTCTTTTTGCTCTTTTTGGCTCGTAACATTAGTAGTTACGAGCTCGTTAGTAGTTACTCGCTGGGGCAAAGTGGGTTGCCTTCGGAGCTCAATTTCTATTATAGAAAAATGATGTGCGCTAACACCTTCCAACGGTCTATCTGACTTCTGAAAAGATGCCATTTCACACCGGATTATTAAATCATCATTCGGATTTTAGTAATGTGATCTTCAACCGGGTTAATTAGGGCGGCTAGATCAACCCACTCTAACTCCAGCTAAACTTCATTACCAAAAGTCAAATATAGTCAAGCCCCTTGTACCCATATAAGTGAGTGGGCAAAAACCAAACCATTGGAAAATGCCAGCTTCGGGAAGATAGCGAAGCCTGCCTTAGGCTAGCGACGTGTTTCCCGGTAAGAAAAAGCACGGGCTCCCTGACCCACTTAATACAACAAAAGAAAGGGGAAGGACGTAACATATAAAAAGTAGGCTGATCCAGATAAGCATCCTTTTGCCTTTGGTAGGAGCTGCTGAGCATATGCTAGAAGAGTACATTACTGAATTTCAAAGGGCCAAATCGAGGCTGATGGCTGAGACTAGTATTAAGAATGATTACTTTTATACATGGAGTTTCATCAGTGGGCTCAAAGAGGAGTTGCAAACCACTATCAACCTTTTCAAACCGCAAAATCTGAATGAGGCATTCAATGTGGCCCAAGAGGTTGAGATGGCAGTTGGGCCGTCAGATAAGAAACCTTTGTTCCTCAGACCCCAAAATACCATTCCAGTTAGACCTATCAAACCTCCTGATTCAACAGCCAGAAGATGGCCACCAGGACCTCAGACTCACAACCAGTCTAGGCCACCACCAAGACCTCAACAAAACCCTCAGCAAAATCTGACAATTGATCAAAAGAGAAACCTGGGCTTGTGTTTTAGATGCAATGAAAAGTGGTTCCAAGGTCATAGGTGTAACAAGGGATTACATACTATGGGTGCAGTAGAGGGGGAAGATGAGGATGTTGAGATTGATGAAATTATGAACTATGAAGATAAAACCAAAGAGGAGGTTTAGGATGAGCAAGAAGAGAGTGTCGTAATTTCCCTGAATGGTCCTAAAAGTTCCAACAACAAAACTATAACCTATAAGGGATCCATCAATTCAGTTCCCATTTGTGCCTTCATTGATTCTGGGAGCACCCATTCTTTCATAAACCCTTCCTTACTACAGAACCTAGAGATTCCTGTTGTTGCAACCAGCCCCCTCAAGGTGAAAATTGCAGATGGAAGCAAAATGAGTTCTACAGCCATATGCCCAAAGGTCAGGTTTGACTTGAATGAGCACCCTTTTGAGTATGATTTGAGGGTTTTAGCAGTCCCTGGCTATGATATCCTCTTAGGCATTGATTGGTTATCACTATGGGGAACAATGGCAGTGAATTATGGAGAAGGAATGATGGCAATGAAGAAGGAGGGTAAAACAGTCAAACTGGTGCAGAGAAAGGAGGTAGCTGAGGTGAGAATCTGTGAAAAGATTGTAAATCCTGAGAAGGAGATGAAAAAGGGTAATGAAGTCATTTATGCACAAGTATTCAGGGTAGAGGGAATTACAAACACCCCTAAACCAGAAATCAATCCCATTCTTTTACCAGTCCTGAATCAATTCCAATCCCTCTTTGAAGAACCTAAAAATTTACCACCTAAAAGAGATATTGATCACCACATTACCCTCAAGCCTAACTCTACTCCAATCACCCTAAGACCTTATAGATTTTCTTATTTTCAGAAGTTGGAAATAGAGAAAATCATACAGGAACTCCTTAAAAATAACCTAATCCAAAACAGTACCAGTTCATATTCCTCTCCAGTGCTTCTAGTGAAAAAGAAAGATGAAACCTGGCGTATGTGCATTGATTACAGGAAGTTGAATGAGAATACAGTCAAGAATAAGTTCCCAATTCCTTTGATTGATGATTTGTTGGATGAGCTTGATGGTGCACAGTATTTTTCCAAATTAGACCTGAGAAGTGGATATCACCAGATAAGAATGAGAGATGAAGATGTGCACAAAACAGCATTCAGCACACATGAGGGCTTGTATGAATTTAAGGTTATGCCATTTGGGCTAACCAATGCTCCTGCAACTTTTCAGGCCCTAATGAACCTCATCTTTAAACCTTTTCTAAGGAAGTTTATTCTGGTTTTTTTTGATGATATTCTGGTGTATAGCAAGAGTATTGAAGCACACATAGGGCATCTCAAACAGGCTTTAGAAGTTTTGGAAGAAAACCAGTTGTATGTAAAGAAATCCAAGTGTGCTTTTGGTGTTAACCAGATTGATTATTTGGGGCACATAATATCAAGAGAAGGAGTGGCAACTGATCCATCTAAAGTTGCAGCAATGGTGAATTGGCCAGTTCCTAAGAACATCAAGGCACTTAGAGGATTTTTGGGTTTTACAGGCTATTACAGGAAATTCATCAAGGGTTATAGTTTCATTTCTCACCCTCTCACTGATTTGCTCAAGAAGAGTGGGTTTGGCTGGAATCCAGCAGCTCAACAAGCTTTTGAGGAGCTCAAACAGGCCATGGTGAGTGCTCCTGTTCTTAAGTTACCAGATTTTCATAAACCCTTCATCCTTGAAACTGATGCATGCCAACATGGAATTGGAGCTGTTCTAATGCAAGATAAGAGACCTGTTGCCTATTTTAGCAAGAAATTGGGGGCAAGGAACCAGTCTCTCTCCACCTATGAGAAGGAGTTGATGGCCTTATTTACAGCAGTGACCAAATGGAGACATTATCTGTTGGGAACCGAATTTTTGATAAGAACTGATCAGGTTAGCCTCAAGTACTTACTAGAACAAAAGGTGAACACACCTATGCAGCACAAGGGCCTAAGCAAGCTGTTGGGTCTGAATTACACTATAGAGTACAAAAAGGGTGTTTAAAATAGAGTTGCAGATGCCTTGTCCAGAAGGGAAGGGCATGATGAAGAAGAAGGAGAAATGAGTGCAAAATTGGTTATGTTGAGTGAACTAGTGCCACACTGGGTGCATGATGTAGTGAAAAGCTATGAAGGAGATGAGTGGATTGTTGCACTGAAGAAGAAGTTGCAGGAGGAGGGGTCAGAAAGTAGTCACCACTTAACTGAATATCAAGGTGTATTGAGATTCAAAGGAAGAATATGTATAGGGGCAAAAGGGGAATTGAGACAAGCAATACTGAAGGAGTTACATGATTCAAGCTTGGGTGGTCATTCAGGTATTAATGCAACATACCTAAGAGTTAAAAGAATGTTTTACTGGCAGAAAATGAGAGAAGAAGTGTATCAGTTTGTTAAGCATTGTGAAAATTGCCAAATTAATAAGTCTGAATATATAGCTCCTTCAGGTCTTTTGCAACCTTTGCCAATACCTGAGGAAGCTTGGGAGAGTGTTGGTATGGATTGAATAACGGGTTTACCCAGGAGGGAAGTGATCTTAGTGGTGGTAGACCGGTTAACTAAATATGCCCATTTTATCCCTCTATCTCACCCATTTTCAGCAAGTGATGTAGCTCAGGTGTTCATGGAAAATGTATACAAGCTACACGGATTGCCTCTCAATATCATTTCAGATAGGGATCCGATATTCACAAGCAAGTTTTGGAGAGAATTAATGAAACAATTGGGAATTCAACTCAGAATGAGCACTTCATACCACCCACAGACAGATGGACAAACCGAGAAGGTTAACCAGTGTCTAGAGAGCTATTTGAGAAGCATGGTGTTTGACAAGCAAAACAAGTGGGCCCAATACCTGAGTTTAGCAGAATTCTGGTATAACTCGAGTTTTCACAGTGCAATCAAGATGACCCCTTTTGAGGCGCTATATGGCTACGCACCCCCTCAATTGTCCTTGGGCAGCCAACCTAGAAGTCAAGTGGAGTCAGTTAACTCAATCCTGAGAGACCGACAAGCGACATTAGCTCAATTAAAAGCTAATTTGATGAGAGCACAAGCAAGGATGAAGCAATATGAAGATAAACATAGAAGCGAGCGGAAATTAGAAGTTGGTGATTGGGTCTACCTTAAATTGCAGCCTTATAGGCAAGTCACAGTGGCAGGATTGCGCAATCAAAAACTTAGTTCAAGGTACTATGGTCCGTTTGAGGTGATTCAGAAAATCGGCATGGTAGCTTACAAGTTAAACCTCCCTCCAAACTCTACAATTCACCCCGTCTTCCACATCTCACAACTTAAGAAGAAGGTGGGTAGCAACCAGTCAATTAACCCGGTTTTACCGGTGCTGGGACCAGGGGTTGCTATGCAGCCTAGCCCTCAGTTGATTCTTGCGAGAAGGATGATCAAAAGGCGGAATGCGGCGACACCGCAGGTACTGGTAAAATGGCACAATCAGTCGGAAGACGAGGCTACATGGGAGGATTATGATCGTATTGCTAGGGAATGGCCAGATTTTATTCGTGAGGACACGAATTTTGCTAAGGATTGCAGCGTGGCCAGTTGATTTGGGGATAGCTGTTGGGTGGTCAGAATTTGAAGGAAGAACGGAGGGAGGAGAAGAAAGGGGCAGGAGTGAAGGGCAGCCCGTATTAATTGAATGGTTCGCTGACAAGGGGGCCAACACAGATGGGGACGCTAGAATTAGCGTTGAGACTGACAAAGGGACCCAAAGCAACAGTAATGGAGAGGATGCGAAGGGGGTTACTGGAGGAGTTCTGTCCGCCTATAGTGTCAGGCCGTTAGAAATCGGTTTAGCCACATCAGCTCTTTGATGGCCGCACTACTGAGATAGCAACCGTACAGTGATTAAGAGTAAATAAAGATGGTTTTATCTTAATTCCTTTTTACCTTACATCGCCTATATAAGGCCTTTGTTTCTGTGATTTCCTTTTTTATCGAAAAACATTATAGATAGAATTGGGAAATTTATCTTCTGAGACTTTTGTATCGTTTATACACTGAGTTACAATTACCAGCAAATTTGTTCTCATTCTCATTTGGAATTGTTGATGTGTTCTCTCTGATTGATTGTGTGAGTAAGATCGCTGCAAGTTTCATTTTCTGATTTGGAAGATTTTTTCTATTCTGCAGGTGCGGATTCGGCGTCTTAAACAACGTATTCGGATGCCATATATCCTTACTCGGTGGATTTGGAATTTTTTCATTCTCAAATCTCCGGTTTAATTTAGCGTCTGAAAAGCTATCTCTAGCTTCTTATGATGTGTCGTATGAAACAGCATTTTGTTCTGCTTTTGATTCCGCGGACTCGGATGCCTCAGTTTAGGCTTCGGCGTCGGCCTAGGCTTCTTTATACGTTATATTTTGAGGGACTATGCTTTAGGAATAGGCTCAGGCCCCATAGCTTAAGGTGGATCGGATCCTACATACTTTGAACACAGACGCAAAATGTTCAAACAAATCATCAACTTCAACTGCTGAATTTCCGGGGGTATCCCTATTGTGGTTATAGACCCGCTTGGCTACTGGAATCTTTTATTCCCCTCTATTCTAGCTGCAAATTTGGCTTAAGCTTTGGATTCTTAAGATTAGGGGAAACAGGAGCTTTTGGTTTGGATGTTTCGGTGGGTTCGGATGAAAGAGAGTTAGATTACTCCAAAGTGGATGATTCGGCATCCTCGGGTGCTTATGTGTATGCTTTATAAGTTTAGGAAATCAAAATGAAATCCTAGCATCGCGCTATGCGCTAGCACTTGTTGAGGAGGAGTGTGTGCTATAGCTTTGTTTTCTTTGTTCTTTTGTTCCGCTCTTTCGGAAGACTTCTCTAAGCTTTTCATTGCTCTTCACAATTCCGATGCTTAACCCAAGTATAGCGACTAGTTCACAATCACCAAAACATATTATTTCCCTGCAAACAAGCGGAGGAAGAAGCAAACGGGAACAAGCTCCAACAAGCGGAGGCTCGAAGGAGCGCTAACGCGCGCTTGTAGTTTGATCGCTGGCTCGTGAAATCACTCGCTGGGGAGGAAACACGCGCGTGGGCAAGCAACATTTGTAGTGCTACACAACCATAAGCAGACCGAAACTAGTAAAGAGTAGGGCGGCTTGGTGGGACAGTTAGGAGAGTCAGTTATATCACGCAGGGAAATCAGACCTTAGAAAAAGTCCCTCCGCTCCTGGCTTCGTGCTTTGCAGTAGGTAAATAGGAATAGTAGTTTTGACTAAAGACTATCTACGTAGGGCGGCAAGGAGAAGGAAACAAAAGTAGTAAATAGTCAATTGAGTGGATGAGGTAGTGTACAGTTAGTAGTCAAATCGGGCTAGGTAGGGCTTTAATTACCTGGAATAGGCAGGCTTATCGTATATAATGTGAAGTTAATTCATATCATTCTAAGTAAGAAATTACGCAATAGGAAAAGTAAACATAAGGCTTGGTGGCACTAAGTAAGCTACCTGGGGTAGAGAAAAATGGGTTATCTCTTGTATTAGAGTTAGATGATGCCGAGGCACTTCCCGATGTCGGTACAGGTAATACTACTATATAAGAAGCTACTCTACTCTGAGAATATGAGTGAGAAGATGCATCTACAGTTCATTAAGTTATGGATTGGAATAGTCAAGATATGCAATATGGGAGGAAAACTGGTAACCTACTCTTATCTAATGAGGCAGAAAGCAGTAAAGAGTGCTTGAATAGGGCATTGGTAGGGTATTGACAGTGGGACTTAGGGGGGAAGCTGCCCCGGATTGGCTGGCATAGGTGTATAAAGTAGGGAAATAGGTGTAAACTGAACGTCACTAGCTAACGAAACTAGATATCACAGGTCAAGTACTGAAGTTCGGTCTAGAAAACAGAGCACTAAGCTCAGGGTAGTCAAGCAGAATTGATGTTCTTGTTCTAAATGTGAAAACAACTAAAACTGTGGTTACATAACCATACAATCTAGTCCGGTTATGAAGGGAATCCTTCAATTAACCCGTACCCCCCTACTGGAAGTTAAGGATTTAAGTTAAGTAGAAGTCTAGTGTAACCTAAACATCTAAAAACATACTCCCTGACTTTTCGTACCTAGACCTCAGACACCTTGATTGAGTGAGAAAAGCTACCTCTCGGACGGATCTCTCCAAGGGTTCGACTACGGAACGTACTACCCTACTTATAATACCATGGGCCCGAGCCTATTACCTTGGACTATTGACTGAAAGAGCAGGCAGATAGTGAGCTTTAATCAGTCCCTCTCTCGCTAAGTCTAGTCGACTGTCAGTTCACTTCCCCCGCTCGTCATGATCAATCGGACTGAAAGTTGGCTTCACCTCCAGAGCCCTGCCCACCTTCCATCTCAGGTGCTTCCGGTTGGAACCCCAAGCAAAACACTACGCCACTGGAATGAATTTGAAACCTTGCTGAAATTGATGAGTAAGCAAGCTACTACCCCTTAGATACTAGCTCTCCATCACTTGAACCCTTCATGTTCAGCATTTTCCAACCTCAGTGTTTTGCCACTTCTTAATGCCCAGGCCGCCTTTAAGCTTAGGGAGACACACATTTTTCCAATGAACCAAATGGACTTTCCTATCTTCTTCCATGTCCCCCTTTCTTGGTGAGGTCTCTCTATCTTCCTACATTACATTCCCATAGTCCTGCCTTTCCTAGCCCTTTTCCTCTAGTGATTGATAGGCCCGATATGAACTATCAGCGCTCCAGTCATCGTCTTTTTAGAGAAGGGAGAGGGGTCTAAGTAACGCAAAGATAAAGGAAAAAAGAAAGTAGAAACTGAGCTGGAGATGTCAAACATGATTCTGACATGGAAAATGCCTTGCCCACTGGTGGTATTGATACTGATGGCACTGAAACAGGCTGGTATGGGGTTCAAGGGGCCTGTGGGGGAGAGGAGATAGGGGGAGAAGAAAGTGAGGCTGATTCTTCCTCAGAGGAATAGAGAGAACTAGTGGGAGAATTAGAGATCAGAGAAGCAAAGGTTAGGAGAGGTGAGGGGCAGAAGTGAAATAAAGTCTTGACTTATCGTAGCAGGTTCCAATAAGTCCATATCGTAGCAGGTAGGAATAAGAGGAAGTCCAGGATGCTAGCCGGGGAATCAAGAAAGAAATACTTCCCATTTCAATATCCGGGAAAAACAGACAGTAGGAAATGCGTACCAAACCTACTTCTTTTTAGATAGAATAGAGATTTTGACTACCCAGTATAGTGTAATTTTCTAAAAAAGAATGGAGGTCGTTATTTTCTTTAGAAAAGAAATGAGTACAGATTAGAGTAGAGTAAGAACCCCGACAAATCTGTCTGGTTGGACAGATCATAGCCCCATAGTAAATTGCCAGAAACAGGATGCGGCAGAGAGCTGTCCACGTTCACAAGTTGTTCATTGACAGGAAAAAACGGGTCGTGCAGCTCGGGTGGGTAACTGGTGACAGATGAGTATAGCGGGTTGGTAGGACCGCTTGTCAGTTCCAATTCCATAAAAAAATGCTGGGAGACAGGGGAGTTAAACTTCAATTGATTTGGTTGAATCTGAGGGTATTGGATCGAGATTTCTCCCATTAAACGAGCATGTAGTAGGGTTACTTTCCATATTGGTTTGGCACGTTGGCTTCTGCTTGTTTCCGGGGGGTGGAAAAGAATTAACAAAGAACAAGTGTTTGGACAGTTTGCCAATACCCTATAGATATAGTCGACCGTTAGATATTAGTTTTAGTGCGACCAGGCAAGCAGCAAACTCAGGCTAACTAAGAGGAATCCGTGTGAGCAGAGTCAGCTTGAGATCAGCAAGCAGCATCGTGTCAGGGTTCGCAAGCGGGGCAAGCAGTAAAGAGAAACGGACCAATCATTCCAAGTTCCAGCGGTAAATGAGCTAAGCGGTAAATAAGAGGTAGCCCAATCGGGCATGGGCAATAATAAGGAAGATGACGGCTGGACAGTCTACGTCAGAAGTCGGGTAGGGCTCTTCTCCCCAGAATAATTCATCGGCGGGAACTGCCTGAGCTACATTTGCTTCTTCCGTAGGAGTCGTAACCAGCACCTTTTAGGATAGCGTGATCTCGCCATCCTTTTACTTATTTTCTACCCAATCCGTCGAAGACCCAACAGTCCTCTATGGGGTGGCCGACGAATGCGATGGTAGGGGCGGCGGATCATAAGTCTTGTCCGCCTTCTCGATCGGGCCTCTTGCATTCCGGGAGTTGTAGGCCTCTTAGGGAAAGAATCTTTCTTGTTCTTTTTCTCCTCGTTCTGGGGACTTGCTTTAGGACTGTTTTAGTAATCCTGCTTAGCGCCCTAGAGGCTGACCCTTTTTTGTAAAACGTTAAAAATGACCTCTCTTTCTGACTGGGCTTATCAAATGTACTCCTCTTTTCTCTTGTAGTAAAGATACGCAATAGTTCAAGTCTAACGAAACTGTTATCTATCTAAAGAGGAAGTTAAGAAATCAGCTTACTTAATGAGTCAAGTAGATCATTTATTGCTTTTGAGTGATTATGCCTATGGTTATTGGTTAGCCCACCTTAGAGAAGTCTAACGAAACTAGTCCATTCTCAAATGTAAAATGAAGAAAGAGTTGTGCTACTAGATGTCTTTTCTTGTCAACGAGATGGGATAGGGCGCATTGGTGTATAGATAGGTACATTACGGCTTAGTATTAGTCACCCGGATAGGGAAAGGAGATCTTTGATTGCCAGGCTTGCTTGACGGTATCGCAATCCTTCAACCCAAGGGATCTTCTTGTGAAATTGATCGATGAAATCCACATAGAACAAATGCGTGGGTTGGAAACTATGCAGGAAGACCTGCTTGCGGATATGATTCATGCAACACTCAAGAACAAGAATTCTTTTATTGTTTGAGATTATATATGCAGTGTGGATGCATGGAACATCATTAGGCCTGCATTGCCTGACAACAACAATAGTAGGGTTCTTGTTACTACAAGGAAGGCTGACTTGGCCACATATTGCTCCAGACCATCAACCAATGTATACAACCTAGCTTGAACCTCTTCCCCATCAACTAGCTTTCGATCTTCTTTGCAGAAGGATATTCAAGTGCCTTGACTACCCGCTTAAGATCTAATTGGCATCACCAAGAAAATCCTAATAAAGGGTGCTGGGTTACCTCTAGCAGTAGTAATTATAGGTTGTTTTCTTTCCACAGCCAAAAACTGTGTCAGAGTGGCAGAAGGTGCACAATCGCATTGGATTAGAACTAAAGACCAATCCCAGCCTTGAGCCTATGAAGGTTACACTCAACCTAAGTTATAAGGATTTACCTTATTATCTCAAGCCTTGTTTCTTGTATCTAAGCATCTTCCCTGAGGATTCAGTTATTAGCCGCATGCGCATTGTACGAAGATGGGTGGCTGAAGGTTTTGTAGAAGGAAGGCGTGATTTGTCTCGTGTGATCCACCCTGCAGAAGTTTCTGTGGGGGCAGTGATAAAAAGCTGTAGATTTCATGATATTATGCTAGAATTTTGCATATCAAAGTCATTGGCAGAGGGTTTCACATTGTCAATTAGTGGGAGTTGTAATGCTAGGAGTACTTTTTTGGGAAATGCTATCTGAGTTTTGTTTTCTCTTTGCTTCTGTAGATTTCACTCCTACTTTTGAATCGGAAATATGATACGCAACGAAAAGTTATTCAAATCCAAAAGAGCGGAGCAGCGAAATGCGTAGCAATGAAACTCTATATGATAAAAGTCATTCGAAAAGAAAGAAGCAACCTATTAGGAAAGTGGGTAAGTCCAGGCTAGGTAGGGCATTGCAACCTATTACTAAACATAAGGCTTGGAGAGCTGTGACTCAGCAAAAGACGCCGATATGTAGGGCAGAATAGGGCTTTTACATACAGCTCTCATTCACTTAGGGTTGGGGTATAGGTTCAAGATTTCGGGGAACCTCTCTGATAATGGTGAATCAGGGTGCCAGTTGTCTATCCAAAATCGTGCCCAGGTTCCATTCCCAATTTGGAATTTCACTGACACCTACCTGGAAGATGCTTAAGAGAGAGTAAAGGTCACGTACGAAGAATGATAGATAGTTGGGTATGATCGATTGTATTTTTTGAGGTATGTGAATGTTAAGTTGGAGAAGCGTGACAGCCCCAAGAGATTCTTTGTCCGTGTGGAAGGGCCAGACCCATTTTAGTAGTAGAGTTTTGTTCTGAGTGGCTAAATCTATGATATCCAAACTCCCGTGTTTCTTTGGAAGGCATATGTTTGTCCAAGATAGAAGGCAGTGTCCACCGTTAATTTGGTTGGTACCCCAGAAGCTTATCTTTTATTTTGCAATTTGTTTAATAACCAAAGTTGGAAGTCAGAATGCTTGCATGAAGTGTAGGGGTAGAGCGTTCAGTACGGAGTTAATAAGGATTGCTCTCCCCCCCCAGTGATAGGAGTTGCCCTTTCCAACCCGCAAGTCTATCTTGTACAGTTTGGATCAGCGGTAGGAACATTTGCCGGTTAGGGAAGGGAAAGAATGAAAGAATGCGCCGAAAACCACCCTCCGTCAACCAGCTTATTCAGAAGGGATTGCTTTAAGTCGACTCCTTCTCTTCTCTCTCACTAAAAGTCAAGCCGTGTGACACGTCTTCCTCGAGGTAGGATGCAGACCGAGCTAGGTTCTACTTACTGGCTGTTCCAAGCAAGCGAGATAGTTCTTTAGAACCAGCCCATGCTTCAGATTCAAGTGTATACCGGGCCAGCCTATCTAGATGTTAGGAGCGAGAAAGCAGGTCCAGAATGGAAAAAGAAGTGGTTGGCTCCGACACCTATTAAATCTGCTCGCTCTGCCACAGTTACTTACACGTCTGGTCGCTCTCAAAATGTAGGATAAGTAGGATCTGCTGGAGAGTTGGCCGATGCAGGATGGGCTTATTCAACTGCCAGACATAAGGCAAGAGGCATTACTTTTGTTGAATCGTCTACTGTATAATTCAAATCATCGGATTAAATTAAATAGTATCTTCGGTAAAGAAAGCAAGCGGAGCACTAAGTCATTACTGGAACCGGCCTGGCTCTTTGGACTGAGAGTTGAACTGAGCTGGTTGGTCAAAAGAGAGTTTCATCGGAAAAAGAATAAGACACAAAGAAATCTGTCACAAACGCGAGACAAATATAGGCGAAACTCCAGATGGCCAGTCTAGAAACCAAAATACTGGATTTCCTGGCTTCTCTTGGGAAAACTCTAGATAACCTTTTCTGAATCGAATGCCTGGCCCACCATCGAATCGAATGCCTTTAGCTGGTTTACTAGCTTGTGCTCGCTTCGCTGAAATGGGAGGGGATGATCGATGATCTGGCAGGTCTGGTGAGTGCTTTTCAGACCCACTAACGGCTAGGTTTTCTGATACCAGATGGGCTGTCTCTACAGATTCAACTCGCTCCCTTGCTTAGGTCAAATCACAGCTGGCACATTACTTTGATCTAGAAACTGTCACTTAGAAGTAAGATTTTGTTGTTACCCAGCCAGATAACGCTCAGTTTCTTACTCGCTCTCAAGTTCTTAGGCAATGAAAGAAGTGTGATACGAATACTTCTTTTTTCCTACTGGTAAATAAGCCAATCCAAGAAAACCAGGATCTCTCGAGACAAGAATTTACTCCGTCAAACAATTAAAGCGCTGGTGCAGGCGCGTAGCGTCTGGAAACTTCTTTCAAAAGTCAACTTCTCTTTCTTTTTCACCCGATAGCGAGTCTTCTTTCCTACCCTTGCCTCGGGCCCTCCGCATATGAGCCGATCTAAGACCTTACAAGACATCTTAATATACGACCTCTCCGCATGTATCTCTGTCCGTCCAAGTTCAATTACAAAAAAGATGAGATAAGAATCGAAGCTACTTAAGCAAAGTCAACTCCGCTACCAACAAGCTAGTAATATTCAGATCCCAAGTAGGTTACTTCAGGTCACAAGTGGGTTACTAAGCCGAGAAAAGGAGTTACTGGTGCCTATGAATAAAAGAAAAAAAGTAGTAAAGCGACACGCTGCGCGCCTGCTCACATATGACACTCGCTTACGCTTAAGTAGACTCTAGAGCTTGTCCTACTACAGCAAGCTTAGTTCGGGCAGGCTTCAAATCAACTCTTTTCTAATAAATAGAATCGCTCCGCGCCTCTGATATTGCTTGGGAGTCACGAAACTCTGCTTGATCCACTTGCACTTGATCACTTGCAACAAGACAATGAATTCAGTCATACTCTGCTGTTGGAGTCGGTGATGTCGGTGATAGCGTAGCCTGAGACAGCTTGTTACATTAGTGCTTCTTTGTAAAGCTCAGCTCTCGTAGTAGTTCCTGTCATTCAATAATCAATCTTGATTCTGAAAATATGTAAGCAAGGATTGAGATTTTCCTACAGTAATTGCTCAAAAGAAAACACTAATTTTTGTATTTCAAACTAAAGAAGCGCCAGCTGCTTGACGATTAGCCTTGACCTTGACACCACCTGTCTCGAGAGCCGCATCTGTGGATACCCATGCATGGCCTGCTATTCAACTTCCAGTGCTCTTGATCCTTCCCTATCACTTGGTTTTGCCTATCCCTATGCTCCTCTTTCAATCGCACACCAACTTAATGGGAGATTCTCACTCTGCATGGGAAATGATCCCTGCTAGCAATAGTATGCCTCGTACTCTATCTATCATTTTGGAGTCAGATTCTTTCCTGACGCTCACCAAAGCAACTCGCTCACCTCAAAGCCACACATCCAGGTCAAATGGGAAAAAGAAAAGTGTTTTAATCAGTTTTTAATAGGTGATTCCCAGGGCATCAGTGCCAGAGAAAACACTGCACATGGCACAGGCTGAGGAGGAGGCATGGCCAGATGAAGATAGTTAGGAAGAAGAGGTAAAACAACAAGAAATGGAGCAACAGCCTGTGTAAAAATCTCATTGCATGCGCTCTTCTCTTTTCCGCTCAATTCATCTCATAAAACGTTGAGGTGAAGGAAGGTTGGGGTGTCCCCATCACCATCTTAATTGATAGAGGAAGCACACATAGGTTCCTTCATACATCCCACGAAAATCCACAGAGTTGGTGGTAATGGTACCAATGACCATAACAGTAGCAAATGGGGCTAAAATGCAGTGGGAAATGCAAGGGCGGAGCATTGGAATTCTATTTATGGGCCATGGAGATCGGCCATGGTGAGGGGAGTGTTGCGAGTGGTCAGAGCAGTAACAAATGCCTCGGTTTCGCCACCTAGGCCAGAGAGCACATAAAGGAGAAAATCCTGTTCCGACACCTACCTCCGCACCAATAGATCGTCTCCGATCTGCAATCGATCTAATTTTAGGAAAGTACTCTAATCAAGAAAGATTCCCCTTCTTCGTTGTCTGAAGTTGGAGACTAAGTTCCAGAATTCTGGCAAGAGATTTTTAGTCGAAAGTGTGCTGAAGCGACTGCCACAGATCTCGAGATGTCTCACAGGTAATGACTTGAGCAAGAACAGAAGAATAACTTGAGTTTCAAATCCCAGGATAAGTAGATCTTGCTTGTGCCACCGTTCCAAATCCGGGTTGGTTGGAAACGGCGGTGTCGCCATTGGTGTTGAGGATAGTCGAAGGAGGAGGAGAGAAGGATCCATCAATGAAAGAGCTCAGGCCATGGCCACGCAAGACAGGCAGGATCTGAGACTTCCACAAGAGGTAGTTATCGTTGTTGAGAGAGGTATTTCTCGGGTAAGTGAACTTAATCGGCTGATCAGCTCTTAACGGATTGGTTTGCTTACGCATCTAGTGTCCGAAAGGAAGGAGATAGCAAGCCTGTATGGTTGGAGCAAGTCCCCTACTCAAGTCCGTCTACCCATTAAAGAGTATACAATGAATGAGACCGGATCCAATGCAATTAGTTTTTTGACCCCGGTATACTTTTTTCAGCCAGACAGTCCCTCAGATAGATAGATAGATGACTAGAGTCAGAAAGACGCTAGAAGCAAGCGGTGATTTCAGGGTCAATATTATGGTCAGTCAAATGGGAAGATTCGCCGAGACAAACAAAACTTTCGACAAACCTTCCTTTTGACGATGAAGTGACAATAGGAACATGGGATTTTTTCCTTGGAACACATATTTCTAAGTCACCCGATACTGAATTGGTGCCCCCCGCTACTGCTGAATAGGTTGTTTCTTCGGCTGGCTAGGGAGATGTAGAAAAGACTGCTTCTCTGGCCCGCTACCTAGTGGCAAAAACTCTTCGCGGCTTACTGAGCAGTTGTACCTGTGTGTGTGGTTTATTGGTTCCAGGTGCGAGACAAACAAATCTGCGAATCCGACTGACTGGATAACTCTTCCTCGAGACTGGGGCCGGATATGTTACTCGCACCGAGCTTCGTTTACCAGCTGCTGATCTAGCTTCTGGTTTATCTGATTCGAACTTACTCCGAGGAATCAGACTTTTTGACTGTAAACTGAGCTGATACGGCTGAATCAGGATTTGTAACGCATGCATACTTTGAGAAAAGAGAGTCTTGAGTTGCTGATTTTACTGGCTTTCCTCGTCCAGAATCTGTTTTGACAAAGCCAGAATATCATAAAGAAACAGTCAAAGCTGGCTAGATACCCTATTCGTCCTTTCATTCCGCTAGGTTACAAAGATAGACAAAGATAGGTCAATCAGTAAGATAATAAGTCAGATAAGAAGTCAGATTTGCCGATAGAGTTTATCAGACTGCTGACCCGACTGCTTATTACTAAATTAGAGAGTTTGGATGGAGAGTAGGGCTCAACCTCAACAGAGTTAGTTACCGAAGGTGATTGTTACAAGTCGAACGATAAAGACAACGTTTAGTATCCGAAAGCAAAGCACTCAAAAGCAGAAAAGGAGAAGTCCCTGGCGAAATGTCCCGCTCGGGTATACCGACTGAAATGATATTACCGATACCAACTTAAATGATTAGAGTTTTTATGAATCAAGTAAGTATACATATACCGATGTGACACGAGTTGAGAAAAAGTCTCTTTTGAGGCGCGCAGCGAAGACAAACTCCAGATAAGTAGGCTTGGTCACCGGGAATTTTTTAATGTGGAGGGACAGCCATAAGCCCAGAGACTGCTGAATTGGGTGGTCGGGCAAATCAATCTGTGGTTGGAAATCTAGCCTACGAGACTGGTGGTCCTGGATGTCCTCGCCCGAGCTGAGTTTTTTGATATAGGACCAGTTTATCTGCCTGCTTGAGGTTCGAAAGAAAGTCCAATTCGTCTTCTTCACTAAACGCTTGACTCTGACTCTCAAGATGAATAAACTCGTTCCCTTGCTTGGCCTACACCTGATTCGATAGTGTGGACGATAGGAAGATTTAATTACTGGTGCTAATAAGTCAGTAAAGTCTGCCGAGCAGCGGGCGCCAATTACCTTATATCCTTTGAGTCCGACTAAGCAGCAGAATATCCAAGTGGTTTGAATTAATATTCCTTTCTTCCTGCCGGGCTTACTAGGCACTTCGTACCATCAAAGTGAGAAACTGAATAAAAGTGAGGTTTTTAAGTTGGGTAACATCCCGCGCACGCTATCTCCAACAGCAGATTACTTAAGTTATGGAAAGACTGAGTTGAATATAGGAGTCACAGTTTCGAAAAAGTAAGCCTACCGAGAATCAGTCAGCTAAGCCTACCGATCTGTAATACCAGACTTTTGAATTAGAACATCCAATCACAGATTGTGAATTTTCATCCCAGCAAGCTAAAGTCAAAGCGCCTGGTTCGGATCGAACTTACTCCGAGGCGCGCAGCGTGGCGCATCCTCTTCTTTTCTTACAAAATGAGATTTATTATAGTCCGTGAATCCGCCCAAATTCTTTGAGTAACGAACAACGAGCCCGACAGATCTTACTTCGCTTTGAGCTGAATCTAACTTATTTATATGCTCTCTTGTGGAATAAGCTCGGGCGAATTACACGCGCTCGTGAAAAAACACATAAATCTGTAGAATTGGTTGAGACTGGGTAACCTTTTTTTCCATTTACTTTAGGCTTAAACAAAGAAATCTGTAGGAACCTCTTCATTCGCTGAGCTATAAGGTACCCGGCTTGCCTGGCTGTTTATTAATTGAAAGCACGAGCTGGCTTAGCTGTTTGTTCTGTCTTCGCTGGGCAATTTCACTAACCTGTGAATTCGAACATTTACTGTAGAATTGGAACATTAGATTCCACTATTTTTCTTCTTGGTAATAAGTCACATTTTGAGCAGAATAAGAAGGTGACCCGTACCTAGTAAGAGGTGACCCGTGTAGCTTCGCCAGAAAGTAAGAGTTGAGCGCAACCTTGGACAGTTTCAGGTTTTGAAGTAGCTCCTTCTTGGAGTTGAATTGGTTACTGCTGAGTCGCTATCTGCAGGTTTTTCATTTTGACTACCTACGGTAATCTCTTCTCCTGGATCCACCTATGGATATCGAGACTTTGAAAAGGAATAGGCAAGCGAATCCTAATTTGCCTATTACTGTAATGCCCTAGCCAACTCTAGTCTAGCATTTCAACGAGAAAGGGGCAGCTGATGAGACTTTTGACCCCCTTTCCTAAATATAGGCCAGGCAGGCGGCATACCAGAAAAGCGTCAAGCTGGAGCTCGATCAGCAGGATCCACAGATGTGTAACGAACCAGAGACGCTACAGACTTACCAAGCAAGAAGGTAGATTTTGCCTATAGCTAAGTTGTTATACTATTAGATCGAATCAGTCAGGTGTTTTGAACTCCGTCGAGAAGGGGCAACTCAAAAAAAGAACTTCAATTCATTTGCTTTTTTTGAGTTGTGGGAGGGTTGTTGCCCAGGTGTCAAACTGCTTGACTGTCATTTCCTGTCAAAGACGAGGCGCGCAGCGGAGGAAAACCTTCATTCCCGTACAGACTTCTTTTCTTCGCATCCAGACCAGGAGTCAACCGCCTGCTTGACTGTCTTGATAAGTTCCACCAGCTCTCCTGTCAGAGTCAAAGCGTAGCCTCGGGAAGATAATCAAAGAATGAATTCCTCGTCAAAGCTTGTCTAGAGCAATTGCTAAAAAGAGAGTAGTCTTTCTCCTATCCAAAGATAGTCTAGGGCCAAACCGAAACCGTCTCTTCCGACGGACTATTTACATCAAAAGAAAAGAGTACAAGGCGCGGAGCGTTGTTTACAAGGTAGCTGGGTCAAATAGGCAAGGGATGCATATTTTGTAGGACGTCACTGTCTTAGTTGTGGCGCGGAGCGTTGTTCAATGGTGGAATCTGGCGGAATCTGAAGCCAGCATGAATGAAACACAGAGTTGGAAAGCAAGGTAGCTTTGGATGGATGCTCACACTCGAGCTGACATGGACGAGATGCAGGGTGAGCAAGCATATGCTATGCCTAGGAAGCTTGGTCTAAATCTCAATTATATGAAAAGAAAAAAGAGCAAAATATTCACTGGACCTGCGGGAGGCCCCACCACAGTTTCAGCCCAAAATCTAGCATAGTAACTTGGAGATTAAGAGAATCTAGAAAGATGAAGAGAAACATGTCTCCTCGTCCTATTCAGTACTAACTGTGCGAGGGACGGACACGACACACGTCATTTAGATGGATGATTTGGATCAATTATCAAGCTAGGAACGGTAGAAGAAGAGTGATTTTAGAAAAATATTATATAGAGAGAGGATTGCCCCTTGATTTACCTACTGCGGTTACCGGAACCAAGCTCCCTTTTCAGAGCTGGGGACTCATGGCCTAGTATAGCTTATTGACTCACCATGAAAGGTTAATTTGGGAACAAGCAATACCCTTTTTCCAATATTTATAAACAATGCGCTTTACGGGTTTAGCAAAGGTATAGCATTTCATGAGTAGTGCGTTATAAAGTTTATTAGAATAACTAGAGATTGCAATAACTATGTGCGAGGACGGTTGATTTGAGGGAAAGTATGCTTCTTTTGAGTAAATCTCCTGCTTTTAGAAAGACTGATCGTAGAGTCCATTGGTGATGAGCTTACTTTCGGCTTGGCTTCCTTCGCTATTCTCCTTCTCAGCCTCTCCCATGTTATCTTCTTTTAGAGCTCTAACCGATATATTGTTCCTGGAACCTCCTTCTCTCCCACAAGCATAGCTTGCTCCACCCCGCTTTGATAAGTTAGTGCCGAAGGGATTTCTTTAGAAAAAGCGCTTGGCAATGAATGCTAGTAAACTACAACGCTTCGTTCTTACCACCCTTGTGAAATCTTATTTAGCTACCAGAAGAAGACTACTTTATTTACTTTACCTCTGCCCATACAGCACCTTCCCCGGCTAACTCCAGTTCTTTCCACTATATGAATGATAAAAGAGTAAGCCTTGCAATGTTAGTCAGGTAGTTCCACTCTAGTGTAGATTCGCTTAGTTATTTATTTCGAGTGCGCATTGTTCGCTAGTAACGTAGTGCTGGATTGATGGTTGTAGTAAATGTAATTGATCAGCTAAAAAATCTTGCTTTTGTCTAGTGTTGTCTTATAGTGTTAAAATTCTAATATTACAAGCTTGTTCTTAATTGTTGCTACAAATTAAGCAAATCCAACTAAGAAGTAGAACCAATAACATCTTTCCACGAGCAACTGCTCCTATAATGATAAATCTTTTTTAGTATAGTCAGTTTTAGTGAAAGTAAGGAAACAGTCTTTTTAATAGGTAGATCAAAGGCCAGGAAGGAGCATACATAGATAGCTGCATCTCGCTACTGTGGTAAAGTCAAGTCTATAGCCATGGAGGACCCATTATCATGATGCTTCAGCGTACTGATTCTATCAGAAAACGCTTGCTCCAACATTAAGTTTCTTGTTACAGTCATAACTAAACCTTCTTTCTTCATTTGCGGGGAGCACAATCTTTCTTTTTTGCCACATCGCGTAGAAAGGGAATCAATCAAAGCCAACTCTTCCACGAACCCCACACGAATGGTACTCCCTTAACTCAATGAACTATGAGAATTCCTTTGCCTAGTTTTGTTTTGCAGTTCTCATAAGTCCTTGATATATATATACTAGCTGAAACTCCATACTTGACCGACTGCATCAAAGTGCTCAGGTAAAGTGGTTGAGTTCTTACTCATTGTGCGTGCGGGGACAGGATTCGAACCTGTAGTCTTCAGGTCATGAGCCTGATGAGTTGACCAATTCCTCCACCCCGCTTCTTGACCCACAACTCTTCAAAATCAAATGAATTGAAGACACACTTTCGTCTTTTCTGCTTCATTCTTGATCTGCGGGCTTTTACCATGTCTCCCAAACAATTTCAGTACATATGGCGCAAGACGATTTCACATACATATCGAGGTCGGAAAGGGATCGGGTGTTTTCACGTCTCACCATAGTGCCCGTTGTTTTGTTCTTACTAGTTCTTTCACCTTTCGGTGGGTCAACCTAACCTAAACGTAACTACACGTTCAACTAGTTAATCAAAACTAGATTCGTATATGATTGTGATCATACACTATATATGATAAAAACCAAACCAATCAAAATAATACACGGCTATATGATAATATGCATTCAGTAAATCCATTTGACTACTATTCATCGAAAGAAACTCCTTCCTATATAAACGCTTACCCAAGCAAGGAAATAAGCAAAGAAAGCGCAAAAGAGCTAGTTGCTACGGTAAGTTGTTCAAGGGACCTGAGATGTGGTGGGAGGCTAGGCTGCATCGAATGCCATGGTTCTTGTTCTCGAATCAGCAATGGTGACGAAATCCATTTCTGACGTGAGGAGTTTTCATGGACTTGCTTCTTTCTGGGCAGTAGAGGTCTCCCCTTGGGCCTAGTACTCTTAGGAAGGCCGGGTTAACCTTCTACTAGAACTGTTCTATCTACGAAATATGAAAGTCGGGTCAACTTGCCTTAATATATAGCCCAACTTCCTTCCAACTTGATCCGTAAACGAGTAGCCGCCTATGGAACCGTCCCCGACTCAACAATGCACCCGATCGCGAGCCTTATATGAGTTTCGGAGTAAGCGTGCTCTTTCTCTAACGTGCCTTCTCAACTCGTTGTTCCGCTTGCAGATTGGAGTTTCCTACTGACTTTACCTTCTTTGAAAGATGGAGATGCTCCTTAACCCTTAATTAAGCTACTCCCCTTCGAGTACGAATTGCATTACCTACTTTATCCTTCGTAGTGATTTGAGCAGTCAATAGTTAGGGCTAGTCGAGGCCAGAAAAAACCAACCATTGCAGTGCAGCTAGACAGCCACCACTGCATTCCTATCTTTGACGTTAGCGACGGAGGCCGATCGACAGCAGTCTTCTCTTTTTCTTTCACTCTGATGTAGTAGTTGTGATTATTAAGGACAGGCATCTGGATAGCTAGTTGTTGGCAAAACAGGAGCAGGGAAAAATAACCTTCTTGAACAACCTGCCTACCTTCCCCCCTCACCACTTAGTCTTCTTAGTCTAGTTAGTGTACCTCAAAAGAGTGAAATAAGAGGCAAGGTGCTTGACTAAAATAAAGAGGATCATCCCCAGATCCTATTACGCTGGGAAATATGATAGGTAGGCCGGGCAGTCTGGTCCCTACCCTATTATTAGTGTTAGTAAGTTAAGCTCTGTTCCTATTTGGATTATGGCGTAATAAGTTGGCTTATTTTCCTATAGGTCATGGGTCTTCTCTTCCCTTAGTTCTTTTCTGAGATATGAGCTACTAGCTTCTTAGATAGATGAGTTATAAAAATAGGATATCGATCCAGTGTGTTTAGCTGGATGAGTCTGCGGCTCTTCATTTGTAGGGAGGGTATGCACCTCGACTTTAGCCATTATAAGGAAGTCAAAGAAAGAAGAGTTTCAAATGCCTTTGATCTGCCTGCACAGCTAGGTACCCGCCCGACCATTCAGTTTATTTAGTAATCGCAGGGACATCAAGAAGATCACCATGGTGTCCAAGTCTCCACGCGTAGGAGGATCAATCAGTTAGTGGGGCTGTGGGTTTATTAGGTACGCCTGCTTATCCAAATATTTCCTTGGAAAGGGCTTCTTGTCTGGAGTGGTAATCATGAGAGAGAGGGAGCTGCTGTCTTATAGGCAGGAGCTCTTGGGTCTGTAGCGAGGTTGGGTCATTTACTTATTTTCTTGCTGACACATCCGTGTCAAATGCTGAACTGACATCCGTGTAAGGAAAGTCTTTGTTTTCATAAAGTATACCTACTTCGATCTGCTCTCCTGTCCTGTCCACCAGTTTGATCGGAAAGACCTTATCGGGCATCACAAAACTCTGATCTATCTTCTTAAGTGGAAATTGGCTTATTATCTTATAAATAGCGTGCATTAAATAAGTTCATATTCTCTTATAGGATTTTCTATAGAATTGGTGCTTATTCGCCTGTGGCAGCTGTTGAGTACCCATTTTAGTATCTAGTTTGTGAGAGTGCCTAGGGTTTTGTAAAACCCAGAGACTATGTTTTTTGTTCATCCGGGGCGGATTGGTGGGTAATTAATACCGTAAGCTCTGCTATCGAAAAAGCATATAGAGCAAACAGAGTTTTTTCCCCTGGAGATGACTTTCTCTTTTTATGAGTTGGGGTACCTCGCCTTCCAAATCTAGACATGGATTCTGGGGCTGCCGCCTTCCTTAGCATGTACACAAAATAGAATCTATCTGCTTTGACCTCTGCTTTATATGGTTGGGTATATTACCAACCTGGAGCGAGGTAATTCGCTCGAACAATATATATAATTACTTAACCTGTCCTTACGTGAAATCACTCACTTTTACGCACTATGCATTCCCCTTGTATGTATGATTCCCGGAAATTATACCTGCGTTTTGACTTGACCTAAGCAGAGCGGTACACAATGAGACAAGTTTCTCCTCGTATATATGGAAAACCTGTCAATGGCATTTTACCTTAAGCAGTAGGTTCCGGAAAGAGACAAGTTGTGTTTCGCTGCAAAAACCAGACTTTTTGATCACTTTCGAGCCCGGGAAAACAAGGCATGTGATGAGTAGGTTTCAAGAATAGGCCTTCATGTCAAGTAGGCAAGTAAGGGAGTACCGGTAACGAACGTTGGCTTGACTTCACTTCTACTTGATTTATTCACGCTTGCTGCTTTCTTTTTGCTTTTTTCTTTCCTTTTTTAGAATGTTTTTAGCCCAACGATTATGCTTATCGGCACAGCTTGCCTGGAGAAAAAAGATGAGCGGGAAGCACCGGTTCTGGTCTTTGTAATTTGAAGAAATGGGCCTGATTAGAAAGATTTCTGCGTGGAAGATACTGAGCAAGAAAGGCATTCGTCGCAGTCCGCTCCTCGTTCACACTACTTCTGACGGATGCACTAACGGTTCAGTTCAAGAGGACATCACCAAAAGGAAAGCCTTTGGTATCACCAATTGGATGGAGAACAGGACCACTAATTGGCCAATGCAGTGCTTTGCTACGGGAATATTCCTCCCGCTTCCAAGTTCTGCACATACCAAGAGATTAGAAAAAGGAAGCACACATACTGGCTGGCGAATATAGCAAGGAAGGATAGGGTCACATTCAGTCAGTTACAACCAGAGGAGTATCTATCTCAGGCACCTGGGCCCAGTCACTGGTAAAAAGAGAGCACATTTGCTGGCGGTCTAGAAAGAGTATCTGCTATTCCACAAATTTACTACGGGATTGAAAAAACACAAAACACAATAAGCATCTCTCGTACCTAACACCTAGTCCTCTTTCTCACAAAGGTCTATTATACTGGATTCATGCATATCTCGTGCCTCCCGTGAGAACTACTACTATTAGTTACACATCTCTTTTATACCTATTCGGTTCTCACAAGCCTACTTTCACTCTCCCAGCTGTCTTACTCGGAAAGCCTGTAAATATGCCTCTATAGATACCTAGTAGCTTCCCTTATACTACTTTCTTACATATCCCCCTAGCTCTGCTGCTTTCCCTATTCCTTTGAGCTAGCCTTCTTCCTTACTTGTCTATCCCGTGCGAGTACTACTTTCTCGCCCAATTGCTTGTCTCTGCCTACCCGGATTAGTAGTATACGCTTTCCCTCTTCTGCTAGCACTCAAACTGGCCTACTTGAACTATACCTGTTACTCTAAGCCTCTCCAGATAGATGTTTCGAGCACTACTTGACTGACCTGGCCTACCTCGGAATGCTGGAACTATACTACTTTCTATCTCGGTGCTTCGTTACCTACTACTTCGTTACCTGGTCCGCACCAGTGAGTTATCCCTATACTACTTGATCCTCTGGGCTTGAAGTGAATTAACTCGTTGGGAGTAAGTTTAAAAAACCAAATATATATATATATATATATATTGTTGAATCCACTTTTTAATTAAGCACGGTGCAGCCTAGATCAAGAAGATATGGAGCGAGTTTCTGAGCTGTTCACGTCACAGCTACTATGTTGGCTCTTACCAGGAAGAAGTCTTCCTTGTAGCACTAAGGAGGAGGTAACCAATTCTTAGTCTGCTCCATCCACTGCGTTCCTCCCCACTAAAAACCCAGGTTCTCCTTTAAATGGGCCGCCTTCTATGAACAGTGGGCCCAGCTCTCATTTAAGCCCGTATCCATCAAACAAAAGATCCCATGGATCACAAAATCACAACAGCAACCCCCAAATTCAAATCGGGGAAGAGGCGCCTGGGGAAGGGGACAGGGCCCGTGGTGGCAATGGAAATCCAAACTCCAACAAGGAAAGACCTGAGTGTAAGATCTGTCACAAAGTGGGCCACACAGCTTTCCTCCTTGCTGTATTTGCCAGAATAGACTGTGGGGAGGCATGAGGCTTAGATCAGCCATGGCTAGCTTCACTCGAACCCACCTGTTGTCAAGCCATTTGTCGTTGTACCAATCGATTTCTATCAGATCCAAAAATCTGTTCACCAGTGATTGGATCTTCAATTTCCCCCCGAGCTTGAGCGGGAGCCCTTTGATCACGACCCAGTAGTGCTTGAGGGGCTTCCCTGGATTGATGTCGTCTCCGGTGGGGGGGAAGAACTGAGAAAGATTTGTTGCCCAACTCGGAATCCAAAAGGAAGAACTCTACATCTAAAAAAAGAGCATAAAGATTGTTTCTTGTCCTCGGATCGTCGCATATCGGACTTAGTCTACCTAACTCTATGTATGGGCGGATCCTCACGAGTATCTGATCATCCATTTAATAGGTTCGTTCGTTCGAAATGCATAATATAAATCTCGTGCGACCCACTCCACTCTAGTTTTTGAGAATAAGAAATCCCCCCTCCTTCTTCGCAATAGCAGGATCTTATCTAATTAATTAATGTTTCTTATCTATTGATCCGGAAGAGTTTTTTTCATTTATTTGTGCCCGTGCTCGAAGAGTTATGAGTGCCTTGAAGGCTGCCAGACGATTAGGTTCATAAGTTTTGTACTCAATCGTAGAAGCGTGAAATGCACCTGATCAGGCAATAGGTATGCATATAGCTGGAAGGTTAGCAGACATCCTATATCTGCTTTCTATTAGTTAATAGGACCGACCACTCATTAGTAAGATAGCAGGCAGTGATTCGAAGGAATTCCCTCCATTCAGAGAGAGTAGAGCCCTGAGAAAGGTAAAGGCTAAAAACAACGCAATCGAGCCTACCTACATTGGAACTCAAACCATGACCTTCCCAACAGTCCAAGAGTTTATTTCGTGGAATGACTCAGGTCACCGAGTGAAATGTTCACTTTGCTTTGATCTCGATCCAGATCAAGCGGAAGCTCCGATCACTCACTGGACAGGAAGACTTGGATGCCTGTGAAAAGCTTTATAACGTCAAATATGGAAATGCTAGTATTACCTCTCGGAAGAAGAAAAAACAAAGCAAAAAGAAGAAAGGAAAGCGGTTGGATTCCTTTTGGCTCCACCCATTCATCACACCTTTTATTAAGTAATACCGGAAATTCCCAAAAATTCTCTAGAAGGGTTCTCTTCGCTGAACTCCCTTCTTTCATTTCTTCTGAAATAAGTAGTTTCTTTTCCGCATATATCCAAATCTTCAGTTCCAGCAGCCAAATCAATAACTAGAAGTTTTATGGCTGGTGCATCAGGGTAAATTCGGCTATATCTTGATGTTTTTCAAGAAGCATTTTTCCAAGAGGCAGAAGCTGCCCTAAGCCCTAGAGTTCCTTCCTGGTGCTTTCAATGGCTGCTAGTTTTCTGGTCAGCTTTGAAGCTGGCTGCTCTGCATCGTGTAATTGCTTGATTTTGTTCGCAGATGAAATTCTTGTGTGGAGGGAGGAAAAAGCAAATCGACGGAGTACTCACGAGCCCATTCGAAACTAGTTTAACTCACCCGAGTCCGAAGTTGGCTATCCTGTTCAAACTTCTGCATCTGACGACGGCTTTACCTATCAAATGCTTCCCTCGAAGAATGCCTAGTTGTCCTGCTTTTCTTCCTCACCGGCTAAAGCATATGCTGAGAGCACTCTTTCATTAAGAAGTAAGTCTTCGCTCTTTCCGTGGGTAAGGGAAGACTTTTGAACAAGCCGACTACATCCTTTGCCTATAAGCATCGAGTACTTTTCCAAATGCACTATATGCCAGGGGGCTTCCTCCTATCTATAAAGAGATCTTTGCCCGGATCCACTCTTTATAAGAAAGGGATTCATCTATCTAAACCTTCAAAAGGATAATAAGGAATAAATGAATAGAAAAGAAGAGTTTTTTCTCTTTTATGCATTCGGAAATAAAGAAGAAAAGTGGGCGTTCATCAACGGGCGAACCTATTACTAGACAGATGTTTACCTTTATATAGGATTCTCTAGAACCGGAGTAACTCAAAAGAGACCAACTTCACTTCAGAACTGACTCCATATATGATATTGAGATGTGAAGCGGATTAGCAGGCTCCACCTCCTCTACATCAGTAACATTAATTTCCTTTTACTAACTATTGTCCACATTTTTGGAGTTACAGGAAAGTAAGAATGCGCTCTTTCGGGTCTATATAGATTTTGGAATGTTTTATTTGATACGCTATCTTCCATCAGCGACAATGTATCAAGTTGATGCAAAACCGTAAAGGTATTCTTTGGTTTTTCTACTCACGTTAGAGATTTGTATAACTATCTTTTTCCATATTTCATTCTAGCATCGTACTTATGTAGGAAATGAAAGAAGTCATAGAGGAGCAACTATAAGCCCCAACTGTTCCCGAGAAGTAACATTCTGGTGATAGAAAAAGAAAACTGAATGATCCGGTTCATCCTATGACAATCTGAATGGTCTGCTAAAGAAAAGAACGTCAGAGCGGTGCGAGATTTTCCTTTATTTACTCTGACTCCGTCAACTAAACAAAAAGCTTCTTCCGATATTTCACGCAGCAGAAGCAACCTTAACTAACTTAAGCAAAGCAGCACACCTGTCCAAGAGAAAAAAAGTAAGAAAGAGAGACCAGGGCGCGGGTTCCTTCCCAAGAAAAAAGAAGTTGACCACGTCCCATACGAAAGAAAGGGAGCAGAACAAATAGAATAGGAGGAAGCGTATTTTCCTTAATAGAGCAGATCTGCCAAAAATCACCTACGAAGTTTGTATCTGTATCAAAAGTAGGATGGAGATAAGACCGAATCGTAAGCCACAACCTACTTGTGGGGCAGGCATTTGCCAACCACTATACATATGAAAGGGACGAGGGGAGCCACACAGATACCGGGTTCTTTCAAAATATACCCGGAATCACCGATGGACAGGAGTGTAGACTGGATTCCAAATAGAATTGTGTCTTCGTGAAAAGGAAGAACGTTCCTATTGTCTAATGAAGTTAAAGCTTTCTAATAACGGAGGTGGATTTTTAACTTACTTATGGAACCAAAAGCATAGAGAATTACTCAATGGAAATGTTTGCCGAATGAAGATGGATGCGCCAGGAAGGCTGGCCCGGAGCTCAACCAATTCGGGTAAAACATAGAGCTTCTCACTGTACTGGGGAGCGGGGGGGCATGACCGCGTCTTAATAGATAGAATTTTTATGACTGGGGGTAATGACTACCTTTAATAAAGCACTGGATAATATGAGCTAGCAGATGAAGCAAGGCAACTATTCAAAGACGGGAGAAATCTGGCTATAAAAGCGCCAGGCAAGGCCGGTGAAAGCAATCAAGCCAAAGCAACATTCCCTCACTCAACTAAAGCTCCTTACCCTAGGAAATAAAATCCAATTACCAGTCTCAGTTCCAGGTCCTATAACTATCCCCTTCCTTCTTCTTATAACGCGAGTGACCCATATCTATAGCCAACAAGGGCTTCCTCAAATTCTTCGGTCATCAAGGACTGATACACCACCTACTTCACGAGCTCTAACAAATACGCATGCATCCCTTGGTTACCTTGTAGACTCACTTGACTTATTCCTCTCACGCATAAAGGCCTATCTAGTAGAGTATCTAGATTCCTCATATCTCGTATACATACTCCAAAATACCTGTCCTAAACCTTACTTACCTAGCTATCCAGCTGCCTATCCTGGCAATACTTATCTTGTGCTATTCAACAATGCCTATTTACAATATATCCGTGTACAAACCTTTGTTTCTATACTCACAAGCCTAGCATAAACGCATCCCTTGATCCAGCTGCCTAAAATCAAACAAAACACAAGGTATATCACTAAACGCATAAAACAGGTACGCAAAGGTAGGATTGTTTGGGCTTTGTTCCACATGGCTGTGCTATCAGCTGGAAATGCAGTGGCCTATTACCTTTTACCTTTAGCTTTGAAAAGAGAAACTACACATGAAAAAGCGTTATCTATCTATTATACGAAATTCTTCGATCAATTTGGTGATCTAGCGAACTCAGCAGCTTTCCCAATCCCCCAACGAAGTCAAGGCGGAAAACTTGTTCCTCTATCTTGATTCCATGTCTCCCGAACAATGTCTCCCGAACAATCGATCATGTTAAGAAAGGTAAATTCCAGCCGGTGAGTAATCTATCTTCACAGAAAGCAAGCAAGGGCGGAGCCAGAGAAAAGAGAGGTCAAAATGAAGGATATTAACATCACATTAAAGCATAAAATCCCATATTCAAATGAATTATTTAATCCAATCCCTCTATCTATGAAAATGAAATAACTGAATCCCTACTCTGACTCACACTGACTTCTCTTCTAGCTCCTCCTTCTTATCCAGCTTTGCCAGGTCATCGAGAAAAAAGAAACCTTCTTTCCACTCTTTCAACAATCCACTCTTTAAGTGACGTTTAGGTAAGCTTATTTCGAGATCAGGGCGGGTCCAGAAAATAACTCCAAAAGCAGCGCTATATAAAAGAAAAGTGATCTCAAAGGGCACAACTCAACTTGTAAACAACTACCTTCGGAGAGGTTAGTTACTTTTGAGTTGGGTGTTTAGCCTAGGGAGATGAAATGAAGGATCTGTAATTTCTCGAATAAAAGAGGAAAGCCTACCTATGCAAGATTGAGTGCAGTGCTGCTTGGACAACATTAATGCATTTAATTTAGTAAAGTCAGCTAGGAAAGACTAGCTAGGCAAGGTTGACTGTGAATGTCCATTGGCTCAATTCAACCTTCAAGCTGAGAGGACTAGAAAGCTATATATAAAAAGTAAACATAAGTGAGTGACTTATTTTCATGTTTTGAGAGTGGACCATGATCTGCTTTCATTATTTATATGGGCTAGTAGGGGATCATATGGGTGTAGAAAAAGCTTCTGAAACGTTTGCTTTGGACGATATAATAAACTGAAAAACATTGGTTTTGGGTGAAAAGGAAGGAAAAGAAAATCGATCTCTTCAGCTTTAACCTTTGGTTAGATCAAGTTCATAATATGTTTGCTAAAAGTGCGGACCTCCACTCGTTCTTTCTTAGCCAATAGCTCAAGTCAACCAATAGGCTAGGCTAGGATGTAATGAGGAAATGTTGGCACAGAATAAGCGCACTAGGGCTTTACCTGGGATGGGCATATGAGTCTAACTCTACTTACTATTCGTTAATGCTATTCGTTAATGGATGAGCATCCTAAGCTTTTTCTAAGGAAGAGATGGACTTATATAGCTAGCTAAAGCGTAGCGATTCGATTCTACTTATTTTACTGCAAGTATGCTAAGTTTAGTGAATCTGGTTTTCTGGCCAAGCAGCCGGTTAGCTCGCTACCTTCATAAAGGATGAAGTTCATGTTTCAGTATCCTCCGGCTAGTTTCTCGTGAGCCATAGTATAAGTTAAGCTAGGCGACTCTTTCCTATGGCTAAGCTCTTGCTTTCAGCAATATATTACTTCCGGTACGAGCAAAGCAAGGGGTTAGCTAAAGCTGGTAACAATTAACCAAATAGGTGGGGCATCGTCCATCCGCTACCTTAACCCCTACAAAGTAGCCAACTAAGGTATTAAATAGCGCTTGGTAGGAAGGAAACGTTGTAACAGCACAAAAATCTTGCTTGGCTCGCTTGACACACTCTATGAAAAGACTATTTGGTAATGATAAATTTATGGAAATATATGTCAAACGAAGTTAATCACAACTAGCCACAGGCAATGTTCATTTGTGAAGTGTTCACCTGTTCTACTCAACAAATACATGAGTTAATGCAAATTACTATCTTTTTTCAGAGTGCTGGGGCAACCATGCATCCGCCATTTGTTGAGCTCGGTACAAACAAAGAGAATAGTAATCCCGGGAACATTTCATTGTCTTCCATTCCACTCCCTCATTAATCACCCATGGGAAGAGGAGGTCCAACTTATTGGATTTGATACAGAAGCAGGAAAGTCAGACATTCTATGTATGGTGGCATTCATCACAGGTGTACTAGAAAAAGCGTTGAAAGGCAACGACAGACGAAGAACGATTCCCTGCGTTGACTCTCCCGACCCCGGTTCTCTATGTTTAGGGCCGAATCCGAAGGTTCAGCGCGCTCTTGCCTTCGGATGTCTTCATTAAATTAAGGATGCGGTCGCGGACCTCCTCAAACGTCAACGGATTCATGCTACCGATCACTTCCACAATGGTCGACCAACTCTTCGGTAGTGATGATAACAATATGGGGACCTTCATATCTCCATCAAGGTTGAACTTGAACGTCTCCAATTGAGTGGTTATGACTTGGAACGAATGAAAGTGCTCAGGCACCGATCCGCCCTCCGCCATCTTCAACTCGAATAGGCGCCGCACAAGGTGCAATTTGTTGAGGGTGGATGGTTTATCGTATGTGTTGGCCAGCGCCTTCATGATGCCGTACGCCGTTGTCTCCTTGGCGACGTTGTAGGCCACGTTTCTCGTGAGCGTAAGTCGAATTACGCTCAACGCCTTGCGATTGAGTTTGCTCCACTCGGTGTCTTCCGCTATGTGTGCCGGCTTCTCCTCGAGTAGGGCATCCTCGAGATCCTTTTGGGTGAGCAAGTCCTCCACTTGCATCTTCAAATAGCCAAAATCTCTTCCGTCGAATCTGCAGATTGAAGCGACTCGTCCATGGCTTGTCGTTGTAGAACCGTCTCTTCGCGCACACCAATCGACTCTTCCGCCAAGTACTTCATTTCCCGCCTCTTCATCAAGGGAACCGATTTCAAGAAAGAATGTCTTCAATTAAAGGATTAGCTCTCCTATAAAGCATGCTGTACCTGAAAATGTGAATGCAACAAGCAGCATAAAAATTATGAAGTTGTTTGAAATTGAATCTGATAATGAATGCATATCAAGAAAAGTTCAAACTAAACCTAGTCTCTTCTTCAGCTGATGCTTCAAATTCATAGTCATTGACTGCCCTTTTGAAATCCTTTCTCCATCGATCAACAACATACTTCCCTTCAACTAATATAACACCCTCTTTTGTTAGTACCTTTACACAATGACGGCGGAGAATGCCCATCGATTCAAACAACTTGCACACACAAACCCCCTCCTTTGAAACTGTATTTCACCTCACATTCAAAACCCTGTTCCCTTCAACTAAATAAATCTTCTCTGTATCATCACAAAAAGCCAATTTGCTTTGCAAACTGACAGAACCTAATATCTCCGCTTGACATTTGTCAAATACAGCATTGGTATAAAAGTCACGGGTAGCCAAGAGAAACGTATTTAAGACTTTGAGTTCCAGGATAGGCAGTCATGTCAAGTCAAGTATAGCCTAGATAGTTCCTCTAGAAGTATAGCTAGCCAAGTGACTAGGTTTAGCGGAGATAGAAATAGCGGGCGAGATATCCGGAGATAGGACTAGGACTTTTCACGAAGCAGGAGCTTGGTGTTTTAGCTAGCTTGGTACAGTAGGAAGAGAAAGGTGTTAAAGTATTTTGGAGAGGAACTTAAGTAGTTGTTTACAAGGTATGCATTGTTTTATTATCACGGGCCTTGTTTTATTTCCCTTGCTTGTGAGGTAGTATCATAACTTTTCGCGTATAGGCATGGGCAAATCGAGGTTTAGGACTAGGCGTATTTAATAGTACAAAGCATGAGCTAGGGCTAGTTCATCGACTGAGAAGTAGAGATAGAAGTAAGGACTAGGTGTTTTAGCAGCACTGGTTTATGCATAATAGCTAGGTAAGACGGTATTCGAGGGTAAGTAACTAGAACTAATAGAATAGATGGGATAGCGGATATTCACCACGGATAGGAAAAGCTCATAAGCAAGCACCGGTCAAGTAGAAGCAGAAGCAAGGTATTCACGTATAGTAGAGTAAGCTGCTACTAATAGGTATAATAGGCATGCACGGAATAGGGGACTAAGTAGTTTCTGAAACAAGGTAAAAAAAGCAAAGAGCAATCCAATAAGTGAAAGTGCGAGAGAACAAGTCAAGTTATCCCTAGCTCATCTACTAGAAAGAGTCTGTCTTCTTGAGTGAGCGGAACGAGGATATCTTTTGGGCATATCCCGAAGCCCGCCCAACCAAATAGTAAAAATAAGGCTTGTAGGGCTTCTACCCGGGCGTGAACTCCCTCTCCAGCTACAGGTCATATTCGTTTTTCAGTGAGACAGGATTCCATTGAAGATTGAAACTGAACTTTCTATTACGACATTCCTTTCCGCATTTCAAATATGAATTTTGCCCAGCGAGTAACTACGGCACGTTACGAGCCAGGAAGCTTCTTTCCTTCTTCGTCGTTCATGCCTTCGTATTGTTCTCCCTTCTTTCGTTGCCTCTTTGACTTTTCTCTGGTGATCTCTCGACGGTTTCCTCGGGGAATATATCCGGCGAGATATCCAGTGATCCTTTCTCGCATTCATCTCCGGCGATCTTCTTTCTAGAGGTTGATTTTAGTCACGGATCTTTTTTCTCTAGTTATTGATCTTTTGATTTGTTTGCGCGAGTCTTCTGATTTTGATGTATGTACTCTATTTCTTCTGAATTTTCGATTAATTGATTGATTAATTTTTACTGAATTATGAAGTTTTTTGATCTTCAATCTCGCATTATCGAGGTAATCTCTACCTCTGTTTAGATATTTAGATATAGTTTATTGTATTCTTTTATTCTTGCAATTTATATATATATCGTTCGTTAATTCATTCATGTTTTTGTTCTTAATTGTTAGCAGCTGTTGTTAATTCCTGATTAATATTGTGCATTTATTATCTGTTATAGATATGTGTGTGCTATTTTTTAGTATAAACACCTGTTATGATGTATAAATTGGCATTAGTATAGAAAGCTGTCGTTATATCAGTATGTCTGGTACTGTATTATGCTTGTATTTTGAAGTGCTTATTTTTTTCTATATTGAGACTTTTCTGTAGTACTATAAACACCTAACCTATTGTTTATAGTAATGAGAGTATGCATTTCAGTTGTTATTTATTTTAATGAAATTGAATTAATTTAGCAGGGGCATGGATTTTGATCTAAATGAGAATTTTATCCAACTGGAAGAGTTTTTTTAACAATGTTGAGGTTGGTTCAGGTGATTGCATTCTTGATTTGAATGTAGTTTTAGAAGAAAATGAAGTTGAAGGTGATGTGGAGTCAAATGAATCTGAGGCTGAGGGTGATGATAAAGTTGAACCAGGTGTTGGAATGGGATTTGATTCTGTACAGGATGCTTTAGAATTTGACAAGGATTAAGGCGCGGAGCGTTGGGTTTCGGAGTAGTGAAAAGATCAAACCATAAGAAGGAGGGTGGGGGGAGCTTTCGTCGGCCAGTAGGTTTGATTCATTTCACCTAGTTTGGTGGTTTTTTGACCCAGCGAGTGTAACGGAAGTGAAACGAGCAACAAGAGCAGTAATTCCGTACGGTTTACTGTTTTTATTACTATTGCTAGCTGTGCTCCATTTCAAGCATGATCCGCTCCAGCCGGGGCAGTCAAAGTAGGCTAGGAAGAGAAATAAACAGGTCATATTAAACCTGAGATTATAAGAACCCCAAACAAGTAAGTGACAAAGATAAGACTCGGGATCCAACCGCCTAAGTTCCTATTCAAGAAAGGATAAAAGTAGAGCAAAGGAACTGTTTCACTAACCAAATAACGACGAGGCTTATCCTTAGACTTGTGAAACTAAAATGGCCGAACAAGTGTATCGATCTAAGCTAAGATAACTGGCTAATTAAGTTCTAGAATTCCGTCACCAAATAATCTCTATTTTCCTCTTGTCTATCTAGCTTTTGCATTCGAATATATCTAACTTGGGAAATGAGACTAAGCGATATCCTTGCCTTCATCCAAAACGAAGTGGGTCTCGAACATACATATGTGGGCTAATATCTGAACATAACCTGACTTGTCGCTTCAAATCGGAACATAACCTGAATTGCCGCTTCAAAAAAGAAAACTGATCGGAACAATTTGACACGCCTCCGGGGAGCTACTGGGTCTAATTGAGTTCCTTGTGCTGCCGACTCTTACCAGTCCCGGCACAGATAAAGCATTCACGCTCTCATGTGTTCCCGCTTCTTAGACTTTAATAGCTTGAAACGGACCTGCCTGCTTTCCGTGTAAAGGGTGCTCGCTTGTCACACCAAAAAGAAAGTAAACCGTTATTAGGCGGGACAGGAAGGTATGACCTCCTTTCTGAGAAATGCAAGCTGGAAAGGAAAAGCCCTTGACGCATCCCCCTTAATTTATACGGCAAGGATCCAATCTCTCCAGTCTCCTTCTTTATTTATAAAGACTTCCCCGCTCGTCAAAAAGAAACTTGCTAGCAGTATGCTTTTTTCTTATAGGGATAAAACTCCTACTTATAGGAGAAGCAATTACTACTTATGAGGAAGAATAAGTAGCATTCCTCTCTCTCGCTTTACTTATCGGTAACTTACCGCCGCTTCCCTGTACTAGCCAGTGCTTCTAAACTAAGCAATTTCTTTCATACTATACTGATCTTTCCAGATAGCAAGACTTTCCTAACCTCCTTGCTACTTCTTCGTCTCTGGTGTGCGGGTACTTAAGTCCTCAGTCCTGGTTGGTGTGCAGATACTTCAGTTACTAGTCAAAAGGGCGGGCATACTTTGTTCCAAAATTAGTACTGTAATGGGCTCGTTCCAAACAATGGAATGTTCACTGGGACAAAGACTTGATTCGTAAACATGGGAATCGCAAACATGGTAAACGCTGGCTTGCTAGCTTTCTTGTGCTCGAAGAAAAGAATCGTCATATCGCTATTGCTACGCTTGTTAAGAATGAGGCTAGGCTTGTTCACCTCTGCATCCCAACCGCGGATACTCAAACGAACGGGTCCTCCTGCTGTTTACGAAGACACGCCACTTTAAGTAAATTCACTTTTTTTATGTTTTCCAACAAACAAATAGAGTCTGTATGGTATGTATGTTTTCTATCTCGACGAAGCACCGGGCAAGCGTGCATCCATCCAATGCAGTCTTTGTCCCTCCCACATTATCGATCTAAGTCTTGTTGCCGCTCGAAGGCATTCCCAACAAGCCAAGTGGGTCATCTCCGATCTGGTGAAGTCTGCTACTCGCGAATCAGTAGAGAAAAGAGAAATTACTCTACTAGGATATGGTGGACGTTACTTATACCCCTTAGATAATGGAATTCACACACAGGTGGCCATTTCAAAGAGGAGGAACCGGACCCAGTACTATAGTGGCTTTTTTTCCTTTCCACTTGTCTTCCTTTTTTACCCCGTAAGGTTTTCCTCAAATAGCAAGAGCTTTATTTTGGATAACTAAAATGAAATGAAATAGCTCACTTTACCAGCTTCATATACATACTTTACGCGAGCTAGTTAGACTTTGATTGAATCAAGGCTAGGCCGGGCGGCGATTCCTTTCCTTCACTTCCGTGACTAAACGGGCTGCGAGACTATACTTTGCTATTTCTTCTGTGTACAAATATCCGATTGAAGTTTTGATTATGAATAGCCTTTTGCAGTGGTTTAGTAAGACCCATTTCTTCCTGCCAGTTACGTAGGCGAACCACTTCAAATACTCGAGAGGCCGGCCACCGGAGGCACTTAAATCAAGTAGTACTGTTTGCCAACCTTTCTGAAGAATCATCATCGTCCCCAACTCCGTCTTTATTTGCATAAACCTCTTTTAAAAAAGTGTGTTATTTCCTTTATTGTCTTTCATGCACTCCTGCCGTGTCAGGATGAAGTCAAACAACAAAAACCACTATTACTGCTACCGAAAAAGCCATTACAACTACAGCGTAAGCCGTGGCAACAGATAGAGATGCTGGGGTTACCACGAGTACAGCTAAGCGTCTAATGTGAGACTAATGATATGACTGTTACAGCTCAAACAGTGGTTCCACTATAACAACTAGTATAGAAAGAGCGGGAACAGAAGAAAGACTCCCTGGCTTTTGCTTGCTTACTGAATATAGACTCACGCTTGCTTACTCAAACTTCATTTTCTACTGAAATTGCAGTTAGTTAGCTTACTTCTTAAGTCAGACGGAAATACTGACAATACTCAAGTTAGTATTAATAGATTACCTATCTGAAAGTGAATTAATGCTTCCCACTCCGCCAACTCCATGAACAAGAGGCCAGCACTGGGACATTCAAAATAGAGTCTCCGCCGGTCAAGGGGCCCTGCAATAAAACTAAAAAAGGTGGACTAAATATTTCTAGCAAGGAGCAAGAGCTTCTAATTTGCGCGTGTAACTCATTCGATTTGCAACGGATTTCTTAGTTACTATTAGTATTACTATTAGATATGTGAAGCTCATCCCTTGTCCTTCCGGACCTAGCAGCAATGATAGACATCTTGGCCGCTTACTAACCATACCTTCTTTGATGAGCACTGCGGTTCGGGTCACTGCTATTTAGACTAGACTTTTGCTGGTCAGGTGCGAGGATGAGCATGCCAAAGAATTAGTAGTCGCGTCGTTTTAGTCCCGAATGAGAAAAAGCAGGATTTTTTCCAGCATGGAAAATCAAATATATAAATATGTCCACTTTCTTGCATATTTTCTTCTCTTGCATATTGTCATATATAGCATAGATCCTTTATTAATTCTTTTATTCATTCTATCTGTCTTTCATCTATGTCAGGGAGTGGAACAAGAAAGCTGCGCCCAATGTGTTCGTATTTAGTGCCTCGAGGGGTCTACGAACTGGTCCACGTTCATGCCTAAGTTCCTATCTTCATTGGAGATGAAAAACGAATTTGCTAGAGGGCATTTGTTTTTTCAAAAACACAGAAAAAACAATGTTGATGTCTGTGAAGAAGAAGATCGATTGAGGGAAGGAAGAAAAATGAGGGGTGGGGCACTCCTCATTCTTCATTCGAAACTCATGAATGCCGGGTCGGAGCTTTCTGCCTTGTTATAAAAAAAGGGAAGTTGGGTAAAGCAAACTCCCCCCTTGGACGAGCACGGAGCTTAGTCAAGTAGAACCGGGTTGCGTTGCTTGATGCTCCGATCGAAAACAAATCAGTGGGGCCCGGTACGACAGAATATGCGTGAGAAAGGTAAATCCCTTTTAGGAAAAAACCAAATGAAAAAGCGGGCCGAACTTCTGCCCGCTTCCATTTTACAATATCGTGGCAACGTAGACCTAAGTGGCTTTATTGGATCCTGGGGAACCATCACAAGTACGGCCGGCGGCCTATAGAACGAGAATGCCGTGTCGTCCAGCGGAGCTTAGAAGAAGGTGACTAGGAGCCTAAGGAAGGTGACTCGCGCAGACAGCTGACTCCTTTTCAATAGAAAGGAATAGCCAAACCAACCCAGCTGGCTGGTCAATCTCAGTGATCTTATCGGCCGGCAAACCGGAGACGGACGACCCAAGTACCGACCTTACCAGCACCGGAGGTTGACTAATCAATGAAGCCCCTCAACCTACTATCTTCTCAACCAAACTAAACCAAGCCTAAGCGGTTACGACATGTTCTTTATATTTATGGAGTTGGAGGGGCAACTCAAAAACAGAAAATGAATTGAAGACACACTTTCGTCTTTTCTTCTTCATTCTTGATCTGCGGGCTTGTACCATGTACCGAAAGAAAAACCCGAAAGACACTATTAAGATGTAACATCACAGGATGAAAGTACTTAACATGGTTGGTTCAAAACCCTGAATTAAATAAGAATCAATATTCCAGGTAGTAGTAGGCAAAAAAGGGGAAGAAGTAAATCTCCATAGAAAATAAGCAAATAGCGAAGGCCAAATGGATATTATTTGAACTGAAAGAACAAAAGAGAGACTAGCTTATGGTCGGTGCCCCCACGAGCAGAGTCAGATCAAATCCGCTATACCCACCCTACCTTTCTACCTCTAGCACCTTAGGCAGCAGTCATTGATAGTTTCCTTCCCACTTTTCATATCTATAGGCATTTAGTACATAAAGAAGTTTATTGCTTACTTACCTAAAGGCAATGTGGAATATCCTTATTTTTGGCAGCAGGGGCATATAGTATAGTAAAGAAAGTGATCGATTAAGCAGTTTCAGTTTGATTTGAAGACTATGTAGTGCTACCGCTGGTGGAAGGGAACTTCCCCTAGAGTATGCCAGATATAGTAAAGAGTACAAGTAGGATTAAGCATTCCATCTCCATAAACAAGCTCATAGCCCTAAGAAAATCAAGCTGAAAACCTTGACATTGAGGTTGTGGTAATAAGTTATAAACTATTAGGTCTGCCTGCAAGCCTGCACCACAAAGAAAGCATTGAAGATTGCATAATCACCAGAGCATAATTAAGACGAGGGATCATGTGCAAAGGAATAAGAGTCGATATTAATATAGATATATTATCCGGGTCTTCTTTTGCAATCCCTTTGGTCGAGTCACCAAACACTCTCCTATAAGTCAGTCTATTCGCTCCTTCCTATACGCGCCTATTCTCACCTTTCAATAGCTTACCTCAACTATTTACTAAAATACTTTAATCTTATTGGATTCTTTCTTGCTGCTTTACCTAGTAATTCTGTTCTACTTGACTACATCATTAGATCAAAGCAATAACCTATTCCTAAGCTTCACTACTTAATACTCCCAATTCCTACTGTCCTACTGTACACCTATAAGAACTCCTTTGAAAAAACATACTAATCCTAAACAAGGAAAACTACCTAAGCATAAGCAAGCCATAGTCACAAGCCCTAGTCTGAAGCTTCAAGTCCAACTCGTATCTCTTATAGTCCCTACTGTACCTATTATTTCTACTCCCTATTTTCGAAAAAGTCATATCTATAAACCTATTCTTATTCACTGCTTTCCCTTGCCCTACTAAGTGAATGAGAGCTGTGCCCTATCCTCCTATTCCAATCAAGCAAGAAGTTGTCTGTACCGCCCTAGCATGTTAATAAATACTCTTTATCTAAGAAATAATTTCCTTGAATAAAATCTATTAGCATTTAGTGACAAATATGAGCATAGCTTTCCACTTTATGATGGTATCTTATATCTGACAGTGCCTAGATGCACTGTGATCTTTGTGTTGTATGAGTGATCTTCTTTAGCTTGCCTCTTAAATCCCTCTATCCAGTCATCACCTGCATAGCTTTGCTGCAGTTCTTGCACCCACTGTGGTAATAGCTAAGAAATGGCAGCTACTCCTGCAACTTCAATACAAAAATTACTTATTTGCCCGCTGCGCGCCTCATCCGTCACTTTGTTTTCAGTCCCTTTTTTGTATTCAATTGTGTAATAAAGACCTAAGAGCTTGCACAAACCCTTATGTTGCATTGCATTGTTGACTCTTTGTTCAAGTAGGTGCTTTAAACTTATTTGATCAGTTTTTATTACAAAGGGGCCCCCTATTAAATAGTGTTTCCACTTTTGAACAGCAGTTAAGACAGCTAGCAACTCTTTTTCATATGTTGAACTTGATTCTTTGGTCCTAAACTTTTACTGAGAAATGCTATAGGTCTTCTATCCTGCATTAAGACAGCCCCTATCCCCTTATCACTTGCATCTGTCTCTATGACAAAGGTTTTTTAAAAATCAGGTAGTGCAAGAACTGGTGCTTTGATCATTATTTCTTTTAACTGTTCAAAGGTGCTTCCCAAATGAATTATTCTTTAATTGATCAGTTAATGGCTTGCTAACAGTGCCATATCCTTTAAGAAATTTCCTATAATATCCAGTTAACCCTAAGAAGCCTCTTAATTGTTTCACTGTTTTGGGTATAGGCCAGTCAATCATTGCTTTAATTTTCTTCTTGTCAGTGGCTCCTCCTAAGAAATAATCTGACCGAAGTACTCTATTTCTCTAGTACCAAATTGACATTTACTCATCTTAGCATGTAATTCATTTTCTGTAAATATTTGCAGTGTTTTTCTTAAGTGGTCAACATGCTCTTCAAGGCTTTGACTGTAGATCAAAATGTCATCAAAAAAGACTAACACAAATTTCCTTTGGTTTAAAAATAGAGTTCATTAAGGCTTGAAAGGTGGCTGGTGCATTAGTGAGCCCAAAGGGCATAACAGTAAATTCATAGTGACCCTCATGTGTTCTAAATGCTGTTTTATGCACATCTGCCTCATGCATTCGTCTTTGGTGATAGCCATACTTTCAATCAATTAACGAAAAATATTTAGCACCTTTCAATTCATCTAGGAGATCATCAATAATGGGAATTGGAAATTTATTTTGAACAGTGTTTTCATTCAATTTCCTATAATCTATACATAGTCTCCATGTTCCATCTTTCTTTTTTACCAGCAAAATAGGAGAGGCAAAGGGACTTGTAGAAGGCTGTATGAATGAGTTTTTTAGTAATTCTTCAATTATCTTTTCAATTTCAATTTGATGAAAGTATGAGTATCTGTAGGGCCTTATATTGACTGCCTTATTGCTATCTTTAAGAGGAATTTTATGATCCACTAACCGGAGGAAGAGTTTGAGGTTCAGAGAAAACCTTTTCATATTCATTTCAAACCTGTTGCAGAGATGGCTCAATGTAAGTTGATTCAACGCTCCGCGCCTTGTGAAGTGAAAAGATGAGCTATGATGACTTGGCTTCCTTTCTTCTTTTCCTTGTGCAAGTTGGCATACCTTCAGTTCAGCTGTGATATCTTGCACTTGGAAGATCACTTGCTTGCCTTTATGCGTTTAAGCATTCCTTTACTCCAGTAAACTGTCATTTGACCAAAACTTGACAACCAGTCAATGCCTAAAAAAAGATCATAACCTTTTACATCAAGCACCCTAACTTCTGTTTCAAATTCATGGTTTTGTAACTTGAATTTAAGGTTGTCACATTTGGTACTGGTCAATAACTTACGGCGGGACGAGCAGCCCTATACCACGTGTAGCCACACTCGTCTGTCCTTTTCTACTTAGTTGGACAGAATTCAATCCAGAAATAGGATCTCATTGCCTGCTCTGACTAATGTTTTCACATAATAATAATCCATACACTTTGCTTAGAATCCGGAGAATCACAATCATCTAACCCAACATCTTACCTAGAGGAGATGCGTAAGCATCGGAATAAGATGGAGATACATACCTCTGTTTATGACTACAGTTTATGATAGTTATATCCAATAAACGAGTCGAGGTATCGGAAGACCATAGATAGATGGTGAATTAGCATATCATAGGATCCCGGAACGCCTAGATATGGGGACCGCCTGCCAGTTAGTTGATTCGGCAAAGAAAGCGAGGGAGTAGGGAAGGAAAGCTATGGATTCGTGGGGTTTGCTCAATTGACTACACTATTGACTATTGATGCACTCTATGCTATCTCCTTTATAAGTTTATACCTTTATTCAAGTCACCACTACACTACTCCAGTGGAGAGTTACTATCGACTTTCTCCATGTGCCACTTCTTTAAGGGAATGTGCTAGTAAGGAAAGCCGACTAAGAAGAAAGACAAGAACTACCCACCCTATTTACTAGTAAGGAAGCAAGTCCCTATATAAGAGTTAAGCAATGACCGAAAGCAATTAACGTGCCAATAGGAGTTCCCCGAAACGAACCACAGAAATACACTACTCCACGTTATCCAGCAAATACAACTACTCCACTAGATAATCCTTTCAGAATGTTCTATAAAAAATATCCTCTGGAAATGCAACTACTCTACCACTGGAAATATACGATTCCTATAGAAAAACAACTACTCTACCTACTCTATACGAGAATCTCCATTCCACTACTACACTAGAAACTCACTATTTACACTATTTAGTATATTAGTCCCATGCCACTATTTCCTCCTAAGCTATCACCTAGTCACGGAGTTTCACTACAGCCATTTACCCTCTGCAAGCAAGCTATCTAATAAACTGAGTAAGGTCAATGCACTACCCCATTTCTACTACAGCTAGCTATATACTATTTTTTAAGGAAGCATTTTACAATATCTGCTTCAACAATCAACAAAAATAGACTATAACGTCACTCAATGAAATAGTGCCACTAGTAACTGATGTTATTTGAAATGGTGCAATATCTAGTGAAGCATTGGCTAGTCAAACTCCTGAACGTCCACCACTAGTCAAACTATTTACACTACAATCGAGTGTTGAAAACAAGAAGGCTAGTTACTTACTCTAATATCCATTAACTAAAGGCCCAGCTACTATAGCTTGAACCTTACTAGACAGGAGTGGAGGACTTTCACGCTGTCAATTCAATAAATAGAGTATAGTTGTCTGCTTATGCTCCATTCTATTTTCAATTGTTGTGAGGGAATATAGTTGTCCTTTTTTCTTGACTCGTGAAAAAATCCACTCGTTGGTTCGAAATCATCCCGCACCACTCCATGGAAGGTTCCGGCGCAATCGGCTAGCAAAGGAAATTACATGAGCACCAAAGTCATCCATAAAATGGAGTGAACGAAGTCTCGAGTAGCGTTGGAAGGAAGCAATTCCATAAGTCAATCAACGAAGGCGAAGCCCCTTTCTTAATATACGAGAGATAGGCTTGATCTGTAAAGCAGGACTTCAGCTCACATAGGAGACTCCATCCCATCTTCCTAAAAGTTAATAAGTGATCCAGAGAACGAGGACTGACGCGGTAGTTCGAAGGGGATTCTTCTAGGCAATGTGAATTGATATAAGGCACCAACGTTTCGTGGATTCTGTAGCAAGAGATCCCATAGTGGCTTTCTCCGAACCTACATAAGACACCCCGCGTTCCTACCTCTTCCAATAAGTGATCAAGAAAGTGACGTCTTCAACGAAGTGATGGTCCATCCTGGTTTGTAAGACAACGTTCCTTCCCCGAGAAGCAAAAGCATGGTCAGAAATAGGAGAATGGGTAGCATTTCAGGCATCGCTGAGCTGGAGCACGATGTGGACAGATGCATAGGGAAAAAAAACTTGCATCCTCTCACATAGTTCACAGAGTCAAAGGCTTAGATAGCATCTCGTACAGATAGATTGAACTAGCACACATACATGCGATCCAACCCAGATAGCTCACTCCTGAAATCGTTAGCCTCCAATGGACTTAGCAATAGCGTATGTACACAGTAATTATCAAAAGAGGGCGCTAAGCATTGTTAAGGTTTAATAATGAAAGTGGTAGCGGGCTCGACAAACTATTGTTATTTAGCAACAAGTAAGTAAGGTTATATAACTAACCAAGCTCGGGCGGTATCGTACCAGTCAAGCTCTTATTTGCCAAGTCCAATTGCTGTAGGACACGACATTCGGCCAGACCAGTCGGTATTTCACCAGAGAAGTTGTTGGTAGGTAGATAACAGTGCTCCAAGCTAGTTGCATTATTGCATAGTGTATCTGGTACTGAAGCAGAGAGATTGTTTTTAGATAACACAAGAAAATTGAGTTGGCTCAATTGATCAAACCCGGCTGGAACCTCTCATGTTCGATTATTTACTGACAAGTCGATAATTTCAAGATTACTCAAATTGGGGAGAGAATAGGGGATGGTACCAGTTAGCTGGTTTGCCATGAGATTGAGGTAGTTGAGTTGTACCAATTCGCCGAGTCGGGGTAGTATTGTACCAGTAAGATTGAAAAACGCCAGACCCAGAACCGTGAAGTTCTGCAAATCTCCTCTCGAGTCTGGTATTGTATTGTACCGGAGATACCGGCATTGTTACCGAGCCGTAGGATTTGAAGGCTGGAGAGCTTGCCAATTTATCTAGGGACAGGTTAGTTCGTTTGAGTATAGAAGCAGTACAGATAGAATATAGGGGTCAGGGTTGTGAGCTGAACCGGTATCGTACCGGTAAGCCTGAAGAGAGATCAATGAATTGTAGTAGGGTGAGTTGGGATAGAGAGGCCGGTACCCAACCAGTGCAAAGCTTTATCTGGTGCCGGTGTCTCACCTGAACTCAATTGGGGACCCTGCTTCAAGCTTAGGAAACCGTGCTTACTTACGGGGATGGGGAGGAAGCTAAATTACCCATAGCCGCCTGGATGGTATTTGCATCATTCCCTAGCGAGAAAGCATTTCAAGGAAGAGATTCTTTCCCAAGCAAAAGAAAGATAAGTAGAAAAAAGAAAGGTGGTCGATACGATATCGTATTCTTTCTGATTTGCCTTAGTTTCAATTATTTTTCATCCGCTTATTATGCCCTAGCTTGTCTGCGGCATTGTTGGTTTGCGGGCCTGTCTCTGATTCGGACGCTTCTCACTTCTCTTTTCAAAGAGAGCTAATGGACTGAATTGCTTTGAGGGAAGTTTAGTTGAATCAGCAGCTAGCCTTTTCGGAATAGAATAGGACCTCGACCTCTGGCATTACTGCTGAGCATTTAAACGGATCAAGGGAGAGAAGCTTTAGCAGAATAAGAATCCTCCGGGGGACCCGTTGACAAGGATGGAGTCGCCGATGCAGGCCTTAATACACAAGATACAGGTTTATTTATCTTAAAATAAACCCAAGAATTCAATTTAAAGGCTTGAAAGACGGTTCACGCGGAGGCTTTTTGAAGATATACTCTTAGGCTGGCCTTGGCAGCACCAGAAGAAAGATGAAAGTTACGAACCAGCATTGAATAAGAGTTTGTAGACTGACCAATATTATATCACACATAATGCCTTTTGATCGATGCCGAATGACCCAAGGAAAGTGCCGCCAGATCGTCTACCGAAAAAGAGATGAACCACCGGATCGAGCTGCTACCATTCGACAGGGATTTCCTTAATTCACTTACGAGAGAAGAAAGAGTTATGCACTTACTAACTCCTCGGATTAACTTAGTTTAGTAGTGCAGATCTATCATTCTGTACGAAAAGTTGAGTGTGTTGGGGTGTGGAAAGAGTGTGATATCTCTCTCCATCTGCGTCAATCAGAATCCTGATTGTTTCGCGTTCACCTGCTGTAAAAGGTACTTCGCTGAATCCCGTCTTTAAATAAGCCTGACCCGCCCGGGCTTCCTAACTAGAAAAGTAAGATCAATTGTGTCCTTCCTCATAAGTCAAGGCATAAGAAGAAGAAGGATTCTACGCTTCATAATGGACGATCTCTTTTTTTCAGTCTCAAGATCTGTAGCAATCAAGAAAGTACTATGATTTTGATCAGTGATGATATACCAAGATTCAAATCAATCAGAATAGAGGCCAGAGCCCATCATCAAGCACAGTCCCAGACTCAGCCCTTTCTTTCTACTATTATAGAGGATTTTTCCGAGCAGATGGATCTCAATTAAAGTGAACCGGGAAAAAGCGACTCCTTTCTTTGCTTCCGCATCACCCAACTCTGCACGCAACGACCTATAACGTTTCCCTCAGTCTTTCTTTTTCTGTTAGCCAGAGTTGTCACTGATCGAAAAAAGCCCCAAAAACGAATTAGACTTTCCATTAGCAAAATCAAGAATTATTTTTATTTCCACCCCCATGAAGAAATCTCTGCTCAGCTTGACCCGGTGCCCCCTCTGGGGTAAGGACTGGAGAGCACCTCCCATAGAAAAGTGAAGTCATTCGTTAAAAAAAAGGTTTTCTGAACCGAACTTTAGTAGGTAGTGCCCCACTCCCCTCTCCTTAAAATTATGGGTACGCAGGCAAAGAAGAACGTCGGTACATGCATTAGTAGAAAGTCTACTTTGCTACACAGAGCACCTAGCGTATCAAAACTACTGGATTCCTTAGTCAAAAGAAGAAAAATATCAATGAAATGAAAAAGAAGAGAGCGTATTAAAGACAAATGGCTATTTTCTCCCGGAAGAAGGAGGCAGGCCTAAGCGAGGTGAAGAGCGAAGAAAGAAGTGCGTAATTGCAGTCTTGGGAAGATCAGTGAGCTCAGCCCAGTAACTCTCAAGTAAGTTTTTGTGATCCAAGATTGATTTTTAGGCCAACGAGCGTTTGCCTTAGGCACTTTGACAAAAGAAAGTTCGATAGAGGAAAAGCAAACTCCCAATGAAACTAGCCCGCAATCCACCTATTACCTACCCGACGCCATTGAAAGAAAGTGCTACTGCTTTAACTGCAACTCAAGCAGGTAAGGCAACTAAGACTTAGTTTAGCCTAGCAGGTCTAATATTTTTTAATTGCATAATCTGTAATTCGTATACTTACTTTTTAGTACATTCAAGATTAGTGTCATTACAACTAGCCTTTTTTAGGGGATAACTCAGACTCCCTGACGAGACCGCAAAAGCACTGATCCAATCATTCGTCGTTGAAAAGAACAAATCGACTACGTTAGGACGGAGGAAGCTGTGTCCGAAGTGTCAAATGATGCTCTCTTGTACGGGGATTCGAGTTCAACCACGAAAAGGGGGAGGCGGTCGGCTCGTGTTGGCCAAAATAGAGTAGCTTAGCTCTTGTCCCCACACATATCCCCAAGCAGGAGGAAGAGGGAGGTCAATCTGTTGCGGCTGAGCAATTCAAAGCCATGGTCGTCACACCATCTAGTCAATCTCTTGACTAACGAAACGAAGCTGAACAGGATGTCCTGAAGAGAACAGCCGTATGAGAAAAAAAGGGGCGTGGCTGGGAACCACGGCCTCTAAGTCGTGGATTAACAAAGCAGAAAGAGGTGCCAGTTCTGGAAACACATAATAAGATCAAAGCCCTTGAAACAACAGTCGCACTTGATTCCAAATCCTCTTCCTTTCAAACTTACCCTTCCTTCTCTGTCCACCTACGAACCTATAAACCAGTTCTACTGAGCAAGGGAGTTATATGGCCATAGATCAGGTTACTCTTCAAAATAACAGTAAAGAGGATATCATCATGAGGGAGCAGTTAACCTCTTCGTCCTATGATATCAGGGATTCACCTTTACTCCCTTTTTCTGATCGTAGATAGGATCTTGAAATCAGACAGGGAGGGCTTATTCAGTGTCGTTTCCTTCATACTTAACTTACATTCACCAGGAACGATTCTCTTCAGAAACGAATGGACCGAAGCAAGTGCTATCTATATAGGCAAAGGCTAATCGATGAGACAAAGGGCGTTAGCGAAAAGAAGATGGCAATTGAACCTTATAAGCAGTCTCCTAGTAGGAAGAAGCTTAACCTAGCTTTTTGACTTGGTTGAATCTCCGTAGGATTCTACTTTGATTGATATAGAGAGGAAAAGCTTGACACTTGTTTTTTCATAAATGAAATTAACAAAATGAGATCCATCTTACAATTCGAACCTAGACTACGGCTACTCATTACTCTCCTCCCATTTCAAGTACATAGGAAGAAGCCACGAAGGGAGGAAAAGAAGACATTCCGGTAAGTGAAAAAAAGACCCTATCCCTTTCCTGTCCTCTGACTATATAAATATCTTATTTGATAAGAAAGTGGATACAAACTTCATCTTCATCCCAAAAAAGAGAATATCCACCATAGGCATCATATTCTGAAGAGCAAAGAGTAACGACAACCGCAAGTTCTTCCTGGTGCTTATTTCACTTCTCTACTAAAGGTGCTTGATCATATGCTTTGACCTTCTCTAACTAAATTATTCGTACGTATTTCTTCAGTCCTTCGGAAGATGGGGTTTAGTGGGAGAAGTCCTCTTCTTATTTTACCACGTCGCTGTGACGTATGTTCCTCGAAAACTAGCTTCCACTAATGAGATAGACTTGGCATTCTTTCTCCTCGTACTTGAACTGTCAGATATCCTACTTCCCTTGCAATCCTCTTCTCTTCAACCAAAAGCAACTTATTATGTTGAAAACAAGGAGCAGCGATAAGAAATGAAAACATATGAACCTGTGGGAAACTTTCCCCATGAACACTAGTCCGATAGAAGAAGCCTTCTCATACTGTCTGTGCCATTCATCAGAATCGGCGTACTATCCCGGCCACCAATGTAACCCCAAAACGGTCAATTTGATCCCAGAAATTAATGATAGAATTGTGCCTGAAGATGATGAGTTAACTCAAAGTGAGGAGATAGGCGCTTAAACTGAAGAAGCACTTATATCTATGCAAGCCACTTCGGGTAATCCAAAACGTTGAACTATGAAATTCAAGGGCGCAGCTCGGTTCCAAATCTTTAATAGCACTGTTGGACAGCGGAAGCACGCACAGCTTTGTTAACCCACAGGTCTTAACTGTGAAATTTCCAAAACTACCCCCCCGTAGTAGTAGCTAATGGCAACAAAATGATGACTGATGCAAGATGTATTGGCATGAATTTAAGCATCCAAGTATTGAATTTGTGAGTGATTTTAGGTTTATATATGTTCTGGGATACGATTTGATCCTAGGCCTTGATTGGCTATCACAGCTAGGACCTATGAGAGTTTATTGGGTGGGGAAAAAGGTGGAACGCTTTTTTAACGAGATGGCAAGGAAGTACAACTGATGAAATTGCGGAAATCTAGGTTTGTGAAGGTATCGACCTGAAGAGATGCATGAAATCCAAGCAAGAAATTTGTGCTGTTACAAAGAAATCGACTTATGATAGTCACTCAGCGTTTTAGAGGCTTTCACAGATGGGTTTGGGGAAGGTCACGTCGGAAAAGTCAGTCAAAAGATATGTTGAACTCAAACAGGTTTGTGAGGTATAGTAGCGAAGAGGTTTGTGAGAGGCTTGCTTGTTTTTTGAGCTGGCTTTCTTCCTTCTTCAATAAGGGAATGTGGGCTACGAAAGGGCCACTTGACTGGATTGGATGGCAAACGCAACCTGATCCTTCCTTCTTCTCTTTGTAACTACTGTTAGTTAGGTCTCGTGATTCACCAGATGCCATTCATTCCTAGCCTGCAAACTAAATAATTCAAATGAAAAACTAGAGTTTTTTTATGGAAAAAAGAAAGAATTTGGATGGGAAAGCTTATTATGTTTTTCCCAACCAACTTTGAAGTAATTACGGCCAGAGCTTGGATCAAACGTTTGCGTGTTTTGAGAGGGGCAAAGCTTATACGACAGAAATTCACCTACTGGCGGAAATAAAAGCTCTCTCTCATTCTTTGCACTTTAATACCAAGAATAGGGGCTCCCTAGGTGGGCCACGCCCTCAGAAGCGCTGAACATAATATAATAATTGCACTATATATTATACCGCCATCCTCCTTCTTGCTTTTTTATGACACTTTTTCACTTCATTTAACCCCCCTCATTGGATGTATCGTTAGGTTGTGTCGAGTCAAATCTGCTCCGCAGATTGCTTACCTTTGCAGAAAAGAGATCCCTTACCCCCTCCCTGAAAAAAGATGAATCAGAAGTGTGGTAGGCTGCGGGTACTATGGATCCTCTGACTCCCAATCGAGTTTTCTTACCGGGTATCGCCGGTCTTTCCTGTAGGTTGTGATGTGCCTGGAGATGGCCGTATCCTTCCCCTCTGCTGGCGGGGAATCCGCTCCCGGGTCGTCGCTCTGCTGCGTCTGGCCCGTCCTTTAGGCACCTTTGGAAGGCAGGGAGTGTGACAACGTGCTTTCTCGGTCCGGTTGCAGGGTTTGGTGGAGGACGTCGGCTTCGCCAAAAAACCTCATCTCCAAAGCCCGGCTCGCGCGGCGTTCCTCTCGCTGCGGGGGGAGGAATCCACCCCTCGCCAATTCTTGTGACATGCTATGTTTCCCTTTACCATTCCCTAGTAAAGGGTGAGTCCCATGCGCCTGTTTTTGTATTGCGGTCTCACGCACTAATCCCTACTGGTGCCCATAGTAGGCCGGCCGCCCTACCTAAACCAATCATCATATCGGTCCCTAAGCCCCATTGCTGTAAAGGCTCGGCTTCAAAACCGTACGTGGAGTTTCCGCCTCATACGGCTCCTCTCGGGATGGGGGTAGGCCCAGCCCAGGCTTGTGCAGTTAAGGTTGTTGTACACGACCTCAGTTTAGCAATTATAGACGTAGATTGCCGCTTTGCGGGTTGCGAGCAGCTATATTCGGCCTTATGCCCGTAGCCCTGGCGCATTCTGGGGCCGGCTGCGTTATTGAATTGACGCGGAACGAGCAATAAATCCCCAACGAAAAAGAAAAAGGAAGGGGGCGGGGCATTTTCGGGGAGTAGCCCCTCACCCTTATAAATAAACTTCCTCTCACATAAATTAAGGCAGCCATCGAAAGGTTATTAAAACACCAGAAACGGCAACCACCCAAGCTAATGAGAGAGGCAAGAACACTTTCCAGCCAAGTCCCATTAATTGATCATAACGATATCGTGGAAATGCTGCGCGGACCCATATATATAAGAAAAGAAAAAGAATCACCTTGATACTAAACCAGATCGAGCCCGGGATCCTATTGAAAATTGGAAAATCTAGTATAGGCAGCCAACCTCCTAAAAAGAGCAATGTGCATAGACCGGATGAGTAAGGATGCTGCTCCGTGGACCACTCGTTGGTCCTGATAGGTGGTGGTCTCACACCCTTCTCAAAGGAACCGTACGTGACACTCTCGCGTCATACGGCTCCGCCCTGGGATCCGTACGCCACCCCCCAGTATGCGCTAAGGCATGTTATGTATGAAAATACTAATGTGCATGAATGGATATGGTGGGTAAGATTTTCTTACGTTTGACATAAACTCTGTAAGATATGGTTTTTGACTACATATGTTTACCCGAAAGCTTTATCGAGATGGGTAGCTCGTGAGAAGCCCACTGCCCCCTCCCTCCTCTCACCCGCCGCCGAGGCGGCGGCCTCGCTTCTATCCGCATGAGAAAGAAAGCTACATTCGACTCCAATAGAAAAGCAAGGTCCGAAGCCCCGCCACCCCACTTTCTCTATCGGGTGAGCCAACCAAAAATGAGCAGTCATTTGAATGAAGATGCTGTCAAACGAGAACCTTTTGACACCGCGGGGCGATTGGAAAAGGACTCTCTTTTGCTTTTAGTGCTTTTTTGACCAAATTCCTATAAAAAAAATTATTTTATTGAATCTTTAATTAGATTCAAAAACAATGCTTCTTTGGCCGTGTAAAACATTGATTAGTATTATGTCATTCCTTAAAGTGATCCTACTGGAAGAAGTGTTATATGAGGACTTTGAGATCAAATAGAGAATGTTTTTCTCTATTCCTCGTAAGCCACTATTTCCCCCGAAACAAGAGATCAGAGTGAATTTCATACTTTTATAGTTGATGGTCTTACACCATTGGGATACTTCGAATAAAATTGAGTACATATAGGAGACACCGGTGCTAAAACCCTTAGATAAAATATCTTCCAAACTGTTAGGGTCTTTGCTCTGGATATTGTTCCCCTGGTTCGCAATCAGTTGGTTCCTTAGTTTCAGAATTCTGCTAATCCCGAGTAGTCCATCTCCATTATTGCATATCGCAATATAAAAAGTAAAGAAGAAAAGACATAACCAGAAGAATTGTGAAAAATAAGTAAATTTATCCAGTTGAGGCACTTTTTTTTTATAACCCACCTTGAATTAAAAACAAAGGACTTACCTCAAACTCTAGTGATTTTTTCGACGCCTGGGCCAAGGAAAAAGTCAAGAGTAATTGATCCACCATTTGAAAAGAAAGCGCCTTGCCTTTCCTGTCAAAGAGACTTTGAACTCCAAATTGAGTTCTTTTTTTATTGTAGAAAACATAGAGGAGGGAGGACCACCCTGGTTCGAATCCAAGACCGATAAGAGGGAATTCTAGGAGTGACTTCTAAAGGTTGGGCACGACCTAAGAAGCGCGGAACACGAACACGAAAAAGACAACACTTCTTACGATAAATACAAACCAAAGAATGAAATCCGGATTACTAACAATGGGCTGATTCAATATGTAAATAAATTAAACAGGAAACAAAGGAGTTAGTAAATATCTCAATTAGGAGGGGGGATTTAGAGATTACTCTTTGTGATAGGAGGGAAGCGCCAGTGAAAGGGGAGGCGCCTTTTTCTCTTCTTCTACTCTCATTAGTGAAGACAAACCGGAGGACCTGAGTCGTTCTCGGATTGAAGCGTCTTCTGGCAATTTCCTGTGTTTGAAATAGTCTATGAACGGTTGTCTCCAATCTTCCTCCGTCTCTTCAGCGTCGGCTTCGATTGGTTCGTCAAGGGAGGGACTCGAACGCGTCCGTAGGACCATCGTCAGGTTTGGAAAGCGCTGAGGCTAGACATAATCTGTTACTCACGGTTATGTGGATGTCATTCTTTCCTGGTTCGGCGAGTTCCTTAGCCACCCTGGCGAGCGCGTCTGCCTTGCCGTTAGACGCCCTCGTGACTTTCTCGCTCGAAGGTGATGCTTGGAAATTTCGCTCGCGACAAGCTTAGTCGCCATCTGTTGATATTGCATGAGCTCTTTCTTGAGTACTTTGTATTTGCCGGTAACTTGTTCCAAGATCAATTTTGAGTCACCGCAGACATGTAACCTTCTGACGCCTAGATGTAAGGCAATCTCCAGTCCGGCTATCAACGCTTCATACTCGGCTTCATTGTTAGTGCATGGATCCCGTCAAAGAGATAGAATGTCGAAGAATTCCCCCTGTTGGAGTAATAAATACCAAACAACACCGGCCCTTACCTTTGGAATTTGATCACCTGGTGTAGGGCGTATGGAGGATGCTCCATCAAAATAAATCTTCCATAGGGGTTCATCTTCTTCTATGTATAGCGTTTCTTCATCAGGGAATTCACACTGCAAGGGTGAGTCATCTGGACAACTAAAAAACAGAACTTCTCATTTTATTTTTTTTAGTTGCCCCTACAGAGCTTTTTGAATCAGTCTTGCAGGTGGGATATGCCCGACACTATGCAAGAGCTGTATGATTGTGGCGTGGGGCCAGGCATGACTTTTGCTAACTCAGTCAGGTACTGTATGAGAATTATTTGAATAGCCTTTCTTTATAGTATTGCATCTTTGTACCGATAATAGGTACAGCTGAAATGACTTTAATTGGGGAGTTAAGTTATTTTTATATCCAATAAAGCAATAATACTACTTTGAGTGGTCACTTTATCAGCTATCATACCTGTCTGTCATTGTACCAGAAAGCCTGACAAGGTAAGTTATTCCTTTTTTGATGTATGAAGCACGAAAGATCATTCCAATCAGGACAAGATCTAAAAAAGTGTATGTTTCTGTAATTAATTATTTATTTTTAGTTAGGAGGAGAAACTAAAGGGCAGGCCAGGATATGAGCATTCAGACGACCCTTTGTGCTCTCATATTCCTTGCCATGTTGCAAACCACGAATCGCTTTGGGAAAACTTTTTGACAGATTTGCTTGCATTTCCCTCTGTGAATGATCCAACTTCACAAAGACACCTTACGTTGGTGCGTTCCAGCTTTTGATGCGGCAAGCGACGCCCAAGAACATGGAGAACGGGTCTTCTTTTGAGAAGCATTCCCCTGCCATTGGGGCCATGCTCTCTATTAGTGGTGCACCCAGGTCACACCACACACGACAAATATATCATTCTATTCGGCAAGAGATGAACGACACCGAGACGGGGATGCCGCTCTTTAGAGTTTCAATCAAAGTCGTGTCAAAATAGTTCGTATGTTTGGGGTTTCCTTTCGGTTCAGCGCTACCATCGCACCTACTCGAGCGGAAAGATAAGACTAGGCAGCTACTGACTGCGAAAGATAGGTATAGATATGATTGCCTTCCTACGGGCTAGGATAGACATAAGACTAAGGATAATGAGCATGAGGATAGGGAACAGGAGAATGAGGATATGATGCAGATTACCTATATTCAGTTACTGCAGATGGCGGAAGGGATGGATACTTCGGATTAGCAGAGACGGGAACATAGGGATATACATGTGTGGTGGAATAGGATTAAAAGTATTATTTGACATGGGATTTCTTATAATATGGGAAATGCCTTTAAACAAGTTCTACTTTTAGATAGATGGGTCGAATCATTCAACGGATAGGGAACACACTCCTTTCATAGCTCTTCCTTCTTCGAAACTTCGAAATGCTTCTCCTTAAAACGATCCGTTTCCTATCTCTCCCGAAATTAGGAATTCCTATATCTACCGTTCCACAAGCGGATGGACCTTTTCCACACCAGCGTGCGATCTCATTTGGAGCAAATTCCACGTCACATAATATAATAGATGATGCACACAATTTTCTGAAATTATGAGCAGGTCGTTAACTCGTGGAACAACGTTTTCTCTTGACTTCCTTCCTCCAATATGAGTGGAATTTACTGAACAGTAGAGGGGAGCGTATAGAGAAGGGGACTCACCTGTCGTTGTGACCTGAAACCCTGCGCGAGGTGCGGTGAGTCAGCCCGGTCCCTCGGCTATTACCATAAAAAGGAGTAAGCGTTCCTTTCAGCCCCATCATGAGTACCCCTAGCGGCAGTGGGACACCCCTTGCTGATAGTAGGTAAGGATTCCGGGCCAACATAGGTAAAACTCTAAAGAGGCTTCCGTTTTTGAAGATATCTTTTTTCGGTGGGAGAAGTGCTAAAGAAGCGTGAGAGGAACGTCAGTGAATCGACAATCGCGAGGCCGGCCTTTCAGTTTCCTTGTCAATCTGGGGATGATAAATATCGTATCATTAAAAACCAAGGGCAGAGAGAAGAGTCGGGATGTCTTCACCAACGACTAGAATAGGAAAGATGGTATGAAAGGAAGTCGAGCACTGGGGCAAGCTCCTCCATAATTTTGAGGCGTGGCAAATTCCCATTTAGGATGCCAGAAAAGAGCCAATGTGTATTTGAAGCGATTGCAGTGAGGAGGGTAGACCAGAGCTAGGATTTTTTGAATTCTCCAAATCCAAACATGGGCATTTTTCTATTTTAATAAAACAGGGCAATATGCACTTTCGGGGATCCTAACATGTTCATTATAAAAAAAGTTTGGTGAATCTATATATGATATGAAGGCTATTTGCTGATTGTTAAAAGTAATTAAAAGCTTTTCATGGTACTAATTTTGGCCTATTAGGCTTTACGATTTATTAGGTTTGGTTAATTACATACAATTTGAGACATCTTTTATTTTTCCATTTTAGTTTTAGTTTACTTAGTTAAAGCCTTATTTCTTCCATAGTTACAATCTCTGAATTATATCACATTAGGATGACATGTTGGTATCAGGAAAAAAAGGTCTTTTGAGAGAGGGAAAATGAAAAGTGAAACTTTTACATAGATTCAATCTGTGCTTGCTCCATATCTAATCGTGGAATTCTATTCATGTTTGTCTTAAAAGTGTTAAATTGGGCAAATCCAAATAAATAAGGCTTTTTCAAATAAATTAATTACATCAATTTCCAATCTTTTAGTAATATTTATTTTCCTATGGTTTCAACCCAAACCATATTATGAGATGGCCTGATTGATCTTCCTCTTTATCTATATTAAGAGTGGAACATATTGCCTGAGATTTATGCAAACTCATCAAATAGAAAAAATCTATGTATGAATAAGTGGTTCCATCAAGCTACTAAAATATCCTTTTTCATAGTTGATTTAGTATGGAGTGGGAAAGTTTACACCATGGAGAACCTACAGTAAGTAATTTGGTACCTGAAAAATGACCTACCAATTCAATCAAAGTTTAGTACTGTAGTGTGACTATGGGCAAAACTTAAATATTCTAAATAAGTAGTATCTCTTGAGCAAGGCGCAGTGGTTATATCGAAGGGCTCCGTTAATTGTTGGTGGTAATTAGCCTGGGTATAGAGTATCTCTTGCACATGGATCCTCCAACTTGACCTAGATCTTTTTTCCATTTATTTAGAGAAAAGAAAAAGAGCGCACATCTTTCAAAATAAATATTCCTTTCTTTTCCTTTGCCTATTACTGACATGCCTAGCCTTATCCGCTGACTGGTGCTTGGCTATCCGAACTACCATTGCTAACTGGTCTGCCTCGTGCTTCTTCAAAGGCCTATTCAATGCTTTCTGTTCCAGGCATCCGGTGATAACAACTACCTGACTTGCCTATGCCGGCTATCCACCCTTCCTTACCAAGTGACCTTAAGCACCTAGCCCTAGCTATCCAGATGTCTCTGTCGAAAGACCGTATCAAGTTGTAGGTTGAAGTCACACGGGTAGGCTTTTGATTCATTTAATAATAGAGGGAAGAACTTTCAAGTTACAAACTGGCTACACTACAGGGAGTCGCTAGAAAGCTAAATGAATATGCCGGTGGCATTTCACAGCATTTGCTTAGAACTCTACCAGAACTGCCTGATATTACTGAGATCATGTTCCGTGGTATGCCGAACCCTTTTTGTTCAGGGCCTGTAGTTAGTGGTCAATTCGACAAACAATTCATTCACAAAAACTATGAAAGCCTCAACTGGGTGCTCCAACGTCGAGTCTCTGAAATATGAAATATGCAATTGAGGGGTTGACATACTCGAAATATCTTCTTAGATAAATAAAAAATACTCTTTCTTATAATTCTCAACTAGATAATAGTCTAAAAGATAATAGCACTTAGAATAGTAGTCATGGAAGCAGTGCGTGCTTCAACATCAGAGAATACTTCAGTGGATGAAAGCGACAGTATTATTTATTACTAAAGCTGAATGAAGAAAATTATTGTTTGGAACTTTGGCTTCGCGCGGACAATAATATCTACATACGCTTTCTCCTTTTAGTCACCCCAGGCGTTGGCTTTACTGTATGGTTGAACTCCACTCTGGATCTCCCTTTGCAGCAATTAAAGGAAACCATACCTCGAAACATAAACATAAACGAAGATCCAACTCCGGCGCATTAGGTTCTCGACGGTGGGACTTTGACGAACTATCTCTTTCGTTGACTGCTGAGGCACTTTCCTTTAAGAGAATAACCCACTCACTAAAAGAACTCAGGAAAGACTTCCTGGCTCGTAACGTGCCGTAGTTACTCGCTGGGGAAGAAACGTTTGGAGAGTTTTACGAAGAGGAGAGCAAGGAGGAAGAAAGCAGCAAAGGACATAGTTTCCCTAAGGCTGCCAGAATCCATCCAAGCGAGCAACGTTTTTGGAACTCCCCTTCTTAGCCTTCCCCAGCTTTCGAAATCCTATGGGTGTAACTATTGCTTTATTTTATGTCATTATTGAGATAGATAGATATAGAAGAGCTGCTTTGTTGGTTCGGAAGGGAATTTCATACATAAGTGACTTATTTCCTTTTCAACTATTTCCCGCTTCGCAACCTTAACGTGGAATTTCAATCCCTTTGTTCATTTGCTTACCAAAGATCCCACTTCTTCTTTCTTTTTTGAGGTAAAACCTCCATTTCCAAAGTGTTTGAAAGAGGATTCAAGCCCGTCTTAAATAAAATACTAGAGGGGCTCTCCCTAAGCTAAGAGTATAATAAAAAGTTATGAAACGGTTCAACCATTTTATTTTCCAACTACTAGGAAGAATAGGGACTTTTCAGAAGTAAAAAAACTAGAAGAGCCCAGATATTGAGAAAATGTTAAAAGCAAAGTCACCGAAGAGATTTGTTTTTCATTTCCCTAGCTAGTTCAGAAAAAGGAGCAACCAAAGAGAAAGTATTTAATATCATTGATAAACTTTTCCAATGTAGTCGAGTTGCTGTCTCTGCTATACCAAGGAAAGAAGGCAAGGTGCGTGCTCAGGTAAAGACTAAGCTTAGTCGGATGACTCCCAAAAACAAAAGTCAAAAAGAAAGAAGTAATTCGGTCAAAGAACCGTGAAAAAAACCTATATACGAGCCTTGCAAAGAAAGTGAGCGGTGGTACTTTCACCTAACATTGTATCAATGCTATGTCCGATGCCTTAGAGGGCGGGGAGAGATTCATTGGTGGAATCCTTCGAAGCTTGACTCTATTCTAGAAAGAAGAGCTACTAAGAATATTACCAAGTCTGGAACAGTTGCTTTGCCACTAGCTACTTTTATATTCTCACTTACATTTAAATAGAGAAAGAATTTACATAACACCCACCTTATGGCACTTTTCGAAATTACTCAAGTGCGCTTCCTTCTTCTTCAGCTTCTCCGGCAAGGCTTGTTTTTCATGCAAATAGAAAGCACGGCCTTATATATCATACGAGCCTTTATGAGAGGTTGTACTTGCGATGAGAGGGTGTACTCGTGCTTTCCACTTTGACCTTCCTAGTGTCCACTCTGAGGATGGGCGTAGACTATTGGATTATTCATTTTCAGCTGACCAGGACCTTAACCCAAAGAAGAAGTATCGGGACGAACTATTGTACCAGAAGTCTCGGTCCTTATCCACTCTTGCTAGGCAGCCAGCAATAGCCAATTAAAAGCCTTAGACTCTTAGTTCCTCTAAACATTCCCAGCCACGGTTCATTTCGTCAAACCTACGCCTTACTACCGCTGGAGTCATCCCATCTTCATTATATTATACTCCTCAGCTGACCTTCAACATCACTGAGAAAGGAATCCAGAATGATGTTTTGGCTCTATCTCCTACTGCTTGGAAAGTTAGGGAGAGGCGAGCGTTGAAGTGTGAAAAGTTCTATACTGAAGAAAAATAAGATGGGATGTATGGACATTCAAGACATTATGGAGTCAGAACTTGTAGTTGAGCCTAAGATCCCTCCCAGTTGATAACTCCTTTAGTCCACTAAGGCTAGTCAAAAATAACTCCATGACAGCGCAAATCCGCCCAGACTGTGAATTACCACAGGGCAAGAGGGTCAAGCCATCCCATGCCGAGCCAAAGAAAAAGAATGCCGCTATAAACATTTACCGAGCTTATGTAACCGTTAAGAAAGGCGGCGCCGGGGGCAATAAAAATGCCAAGGGGAAGAAGTTCAGTAAGAAGTTAAGGGATAATTAATCTTCATTGACCATAGAGTCACCTCTGTTAAAGAAGCGCAGGGGCAACTCAAAAACAGAAAATATAACTAGCAAGCATAGCATGCAAAACAATCCAATATATCAACACGCCTATACGAAGTGTTGGTTGTCTCATGAGCAGGCGATCGCCAGAAACCCTGGTATAGGTCATAGCCACAAAAACAAGGTCGCTAAGAATTTTCAAATATTCAAAAAAGTACTTTGGGGTATATTAATTGGGGTATATTAAATTGAGACACGGAACCAGGAGCAACAACGTACCACATCCCGTCGACTCTGTCTGCTAAACGCCGAGTCCATCTTGGGACGAAGCGCGACATAGTAAGCGGCTGAAATCCATGGGTAAGAGGCCACCGGACGCAATAATTACCGATCAATCAATGTGCTTCTATTTCTGGCGCAATAAAAGAGGTATTTTCCTAAGAATATGCCAAAGACAGCACGCACCTATTGCAAAGGAGGAAGGGAAGAGCTGGCGCATCGATAAAGGAAGAATAGAGTATTTTAAGATCTATGATTGAAGGCATAATCGTCTAATTGGTTTTCAAGTGATTCGTGCACTCAGGTAGGAAAGAACTATGCTATTAAACGAGAAGGTATTAAAAGAAAGCCTGTCTTTGAGCTCTAGACGAACTGGATGGATCGATTCTCTTACAAAGCTTGAGGAATGAAAAAAAGCATCCTATAAATAAATACACCAATTGCAGCAGTCTGCCCAACTTCAGTAATTAAGCACTCCGCGACAGATGGTAAGTAACTTAGTCCTACCAACGCTCCGCGCCGGATAACCATTTGGTACCAGGGTAGGCTAAGGAAGGTTTTCTTGCTGGCTTATAAACAAGTATGAGGAATGTTGTTATGTTGGTTCTCATTTGCAAATACAGAAAACAATTTAGATTAATTGCAAAGACAACAAATCATCAAAAAGACTAGTTACAAGAGAGAGAGGCAGGGAGGCTATAGTCAGGTTCCGGTTGGTTGTGCATATAGCTCTCAGAATCCCCTATTTACTGGGAACATAGCTTGGTTCGAGAAGTTTTGATCCACCATTCTTGCCTGCGGATTTCTACAAAGCTACCATGACACAGCTCTTTTCATTCGATCCACCTCACACGGTCGAGTGCTTCTCCTTCTGTTGATGACATGATAGTCGCCGGCGATGATGTGCAGCAGGGTGTTGCCGAGATCAAACAACGCTTACAAGCCAGCTTCGAGATGCAGGATCTCGGAAAGCTTCGTATTTTCTAGGCATTGAGGTTTATTGTTGCTCCGATGGCCTATTTCTCTCCCAGACCAAGTATGCCTCTTAGATACTAGCTCGTGCCGGTATTACCGACTCTAAGATCTCAGACACACCCCTTGAGATGAACTGCAAGCTCTCTCTGACTGACGACCCTTGCCCCATCCTGAAATCAATCTTATATCTATGACAGTGAACACAGACTCCACCGTTAGAAACTTGGTAAGGCCGCCAGCCAAGGTGGAAGCAAATTCTTTATTCAGATCTACTATATATGAAAATGAGTGGACAACATGTCATAGTTGATGTGTTGTGAATCCCAATTGAAAATACGAGGCGCGGGCGGAGCGTGAAACTCGAATGAAAGAGCGAACAGGAAAGATCATGATGGACAAAAAAGATGCAAGATGACACTCAAACGTACTTCGATATATGATGGATCTTTCGATAAACCAGGAAAACCAACAAATGAATAGTTGTGTCCATTATCTATTCCAAAACCGGAGTATGAAACGCATACTAAAAGAAGACGTAAGGGTCAGTTTGACAGGAATCTCTTTTTTGGTTGGTGATGTGTTGAAAAAATGAAGGAAGTTCGGCAGACTTGAACGACGCATCGTGCAACTCATTTATGCTCGGGCATGAAATCATATATGAATATGATCAGTCGGAATCTCTAGTACAGTTCCGGAATTCCCTCTTTTTCCGGATAACCAAATCCTCCTACACTTTGCTCCTTTTATATGTGGATGATATAAAAAAGGCAGCAGTGTGAGCGAGAAACAAGAGCTTATCACTTCACTAAGCACGTTCTTCAGTCTGAATTAGGTGAACTGAGTCACTCCCTTGGCATTGACGTACAACCACAGTCAAGTGGGCTACTCTTGTCTCAGCAGCAATACATTCTGGATCTACTGAATAGAACCAATATGATCACTGCCAAGCCTGCACCTACACCTATGTCTGCCAGCAGCAAATACAAACTATCAATGTCCACTGGTCATCCCACAAAAGAAGCCAACAAGTACCAAAGAGGTAGATCCTATAACCTATATCTGTTTTTTAGCCCAGGGAACTCGCAAAGAAGCTATATGGCCAGTAACCTGGTCTTGAGGTTAGGGTTATTCCGATAGCAGGCGAGACTAAGCATAAATACGAAGTGTAGGGCGCTAAGCTTTATCCTGGATCTGTCCTTTGAGACGACTATGCCCTACAGCTCTAAATAGGGATTCGCAACCCTAACTATCTTCAAGATGAAAAAAGAGTGAGAGCTCCACTCCAATGCTGATAAACAGCTCTTGCTAAGACAAGGCACTGCTAATGTTGAGCAAGAGCAACTGATATATAAATATCCATCAACCTCAACAAGCGACAACTCAAGTGCTGCTTGCTTTTATGTTACGACTAGACTTCGTTGCAGCTCCGGCTTCTTATTCTTGCTTAGAGGGCCCGGTAGGAAATTCGATACCAGGACAGTAGGTAGTAAAGAGAAAAGAAGACACTGACCTCTTATCGGCTCTTCAAGCAAGCGCGATAGCTAATCCAGCAAGCCATAAAAGAAAAGCGGATATAAGGAAACGAACGCATAAGCACACGAGTACTTAGTATACTTATTGGTTGGATGCTTCTTTACGTACGGCTCGGCTCTATAGTAAGCTATGGATAGTTCGTGGAAGCCTCTAGCGAGACCAGGGGTAAATCATGACATGAATAATTAATACGAACAGCGTCAGAATATGAGCCGAAAGCCAGAGCAGTTTTTCACGAAGAAACCCACTGCGTTCTTCCTTTACCGAAGTTCCGTTCATGAGTGAAGCGCGTCAGCGTCTTCCTTTGGCTTAACCGATGGTGAGCTTTACGTTACGGGATTCAAAAACTTGATAGCCGGGTAGCCTACCTTCTTTGCTTAACCTAACAGGCCAGAAGGTTCCTTTACCGATAGCCGACCATAGATTTTTAAGGTTAGTTAGTTCTCCGTCCGGTAATAGAATTTATTTACCGGCAACCAGGAATCCTTTTCTTACTTTTAGAGCCGCAACCAAGACACAGACTTTAAGAGAAGGTTGTACTATTTAGTAGGAGGAAGTGAATCTCATTTCAAAACGAACCAGGAAGTGATCTTTACTAGAAGGAAGGAGAAAGAAATCCAATAGTGGTCGAGATTGCAAGATGGCTTTCCGAGTTACCTTCCTTCCAGGACCAAGGACGTGATGAACAAGATTTTCTTTGAGCTCTCGCCTTGCCGCTTTGGCTTATACTCCTTTGAGAATAGGATCCAACCTCTGCTCAGTATTCAGCAATACTATCGCACAATCCTCGGAATAGTCAGGCCATACATACTCTTCTAGATTGAACTTGGCCTCGCTCAAGCAATCCATGCTATGCATCACTACAGTTTGCTTCTCCATGCTGGCTTCAACCAGGCCGTCCCCACCATAGCAAACCAGTGCACTTTCATAGCAGGTGAAGCTGGGATAATACTCCTTTCCCTTATTCTCGTCACTATTCTCGTAACTAGCTAAACGTTTGGAACCTGGAGCGAGTACTGGAAGTCTGAAAGCTAATTCCCCTCAAACCTTCCCCGGAAACACTGGGAGAAGGTGTATTGAAAAAAAGGGAGACCATAGCTATAAAGCCCAGAGGAGGGTTTGGCGAAAGAAAGAGAAAAGCGCCAGCAAAAACTAAGGATGATCACCAACCTCTATCTCTTTCGTTGCTGGGTCGGCTATCAACTCTTCATTTCTTGATGCATGAGTTGGGAAAAAAGAGATTGGGATTTTGCCGGTTCCCTTTGAAAAAAAAAATATGGGCTAAGTTGCTATTTATACGTAGGATTATGGCCTGAAAGGTGCCAGCGCCAGCCTGTGATTCTTTACGATACGAGAAATTCAATGAATTAATCCACTGTGTATATCTTCCAATTCTGCCTGCCCCTTCCTGTGTAGCAGGTCCTGTTGACTCAGTTATAGAGACGAGACAGGTGGAAGAATGCTTCCAAAAGGCCTTGGTTTGTCAGTAGCCAAAGCGGAGAGCCAGCATTCTATCTCCTTTATACCCTTATGACTGAGTACTCTAAAACTATTTACTGCCAAGCAATTTGTTTTTTCGTATATACATAAAGCAGTGAGCTTGGTGGAACATGAAGAAAATTCTTGAAAAAGAAAGAAAACGAGGAAGGAAGAAGTATGTAAAAACAAAAAAAAGAATTCCACTCAAACTTGAGGGGCATTTCTATTCCAATTCTTTGTGATTTACCACTTTCCTGGCCAGAGAGGCGGGGGATTCATTCGTCCGAACACAGGATAAGCATTCAGTCACTTTGCATTTCGATTCAACTCAATGATACTATCGGAGGAGTTCAAAAAGGAGGTGAACGTCACTCACATGGAATTCTCTTTTTTACCGACCGAAAGAGTTTGGTGGATTGGGAGTTAGAAACCTTTAACTAGTCAATAAAGCAATGCTTTCCACATGGGCATGGGATTTTTACTGAAAAGATGGTGGAATTAGGGCAGCATTAACACGGCAGATCTACCACTTGGGGGGGTACCGACCAGGTTACTGCAGCTTCAAGTGTCAGCTTTAATGAAAGATATACATGAGAAATCTAGCTTCATAAATTGCTAAATTCTTTTCTACTCTGCAACACATGCACCTGGATTGGAACCATTCAAAAAACTTCCGACTGAATCAAACTTGCTGCGTTGTTATGCCGTTGGAATTCATTTTTTCATGTTCCATTGTCATCCTTGGAGTTGGATTGTTTACCAATGGGAATCTTGGTTTTCAAAGAGAGGTTTGGGGTATTTCTAAAGAAGAAAGCTTGGCTCTCAATTCCCATTTCTGCCACCCACCCAGGCGACTATCCATCCTGTCTGACAATTGATTGGCTCGTTCACTCGTTGGGAGAGATTTGGGAATGAATTGACTGGATAGGTTGGTACGGAAAAAGCAATGGAATCTGGTGTACGAACAAGATGAAATAAATGACGTGGAGGAAGCGCCAGAAAAAGCAAGGTAAGTAGTTCCAGTTTCAGTAGCTGGAGTAGCAAGGAAGTGAAAGTCGGCTCCCCAGGTAGTTTCGTTCAAGTCTTCATCGATGTTTTATTTAAATAGTATGTCATGTAGGAAAGAAATCTGCTTGGAGTCGTTGATTGGTTGACCTATTACGGATCTTTGCATGATTTCGAACATACTCTCGATATTCAGGAAGGCGGTCTCGAGAAATTTCTGGCATAGATATATTGAAACTTACTTGATCATCGGAGTAATAAAAGTTACTAGCATATTCGTCTCTCCTCCACAATCATGTTGTGCATTATTACACAAGCTCTCATAATTTGTCCTATTGTCCTCTTACACCACATGCGTGTCGGACCACTAATGATAGCGAAACGTGCCTGAGGCACTCCGAATGCTCTCCCCACATCTTTCCTAGCAGCCTCTTGTTTCTTTGCGAATAATCGATGTTGGGCTCCTTGAGGTAATGGGATGGACTTGACGAAGGTCTCGCCCAATTAGGATAGATCCCATCTGTGAGGTAATATCCCAAGTTGTAATTATTTCCATTTACTGAGAAGTTGATCTCCGGGGCTCGTCCTTCTAATACCTCGTGGAAGAGTGGGGATCGTGGGAACAACGGGAAGCAGCCAGTTGTTTACGCGGAACAGTCCAACCAGCGGGCCTAGAGGATGGAGTTTTAGGTGGAAGAAACCTACTAAATTGTTGAATTAGATTAGGCTAATTATGATGGTGACAACTAACTAATCATAAACACAGTAATCCCCTTACCTCGGAAAAGCAAGCTAACTCGGTTTTCTTTATCTAAACCAAAGGAACTCTATGGTTAGAGCCACCTCCAGCTCGCTTATTATTACTTCCGCGCCTACTTCACAAGAGAAGAGAAGAATATTCTCCTGGCGCATCATACCAAGCTAATACCTTTCTTAAATACGCCCGAGCCACTCCGCCACACAAGAATAATAGTGCCCTTATCAAGGAATATTCCGGTCCCTAGTTTCGGACCGGAAGAAGGAAGAGTAGACAAAAACGTAGACAATATAAGTCTGGATCCAATAAAAAAATCATATTTTTATACACATCATAAAATCATATATGATGGCAATTTTTTTCTACTTGGTTTCTAGCCCTAACTCCCTCGGTCGTTCCCGCCTTCTGGTAGTTTTTTTCCGCTTTAGGCTTTAGGTTTATATTCAGCTTTTCGTTAGGTTTCTTTTTTTTTTAATAAAGGCATATATGCCCGTTTCATTGAAAATGAAACTGTAACTTACAAACTCATATTGGATTCCGATTTAATCTATTGCTACCCTCATCCTATCTCAAAACCATCGGAAATATTTGGCCTCAGCACACACACACCCGCTTCCTTGACAGTACATTCAACTTTTTGCTGCAACCGTACCAGCAAACCGGTACAGGGAGCAAAGTGCTAAATGTACCAATCTCAGCTACACATTTGCATCCTCGACCATTTCCTTTAAACAAAATCCCTCCCTTTAGAATGTTTATCGCCTACTTTTATCCACAAGTACAGTATTACCAGCACATCACAATTTTGTGCTACCGCACAACAAAAAGAAAAACACTATAGCTTCACACATGGGGAGCTTATTTTTGTATTTCATGGGACCTATCTTGCCATTCAGTCATTCATCATTTCTCTTGCACTGTCCTCCTCATATGAAGCCACTTGTAAATAACAAAAGGGGTCCAGACTTGTAGGGGAATACAATCCAGATTGTCAGGCATCCGCAACAGCATCTTTTATTTTTTCTTTAACATGACCTAGCCAATAAAGCACAAGGGATCTAATTAGTAACACTAAATTCCTTGTCGTTTTCACAGTCATTTCTGATAAGCAAATTTCATTCCTGTGTTTCCAAATACTCCAACATACAGCACTTACTACTATAAGAAATGCTGATCTATTCTCAGCTTTCAAAGTGAGAGCAAATGTGACAATATCAGACTCAGACATAGAATGCCACCCAGTAAACAAATCTTGACATTGTCCCATCCAAAACCAAACTTTTTTAGAATATGTACAGGATAAAAACAAGTGATCAACCTCCTCCGCCATGCCACAAAAGTGGCAAGAAAATTTACCTGTCCAGCCCCTTTTTTTTAAATTATGCTTTATTAGTATTCTATTCTTAGAAACCAGCCACATGAACACTCTGATTTTGGGTGGTACAGGTAACTTCCACCAAAGCAAAGGTTTTGTCATACTTATACCTCCTCTAAAATTAAATAATTTATATAAGGAAGGATCTGACTGTAAATTTGCCACATCTCCATACTATGCCATCATGAGGCTGTGTACAAGAAATATGGGCTATTAAATTGAAAATTTAAGACCATTCATGTAGTAAAACCCCACTTATTTGTCTATTGAACATCAACCCTCCCCTCCCCCTTGTGTATTTCTCACATCCTTTCACAAAATATAAGGGTTAGCATATTAAAAAGGTGAGGGTAACAGGTAGCCTGGGAGCAGTTTTGGTGCCATACCATATGTCCTTCCAAAATTTCATATTGCTACATTGCCCAGGTATATATGAGACACTACATTCCCCCAGCCTACTAAGCTTAAAAACCTCTTTCCGGGGACATTTGATTGCTGTGACTATCCAAATAATATTTCAGTTGTATCATTTGCACAGGGTTTGATAAGATGCATTTTTGAATTTCCACCACCATTTGAGCAACATTCATGTGATTATTAGATAATACCCCCATCCCAAAAAATTCCTTAGCTAAACAAACTGTTCTCCAATTAATTAAAGCATACTCTTTCCTAATGCCACCTGTCCCTTGCCATAGAAATTGACATCTTATTCTATCAAATTGCTTACTAACTTTTGCTGGTAATTTGTATAAAGAAAGTGCATATAAAGGAACTGCTGACAACACAGCATTAGTCAATGTAAGTCTCCCCCCAATGGACAGCAGTTGTCCAGTCCAATTTTGTAACTTTTTTCCAAATTTGTCTATCAAAAACCCCCAGTCTGAACATTTAATTTTCCTGTCATGCAAAGGCACCCCTAAGTATTGAATTGGGAATTGAGACAGTTTACAACCAAACAAGCTAGCTAAATCATTGCCATCCGGAGAAGTTGAGGGGAAACATTTCAGTTTTTTGTAAATTTATCTTGATGCGCTTCAAAGGCAATCATAGCCCACCATACATTCTCTACATTATTAGGAGTTGCTTCTAGAAAAAATATAGTGTCATCAGCATAATGGCAGTGAGTTACTGCTTTACCCTCTATACAAACAAGGGGGTCCTAATCCCTTGATCACTTTTGAATTCCTCCCTTTTTTAAATATTTTACACAAAGTATAAGCAGCCAGTATGAAGAGGAAAGGGGATAGGGGGTCACCTTGTCTGACCCCCCTTTTACAGAAAAAATAGGGTGTGGGATCCCCATTAATATTTATACAAGTTTGTTAACTTTATAACCAACTTTCAATCCACTGCATCCATTTAGGGCCTAAGCCCCTACTTTTAAGCATCTCTAATGGATAACTCCAATGAATTCTATCATAGATAGGCTTTTTCAAAGTAAATTTTTATCAAAATTCCCTGTTGCTTAGATAGTCTACAGTGATGTATGATTTCATGCCCGAGTATTACATTATCTAATATGAATAGATTTTTCAAAAAGGCAGCGTATTATCTACAAATCTATGCATTAAAGGCGTTGTCAGCATTTTTGAAAGGATTTTCAAACTACAGTTAACCAAACTAATAGGCCTAAACTGTTTTATATTTAAAGCTTCCTTTTTTTTTCTAATCAAACATACTATAGCTTTATTCAGTTTCTGCAGAGCCAAAGAATGATCATAAAATTTTTTACTTATTACTAATAAATATAATTTCACCAAGTCCCAGAAATATTGATAGAACCTGAATGTAAATCCATCAGGTCCAGGAGCTCCATTAGCTTCAGAATAAAATACTGCTTTTTTCTATTCAGTTTCTGTAAAAGGTTGTTCTAATATATTATTTTTCTCTAAAGTAATTAAGTCCTTATCATCCAAAAAAGATTCTTCAAAAGAGGTAGGTATATTTAAGCCCGGGAACACCTAACAGTTTTTTAGAATAATCAAAAATATGATGTTGTATATAAGGTAGTGCATCTGTCATCCTATTATAAATTTATAGATTGAGGATCACTTATTGTGTCTATGAGTGGCTATTTTATGAACATACTTGGTGTTGAAATATCCCTCTTCCAGCCATTTTGGCCTTGATCTATGTTTCCAGTATGTTTCTTCGTCTAGGTATAAATCATCTAATTGTTTTTTTGTTGTTTCCCATTCTGCTTGTTCATCTTCATTGATGTCTCTTATTTCTTGTATATATTCCAATCTTTTCAGTATGGCCAGAGCATTTTGTTTTATTTTCTATGGAGGTTTACTTTTTCCTAGCATGTTATTATGATATAAAATGGCAAGTCAATTGTGTACATGCATGCACAGCACAATGCATAGGGTGAAACACTTCAACTCTGTCCTACAAATACAATTGCAAACAGATCGTTCTGTCCTTTTCGGATCGGAGACCAGACTCTTCATGCCATTTCAAGAGTAAACTCAGGTGCTTTCTGAACCAATTAAATGCCCATACAATTCAAGAATAAGTTTGCAATTTTATGAAAACTGCTGCGTCCGTCGTTGTACAGTAATAGTTGTTGAGTGAAATACTAAAAAACTTCGACCGGCCTTAGAATTTACTCATTAAATTCCTCCTCCATACGAAAAGGAAATCCGGCATCAAGGATCCATTTCCAATTCACTTGAGTGAGAAAGAAAGCTCCACTAAGAAGCAAAGAGCCAGAGAATTCAAAGTACCATATGAATAAAGGGCAGCCCAGGGGCACACTGACTCATACTCGGGGAAAATAAAATGAGCAGACTGGGCGATTTAATTTAACGGGAGCAGCAACTGAACCCAGAAAAAGAGAACCAAGAGGAGCAGTTTGAGAGACACGAGACTTAAGACAACATCATGTTCTTCCATTTCGTATATGAATTCGGCGATGATTATCGTATGTAAAATGGATCTGTAACACAGATAGATGTTCAAGAGGTTGTCTTCCAAGGTCGACAACCGTGACAACGAATTAGTGGATTGAATGCTTTCAATCCCGGTTCCAGAGAATCCCTACCGGGGGAACGAAAAGATAATAGCCAAGGAGAGTCTTGCTTTACTTACTATTATTGCGCCGGTCTTTTGGGTTATGGCCAAGCCCCGAGATCATCTTTTTTGTTGCCTTATCCCTCAGGTAGTTTGGCATTAGGATGTTTAGCAAAACACTTCAGGGCCTTGTGTTTTTTAAGCATTCCAATCCAAGCTTCCCTAATTCTAATAAAGAAGAAAGGAGTAAGGTGGGTCCCGCCCACTATTTCCTCTCTTTCGGTTGGTGTTCTTGCTTTATTGTTTCGTGTCGTGTTTAGGAATTGACCGAGATCGAGACAACTGGAAATGTTAAAAAGATAGTACCTGAGGTCTAATCTACCACTTTGGCCGATAGGAGCTCCTATTGGCATATGATTCCTCCTTCGGGAGTGACAAATACCAAGCCTATTCCGGCCCGGATCTTTGGAACTTGTTTGCCTTTGGTGGGTCGTATTGATGACGCGCCATCAAAGTACATTTCCGGTTTTCTTCTCCTATGTGCATTACCTCTTCGTCCGGGAATTCACACTTTAGAGGAGAGTCGGAAGGTATTGGGTGTGATGCCAAGAAGTCAGATAAAGCTTGCCCTTTTATGGCCTTCTGAGGCATATATGTGATGTCAAATTCGGTTAGGATGATTGCCCATTTTGCCAACCTCCCTGTGAGCATTGGCCTCTAAATAAGGTACTTGAGTGGATCCACTTTGGATATGAGAATGATCCGATGTGCTAGCATGTAGTGCCTTAGCTTCTTTACAGCAAACACCAGTGCTAAGCAATGTTTTTCGATAGGGGAGTAGGCATGTTCTGCCCCTACTAACATGCGACTGAGGTAGTAGAGGGCATTTTCTTTCCCCTCCTCATTTTCTTGAGCCAAGAGGGCGCCAAGTGATCCTTCTAAAGCTGTAGTATACAGCAAGAGTGGTTTTCCTGGAATTGGAGCCGATAAAACCGGCGGATTGAGCAAATAACGCTTGATGCGTTCTAATGCCATTTGACATCCATCGTCCCATTTGAATGGGACGTCTTTCTGAGCCTAGTGAAGGGTTTAATTTTGCCAGACAGGTTAGCTATGAACCGTCTGATATAAGCCAATCGTCCTTGAAGGGAGCGAAGCTGTTTAAGATTCGTTGGAGGAGGCAACTCAAGTATGGCCTCTATCTTGCTCGGGTCCATTTCTATCCCTCTGTGCTTTACAACGAAACCGAGGAATTTGCCCGATGACACCATGAATGCACACTTCAAAGGATTTAGCTTTAATGCATGTTGCCTTAATCGGTCGAACACTGTCTTGAGGTGCCTGAGATGTTCTTCATGGGACATGGCTTTCACTACCAAGTCATCCACATAGCATTCGACGATCTTATGTATCAGATCATCAAATATATTAGTCATGGCGCGTTGATATGTGGCACCAGCATTCTTGAGGCCAAAGGGCATCACTTTGTAGCAATATATGCCCATGGGAGTGTGGAAGGCCGTGTGTTTTTGGTCTTCTTCATCCATTTTGATTTGGTTGTAACCCGAATACCCGTCCATGAAGGAGAACACTTCATAGGATGTGTGTGATCAATGATGATTTCGGTTACTGGCAATGGGAAGTCATCTTTGGGACAGACAAACAGGAAAAACAGCTATAGCAATTGATACTATATTAATTCGTTTTTTATTAATATTATGCTTTTTTATTGTTTTTGCGGGTAGGAGGGCCCGTTGCTTGGGGTTGGTCTCTCCTGTTGGGCTTGGTAGCCAATTGCTTACTTTTCATGTTAGTAGGATGGGCTATGGGCGGTGTTTTACCGCCTACTTGCGAAGGTGATTGCGAACAGACTTCAACCCTTGATGCAATACCAGGATCCTCAGGTACATGAGATGATGGTACAAGGGGCACAGAGGTAATAGGGGCACGCTTACGCATATATTGTCGAGTTATTGAATAGGTCTCCTATTTATTCTATCTTGCACTGACTCAACAAGGACAGAAGGAAAACTTTGAGAAGGTACTGTAGGAACACAAGATTTAGAAAGTACATACTCTCTCTTTAGAAAGACCTGGTAAAGGAGAAGGTACCATAGGAACACCATCCTTCGAAGGTACATCATGTGACTCTTTAGAAAAACCCGGGGAATTTTAAATAACATCAGAGGACACATATTCATGAGAATAGGCAAGAGACTCATGGAATGTAACATCATAGGAGATAAAGAACCTCTTGTGGACAGGACTATAGCACTTATACCCATAACGAGCATACCCCCCAAATATGCAACGGATAGCCCGAGGATCAAGCTTATCACGTCCAGGTTTATTATCATGAACATAACAAACACAGCAAAATATTCGCGGTGCAACTGAAAATAGTGGTTGGTCAGGAAAGAGAACTTGATAAGGGACAGCTCCATTAGCAAGCTATGGCAAGAAAAGTTTGAGTGCTGGTAAGGCACGACTACTGCGGATGAAAACGAGAACTCAATAGCTCACTGGCTTTCTCAAAGTAATTTGCCTTTGCTCGATCCGCTTCGAACCGCCACTTCACTATCAAAGGTGAGTTGCGTTCCAGCCGGAGAAAGTGTGGTTTTAGGCCTTTGGGATCCCATGGAAAAATAACTAGTTGTTGTATAAGACCGGCTAGGCCTTGAGACGCTAGTACCCATTGTAAGGCAAGCGAGGAAGAATCACTTAAACCATTGCGAAAAAGTCTAGTCTATCACTGGAGTGAAGTCGTAAGGTAAGAAGGAAGCCTAAACGGAAAAAAAGCCTTCTCTGGGTCACACTTCTTAGCGAAGATTTCCTGGTGCGGTAGCATACTAGCCATAAGGCTAACATTAGGGAAAGGATTGAGTAGGCCGGAAGCCTATTTTCAAATAGGTGGCCTTCAGTAATCCGAGTACGCAAGTAGGGTCTCAGTATGCTAGAAGGACCAAGTGGCATAGTCAGGCTTTGCCGGGGTGCCTTTTTTGAATTCAATAAGCGATAGGTTTGGATAAGAAAATAGGGTTTTTTTGGGGGGGATGGACCTACCGATCCTGGAAAAGCCAAGGGCTTGGGGAAAGATGCTATGCTTGAGTCAGCGGAAATGGTTTATGACGAAGAAAATCAATCATAGGTAGATTTCATTTTATTCCTCATAGGTCTTCTTTTGAGTTTAGAAAAGTAGGGCAGTACGCCGGGTTCTATCTATATGCTTTATACATTAAAGTCGAACTTACTTCTCGATTGTTGCAGGTCGCCCAGAAAAATTGTTCCGAGTTAGGTTTTTCTCTCCGGGATCTCTTTTCAACCAATCCCCTTTAAACTCTCTTTAAACCATCCATGGTTGACCTCAATGGTGAACTGATAGATGGCCTTTTTACTTTCTTTTTCTTACCTTCTTACACCACCCTTGCCTCTGATTATGCCTTCAAAGCCCTATCAAAAAAATCCTTTTTTTCTTCAATGACTCGCTCGCTTCCGGCTTTTTCCTTCTTATGGCTGAGCTATGCACCACCAGATTGGAAGATTGATCCGCTTATAACTTGGATTCGTTGATCGTCTGAAGAAAACAAATTAGATTCTTCTTATTATAAATTGAAAAGTACAATCGGAAGGAACTTAACGATTGCATTATTTGATCCATGACCTAGCAAGGAAGGGCTACTTCGACAGGAGAATTTGAATAAATCGTACGAATATGTGCAACGCATCCATTGAGGCTAGGCGGAAGCTAGAGGAAAAGGAGGAGGCCCCTAAATAAGATTCCTGGATCCAGGTAGGATTAGTTGCTCTCAAGGATACCATACAATGCAGGAAGGACGCCCCATAAATAAATAAGTAGGCGTGGGATTGGCATTTTAAGCAATGCAATTGAACTTATATAGCTAGGTCGTTCGTATTCTGAACCGTCAAGCCCTTTCATTGTATTTTATTGAAAATAGGAAAAGAGAATGTAGGTAGTATTTAGGACCTGATAGACGTTTAAGATTTTCTAAGTGAAAGCTGCACACCACAGATGAGAGAACTTTATTGGATACCGATTCGAAGAGAAGGAGCTAAGGCGGATAGCACTCTAGATATAGGAATCTTGGATTCTTTCAAAAACTCTGTGACAACATCAAAAGCATAGAAAAAAGCAATGATTGGAGAAAAACCCGTTGACTTACTTATAAAACAATATAGAATCAATCTGGACTTTCGAACTGGTAAAAACATGCATTCTCAAGTCTATTTTTTCATCAAGAGATGTGGTGAGGCTTTCATCCAAGATGATTCTTAGTTACTTAAGATCATATTCATTTCATTTTGACGATGTACTGTAATTTCTGCCTTAGCACGAGATTCCACAACTTCTCTTGCCTATGAAGAGAAGCGGAGGAACACATGATTACTTCTTTCTTGCCTCGGTTAAGTATCGCGAGCGAAGCAAAGCCCTAGTTCCATCATTAACTAGGGGACTCCATATTGGACTGCCTCTTGTTTTATCGTTAATAAATAAAAAGAGAACTTAATGTGCAAAACATGGTTGAGGGGAAAGGAGACAAAGCATAGTTCAAACTAGCCTCATCACAATAAAAGATGAAGCTCTCACCATGATCGAGTTTGTATGTCTGAGGTAGCACAAAGACGAAAGGAATTAGTTCACAAACAAGGCTTATGATAGAAGGAAGGGCTGGGCCTAATTAAATTATCCGGTATAGAGATGAATGAGAGGATAGAGTAGATAGGAATAGCAGAGCAGATAGAAAGATTGGAAGTTCAAGCTTTGAAGCTCATTTTCCAGCGGATTTCTTGCTTTCAAAAAGCCTTTTGATCGGTAGAAAAAAAAGCGGTAACTCACAAGGACAAGTAGGTTAGCCAAAGACTTCTACTCGTGACCGAACTATGTATGAATGAGGCAATCTTTAAGGAAACTCTGAATTGACGGAAACTATGTTCATTGAAGCAATGTCAAAGCAGACTTTGCTAAGCTTTTAAAAAAAAAAAACATTAGGTATGCTGCTAATTCCTCTCTGGCAGTGTGAAACGAATCTTTAGCTTCACCTCTAGTTCGTCTTTGATTAGAACGAACATAGGACTAGGAATGGTGGGAACGATTACTGCCTGGGTCACTGAGCTCAGTTGATTGTTAAGAAGATGCTGGGAGTATCTATGAAGTATGGCTGTTTACTCATTGGAAATTGGCACTATTTCTTAGTCTCAAACCCCTGGTCGCAGCTTTTTGAGAACTTGATCGATCAGAGAGTAAAGTCACCTACTTCATTCATGTGGAATTTCTAGATAAAAAAGGGGATTTAGTTAGTTGTAGAGTTAGGTGGAGTGAACCCAGAAGAAGAGCAAGGAGGGGGGGACCACCCACTACTTCAACTACTGCTTTTGATTGTCTTCCTTTAACTGCTAAATGGAAAGAGTGACAAGCCCATTTCATTGATGTGACGCGGGCTGGGCAATCCACCAAGGAATGGAACTGAACTGAAATGAAAGCATAGGCTTCAGCCGAAGCTGCAACCAAAGATGAGTGGCTGTTCCCCGGACACCGAACTATTGGCTGGCTTGAGCGACCCAATCAATGTCTGTAGATGAAAATGCCAGTTCATCTATTTGATCTAGCGGAAAGGCTTCAACCAAAAATAAGATAGAACGGTAGTACCAAGGTCAATGACAAGTGTGAAGTTAAATTCCATTATGGACCCATGAAAAAACCAAGATTTTGATACTCCTCATTCAGTGGAGTTACGATGATTCCCTTTTTTCTTTATTCCCTTCAAAAACAAAGTCAGCTGCTGACAGAGCGCTCACCAACCCTAGCAACAAGCATAACCTCTTTATTATGGGAGTTCTTCATTCAAATATGATGTTTTACCCAAGAAGCAAGTATAGTTGCCTTAGCGTACTTACTGGGAGAATAAAGCAGTATTGGACAAGTAAGTCGTACTCTAGACTCAAACCTCTCCCCCTTTTTAGCCAACATTATAAACTCCATTTTGCACTTTGAATTGGTCAAAGCCAAAAAGATGATGAATATCTTGAGATAAGAAAGATAGGCGGACGACTTTACCATAAGGTCGTATGTTTACGTGAGCAGTAAGCAGCGGATCTCCCCCTGGGGGGAAAGCAGGTGGCCCTTTTGGCGTCTTCATTCTGTCGACGGGGCGAAAAAGCCTTCTTCGTTCGGTTGGTCGAGGTGCTTTTCACCAGCGCGTAGGTAGTCAAAGTTCCTATGACCGAGTCTTTCTGGCCCCTGTGAACATATTGTCTTAATGTATTAAAGAGGGCCTCTCTAACCGGTGAAAAAAACAAATGGTAGGTTTCCACTAACGGCTATTCCTGGCTCGGCTCCGATAACGCAATTCCGGGAGGAGTCGGTAGTAGGGCACTGGATCCCTTCGGACCTGGAGAAGGTGTGAGGCTGGGTCAGGGTTTGGTGAACCAACAGGCCGCTCCTCTTGTTGAAGTCTCGGGCCCCTTTTTCGTTGCCTAGGTTACACCTTCGGAATACCCCAGACGGGGATTTCGCTCTACTCCCCCCAATCTTCACTTTACGCCACGCCGACTCTCCGTCGTGGAATTAGACCAAGGGGAATCCCCATAGGCCCCCTTTTACCGTATCTTCTCTTTCACACTAGGAGAGACACAGCCTCAGGACTATGGGGAAAGTGGATCGATTGCCCTAGATATCAAACTACATAGAGGGCAAAAGTCTCTAAAGAAGTTTTTTTAAAGGATCGGTAGTAGTCCAGTCGCACCCGAACAATAATATTCCAGAGGAAAATGCACCTAAGATCAAATATTTTAAGCCGGCTTCCGTGGAAAATTCAGACTTTCTTTTTGATGCTGCGATCACATAAAAACATAAACTTTGAAGCTCAATAGCTAAATACATGGCAATTAAATCATAAGCCGAGATCATTAAGAGCATACTGCAAGTAGAAAGTAGAATTAATACAATGAATTCAAAAGCATCAAACCTCTCTTTTTCGAAAAAATCGAAACACATCGAAATAGTACCAGCCGTACTTAATAATAGAAGGATTTGGCAGAAATATGTAAAATTGTCCCTCCTCAAAAAATTATTCCAGAATAAATGGGCAATAGTTAGTAGAGGTGCGCCAGTGGCGAGCAGAAGCAAGGTTATTAGAACACTAAGTAATCCAAGCCAACCCACATTACTGACTAACGGTGGATAATCATCTTTCTTAGAGGTACTAAATACAACTCCATGAATGAGCAAAATGAAGGTTGCATTAATGATAAAGATCTCTGGGAAAACCGCTAAAAAAAGATTGAACATGTGGGAGGAGAGATAACGAATTCTGCTTTCATTTTCCCCGTCTTCCAAATCACAGAGTTACTTAAGGAATGTCAAATCTTTCTCTACCTACGCCGGCCAGCCAGGCCTAACATCAAATTGAGGGGGCCTCACCTACCTCTCCCCAGCGTTGGAAGGAGCGAGCTTATAAGTCAATGGCGGCGCTTACTTGATTGACCTGGGCCGCGCAGGCGGCTCTAATCTATATTAATCATCAATGAATAACGCAGGCGTTCCTCGCCAAAAGGATTTTCCTCATTGTGTAGATAGATCAGACATGAAATAATTAAGCCTGAAAAAAAGGTTATCCTTCTGGTATACATACCTTCAAAGTGGTCTTCTAAAAAAAGAAGGGGGCTGCTTCCCAACTATTTGCATAAGGGGACAGCTGCATGATGTCTGCAATGAGAGACTCGGAAATGAGTCTATTAAAAGTAAAAGGCGTTCTTGGATCTCGTCTTTATTTTCTTTCCAAACTAGAACTCTCGAAGAATTACGAATTGAGAGCTTGGCGGTCGTGGTCTATACTAATTTCACCATCTAAATGCTCCCCGACCAAGCTCTCGTACTCCCCCGGGTTGAGTTGATGGGGAAGGAAGGCAGCCCATCCATGACTTAGTTGGGCTTCCAGACTTCGGATCCGCGAAAAGAGTTCACTTTCGATCGAAGTGCGCGTTTAGCACACGAGAATTTCTTAAGCAATCCACCGCAGAGGTTTGATTTAATCGAGTCGGTCGGTGTCCAGCTTGAGCTGTACCTTGTTTAGTCCTAGTTCACTGAGGATTCGGAAATATGGAAAATCCAATCAAAACACTTTTTCATTCTTGAGCGAGTGAACTATTTTTCCTTCTCGAGCTTCTATTTCTTCCGTTAAGGAAGATTCGAGAAAAGATAGAATAAGAAGACGTGTTTCCAGAACGAAAAAAATACAGGTGAATAAGAGGAAGTTAGCAAAGTTAGACAAGATGGGAATGAGCATAGAAACATGTATGGATGTACCAGATCGGCTAATGCTCCCAGGTTGATGCAATGTATTCCACCAGTTGACTGAAAACTTTATTATGGGTATATCGATCAGTCCAACACAGATTAAAATAGAAGCCAGTTCGACAGAAAGCTTTTGAAAACACAATGCACCCAGGTAAATAAAAAACAAGATTAATACAGAAGTTAAACGAGCATCCCACACCCAAAAGGTACCCCACATAGGCTTTCCCCAAAACACCCCAGTCACTAAGGTAAAAAACGTAAAAAAAGCACCAATTTCTGTACCGGTTCCGGAAGATCGAAGAAAAAGGGGATGTTTTGTTAATAGGAACAAGAAACTGTTTATAGCCGTTGCAATATAAATAACTATACTCATCCAAGCCACAGGAACATGTACATACAGAATACGAGAATTTCCACCTTGTTGAAAATCTGGTGGTGCTACCCAAAGACTTAAATAAATAGCCAAAGCTGTTAAGAACAACCAAGATCCAATGAGAATTTGCGCGTAGCTTTTTGTCTTTGACATAAAAAAAGAAGGTTGTAATAACATTGGATAATTTTTTCTCACTTTCACCGCCACTCAGAACCGCGTGATTTTTTCATTGCAAAATGCAGTTCTGAAAGACCCCTACCCCCCTTTGCCCTATCACTAGCTTGTTCTTCCTTCCCAAACGAAACACAAACACGATTCTATTCTATTTACGATCAAAACCAACCAAAGCCAAATCTCCATGACTATGTAGACTATTGTTTTGCTTCATGTCATATGCACTGCGCTTACTACTTTGAAATCAAACTCGTTTCAGTCCGTCCTTCCCTTACGGAGGTTATTTCTCTAGAAAACTAGCTTGCTTGGCCATCCCTTTGAGCGTAGGGTATGGATGAACTACCAACTCTACTTACAGCTGGTAGGTTCTCCAGGGGGAATCCGGGGGGACAAGCAGTTCCGTTGGAAGGATCACGTGGGGATCAATAAGAAAGATGCAATGCAAGGAGGAGATCTGACCAGTTAGTGGTGGTGAAACGGGCCCCTCAGCTGAGAGAGATATGCTATCGCTCCCTGCCTACAGAGAATGCCAAAATGGATGAAAATCTGTTGGTGCAAATGAGAGTCAGAGTGCGACCAGAGAAGGCATCCCTCGTTTTTGCATGCTGTGTCCAATGTTAAGCCTTTTTAGTGACCTGTAGTATACTACAATACTTTAGGAAATGGCATATTGGAGTTTGTACTACATGCTGTAATACATGTTGGTTGTACTTGTACTCTTATGCTTAAAGAAAGATGAGGAGCTTTCATGCATCCTGGCTGGTTAACTTTTTTATTTTCCTCTCGTAGTATGATAATGATTGTGTTCCAGTGCTTTTATGAAATCCTGCCTAAGCAAGAGTCAAGTCGGTTTTGCAATATTTATTCTAAGCAAGGTGAGGTTTATGATAACATTCTTGAAAGATTACTGGCGAATGACAAGATCTCAAATTGCTTTCTGAGACTCCTCTAAAATCCTACCATAAATTCGAAACTTACCACTTGTCGTACCCAGTTAGTAAAAGGTATGTGAAAGAGTGAACGGAGTAGTTGATTCTAATAAGCAGGAGACCAAATTAGGAGCTCAATAGCCCGCACTAGGAGGAGCACATGTAGCCCGGCCCACTTACTTAATTGAGCCGCAAAATAGACCATTTATTTTCGTCAAAGAAGACTTCAACAAGAAATGGAGAAGACTATTCACATCTCTATTTTGAAGCCTAGGCTGTTCCATTTAGTAGTACTGGTCAATTTGTCAAATAAGCTCCAACGCAGCGGCCCCTTGCCAAATTCTTCCAGCAAAGGAGCTGCTATCTTCTCGGTATCAAATGGATAACTCGCTTGTACTTAGACAGTGGTTCGACCAGGTCGACTCCCGCCGGACCGATAACGTCACCGCCTCTCAGCTCCAGGTCCGCAAACCCTAGATCCGATCAAACGTTTCTTTTCTCTTTCTCGTTTTGTTGTGAATTGACGCGTTATTGCTTCTTTGGTGATTTGTATTTAAATTGGAGATGGTTAACAGAGCGCTTTGGGGGAACCTCCTTTTGTCGGACAACCTTTCCATTGTCCAGCAGATGATTAGGTTCTCTATCTCTCTTCTTTGTTGAAGCATCTCGTTATTGATGAAAACTGGTATGAGCCTTTTTAATATATGAAGGTGTCTCTGTGGTAATTTGTAGGATGTATGACTTTGATAAGAAAGGCACTATGAACTTTGAAGGAGTGCATACATTTTCTTTATGTTGGATATATGTATTCTATTTGTAGTGTTACTCTAACTTGATGTTGGTGGAAATGTCAAAGCGCACTGATCTGGTAGCTATTTTTCTTTGCAGAGTTTCTTGCTCTGAACAAGTTTCTTCTCCAGGTTAGTACCTTTCTTAATCGTTGTACATGATAAAGCAACAAATGTTAGAGAAAAAGTTTGATGCCGATGAAAGTTATACGTAACATAACGACTATTTTCTTCTTTGCATTTACATCGCTGTGCGTGCATGTGTTTTGGTGGTGGTTTTGGGGGGTGGGTATTTTACTATGATGTTTATTTATTGACGTGTCTGTGACAAGGTTGATATCTGGATTCTGGATTATGGTACCATTTCATTCCCAACAGGTCCAGTATATGCCCAGCGTTGTTTCAGGAATAGTAGTTGACGATTTCTTTATTTCTTCTTTTGTCGGACAACCTTACTTCCAATTCCATTGTATCCCATTCCAATTTATCAGTTGAGTTCTATCGTTGGTCTGACAAACTGTCAGCCCCCCCCTGAGCCAACTCAGGAAATCGTTCGAATCACTCAGTAATATCTCAATTACACTTTGGGATATTACAAGTGGTATCAGAGCGGGCTTCCTTCGGCCAAAGAATCGATCTTGAAAGCCACAATTGGGTTGAACAAGGCGAGGTCAGCCATGGCGGGGACACGAAGCCAGACTGATCAAGGTAGTGATGAGCAACGACAACAAGTGTTGCGGATGCAAGCTGAGCTAGCTGATAGAGTAATGAAGAATGAAGAGAAGATGCAGAGTATTGAAGATGATGTCCGATCAATTAAAGAACGAATGGAGTCGCAAGATAAAAAGGCTTATGAGAGGTATTCGCAACTAGCCTCACGGTTAGATCAACTTCTGGTAAATCACATCAGCCCGAAGGTTTCTTTTGAAGGAGGTCCTTCTACTCCTGATCTGAAAGGTAACAAGAACACACCTGGGTCTAGTAACCTGGTAAGAATGTTTAACAGAGGTGCACAATCCCTGGAAATTGATCCTAAATCCAATACCAAGAAATATGGGAAGTGAGCCTAGTGTAAGAAATGGTGGTACCAACATGCAGTTCATGCCAAGAACATAATTTCCTTTGAAGGGTCTTACCCAGGACCATGAGGTGTGAGTTTGACTTTGACCTACATCAAACACCTGAATGTCAGAAGGAACGAATGGCCATTTTTCATTTTAGCCTGGATGTTAGGGATTGGTACCGTACCTATAATGTGAGCAATCCTCAGCATAATTGGGATGAATTGGTGGATGCAGTTAAAGATAGATTTTATGAAGGAAGTGAGGGGGATGTGATAGATATCTTTAACAAAATGCAGCAACAAGGCGCGTAGCGTTGAAGAAACTATTAGGAGGTTTGAGAAAATGAGAGCAAAATTGTTGCATTCAAACCCAGCGAGTGAAACTACAGTGGAACGAGCCAAAAGAGAAGAGTCATACTTGATTTCGAGTTTCAATAGCGGGTTGAGACCAGGCATTGGGTCAAAATTAAAAAACCGAAAACTCTTAATGAACTATATCGTAGTGCTATCCACTATGATAAGGCCACAGAACTAACTATTCAAAGAGCCAAAACCACCTACAAAACTCCTCAAAATCCAAATATGCAGCCTAGGTTCAATCAGACCACTGAAGGGCTTCCGCTCGCTCGTTCCACTGTAGTTTCACTCGCTGGGTCAATTGCCTGGAAAATTCATTGCAAAAAACAATAGAAGCCAAATCATGGACCAAAGTAGAGCGTTGGGATTGTGTGTGTCTTCCATATTCCCATCTGTCCCATAAGCCGCGGAGGAGCGTAAGAAAGGAAAGTCACTAATATCATACATCAACTCAAACATCAAGTCATACATCAAATCCAGCTTGCTTGCTCTATTTGACTAGCTTATTTGTGGAAAGAAACTCATAGGAAGAAGAAACTTACTAAAGAAAGTCATATAGCCGAACGACTTATTCTTCAGCAGCAGATAGATAAAAAGACACAAGAGAGAGATGTGATAGGTTAGAGTATAGTTAAGGGGTAGCTTTCCCCCTACTATGTTGAGTAATACGTTGCTTAAACTACTACTTAGAGTTCTCCAACAGACCAGTAGATATGATATATAGTTTGCTTAGAATCAAGAAAGTCGTAAGAAAGTGATCCATCTCATAGTTCTCCATACCTCCTATAAGCATGGAAAGAATCAAAGCAATGACATCAACAACTCATAAAGAAACTCAAGAAACTCGATAGTCCCAGACCTTAATCCTCGCAAGGACTCCATTGCCTCAGGCACACCTTCCTTCTCCTCAGCCACACTCTTCCCATTCTTTGCCTTTTTGATATCCCTTTCCAACGTTTGCATCTACCGCTTCAACCTCTCCACATCCCTAACATCCTTCTTATCGGATCCTACAGATCTCTAAGGTTGAGTTGATCCCACGGACGCAGAGCGTCAGAGCCGATTCACTAAGTAAATTACCCCCAGTTGAAACTCTTTATCCAGTCGATGAAGATCCCGAAACGGAGTCCCTAGTGAACAAGTCAGGGCGAGTAGAACTATTTAATATAGATCGGAGGCGCTGGAAGTTGTCGTTGTCAGTGGTTCCGGGAGCGAGAAGTATAGGCAATACCTTCCTTTCACTTTCATTTAGTAATGAACTCTTGGCTCCCAGCGGCTTTCGACTATGAATTAAGAAAAGAATTCACTGAAGAAACTCATTTAACTACATAAAGTCATACAGAAACTACTACATAGGAAGGACTTGCTGCCCCATACTGTACTAGTCCGTACAAGCAATGAATGACATATCCCTCCCTCCCTATAACAAGAAATCCCCAGCCCAGTGCCCGAGAGTCAACATGATCTTTCCGATGAAACTGACTTTGGCGAGTGGAAAAAGAACAGGATGCTCCTCTTTCTAGAGACTGCTTCAATTCCCAATGGAGCGCTGGAGAAGAGGCACAGGTCAAAGGAAAGAAGAAAGTACCTTTCTGAGCTCTTATGTAGTGATGCTTTGACCAATAGGCAGATGAAAAGTCCAGTCCAATCAGAGTCTAATGTGAATGAGATGGGATGTCCTCCGCGCGAGAAAAAGCGAGTCATTTTCTCTTGCTGCCTTATTTGACTTTGCAAGGCAACTACTCAAAAGAGTTTATTTCTATTTGTATTCTTTTTTTCCTGGTAAATGAAATTAATTCACAAACAGTACTAGCTAGAACTGCTTTCTTATAGAAGAGCTTGTTCAATTGCTTCTTCAGTGCCCAGGGTGCCAACTAAATGCTCGTGTTACAGCACGTGGAAATAAGGATACTTAAATCCAAACGTCGAAATATTTTCAAAGAAATGGATAAAGTAGGGTAGACAACGATCTTCGTGACTACACTGAGAAAGATAGACCAAGTACCCCCTTGACTCCTACTGTGGACAAGGCCAACCAAGGTACATGGCTAGCCAGAAGAAGGGAGTGACCAGGCGCCGCTATATATATGCTTTACCGAAGCTTTACTACGTACGCTTTTGAACAGAGTGCCCGCTACTCTAACATGCATGATAGGCTATTGCTCCAAAAAAGGGAGATTACTGCTTTTGTTGGGGCGACCCCTCCTTATGTTATGGCTCTTGCAAGGGAGGACCCCACTGACTTGGTATAGAATGAGCCAGATCAAAGAAAAGAAGATTTGAAAAACAGACGAATTTTATCTTAACTTATCGATATCAAAGAAACTGAAAGAAAGCATGAATTTAAACTATAAATGAGTTTATGTATGTTCAAACAATGAAACCAGAAGGAAAGCCAACGGAGTTCACCGGAGTTCCCCTGGGAGGCAGAGAGATGTGTGTTAGCGAGGTCAAGATCGACTACGAAATGCAACCAATGGTAGAAGAAAGGGCCAAGCATTGCGACAAGCATTCCGATACGCCGTACGGACAGCAATCCGATGATACAATCTGGGGCAAAAAGAACAAAGAGACTCATCGGCGCTGGCAGAAAGAATAAAGCTATCGGAATGAAGCGCCGGAGTAGTGAAATTAACCCGACCGATACTCTATTGCAGTGAAAAGATAAGCAGGAACCCACCTCATAAAGTAAAGGGGCACTCCATAAGCTTAAGTGCCAAGCTATAGTATGAAGACCGGGGGCAAGCTATCACACCAGCGCGAACTAACTCCATTGTCCTATCCCAGTGCAGACTGACGAGAAAAGGAAGCAATCAAAGATAGAGGATAAAAATGATAAAGGGTAACTGGATGCCTATGGGGAGACCTTTACCTAAAAGCTACGTCCCGGATCAGGTACCAAGGAGAAGAAGATTTATTCTACCATTTATACTAGGAGCATGGATTCTTATCATTAATAAGTTAGTTTTCGGAACTGTCATGAAGTTAAGTAGGTGGTTAACGCTAGAGTTTTCAGTGGATCATTGCTTATTGTATCGGTGAGGGGTTCATTGACGACCTCTACACCGAGATTTCTAACAAGGGGCACGCCTTCTAGATCTTAAAACGGCCTCATTGTTAGAAAGCTCAGATGAGGAGCACATCAGGATGCACCCCATGGTCCGTGCTATGGCCTTGTGGATTGCATCTGATTTTGGCACCAAGGAGAAAAAATGGCTGGTACGAGCGGGTATTGGCCTGAAGGAAAAATGGAGCGAAGCCGAGAGGATTTCTTTCATGAGGAAAAACATCGCTGTACGAGCAGCCCAATTGCCCCTCTCTCAAAACGCTAATGCGTAAAGAGCAACCCGGAAAAGATATGTTATATCATTGGAAAAGATATGTTATGCGGCGCTTCGCTTCCAGTACATGCCAACTTGACGTGTGCTGGACCACCCTTTAAAATACTTCCATTAGCGAGCTTCCGTCAGGTATAAGTGCATTAGTTCAACTTAAATACTTCGATCTGTATAATACCAACATTAAGGCCGTGAGCTTGGAGAATTGGTAAACCTAAGATTCTTACTCCTCTCCCACATGCCATTAGAAAGAATCCCAAATGGGGTGATGTGCCGTCTGACACTGCTTCAGGTCCTTTACATGGATCTCAGTTATGGGAAAGCCGGCACTAGTGAAAATGGGGTAGACTTGAAGGAGCTGGAGAGCTTGCGGCGGCTCAAGGCCTTTGATGCCACAATCCAAACCGTCGCCCCACTACAAAAGCTAGCACAGTCACCCGTACACCCGTAATCTCCTGATCAAAGCTGCAGCTCCTTTTCAGACTCGAGAGCTTCCCTGTGGAAGAACATGACCGGATTGCAGAGAGTTTGGCTTGTGACTTGTGCTAGAAGAGGTGGTAATTGATGGAACTGATGTCGGGGAGGAGAATGAGCCCAGTTGAGTAACATTATTCTTCGTGGGTACAACTCAGTTCCTGACGAGGAGCAGTCGGTTCTTCCCAACTTGCAGAGCATCATCCTTCAGGGGCAAGGCGAAGATTATATACAAGGGAGGTTGCTTACAACAGCTCTCATCCCTTTTCATCTGGTACTGGGCTGGAAGACCTGATCACTTCTTCAAAGGATGAAGGCGAAGAGCCGCTGGTCATTATCGAGGCCGAACTTTAAAGAGTTTTATCTGCACGGATTGCCGCGGTTCAAGAGCTTTACCACTGGGAGGTACCTCATTGTAATCAAAATACCTGGAAAATACGTACCGTGTTTTAGTGATAAAAACACTCCCTTTGGTTGGCATTTCTTTACGTCAGTCGTCTCTTCTTTCCCAACAAGCTGTTCCGGCATTCCTTCCCTCTTGGCTGTGTTTAGCGCTCACTCTTGCTTACCTTTGTGAATTGGATTGGTGATTTGAGTTTTCTTTTAAGAGGAGAGAGGCTAGTAGACATGATGTTTAGGTTTTCTTTTGATTGAATTTCCAAATTGATTTTTTTGACCGTTTGACATGAATGACTGAATAAAGGTTTCAAAGAAAATCAAACTTCGTGTGTTTGCAATTGACATCTGACATTGATTTTTATTTGCTAAGAACACCTAAGTGTTGAAACTGAGGTCAGGTCAAGCAAAAAATGACTAAATTCTCCCCAACTCTGGCAGCATTGACACAAGCCAAATTCCTTGCAAGTATCTTCCCTATTTCCTGTGTTCACATTTTCTACTTTTTTCATTTCTGTTTTAAGTTCAGTTCATGAAGTAGATAAGGAATGTGAATTCATGGGATTTTGTTTATTTGTTGCTCAAGCAGCAATAGATAACATTTTCACAGTAAAGAGTTAGAGGTTTTGGAACAGGAAATAAAGTTTATTTTGTTGAGTTACTTGGTTGGGTCTTCCTTCAGGGCGGATTGCCCTTGGTTTTGAGATCCTAGTTCTCAAAAGTATCCTACCATAGTAGTTCCATGAACAATCCTTTGCGGGTTCTCGCCTGTTTTCCCGCTTAGAAATTCTCTCCTGCTCGTAAATTTAGATCTAGCTATACAATGGGGTGTACGTGAAGGTGATACGATATCCGTTTCCATAAGCTTGTCCTTCTTCCCTCCATTCTTCATTCTAGAATTTAGTTCGTAATATCAGTAAAGAATTCATTGACTTCGAGTTGGGAAGTTCGGCGATCACAGGAAAGAAGGTTTTGAAGAAGTGCTCAAGCTTCGGAAATGGAGCAGGGAAGAAGGGAGTCGGCTTTGTGAGACGGAGTTTACGGATTTGATTCGAGTTCATCAGGCAGGCGCGTATGAAGGGAAATAGTTTGTGACCGCTTAAGAAATTCTTGTTTTCCTAACTTCTTGTTCTCGAGAGCTCCCTTTTGCAGTCCCATTAAAGGAATGGTTCTTTCTTTCAATAGCTAAGCATCCTTTCTTCCCTGCCTCATTCAGTAGAGTGAGATAGTGACCTTACCTTAGACTCCTCACAAGCCAGTCATACATCGACTCATATCTATTAAACTGCATTTCCTTTATCGGCTTCTGCCATGCCAGAGTAAAGTCAGAACTCTATTTCTTTTTCATTAACTGAGCCAAGAGAGACAAAAGCACACACTATCTATATATGATAAAAGCAGTAGCTTCCCTTCCTTCTGTCTTTCATTAAAGGTATTCTCTTGACTACTTTCCCCCCTACTACTCTTACCTGCTTTTGAAAGCTTAAACTAGTACCTATTCCCTAGCCCCACTAGTTGTTTCCTAATACGTGTTTCAACTAAAGCTCCCTCATAATACCTAGTCTGTGACTTAGCTCCCTTGCCCTATTAGAAGACTTAATTACCAATCACAGAAAAGCAAGAAAGAGTAGAGTTAGAAGAAAGTGGAGTTACCCTAGTTTGGTGATATTCTAGCTTAGTTAGACCAGTAAGACAGGTTCTAGATAGATGAGTTCAGCTAGCTTACCCACTTTCCGTCACTTCTCCTAGTACTCCCCATTCCCTAGCTTACACACTTGACCTAGTTAGTCCTAAGCTTCATTAAACATTTCCTGTTGGTTAGACTACTTTTCCTAATACTTTGACCTATACTATAACAAGCCCTAGTAGGTAGAGTGACCTATTAAACTCATTAGACCCTGGTAATGCACTACTATTTACCTTTCTTTCCGGAGTAAAATAAGAGAAAGACTTTCTGTTCAAAGGTCAAAGCCATTGAGAGATCATCCCTGCCGCTAGGGGTTCACTCTGTAATATGGGAGACTTTCATTCTTTATAACAGAAGATAGGGACTTACTTATGAGAGTATGAATGAGCTAGCTGTTTGCATTGGGTACATCTAAATCCTCATTTTTCAACCTTCATTTTACAGTGAAGCTGAACCTACTTTCGAATCGACTGACTCTCAGATAGGCCTGGAGAAGTTCCCCGGGGCCCCCTGAGTGACCAGCGTTGTAGTTGTATCTGATGCTCAGAGTCTCAGGCATGGTTTTGAATAAGAAAGCGGTGGTTGACGATCCGATCTTAGTGGACTATGCGTTCCAGGTTATGGATGATAATATTTTTCGGGTTGGGTTCGGGTTTGGTTAAGGAAATGGGTGGAATGAATGCACCATTAGATGTTATTCCATTAGCACAAGCCGCGCCTGGCGGGTCTCGTTTTAGTGTACGCATTAGGGAGCAACCTTAAGTTTCGTATTCCACAGGAGTTCCCATCAAAGAGCATACAAAGCGCTCCCAAGTAAACAAGGTCCCGGGTCCAACTCGTAAGAAGGCTTCTTCACAGTGGGAAGGATACTGTGCTTGCGCTAGGCCCTCCTCAAGCAAGGTAAGGATCTCCTTCTTAGTGCTTTTCCGTATGATTCTTGAAGTTACGAGGATATAGTTCATATGTATGAGGATGTAGGTTTTTCATTAGGTTCATCAAAAGCGAAAAGACTTGAAGTAGTTCAGTTAGTTCAATCTTTGAAGATAGAAGAATTGAGGAAAGTTTTTAATATTATGTTAGAACGCTTAGATAATAAGAAAAACATGCGTACTAAGAAAGTAGATATTAGTAGAACAGTCATAGAATATATAGGGGAGGATCATATAGGTTCATCATGAAAATTGGATCATGGAATGGGGCATGGGTAAGGCTATTAAACGTGGTTATTTCAAAGAATTGCTTTTACAAGAAAGGATAGATATTGTCGCAATTCAAGAAACTCAGAAAGAAGATTTGACTCAAATATTATTACGTACATTATCTAGGTCTATTTCATCTTGGATCTATTTACCTTCATGTGGTAGATCAGGAGTAATTTGAGTAGGAATTAAGCCAAAGAAGTTTGAAGTTTTATCTACATGGATATATTTGCAGTTTCTATTCAAATTCCTAATAGGTTTGATGACTTGACTTGGGTATTTACTTCAGTTTAGGGCCCAGTTTGAGCATCTAGTAGGATAAATTTTGGGAATGAATTACAACATATTAGGTCTAGATGGGCTGGAGCTTGGTTAGTTTGCGGGGACTTCAATGTAGTTCGTTTTATGCATGAAAAGAAAAGTAAGACATTTCATTTTCAAGTTAGTCGTCAATTTCATAGTATTTTCTATATTTTAGGTCTTATTGAATATTGATATAAGTTTTTATTGGTCTAATTTTCATCGTGTACCTTCATTTGCATTATTAGATAGATTCTTTGCATCAGGTGATTGGGATAGACATTTCTCTGATCTGATGTCGTGGTTATGTCTAGACCTCGTGTAGGATCTGATCATTATCCTCTAATCCTAGATACTTCTTTAGGTTCTTTTCATAATACACCAGTTACAAGATTTTCAAAAGTTTGGGCTGAACAAGATGATTTGAATAAAGCAATTACACGTTGGTGGAATTCTTTACCAGGTGAATTTGGCACTTAAGTGGAAATGGCAGCATTTGCATACTTCGGATTTGGATGCCTTGGTCTTGATGACCTGGTGGAGGCATTTCTTGAATAGATATATTGAAAAGAAAATATTTGAAAATTTACTATTTCTATCGGATAAGTACTACTTTCTCACACACTATACAGATACAAACTATAACACTTACCTCTCACAATTTTATACATGTCTCATCTCTGCCTGCTCTCACGAACTATTTGCTTTGCATTGCTTCGGCTTAGCGCTCAGCTTGCCTTCGGCTTTCCAAAAGGCATTCTATTCTGTTGATTCATGTACTTTTTCATCTATCCATCCCTTTGGACCAACACTTATGGCAATGGCTTAACGCTCATGGTGACATATTTATTTAGAACTTATTCTCTATATACCCGGGCTTACCTTACTGGGTAGACTCTCTTGGGTGGGCCACATCACTCAAAAGGATAGGCGGGCAAAGCTACTTCTTGCTTCGCTCCTTACTGGGGCTATTTAGTGTATTTTTTACCGACCTACAGGTCGAAATTCAATGCTTTCGACATGTATACATGGTGATGACGGGTTGCTATGCTTGACGAATAAATAGGGTTAAGTCGGTACGACCCTCTGTGCACGAGAAAGATACACTCTTCTTGTCAAGTCGGTAAACCATGTTCAGTACAATGTGAAAATCCATCCACTGGTAAGTTGAGTTGTCATGATCATCATCATTCCATAGCATAATTAGAGCCTTTTTCTGCCTGATCAAATAGCTGGTTTTTCTCGTGATAAATCCTATCAAAGCACTTGACCACATCACACTTAACTAGAAAGTAAGTCCGTCCATTTATTTGTGTCCAGCTACTTATATAAAGAAAGTCAGTCCATTTGTGGCCAGCTACTGATATCTTGCAAGAAGGTCCGCGCCTACCTACCCGAAATCCATGTTACACCCGAAGATAGATCGCTTCCAATTCCTCGCTCAGCAACTGAGCCATTGCATACAAACCAAACTCATGCTTGGAAGTAAATACACTACTATAACTAGACTCCTATTCTACGATAAAGCCTACTCAACCTATGCTAGGGGAAAGCCTACTCAATCAGGGGGAAGGGGATAAAGTACAACCCCTTCCATTTAAGGAGGTACTCCAGACGAAGGGCTAGAACTGAATGGGATTGATTGGATGTCGGATTGGCTAGAACCGAACTCTATCTACATCGAAAAGGTGGACAAAAGATAGGTATAAAAGAAAGCTGTGACTAGACCAGACTGGCGTGTGCCTTCTAGAGTAGAGTGCCTACCTTATATGTCCAAAGAAAGACCCTAAGGAGAAAAGAAAGCACAATCCGTAAACGTATATTTCTTGGATTTCCTCACATGCCCCCTTGTGGAGCCCTCCATCTGACCGCTTGCTTACACCCTCATCGAAAGAAAGAAGTAAAGTGATTTGAGCAGAGCCCGGCCTACCGGTGCTACGGCTTTACTAGTGAACTTAATGAAGATTTTTTACTACATGTTACGGCTGACATCAATAACCTTTCCACTCCCTCCGTATACACTGGAAGAAGGGATCAAATCCATATGGGAAATGACAAACACAGGGAATTTATACACTAAGCTTATTAATCCCTTATTCATTCATACACCGGTTCAGACTCTCTCTTACCAACATTCTACATGTATATGAATAGCTTAAGACTCTCTATTACCACCAAAATTCTCCATGTATGACATACTCTTACCTCAACCTTGCTGAGCCTTGTTCTATTGGTCAAGGATAATGGTAAACCAGTGAGTGTAATGAACCTATTCTTCTTTTTTGGTTAAGATAAGGTACGAGTTAGAAAGGAAGTGCTTCTGCGTGGCATTCAATTTAGCTCGTCTTTTTTTACACAAAGAGAGCGGAACCAAAACCTATAGTTGAGTATGAGTGATCCAAGAACTCGGTTACGTGATAAGAGTAGAGCGAAAGCAATTTAATGTAGCCACATACTAATGGAATTGCCCTTTAGTTGGAACGGAAGGCATTTTCAAACTATGACTTTGACTCTATTCTATCTTTTTGCTTGAGTTTCACCTTAGTGGACTATCTCCGCTAGGGTAAGGAAAGGTAGTTCTTCTTAGAGCCCATGAATGACTCGGAACAGATGGGATGTGTAAGTAAAAAGGGAGTTCTTTCACGATATGAGTTAGTCTGCTGATGGATCCTCTTGTATGTAGGCTGCCTTGCCCTTACCTGGTGTCCTACTCTCCTTGATAACAGTCTTTTTAGATAGGGGCACTCCTTACTTACAAGGGAAGGCAAGACTCGTGCCAGTAATGATAGGCTCCTGGACTGACCATTAGATCAGCATCAACAAGGACCTTCGGCCCATATATATGGAGTGGGCAAGTCTGTGATCAGCGGTATGATATTCTCCGTAATATTTATTTTTTTGTCTTCAGGACCTAAGGGATAGATAAAGCTTAGCATAGATAAAGCTTAGCAATAAGATCCGCTACCATACTGCTTGACTGACAAGAATAAATAGGCTTGCCAGCTTTAAGTAATCCTAGTTTAGTAAGGAAGTCCCGTGAGAAGCCTTTAAAGTTGAGGCTTATACATCCCCCCTCTTGAAAGCAACCGTCTCAGCCTCAGACCATATATAGATAGATAGTCTAGGCTGGATAGGCGGAGTTATCCCTCTCGCTTACCTTTGCTCGATAAGCATTCGCTCTACTTTGATCAGCCGAAGCAGGCCTTTCACCTAGTAAGGTGCAGTACCATATTCACGAGCCAGACACAGAAGAAAGCCATTTATTTATGCGTCGGACCCAGAGAAGAAGGGAACTCCAGTCTCCTATACCAGCGAGACTCACCAAAGGAAGTCATAGTTACAGCAGATAGATATGAGTTAGAGGGATGTGGACCAAGGAAGCACAACAGAAGGAAAGCGAATGGATTCCGCAGACTAACTACTGAAATGAAAAGCTTGACCCGTATAAAAGGCTATTACCTTTTATCATAATATGTAGCGAAACTACTAAAGTTTTGTCTTTCTATTGTTGGTAACCAAGGTGAGTGGGAACTCCTTTTGTTGGTGAAACTACACTCAAGACTATTTATTGCAGCCTATTTATTCCAAGATAAGGAAGGTAAGTGTTAGACGGAGTGGACCTCCAGGATTGATTAGGCGAGTCTATTTGACTACACGGATGGGAGACTAAGCACTCTTCTGCGTAACTGCAGTTTTTGCTCTTGCTTTAGTTGAAGGTTTCATTTCTTTATGTTATTTCTCTCCATTATCTCTTATCCTATTGAACGAAATCCGTTATAGTAAGTATCCTGGTTCGCTCCATTCTTCGTTCTCAAAAGACTTCAAAGTTAGGTTCTCACTTAAGAGAAGATAATATAACAATTGAAAGATACAACTATCTACTATAGGAAGGAGAATATGTGGCTAGGTTTCGAAAGATGTAACTAGATAGTGAAATATGCTCAGACAAAGATCTAACTGTAGTTATGACAAAAGAAAAGTGAGCGTAGTTATGAGTGAGCCAATCGGGTGGGAAAATAACGAATGTATTGCTCAGGACTCAAACAAAACGAAAACCTTTGGCATGATCGTTGCTTAAAACTAAAACGCGGTTTCCTTCTTATCATGTACCCCGACCCAAAAGCTCTTTCCTCGCTTATCAGTTGTCCGTAGAATCAATATTTGATGGGTCAATCTTGTAGCGGGTTGCTCGCTTCCTGAAGTGAGCTATTCTCATAGTTTCATTTCTTTTTCTCGATAATTGACTTTTCCACTAAGTGATTGCTTAGGTCAAAGGTTACTACTTCAAAGTACTACTCGAGTGACTTATTATTCTATTATTTTAGAGATTTATTTGATGGCGTGTGCAATATAGATCAATTGAAACTACAACACGAACGACAAAGCAACAAGCTTCTTCTTATAAGCATATTAGTGTAGACTTTCTTTATTGGTAGTACACTTCTTTCTGTTCTTAACTTGATAGGAAAGAAAAGCTTATTCTTCTTATCTTAAGAAGCAAGGGAGGGATTGTTAGCTAAAGCCTGCCTAACAAACTTATTCGATCGATACGCGGCTGTGTACACGATAAATGACAATTTCCAACTACCTAGGTCCTAGCTTTTAAGAAAAACTACTATATTAAGTGGATGTCCCTAACTCACTTCTTTTTTTCTTTCTAATAAAAAAACTACACAAATTACTCAAAGTTCAAGAACTTGCTTTCTACACTACTGTTCTAGCAAAACTTCTTCTTTCCTAGCTCACCTGCATTAGCCTCTTCACTTGCTGGAAAAAGAATAGTCAAAAACCAGTACAGCTCGCTTTTTTCCTTGCTTAACAATTTCATTCACTGTTTTATTGCTCGTTTTCTTGCACTTGCAACAAGCAATGGAACAAGCAAGAGCAAAAGACTTCAATTCAATATAGTTGAGCTCTGCTTAATATATATCTATCTGAGTGGGGAACTATCGGTAAGATGCGAACAAGCTGCCGGATTTTTCATTACTACTTTAAAGGCACGGATTGAAGTCAACAACTTAATACACTAAAAAGTCTTCTTCTGCTTTCCAAACTACTGGATTGTGTACTACCTTTTCTACTTGATAAACCTTCTGCGTTGTCTAGTAAGCTGCCTTTTTAATATATTTAAGAAGAAAATCGACAAATTGAATAGGGATTGGTGAATAAGATCAGCAGGAAAGACAATGGATAGGGCGTCTCAAACAGAAGCAGTGTTGCAGAAAAAAGATCTTTTGTCTTCTTCAGTTAGTACAAATTCGGTCGATATCGACAATCCAGGCAGGAAGGAGGCCTAGAAAGGGGGCAATCAAAAAAAACCTTTGACGCTACGCTGTGCCGACCAGCAGCGGGATGCTATTCACGAGCTGGTCAGGGACAGGTTCCGGTCACTCTTTCGAGGCCATGCCATTGTGGTGCGGTGGCAGCTTGGCTAGGGGCGAATCCAGTAACCAAGATCTTCATTGATACCGTCTGCCGATATTATCTCTTCGCTAGGGCATAATTCAAGATTGAATTAATAATAGAAGACCTTTGGGCAGCCCGGGTTCACGGGTGGGGGATAACTGAAATGCATGGAACTCATATATTAGTAGTAGTGAGTCTTTTATTTCAACCCAAGCAAAAAAGAAGTGTGTCTGGTCCATCTGAAATTGACTAATTACAAGTATCAAGCTCATCATAAGGCTGACGCATTATGCAATAGTGGAAAAGTAGTCAAATCCCATACATAGATTTCAGATAAATATTCTGGAGACTGAAATGCTATCAGATCCAGCCGATCTTCATATAGGGTTTTGAGTTCAGAAAACAAGACTTTGGAAAATCCTTACATAAACGTTGATACCTTATCAACCTTTCTTTTCATCTACCTCCTTCTCCGAATAAATAGATCCTCTTTGTGATGAATATGCCACATAAGAAATTATCTGTTACTATTTGTGTTGTGCCCAAGTTCTATTTCAAACTGAAACTTGCTCTTGGTCAATAATAAGAGTTTTCCTGGTAGGAAAAACCTAAATAAAAAGTTTGCTTTATTTTTCTCAATTTTATGCCTAGGCAAAAACCTAAATAAGCTGACAATCGATTACGATCTAACATTTAATAAGGCACGATCCCTCCAAAAAGCAGTCAACGATCATCGTTGAATAAGATTAAAGGCTTGCTTACGAAAGATACTTATAGGTTGATGAGGTAAAAAAAAGAATAACTCAGCATTTTGAAGTACTCTAAGAAAGTATACTGGCAAGTTTCTAATTAGTAGTAAAGGTTTTGGCTGAAGAATACACAACAACTATATTCTCTTTTTTCATAAATAAGTTAAATAATTTACAAGATTTATTGGTTAATAATGGTCTACTGATGCCACCATTCCTTGCTAACGTAATCCCGTCATATATGTATGATTTGATAAGGGATGAGTTACAGAAAGAGGAGAATAAAAAGTTAAAGTATGAAACCGGAATAATGGATCAACGAATAGAAAATTACTGGAATGCATATTGCCGTGCTTCAAAGAAGTGAGTTCGCCTTGCCTGATAAAACTCATAGTATCCTCCAGTGAAAGAAGCCCACATACCCACTCTTCTTTCCTCCCCAAGGGGAGCCTCGTACTCTCTATTTTCCCAGGTACTATCTATCCTATCTATTTTCCCAGGAAGAAAGAGAGACTACATACACCATTGGTTTTGTTTCAAAACAAGCACTTCTTGTTCTCAGAAAACAAAAAGAATTAAAAACCCCATCATGAGTGCAAACAAGGCGATTGCTTCGGTTAGAGCAAAGCCCAAAATGGCATAACCAAATAATTGTTTAGCCAATGATGGATTTCGTGCCACGGCATTAATTAGGGAACTGAAGACGTTTCCAATCCCTACAGCAGCTCCCGCTAAAGCAATAGTAGCAGCTCCGGCACCTATTAATTTTGCTCCTTCTAACATAACCTGATTGATCCAACGTTTTTTTATTTTCGCGCTTTCTTTTTTTTATACTTATATTTACTATATGATTTTTCGTGTATTCCTTATCAAACTCAAAAAAAGAAAACCCCGGGTCAAAAAAGACCGGAATTCCCACGTTCGAATCCCTTCTTTTATGAGACAGATCCCTAATGATCTGGTCCCAGGTAGTGGGATCCTTCTTTGATTGAATTAAATCGTTCACTTTGGCACTAAGTGCCTCCCCCGAGAGGCTCCCTCCTTCTTCACCGTAGAGTACCTCCAATCTAGTCGAGACGATGCTCTCAAATAGATAGTAGCGAATGGGTGGGTTACTAGGAGGCTGGAGGGAGAGCGGTGGGGCTGCGGAGCCATCTGCCAACCGACGAGGCTGGTTATTGGCACCTTCCTCACCGGCCCAATGAGTCAACCCGACCCCATCACCATAATCCTTTAAAGAAACACCTTCTACAACGATAGGAAGAAAGGCTTTCTTAAGTTCATCAGAACTGTTATAGTCCGAATACTCATAAGTCCAATACCATTGATGCCCAATAGCTTTTATAGTAACGGCTGGATCTACTACTACCTCGTCCATTGAGTATAAGAGAGCAAAGGACGGTATAGCAAGGAACATCAGGATGATACTTGGAAAGATGGTCCAAATTATCTCGATAGTAGTTCCATGTACAATCCTTTGCGGGATTGGATTCGTTTTGACTCCTTCTTGGAAAGTTGATCCAAAACTCTTCCGAGTGAATATGATAAAGCCTATAAAACAAGCAGCTACTATCAATTCTTCATTATAGATTATTTTTAGAACTTAAGGCTCCAATAAAAAGAATAGCAGCAAATAACATCTTTCGATTCTTCATACATAAGTCAAAAATTACTTACGGGCTATTTCACCTCAACCTTAACCTAAACGTAACGTTACAACGTGTAGTTACATTCAACTAGAAAAAACTAGATTCGTATATGATTTGGATCATACACTATATATGATATAAACCAATCAAAATCATACACTATATATGAGAAAAGAAAAGACAAAGAAGGGAAGCAAGACAACGTATTTCAGTCTAGCATCCGTGGGTCGTTTAGGGCGATTTGGTTGAATTTAATTGAATCTTTAAAGCAATCATCAAACCTACATATTATATAAGTGAATTGCTCATACTTACTTTCTAGTAAGCTATCGTAAAGGAAGATAATTACATCTGTTGCAGGTGTATTCTCTGTTTACCCATCAAGATTACCTCACACGCAAATTATTTTATTACTCTTTCAGATACATGGCATTACCGTCTCGGATCGGCACTATCAGTCAACTCATTTTTCTCATAAAAAGAAGGTACCGGTTGAGCATAATATAGGAGGTTCGAACCCCCTATACTATGATAAGGGCCCGTCAACAGAGAAGTTGGCTATAATGGAATAGAGTCCAGGATTCTCCTTCCTCATAAAATGAATTAGGCTTGGGCAAGGGCTTTAGCCTTACAACAGAGAAGTCGGGTCGGCTGTAATAGAATAAAGAAGGGCGCTTCGTTCCTCGAATAGATAGGACATCTACCGGCTTATCCCCTTCTTCCATCAACAGAAGTCTCGGCTATAGCTATAATAATGGATATGGATTATCCCGCACTAACCTATATTTCCAGCATTTAGCGCCTAAACCCGGGTCGATGCAGCTCCCCTCCCTTCTGATTGATGAAGGGGCAGTTTGAACCGCTTTCTTTTCCACCGGCTTTTATTTAACCCGCAGATGGGTTTGAGGGGATATCCACTTCACTTCCTCCTTCTTAAGATTCAACTTATCAGGAATCCTATCATCAACGGCAGTTACTTTCCCCTCGTACTCTAGCTAGCTCCCTTTTCTCCCCACTTACTCCGTTACTTCCCTTTCTACAACCCCCACCCCCATTATGGTAGGTAAGAAGAAATTCCCTCACGACGGGCACTGTCGATTCCATTTTCGACTAAGCTCTGGTAAATATTGCATAGCCAATTAAACCGTTCGGGCTCGAACGCTAAGTTTCGAACTTTATGAGGGGCCCTAATCTATAGGGGGTAAGCCCATATTGAGGAAAAAGATCGTGATGGAGCTTACAGATTTGTTCAATTACAGTGTAACAAAGGCTTTCGCGTACCTTTTCTTGGTAATTTGCTCCTAGCAAGAAAACGGATGCGCGTGCTAACGCGCAACGGCTTTCGCGCTAGCGCTAGTGTGCTCAATCCGTTGCTTGTTGGAGCGGAGCATATAAAAAATATGAGCGGTGGCAATGATCCATAGAGTGGTTGGGAGGATTATGGTTGCATAAAGATGAAGAAGATATTCCAATACCGCACGAGGCATTCTTTATTGAGAAACAATGACCTTATTCTTCATTGTTTCATCCCGGAATCTTTGTTACAGTCATCCACTATTTAGAGTAGGTTTATATATGGGTTAGTATTCCTATAAAAGATTTACTATAGGTGGTCTCCACATCAAGCTCCGCCCTATTCTGTTAGTTAATTCAAATCTTCCAATAGAAGCTTCCATGCTAACTCGTTGTTCTCCAGCAGACTAGCAGAGGAAACCCCTTAAACTCTTATTCGCGAGACCCGTTGAAGTTAGTTGCTGAGACCCTGAGTTCCCAAGCTGAGATATTGGGTTTTTAAGAGCTAATCTCATTGCTGCCTGTCCTTTTCTATACTATAGAAAGAGTAGGCGGTCAGATAGCAGTTCAGATACCATTTCCTCAGGTAATTTATATGTCTCATGTCGGTAGCTAGTCTCTTAGGTTCCTGGTTTAGTTCAGATTGGATTCCCCCCTTTGAGTTGTGAGACGAGACCCATAAACTGGACGACTGGGCTTAACTACCTTCCTGATGAAAGGTAAGGTCCTACTTTGGATACTTAATGGTAATACTTTGGTTGAATGAACCTTGAATTAAAAAGAGATGAGCGTAGGGCGTTAGCGCTACTATACTAGGTAAAGAGAAGCAAGAGAAGGTGTTTATGCATATTGTTGAGAAGCAAAGCAAGCTACTCGAGGCATCTGGAAAAGCATTTGAACGAGGACTGGGCACTGGTAAGTAATAATGAAAGGATGGAAGAATCGGTGTGATGCAGGGTTGGTCCTATAAGAACATTTGGCTGTCGGTCTATCATAGTCAATCTTTCTACCATCAGGTTCTTCTTCTACATACATCATAGATGGGTTCTCGATAAAAGGCCCCTTGCCAACTTGCTTCCCTGTCTGACAATCCTTTACAACACAACCGGAAGAATAAAATGTTGGAACGGCAGGATTTTAGATATCTACCGCTCACTTATTTAGTGGGCCTCCCATCCAAGTGATGTATGAGTTTGTAGCGGTATCCTTCCATGACTTGATCCACCACATAGGGGCCCAGGATATCTACTCTTGGTAACCTCGCTGATTCTTTTACTACCCAGACAAGTTCTCCTTTTTCATACTCATTGGGTTGACCATTTGCGCGTGCCGTGGAGAAGTCTTTGTTGAAATTTTCCTTGGCCTTTCGGAGTAGTTGGGCCTTGTCCCACCTTACTCTTGAAGCTTTCTTGGGCTGGTTTGTGACCCATTTCGGTCTTTTCTTTTAACCAGGCTGCGAAAGTCTTGGATCATCCTTACATTGGATTGTATTTGCTTTAAAATACACTTCGGGTATTCGTAGCAATCGAATCTGCAGTGACTTCCACGGTTTCTCCACCCGGAGTGGCGCAAAGAGGATGGCGTAATCCTCCGCACTCAACGCACTCGAACATGTCCCAGGAGTTTTCCTTATGATTGCATACCTTGCAGAAGGTGTTGTACCCAAATTCATCTTCATCCTGGCTTGAGTATTCTACCACGTGGTACGAGGCTTCTTCTCCTTCCTCAGGGTTAGACTTTTGCTTTGGAGGGGAGTTTGTCGGAGAATGCTTGCTCGAACCTTATCCTTTTGTTTTGAAGTTGTTCCTTCTTTGGCGTGCTTTCTTTTTGCACGTTCAGAAGCGAGTATTGTCTCGCATCCAGGACATACTCAGTATTGATATCTGTCGTCCATGACCTTTGCTTCTTTCCCGTCAGGGGTGATACATGGTGGGTGGTATACACCTTTACATCTATTGCACTCGAACATGAGCCAATAATCACTTCGTCGCATTCTTCGCATAGGGCCTTTTTTATCGGTATGTTGCCTTCGGAATCCCATTCAAGTTCCGATTCAGTGTCTTCTGGCTCGGGTGTAGAGTCTTCCGAATCAGTAGCGGACCCTGCCATATGGCATTGAGCTTCTATTTCCTCTTCGGAGTTATCCGAAGTCTCTTCATTGCAGGTGGAAGGAGAGTTTGAATCTTTTACTTGCTTGACTCCACCGTGAGTGGGCGCCCATGGCACTTGATATTCGCGAAGGTATATCCCATTAATAGGAGGCATGAACCTTTCTCCATAGCAATCTACAAGCTGGTAAACATTTCTTCCCAGCGATTGTTTGACTGTGTACGGTCCCTCCCTCCCATTTAGGTACTGACTTGCCATCGATGGATTGCGTTGAGACTGGTCGGCATGACATGAGTACCAAATCACCTTCTTCGAATTTATAAGATGCCTCCTTTATTAAGAGCGCTCTTGGTATCATCTTCTCTTTGCCTTTATCAATAGACGGTGTGGCTCTCTTTCCGTCTAAATATGCCTCTGAGGCGAGCGTCAGGGATCCCTCATCTCGCTTCTTCTCCAAGAGGTCTTTTAATACCCAACAGTCCTCGATTTTATGACCGAGAATTCTATGGTATGGGCAATAGTTAGGCTCGTTAGTCATGTTTGCTTCTAACGGTCGTTTGCATTCCGGTAGTTTGAGGCCGCTGCGAGTTAGTACTTGGAACATTGCGGCGACTTTATCGTTTGAAAACGAATATGTCTTGTTCTTTAGCTCTGTTAGCGTTTTCTTTTCTTGCGACACTGGCTTGGCTAACTCTTCGATTTTGTCGACTTGCAGCCTTCGGGTGGCATTTCTTAGACCTCTGACAGATCGACTTTGTTGGGCCTGGAGTTCTAGGTACTCGTTTAGAAGATCTGCAAGCAACCTTTCTTTTTCAGGAGGGAAGGAGACTTCCCGTCTTGGCAGGGGTGTTTTCTCCTTTTGTACCCTTTTATGCCTTTCTCTTATCTCGGGTATCGCCATTTGTTTACCTTTGGCGCAGCGTAGGCAACACCATTTTAAACATGCCCCATCTTTGTGTGGGGTTTCTTCGAATTTAGTACAAGGAGGGTGACACGCGTTCTTGCATTTTGGACATGTCAGCATCCCCGAGGATTCTCCAGGAATTCCACAGACTTCGCATAGAGTGAAGGTTGATTGGCTTGACTCGGCTTCTCTCATATTGCATGAAGCTTTTGCCCCTCTACCCACATCACTCGGGATTTCTTGACCCTTCCTGTTGGTTGGCTCGCTACATCCTTTCGCTCGCTGGGTGGAGACCCAATATTTCCATTTGTTTGGTTAGGATTTGAAGGGGCGAGGTTTTGCATGTCCCTACTTCGGATGAATCATCAGACATTTCGCTTTCATCTGAGGATTGGGCCCCATCAACATAGTATGAGCACTCAAACCATTTCAGTGCTCAACTTATAAGGTCCCTCTTCCGGTCAGTTTTCTGCTTGAAATCCAACTTATTCTAGAACTATTACGAATAAGAGTTGACAAAAGTCATGCTCTACCTATTCTACCAAGAAGAGATGCCTAATCGTCTTCCCCTTATCTTATCCTTCCCTTGCTTCGCTTCGCATGCTTGGCCTGCTTCTGTAAGACCGGATTCGCTCACAAGAGCCAAAGAGCCTTTTCTTCGAAACCTAACGTTATCCCGAAAAAAGGTCATTCCTTCTTTCCCCATGTGCAATGCTTTTCATCTCTGATAACCTTGCTTTGCTTTTCTATTGCTACTTGCTTATGAGTGCGCAAACAGCTTCAAATCTTGATCTACCCCAGTGATCTTCTTGTACGGCCGTTATCGAATTCTCCTCCTTGGTGGCATGTGCTTTAGCAACAAAGCTAGCATCAAACCTACCTGTCCAGAACCCTCCATAATTCCTACTAAGGTTCCCTTCCCCGATGACAGAAGAAGGATAAGCTGAAATGGGAGCTGGAGGGGCAGGAATAATTATTTTGGTTTTTTGAAAAGAGAGATGTGGACGACCTAGCTCCAAGAAGCCTGGGGGAGGAGGAGGCAGGGCCAAGTTCTTAGTAAGTAGCTAGTGGCAAGAACCCGAAGCTAAGGTAAGGGGATTCGCCGAGTTGAGATTCCGAAGCGTTGGGCAACAACCGGAGTTTTTGAGATGAGTGAAGCTAGGAAAGGTGTTTTGCGCAGTGGATTCCGCTGAAACCGAAATAGAATCCGTTGACGGATCAATATCAACAGAAGTTGTAGTGGAAATGACGTAAACCGAACCCTTCCTGTTGGTTGGCTCGCTACATCCTTTCGCTCGCTGGGTGGCTTTCTACCGCACCATCAGATGCAGCAGGAGAGGAGCGAGAGGGGACAATATGCCCCGATCGAAGATTGGGTGCAGAAAGACCTCTTTCATAAGAGGAACGGATGTGAACCAAAGCAAAGGAACTCTTAACCGGAAATGCAGGGACGGAGTGAAAAACCGCTAGACCGGGGGCAATATGCTCGATGTTAGCTTAAATAAAGGAAGCAGCTACACGGGGCGAGAGTAGCTCGAGTCTTATCGAAAAACGAGACTACCACAATGCAGCTCAGTCTGCGGGGCTTTGAAGCTAACTCGAGAGAAAGCGAGAGGGGTTGAGAGCAGAGATTCCACCACAACTTCAACTGAATCTGGATAAGCATCCTCAACAGCATCGGCAGAGGGATCAGGATACATATCGGGGGAAGAAGAAATGGCTAACTCAACCGAAGAGAAAGCAACCGGCGCATCCACCGAAGCATTCAAAGGATCGGAATCAGGTTGAGGTTTATTTAATGGGATTCTCGGAGCGAAAGAAGCTCGACATGATTGATGAGACACGGGGCTTTGCTACTCGACCTATAATAGTTTAGAATAGGGGTTTAGAACTGACCTATAGGGGGACTCGCTATCGCTAAGGCCAATCATTCGGGTAGGTTCGGAGATAGATACTCGACCTATAAGATGAGTGCCCCGTTGAGTTAAGGTTTGGAAAGGGAATTGCACTCACTCCGTGCCTCATCTCTTGAACGAAACCAAGCCAATGGAGATTGCCGGGTATGAACTCCTTCCCGCTACTCTATCTAATGCTTACGGTTCTTTCTCTCATCCAGCAAAGCTGCACTGGCATTTGCTTCTTTATGGACTGGGGTGGAGTGATTGATTGCTTTCATCTGGTGTCTCATTCCAGTTGGATTTCCATGCCTACAGACCGCAAAATGACGTGTCAAGCAAGGAGCTCTCCCTCTCTTTCAGAGGCGTACCTCATTCTCAAGAAAGTATTTGGTTTTTCGTTCACATATCGCTTTACTGCTTGATCTTACTACTGAACTAGCCAGGTTTACTGCTTAGCCGATCACTTCAAAGTAGGAACTCTCAAAGCTTGACCTCAATACCATATATAGCGGTCTCCTGTCAATTTGTTTGAAAGTTGCTGGTATTGCTTTGATCTCAAAATAGAGGTAAGGTGTTGAAAGAAAAGCCAAGGATAAGGTTCTGGTAGCCTTTCTGTGCTTCGGCGGGCGGGTAGAGTAGATCACTATTCAGGCATCGGAAGAGAGAGGGCTTTAGGTAGCATTTGGGAACGATCCATATCAATTGGTATGAAAGCCTATGTGCAAGAAGTCATCAACGAATGTGCATAACACAGTCTCGGAGAAAGCCGCAAAGGATACTCAACTTTCCTACTAAATATCTCCTTCTTTTGATGTGTACTTACTTCTTTCTTTTCCTACTTCCTCAACTACTTTTTCTTTCTTCCTAGCTAGCTTTAACAAACCTTTCCCAGTTATAAGCTTACCTCTTTCAATATGCATACAGCTTACCCTTTGCGTTCTATACGAACAACTCAAAAAGAAACTTAACTAGCGGCGGTAAGAAAGAAGGTAATGAGGGCGAAGCTCCTACTTTTAGAAACTTCTTCTGAACAAACAGTCTTTATGGTAGGTTTGGTATCAACCCCAAGAGTACTGTAGAGGAAATATGGTTTAGAGTGCGCAGGAATTGCTTACGAGGGATTGACGTATAGTTTCGAATGGGAAATAATCGTTATCTATGTTCCTATCACAATATCTTCAGATGATGATAGGACCACCAAGATGGCATTTCAGGGGTGATCATAGAGGCACTGTCCAACATAAGGCAAGTGATGAGCCACCATCTGCAGAATGACTAAGATGCAATGATGGGTCCTGCTGAGCAGTCTAAAATGCTGAACATTGAATAAATTTTGCTTCACTCTCCGTTGATTGATCATTCTGGAGATTGTTCCAAATATGGGTAGTACTTCAAATAGGGGCTGCCTAAATAGCAAGGCCAATGAAGCAGGTGAGGAGAATGGGTTTTGGTTAGAATATGCGTAAGATGAATGCACATTGCTTTCACTGTTGGAATCAGCACAGCTTGGGATATCCGAAGAGGGTTGGCTTTCGTTCATCAGCAATCCATCTTTCTACTTTCAATGCTTTCAGTTCAGTAGATGCAGAGGAAGGAGAAGCCAATGCCTATGCTATTCCGGGCACAGAAGCCAGTTTAGATCTCGCCTATACTATTGTTATGCCAATCAAGAAAGAAGCCGAAGCCTCATCTATGGAAAGACCTACGCCAGAACCCAAAGAAACTCTATCCCCGAAGGTTAAGTCTTAACGAAGGACTCCACCAGGTAATATATAAGCAAAGAGCTCACTCGACCCGGGAGGAAGTTGAATTCCAAACTGCTCTTAGTTTGAGCTAGGAGATGGGACAATACGCTGTTAGACCAGGTCAAACTGAGATTTGACGCCGGGTTTACCAGATCGAAAGAATGCTGTATGTAGCAAACGGGATTTATTCCACTTCCTTGCTTTTCAGTACGTCCCTCTTCTCTCTATTACGATTGAGACCCTCAGGTCAGCACTTTAGAGCTGGAAAATCCAAATATCCAGTCGCATTCGATCTAGACACTATGCTAAAGGTTCTTTTTCTGTTAGACTATACTAGATATTGATTGATACCCGATCCGTTTAGTTCTATTTTCACTACTCCGAATTTCGTTCAGTCACAAAAGATCGATTCCAATCTCGATTCAAGTACAAGCAACTACATCATGAAAGTAGGAAGTAGTGCTCCGCTATTGGTTACCTAGGCTAACCGCTTTCTGATCTGACGATATGATATGGAAACTTTGTGAGTGAGATCGATCACTCCGGCAGCCTTCTGAAACTATACGATACTACCCAACGCCGCCATATAAGGCTAAGGCTTTTCGCTTTCTCTATCTCGGAACACTTTCTCTTTTCCTATTGAAAAGAATATCGTTTACTAAGAGAATAGATGAGCTCCGGTAGACTGAACTTCACACTTGACTTTCTTATCGTTCGTCTATTCCATCCAGGTATTTTAAGTTGTTTATGTTAGGACTAGGAAAGCCAGTAGATAGCGTTTGAACAAGTATTTTTTCCTCGTCAAAAATCTTCTCTGGTGGCATCTTTGTTTGCTTGCGGTACGATCTTGGCAAGTTCCATGTTCTTTCCTTGTACCGCTATTTCGCACTTCAGTTGTACCTCACTGAATTACCTTGAAAAACACATCATCCGGGCAATGAGTGTTGCTTGCATTCCAATAAGAGGCTCCATTAGATGTTTCTAGTAAGCATCGTGGATCGGTATGTGATGGATCTTATCCAGTAAAAAATTCTCCATATCCTTTCTCTTCCTGGTATATCTAACCATTCACGTTACCTGTTCATAATGGTGGCTCCGGCTATAGTGTAGGTATTTCTGGGTCTTCCTCTTTCTCTTCAGAAGAACCTCATTCTGATCTCGCATGGGTGTGGAATCTTCCTTATATGAAGTTGGGGTTGTTCCACTCTCCTATCTCACATCTCATTTTGACTCTTCTTAACATAACCCGGCGCCAAAAGCGCGCTCCCAGCGAAGAACTGCGGGAATTTACTTTTCACCCACAATTCTATTTGACACATACCCGGATACCCTATTACCCAAAAGTGACCCATACCTCCTCCTCCTCCTATAGTGAAATGAGCAACTTACATCAGCTGCTACATATGATCCAATAGCCCTAGGATCTCGGTAATCCTGCATGCACAGGTAGATAACCAACAAGATCCCATAGCTATCTTACTTCTGTAGAAGGATCTAGTCCTTGAACAGTAACAACGAGATTGGATAACCAACTAGGAATTAATAGGATACGGTTTACTGAATACGGATATGATGATAGACCAAATATAGGTAGAAAAAGCATAAACCCAATTATGAATCCGTTAGGGTTGTAAGCACCGCATTAAAACCTCAGAGAGAATCTAACTTTGAGAGAGAAAACGAGAACAACTCGCATTGTGTTAAGGAAACGAGTAGTGATATTCCAATAATAACAAGCTTAGATAATGAGGGAATCGAGAACTACTATTTGTGAGAATATGAGATGAGTGTAGAATTTTCTTACTTATGAGTTTATGCTGGGAAGTCAAGACATTTGACAGATTGGGCACTCCGGTTAATAGAATCAAGACCACACTTATAAGAAGAAAAGCAGCGAAGAAGAAGACGAAAGACGTATCGTTTCCTTCCACGGAGTTGGATGGTGGAGTGAGGAGTATCTAGTGGAAACTTCTTGATGTTCATTGTCCTCCTATACACAACAGTGGTAAAAAGGGGGGGGGAGTGGCCGAAAACTAAATAGGTTTTGATCTACCATCACTTCTGGAATTGACTAGGGGGACAAGCGCTCCCCGACTGACGGGAATTCCTTTGAATTGCAGGGTCCCACTGTGGTAAGAGATCAGCTGTGAAGGCGGTGCAACTATTGGCACTACTTGCTTTGCGGGTGCAGGTTCCCGTGGCTTTGTTTCATCTCTTTACCTAGGAATTGATGGCCTTTCATTCATGTAGTGTAGGATTTCATTACTTATAGCATTTGACTTACTTGATCTGCTTTTAGAACTGAACTGCGTGCGAATCATGTTGAACTTTACTGCATGTAGAACTGAACTGTGTTAGGGCTCGTGTTGATTTTCTCGCACAGCATATATATTTCAATTTATTTATGATTTTTTTTTACCAAAATTGATATTTATTTGATCAGAGGGCTCTGAAGCCTAATGGATAAGGGTTCTCTGGCCAAGTACCAGCAAATCTGACTGACCTTTAGTTAAATGAACCTCAAGAGTGTGGCAGAGTATCGGCGGGATATATGGGTTTTAGTATTCTGTATAGAGATGCTTTCTCAAATGGGAATGGAAACGAAGAGCGATGGGGCAGCAAGTTTAGCGGGGGTCAAATACATGGGATTAGGGAACTTTTCATCCGGGTCTACTGCTAGCCTAGATGAACGGTGTTTGGGATCTTAAGCGCTTAAGTGACCAGTCCATCAACCTCGCTAACTTCCCTCACTGAGACTGGCTTTAGCTTAAGGATAAGTCTTCTGCTTGTCTCCGACCCAAGCTTTACCGCATACAGTGTCTAAGTGACACGGGCAAGAAGCTACAGTTCAGATCTCTGCCATGTGTGTTCTTGGGTGGGGTACTGTTCCTCTCAGAAGGGCTACAAGTGTTATCATATACCTTCACAGCGCATGTATGTCAGCCGCCATGTTGTTTTTGCCAGGGAAATAGAACGAAAATATATTGTGTTTGAAAGTAGTCCGCACAGTGACACCAACGGGAGACGAATCTTGGCAGTGAGGTGCATCTTCCAAAATCTCCAATTTATCTCTTTCTCGCAGTCAGCTATGTAACTCAGGCAGCAAAGGTTCGAGCAGGATGGCGCTTTCATTTTAGTACCGAAGGAGGACTTACTTTCATGGATTGGACTATCATGGGAGCTAAGCTCAACCTACAGGTGCACTTGCCAAAGAAAAAAAAGCCTTCTCCCTTGGAAAATAGAGTTCTACCAGCTTATGCTTACTTACTGGAACTCTCACTGAGGGAGCTTTCTTACCCCTCGGTAACAGCACATTCTATACGGGGACAACAACCTCAACCAGACCAGTCCACGAAATGAGAGGGATCCACCTATTTCGCATCGAAGGACCGACGTAGATCGGAATATAGGAGAGCGCATCGAGTCCCCAGAATTCATAGTTGGTGGATACAGATGGACTCTTTTTTACTACCCGTAGTCACTTGGCTGATGATCACCGGTGCTTTTCCTCTGAAAGAAAAAACGAGCCGACTATGTCAAGGATACTTGAAGGGCGGCCTAAGGTAAAGTGTGGTAAAATAGACCTGGAACTCCAATACTCAGTAAATACTTCTACATACCACGTAACCATGTATTCTTTTTACTTGCCCACTCAAAAGCAAGCCTGAAGCCAAAGTCTTGGTAGTAAGTTTACCAAGCAAACACTCCCCCCTAAACCCACTCTACCAAGCTCGGTTATCAGCTTATTCTCTCGGTTATCAACTTATTCTTTCCTACTAGAGCAATATACTATCTCCCTTATCTGCTTCTTACTCACTTTATGAATGCATATCTTGTTTACCTAGCATATCTTCTTGACCTATGCTGGCGGAAATACCTACTCTCTATACTACTCGCTTCGATACCTACTCTCCCGGTGCATAAAGCCTTTTCTTGCCCCTACCTCCTATTCATATGCATATCTGTTTAAAAGCTATATGACCTATCCGGTGCTCATGCCCATTACTTATTAGTTTATCCAGTGAGTGCTACTCCCCCGCCCGTGCTATAAAAGACCTAGCTCCTATCACAAGCCTTGCATAAACCCGGTAATACCTTTCATGCCTACTCACGTGTCACTTAACCATACCTATCTAGGCTAGCCCTATTCCATATTGAAAGGGAAAGTAAATCTTCTGCTTACCTTAAAGACCGTATTTATCACAAAGCAAATCCGCTTATCTTACCTATTTTTTCCAAACAAGGGAAATAAGCTAGCTTACCTATTTATAAAAAATACTTGGACTTGCCTTGGGCAGATGCCTAGCCCCTAAACACTCTTTTGTGACTGACCGCAGCCTCAAGTTACCAAACCGACACTTCAATTATGGAATGTTACCAAACCTACACCTTTCTGTCTATTGCCTTTGGTAAGCTACTAGAAATCTTTATATTGCCCTTGGTATGCAAGCAATTATCACACTACTAACTATATATGAGGAAATGTATATGAGGAGGTGTGAATGAATAGGACTTGTCTCATAAGTATAAGGGGCTTGGCTTGGTAAAGTAAGTTAGACTACTCTACTCTTATCTGTGTAGGAGTGAAAGAAAGAAGATTGGTATTAGTAAAATAGGTATAGGGTATAGCCTTCTTCTCTAATATATAGCGTTCTTCTCCCATAAGTAAAATAGGAAAGCTGAGCAGTTATAAAAGCAAGCACAAGTCAAAGCGGTTCGCTTAACATAACACCCGGCACAATTTATTATAAAGTATTTATTCTACGGCCTAAAGATTCGAATTGAGGGAAAAACTCTTACTCAATTTCTGAAACTCCTTACTCATTTTCTAAACTCTCTCTTATTTATTCTCTAGGTCTGTCTTAGGCTTATTATACTGGCTCCCTCGCTTATAGGTAAGTTTGGTACAAGGTACAAGGGTAAGTTGTGTTCTTTTCTTCCAAGTTGTAGGCGTAATAAACTAATTCTAATAAAAGTAGTTGTGAATAGGCTCGTTTAACAACGGAATATGAATAGTAAGTCTCTCTCGTTGAACAACGGAAAATGAATAGTCTCGATCTTCATGGGTCGCTGAACGAAGTCCAATAAATCCTTCTGTTCTGCCTGCTTTGCTGTTTGTTGGGGCGAGCTGTAAGTAAGAGTACAAGTCAAGCTGTTAGCAGGAGATCAAAAAATTCATATTTTGTGAAACTTTCTTTCGCTTCACATTCGTTCCGCGGGTAAGCGTTTTTTCCCGCCCGGGGTTTCTTCGATTTTCCTTTTCACTTTCGTTCTGGGTATAAATAGGAGTAAAGGGTACTTTGACTCTTCGTTCTTTTCCTTTCGCTAGTGAGCCGGCCGACCAAGCTTTGACATAAGGTTTGTCTTCCTCTATACTCTCTTGCTATTGTATTGTCTAGGGAAGGAAAAAAGAAGAAGTGATGTTAAAAAGTTTCGAAGTAAGCATTCCGCTGGTAAATAGTAAATATACAGATCCAGATTCTGTCTTTCCGCGTGGAATTCTTTGCATTCGACCATGGCTTTCAATTTACTCTTGGGCCTATGGTCTATAATAACGGACCCATCAAGCAAGCTCCCGATTAGTGTTAGATCCTTAACTCCATGACCATTTTCGGTCTTTATGCACGTCAGTGAGTGATTATCTCTCTGGTCGGGTCGATCCGGTGTAGTATCTGATAAAAGATTCCTCCTCTCTCTGGGCGAGTGAAAGTTAAAGGATCTCCTTATTTAAAAATTTAGAAATTGAGACTTTTAACTAATGTATGAGAGTCAAAGTCGAAGAGTGTAGGGCTATTCAATTGAACGGTTGCCAAAGACAAAACCACAAAATCAATAACAAAATATATTCACTTGACAGCAAAAGCTCGAAAGAGTTTTTACTAAATCAAGACCTGTACCTAAAGACTTAGTGTTTCGCTGATTACTCAGTCCATTTGCTTTTTAGCATTTCACCTATTAGGCGGTAATCTAATTAACAAGGGTTTTTCTCTACCTTCCTTTTGGTTAGTTGGTATCCTTACCTCTTTCTTAAAACCTTGCCCTGCTGCTTAATTCTAATATGCTATCCCCTTTACAATACCTACTTCTCCGCTATTGACTGAGAGGCTCATGGTTATGGTCTCAATTCTTAGAGTGTCTTTCTTGTGGTAGCAGTTCTAAGATATCCATTCTACTCATTTCTCTATACTGGGTAATCCTCTATACTAGGTCATCTAGGAAGCAGGAATATTTATCTCTGATAAATACTACTCAGTACTTAGGTGGGGGCCAGAGAATCTTCGAAAGGAATGTAAGCTCAATCAATGAATTCATGAACTTTATAAGCTATCGGTCTATTGTATGAACCTCAAATAAATAGGTGTTAAAAAAAAGTAATAGTGTGGCTGGCTAGGTGTAGAATAAAGTTAGAGTAAAAAAGCTTGTTATAGTCATCCTAAGTCTGCCACATGAATCAATTATGGTTACCGCCCTACCTACTTGGTCTGAGCTAAAAGGATAAGATTATTCTAATTACCATGTAACGTAAGGATAAAGACTTTACACTCACTCCCTACTACTTGGTATTTGACCTAATAAGTGTAGCTCATTTCCTTGCTTTGTAAAAAATTGCCCTATTTAAGCGCGGGATTGACCAGGTTACCTACCTCTACAGCTTTGTAATTTCCTAGCTTTGGGATTAGCTAAGAGTTTTGCTTACAGCTTGCATTTAACGAATTGAATTTCTAGAATTACCAGTGGGTTACTCTTTATAGGGAACTCTAGTTTAACATATTGAGGGACTTCCCAGACTTAGTGCATTCCCCGACACCTGGCTAAGATGAGTTCATTCCACTAAAATACCTTTGAATAGCCCAGGGGATATCATTGCTAGAATTGCCACACTTTAGCATATTGTCTAACGTGTGTGACTCTACTTACGAATTGTCATTTCTTTCCAGACTTTTTTAATTTCCTGCTGGCCTGGCGGCTGCTTCTATGAGGTCATTTCCTTTCACATTGGGAGATACCACCTACCCGGCATGTTCTAATAGTAGTATGTAGGGTAGGAATGTCCTACCTAATAGTAGTAGTGTAGGGCTTGTCCTATATATAGTAGTTCATTGGATCTGATTGGTCCAGTTCATTACTATAATTGAAAGACTAGAGTGAGGAAGGATGAGCCCGAGCAGCGTTTTCATTTTATCTTAGATGTACTTGACCAACTTGTACATATTGTCATATTGGTTGAAGTATGGGATTTCCCAGACGACTGACAGAGAATTACCTCCTTACTAGTGTGTTCATTTCCAACTCTATTCCCTAGCAGCATTTCAAAATAGAAAAGAAAGATTTCATGAATACCTGGTAATTTACGGGCTTGCTGGAGAATCTTAATTTCCTTACTCATTCCGAGAATAGCCTTTATTGAGTGGGTACTTTGTAATTTCATCTGAAGAAGAAGAAACTAAACTCGTACCAGACAGACGGAGCATGTTAATGAAACTCAAGGGAGTGATGAGAGAATTTCCTGCTCATTTGGTAGGGTTAGACAACTACGTACGTTTACATCATATTCGGACTCTATACTTATGTGCATGGAGAGTGTGAGTCTGCTATAGTTAAGAAGGTCCAGCCGAAACAACCTCAAAAAATGAGTGGAAGAAGGCCCAGTAATGAAGCAAATGCTGTTACCCAGGAGGGAGCGGAAAGAGCGTATCTTTTTCTTAAAACATGAACCAACTGGAAAGAAATGCCCTTTAATTGCTTCTTGCTTTCTCTAATTATTGCTTCTTAGTTGTATGTATATTCACGAAAATCTTGACCATCTATCTATCTGACTGAGGCCCGGGGGTCTAATTTGAAAAGAGAGTGCGGCTCAAATAAATGCTATCTTGGGTGTGCAACGAGGTACCACCAAATGAAGAGAAAGAGATAAAGAGCTTTTGCCTCAACTTCACTCCCTTGGCTTGCTTATGCATTTCTTGAATAAGGGGGGAACCGATTTGAAGAAAAAGTGACATTTCTCGGTTCAGGTCCATAAATAAATGCATCTCTTGGCTCGCAAGCTTTCCACCCATGAGCTGCATCCCTGGCAAGATCGGAAGTGGGCCCACCTGTCAGCGAGGAGGATGACATGCCCTCTTTTGACTCAACAATTTGCTATATCCCTTTTAGGGGAGTGGGGTAAGAGAGAAAGAAGAGACAGGACTGACTATCTATAAAGAGGTGCACAGCATGATGGGTACTGGGGTGGCTTAGTCTTTGCTCGTTGAGGTCATTCATACCGAAGGAAAAGAAAAAAGACAATAAAAGATAAGACAGTAATGATTGAATTCCGACTAAAAGAATGAAGATTACTATCTCTACAGAATTACTCTCTTTATTGAATTTCAACTAAAATACCTGGAATTTCCTATTGAAGTGGGTTCATTTCCGATTTAAGTGAGAAGAATCGGCAGGCGAGCATTTCTTTGTCCTACTCTTTTTAGTTGGGATTGATTCTCCCCATTTTAATACCAGTGAAAAAGAAAGATTTACCACACTTCCTTTGGTTTTGGGATTTCCTTCCTTTCTAAAAGAATCTGAGGAATGAGTTTTTCTTGAAAGTATTTCCTCTGACATTTCCTCAATATCTATAAAGCATTGAACTGAGCCAGCCTTGGGCCTATTCGCCAGTTTCCTATGATTTTCTCTGACCGAATCAGTGGTGAACGTGAGCATTCAACTCTTCAGTGTTTGACTTCCCGGATTTATTTACTCTTTTTCATTTCCTTTAGCATGGAAATTTCTACCACCCTGCGCTTGCTATTTGCCTAACACAAGAAAGGTCAACAAGTAAGTAGCGGAATGAAACTGTTAATTGATTCCCCGGGTTTTTCCCCTAAACACCCGGTTGCGTATCATCAGATGTATTGTAGTTTTGACATTTCCTACTGATACTTTTGCATTGAATAAGAGGATGAAACAAACTCGTACCAGGCTTGTCTCCCATATATAGTTAGTAGTTCATGGCTTGTCCTAAGTAGTTCATGTAAGAATATATAGAATAGATAGTAGCACGAGCATTGTATCTTTCACTAAATAAAGAGGAGTTCTTCGTGTACATTGAGGTGGGGTACCGTATTCCTGATTATTTTGCGGTTGTTCAATCTTAAGTGAGAGTGTACTTTTTTCTTTCACGAATTCCTCTTTCAACACTTTTTCATTTCCCGCTGGAATTTCATAGATTTATTTCACGAAGTAAGTGACCCTCCCAAATCTTACCAATTCTTACCAATTCCACCAGTTAAAGGATGGAGATGAACCCGGGTGGAAGGAGACATAATAGTCAAAAATTGGGGGGTGCCCCTACCTTTCCTTGGATCTTCCTTCATTTCACTCTCGACTTTCCATTCCAGGGAATAACAAAAGAGACAGAAACACCAATAGCAAAAAAATGCTACTTCCAAAAGAAAGAGAGAACAAACAGACTGATTGGACTTAGTTCATTGACTGTAACTTTGTTTCGAGTAGAGAAGAGAGGCGGGAGAGATTGACCAGACTGACTTTATTTTACGGAGGGAGTAGAAAGACCTGGCGCCCCACTCATTTGAATTGGATTTGTACAAGCTAGTCTCGAACTTGCTAAAAGAAGAAAGGTACACCAAGTCGGACTTTCCACTCCTCTTTCTTGCTACTCGATCATCCCTGTTCATTGATTGACTGGACTTAGTTCCTTTCCTTTAAGGTCTTTAACCAAAGACTCTTCTGGGGTGAAGCATCCACAGGAAATGGAGAATTACAGGCTTTTCTTACTCATTGAATTGAAGTAGCATATTGGAATTACCCCAGTCTTGCATTTCCACTCTTATCAATATTATAATAGTGACTTTACTAGCTAGTTTCTTTCCGATAGAGTAGTGAACTTCCTTGTTAATTCCTCTTTTCATTTACATTGTAGAATAAGTGATTTAAGTAGCGCGCGCATATTGTAATGAAACTTTTTATGACTTTCCGAATTTCATTTCTTTCCTTTGGCTGGGCAGATTTTCTTATTGGAGTGAAAGAATTACCTATATTTAGTGTTAATCTCCGATTTCAGTGAGAGAATTACCAGTGTTCGTAGAAGGACCATAGAAATAGATTGATGGACCCCCCTGGCTTGTGCTTAGTTCCGTTCCGAAATTTGGGTATTCCTTTCTAATTCCACTGACAATTGATATACCATTGGGTTTGACAGGAGATATTTCCCTTCTAAATATTCACTAATAGAAGAACCTCCTTTTTTCAAAGTTTTGACCACCTCACTCTATCTTTCGTAGGACTGCAAAAGTCAATCTTCCTTAGGTATAACTTTTCTTTCTTTTTGTTTCTCATTAGGATCCAGCTCACCAAATAGACTTCTAGCCAACACCTCCAATCCGGTTCGATCGAATTGCTTTTTTCAGAATATACTCCTTCTTCGCCATTCCCTTTCGGTCGAAGTTTCTGATGAGGAGAGCATTTCAATAGCAGAGTTACTCATTTCATTCCAGAGCAAGGTAATTCGCTAGAGGAAAGGGTAAACCGCCAGCGGCTCCATTGCTTTTCTGTAGGAAAGTCAAGACACCCAAACGTATGAACTTATAATCAAATTCTTCCAGAACCTTATGAGTATGCCCAAGAACCCCTATGCAAAACGATTTCTTTCAGTTGCACTTATAATATGTGCCTATTTGTATAGAGGTCACAGATCATAGATAATTTGAGATCCACTTTTTGTTTTGAATTTTTCCCCAGCGAGTAACTACTAACGAGCTCGTAACTACTAATGTTACGAGCCAAAAAGAGCAAAAAGAGGAAACAAATCTTATTGCGCTCAGTCCATAATGTCCAAAGCACAGCTCCTCTTACTAGTTTAGTTCTAAAAGTTTCCTATCTATATATGGCTAGCCAGTAAAGAGGTATGGCTGAAACTCCCGCATTAAGCAATGGTTTCCTACCACCTAAAGAAAGAAGTTTTCCAATGAATTGGCACCCCTAAATACTTGATAGGCAATTGAACTACCTAACATCCTCAAATATTGGCTAGGTGAATACTTTCATCATCACTTATATTCAATCCTACCATCTCGCTTTTTGCGTAATTCATTTTGAGACCCGAGAAATTCTCAAAACCTATTAATAGCCATCTAAGCGCTTCAATAATTATATCATCTTACTATACACAGTATCATCGGCAAAGTTGAAATTAACTAAACCCTTCCCATTATGGGATTTACCTAATCCCTTTAAATAACCACCTTGTGTAGCATTCCAAATCACTTTGTTGAGTGCATCAGCAATTAGATCAAACAGAAACGGGGGGAGAGGATCGCCTTGCCTCAATCCCCTTTTCCTTTTTTTCACTCCTAAATTCCAATCCTATATATAGTAAAGGAGCTGTTTGACTATATATGAGAATTCACGAATTGGATTCGAACCAATGAGAAAGTCCCCCTTCATCTGGTACGCGGGCGAGGAGTATATTTGTGCACTACCGGCTCTAATCGGGCCTTATGGTGGCTCCAAACCTCGAGTGGGTTGATGTTGATTCCGACTATCTGATAAGGCATCAGCTGTTTTTGGGAAAGTGAGGATGGGTTTAAAGGCAAGAACGGAGCCTCAGGGAAGAAGGTACTTTTATCTACTTTTGGGATTGACAAAGACAAAAAGCCATTCAGAAAGCAAAAACTCCACCCTGGTTAATCAGACCTGTTTGATGAGGTTGATTTTGTCGAGATCTAGTGATTGAAGTGAATTGGTTGTGGTAGTGGATGGAAGTGAAGAAGCAGCAGCTAGCTTTCCTTCCAGAGTTAGGGTGGAACGGAGGGGACTAAGTAGAGCTCGACTGAAAGGAAAGGGGCAGTATGTCTGGAAATCGGTTGACCTTGCTTTCGGTGACCTTTCGAATAGGCTCGCTCCATGCTGACGCTTTTCTAGGCTCCTTTCATCTGCTCGTTCAATCAAAGGGGTTGGACTTGAGGCTTTCAACCCACCCGGCGAAAGGTACTCTTTGACCAGTCAGGTACATGTTCATAAACTGGCCACAGACACCAGATAAAGATCTGTCCTCAAACCTTTGAGTGCTCCCCCCACAAAGAAAGAAAGTGAAGCCAAGGTCTTTGACCATGTGCCAGAATACCAAATATCTGCTTAACCACCTACCAGATTAATTGAGGCCAGCTCAGTTCTCAGATTGTCAGGTACCAGAAAGATGGTTACATAGGTTTCACATTTTAGTTCCCAATTCCTGCTTCCAATCCCGGGACACACTGGTAATTCTGACCTATAGTTAGGTCTCGGTTCATGATTAGCCACTGGTGGCAATTAATTTCTAGGATTAGACCAACGAATTCTTCGTGCCAGTTCACCCCGTCAGTATCAGCATTCACTTGAGAGCAGTGTTTCATTCAGCTAATCTTTCATCACGTGTGGTATCGATTGAAGACGCAAATCTCTTCAGTCCTGACTGAGTGCCGAATTGTGCATGGGTTCTGGCTATGATTTCTGCTCGCCTGGAATTGTCAGAGCTTGAATTTGGTCTTCCACTGAGCGAGGTGTAGATAGCCTGCCCTTACCAGTATCATCCGCCGATCTGAGATTGCGGTACAAACTGGAAAGCTTCAGGTTTCCAAATGGTTATTCCTAAACCGACCACTGGAAATAAATGTGAAGTAAGGAGCCCTCAAACCCGATCAGTTCAAATGTGGATCGAATTGAAAGTGCTTGGGTCAATTCTCACTGGTGCCAAAATCCAAGATCAATGAAACAACAAATGAAAGTGCCCCATTTTCTGACTTTCCTGAACGCGGGAATAGATGGAGAAGAAATAGCCGCCCCCGAATCCGATAACAATACTGTGCTCACGAATCCCAGTGAAAGTGCAACTGCATGGGAGTTTTTTCCCATATGAAATCTTCCAACCAAAGACCCCAGGGTAACCTAACCGCCGTAGTAGTGAAATGATCCCAGATGTAGCAGTCTAAACATATGAAAAAAGGGGAAAGTGCGGTGGTTTTCTTGAATCGAAAGACGAAGGGAAAGCAGAGGCTGACGGATTGACGCCGCTAGCTTATAAGGGCCGCTAGGCTAGAAGAGCACAATCTGAGAAACGATCCGCCTGCCTCAGTAAGTCCCCGCTAAGAAAACATAGCGTGTACTGGAGCTAGATACACAATAGAAGTTCTTTCAAAGGGGAGAAAGCAAGCACATCAAGTGGCAACTTCCTGAGCTTCGCTAGCTCCTAAAGCAGCCTGTCTTGGGCTTGAGTTGGTAGAAGAGTGACCTTCAACGCTTATACTTCTTCCAATGATTACCCTTTCTCTTGGGCCCCTTCTCTCTTTCTTTCGTTTCGTGTCAGTTCTTGTCATAGAGGTAGTCTATGGTCTTTCAGTTGTAGCACCTCAAACAAATGTGCTCTGGACCGAAAGCGAGAAAACGGAAAGCGCTAGCGCGTGTAGGCCGTCGGTACAGAACCGAAGGAGAAGAGGCACACATGATCAGGGTGAGCAGGGTCAGTGAAGCCAGGTGGATGGCGCATGTCCACAATTTCCCCCATTTCAGAATGCATTGAGAAAAATACCATTCGCACCATTGGTTGAGCAGGCTAGCCAGCCACATAGACGTTCTACTCTTCCTAGGTAGTATCTTTCACCTTTTATTCATTAAGCATTATTTTGGAATAACATTTTGATCCGGCTAGAGAGGGAATTCAGAATTACTGAATTAGTAATAGAAACTTAGATTCAATATGTTTTTATAGATCTAGTCTGGTGGTCTTGGGGCTCGTGCAAGATACGCCACCGCCGGGCCCCACACAATCTACTAGCCAAAGTCTGGCTGCAGAAACTAGTAAGTCAACTGGAGATGTACCAACCGAAGTTATCGCAACTGAAGTTACCGAAGATTCTGCTCCTGGAAGTTGAAGATATGTAGGTGTTTTATTTTCTTGTTGTTTTTCATTTTGTAGAGGGAGATATATGAGTAGTTTCCTGAGGATTTTGGCATTGCAAAGCTTGTCAAGAATTTTGGCCTTTCTGCGTTTGGTTATGTACCTCTTTGAAAGAGAATTTATGGTAGTAATTTGATGGCATATGTCAGCTGTTGTTGAGCTTTGAACAATGAATGGTGTTATTATTCCCCTTTCGCAATAGTCAGAGATACCATAAAGCTTTTTAATGTATACACTGCATGTCATAATCCGGAAACTATAATACTGACCATTGTTTTCACGCCAAATACCTTTTTTGGCTACATTAACCATACTCGAGTTGTTAACGTAAAAGGCACTTGTTGCTAATGATCAATTGGTGAAAAATTTAGAGTTTGCATGAAGTTCATGATTTTATATGAACTTCTATTGATGAAAAAGATAAATTGTCCGACATAGGAATAAACCATGCAACTTTACGAGACTGATCAGTTTTGACATAAAAACAATGCCAAATAAATAAATCAACAATGATCAGCTTTCCTTGTCAAGCACCCGCAAGATGAAAAGCAACTGGAGAAAGGCGCCTCCTATGGTGGAATACTGAAGCTTGGTGCTGCCTTCAACTTGAGGAAAGTCTTTGCTTACAGCCTTGTTAAATCCACCGGCAAGCCACGCCGAGTTCTTGTACCCAGCGAGTGTAACGTAAGTGCAACGAGCCCAAGAGCAGAGTGTAACATTCTAACTGCTATTAGAGACAGACCTCAATCAAAATAAAGCATAACGTAATTCTATCAGGCACTCTCTATCTATATAGATCATTAATATTGAATAAAAGATTATCCTCAATTTTGGAAAATGGTTATCTATCTTGGCGCTTTTCTTTTTCTAATGTTGGTCATTGTGGTCACCCGCATGCATGAGACGCGATCGCAACCTGTCGGCATGTTATCTGGTCTGGTGGGTCGATTTTCTCATTAATATAAAGAAAGGATCTAAACCTAAATCTGATCTAACATATCATCACTCTATGAAAGCATGCAATAATCTCACCTGAGCCCTTCACCACAGGTGACGAGCAACTTCTCATCTCTGTTCGGCACCACCTCCACCACTGACAGGCCACGCTGATGAGACGGTCCCCCCACTCACTATTCGCCGGCCCTGCCGACCCACCGCCTGTGCAAAAAGGGTCTCCCTTGTCACTATGGATTACATCTTGTACCCAGGTAGGTATTACCAGTGAAAAACCATTCACTTCTCCTGCTGGTTCATGTTCTCTCCTAGACAATGCATCAGCAACTTTGTTCTCAACCCCCCTCTTGTACTGTATAGAGTAGTCTAGGCCAAGCAACTTACATAGCCCTTTGTGTTGTAAGGCATGGTGCGTGCAGCCTTTGTTCTAGCAAGTACTTAAGGCTAATATGGTCAGTTTTTATTATGAAGTGGGTCCCTCGAATGGTTTTATCCACTTTTGTATAGCATTAAGTAGAGCTATGAACTCTTTTTCATAAGCTGACACGATAATCAGAATAATCCGTCTTTTCTCCTTTTATTGAAGGAGAAACAATATCATACATCCAAGAAAAAGATGCACTCCAAAATTGAAGCATTTAATGGTATATACTTGAGAAGGAAACCAGAATAACCAGTATTCATACTCTAGCAATAACAACTGTTATACCAACCAGATAAACTTCTTTGACAGGTCATTTAATTCCATGGGAAAAACATGGAATTCTTAATATAATATGAAAATTAGCACTTACCCACCCTATCAACGTCTTTTAATCAGCGCATCCATCCAGCTCTTCTTTAGTCTGGAAAAAAATCACTTTGTCAGTCTAAAGAGAATTTGAAAAAGGAGCTCTCATTCTGTGCCCTTTTATTTCCCATTGTTCCAACAGCACCAAGTTACTAAAAACTTCATTTCATTCAATATAACGCCAATCAAAGAGATAGCGTTCCCATATACATAAAGAACAAATATGCATCTTACAATAGAGGTAAGTTACTTAAATAGGTCCCTAAAGTATCACCAACATGCTGGTTCCTAAAGTTTCAAAGTTCCCATGTTGGTCCCTGCCATCATTTTGCTTTCAAGTAGTGTGGAGGAATGACTCATCTTTCTTATATATATCTTGCAATAAAAAGACTGCCCGCCCATTCCACGTAAGCAATGACTCTGAATTAATGGTACAAATTTGAATGCGGAAATAACCTAAATAGGAACTGGATGCTAGTTTAGGATGATTTCTGCGGTTTATTGTAGATAACACGGTAGTAAATAAAGTAGTGATCTTTCAAAGGTTCTGGAGGTACCTTATGTTTCCTTAGCTTAAGAGCAGCTTGCCACTCACTCGATGCGAGTCCTTCTTCGTAGCTTTTGAAAAGACCATCAGTGTAGTGTGCCAGACGGAAGTAGGTCTGGCACTGCCTAGATATGCACTTACCTATGTTCTTTCTCGACTCTGTAAGCTCCACCGATTGCTTCATTCAGGTACTGCTCTATTATAGTTCTTGAGCTATACATAGTGCCCAACCAAAATGAAAATGAAACAAGAATCAGGGGTGCGAAACCAATGCATAGTGTTGGCAGGGTAGGACAGAAGAAATTGAAAAAAGAGTATAATAATGATGACCTTACACCACAGCCAAACATCAAACCAAAAGTAAGTAACAAGAAAAAGTAAAGAAAGAACTACTAGGTGCATTTCAGAAATCCTAGTCATTTCTCTGTAGGTAGAAAGAATACACTATTATGAAGGTCATGTTATCTAGTCCTAGATACTGGTTTTTCAGTGTAAGGTAATTTACCATATACAAATAATTAAAGTATGGAGTAATACTTAGATATGACAAAAAGAATTACTTGCTAGATCTAGTTTCGGCCGGCCATCTACCGATCAGCCGGTATACATTTGAAATATCCTATCCCCTAGGATACTTTTTTATGATGTACCTCCCCAAACTAACTGCCATGTCATGTTGTCCCTCTGCTCTCAACAGTTTAGCTTCTTCCAGCTATCACCAGAAAAAAGGTACTCCAGTCAAACAAAAAAAGAAGTTTTTTCATGCGCCAGTTTGATATGTTCACATTGATATGGCATGTTTTGTTGTCATGTGTACATAATTTTATAGGAATAAAAAGAGTTTTGAATAATCAGAAATTCTAGATTAAAGCAAACGTGCATGCATGAATTTTATTGAGGGTTCACTTCAATGCATAGCTTAATGCATCATGCATTAGGGGGATATATGAGAAGTCATGGACTTTTTTCCACAGTAACGCCCAGTCTCTTGGAACAAGAAATCTTGGCCAATGGTTCACCACCATAAAATGAGGAAGTGAATTCAAAAGATTAGTTCTTATATTTACTCTCTTCCCTTAAACATGGTTTTCTAGTGTCTTCCTAAGGAAGGCTACCATCTTTGCCTTGGGCTTTATTTTGAGTGAGGGATAAGCCCACCACTAAAGAGCTTTTCCTGACAGTTATGCCGTGCCCAGGCTGACGTACTGATTGATATCGTCGGGAAGAGAAAGAAAAAGAAAAGTTCTTTACTTTACATACAGAACTTCCGCTCTCCTTTCGCAGACAATCTGCATTGAAGTACGAATTGCTTTTGTGTGGTATTTAATACTTGACTGAAGATGAATAGGCTAAGGCTTGCATTTCATATGATGATAGAGGGGGTACTCCCCCGCATAATCAAAACCCTACTGCGAGTTCACTCACGTTCCCGGCTCGAGATATCACTCGCTGCCTATAACAGGTAGACTTTTTTTAATTTCAGCAGTAATTCAGTTCACAGGGGCGGCACTTTACCAGGATAAGATGGATAGTAGAGCGGGATCACAAGGAGCGAGGCGCTCAAAGTAGCCAATAGTTAGTGAGAGGTTCCATCCTTGACGCCAGTTCCAGCGATGGCAGACGGCCACAGCATCCTTGAGTCAAATTTTCTTCATTTCGGGCGGCTCTCTCTTTTAAGGTCCCTCCGTCATTCTGGAAGGAGGTCAGATGGGCTTAGTAGGGCTCGAACCTACAATATCACCGTTATGAGCGGCACGTTTCAACCAATTAAACTATAAGCCCAATCGGATCTCTACGTGCCCTTCCGAGTGGACATCAAGAGTCGACCTTTGCTCGTACTCCTTTTTTTGCCTTTTCCCGTGTCCGCCTTCGGTTAGGTTCTTTCTTTGTGAAGCCCTACATCGTACAGGCTCGTTCCTTCGGTTGGATGGTAGACTTTTTCTTCGCCACAAGTGTAAGTCCTTCCTTGGTCAGACCTGGGAAGAAAGATCCCCACTCATTCAGTGCCTGCGGTGAGACGCGACCCGGGTGGAGAAGAAAAAATCGGAATTTTCTTTCATGCTACACCGGGATAAGCAACTTCCAGTGAAGACCAAAAGGGTCGGGCAGGAGGAAGTTGGAGGATCGGGCGGGGAAAACGGGGTTCGAACCCGCGACTTCTGGCGTGACAGACCAGCACTCTAACCAACTGAGCTATTTCCCCCTTTTTTTAACTACTTTCAATTAAACAGTAACCTACCGGGATTTTGCACTAAAAAAAAGTAGCTGTCCCCGTCAGGTCATTTTGGCCTTTTTAGGAAAGTAGAAAGAAAAGGCTCGGCTGGCTCGCGAAGGGGGCCAACTAACTATCAGCTATCAGTGAGTTGGTCCTACGCGCCACTTCAGTTGACAAAAGCGAAGAAGCTAGCGCACGCTTCGAACTTTCCTTTGTTTGCCTTCTTTCGATCAGGCCTACTTACCTGAGGGCGTAGCAGCCGCTTACTCAATCCATAATCAGACGACCTAGTTCAAAAAAAAGTACCAAAAAAACTTCAGCCTACATACCACTACATCAGCCTTCACTCTTCCTATGAACCGATCCGTCAGAGGTATGAGCGCAATAGAATAGGTGCTGCGGTCAACTAGACCAAAGAGGAAGGTCTACTATCGCCAGCTATTAGTGGGCTTTTTTTTTTCTATGGAAATACTGAATCTAATTCACCCAAGAAAGAAGACTATGGGGCAAGGCGGCCTAGAAGTACAAGTGGGAAAAAACGTATGGGCACTCTCAAACTCACTACTTGGGTGACGAAAGAAACCCCTGCGTTGGAAGGAGCGAGCCTACCCCCCAGAGGGAGGGGCCCCCCCGGGTGAAGGTTACTCTCGGAGACAGGCAGTCTACAAGAAGCTGGCAGAGCTGAGGCCATTGGACCACATCCATCCTCCTACCTCACCCAACTAGTTCATGAACGAGCCAGCCGAGTTTCCTCGTTCTTCGAATTACGCTAGTAGAGAGTAGAGACTAATCCCTCCCTGGAGGCTCATGAATGAAGATACTACTCGACTCCCTCCAGCAAGAAAACGGATGCGCGTGCTAACGGCGCGCTAGCGCTAGTGTGAAAAATCCGTTGCTTGTTGGAACCAAGCCTGAAAGACATTTCAAAAAAGAAACTTCCCACTTTGGGTGTCCCCTTTCTTTGACGATTCTGCTGCGTCTTTAGAAAAAAAAGGAGAAAGAGGGTCCATCACTGAAATTCATTTTCTTTTTTTGAGTTGTGGGATCGGAAAATCTCAAAAGAAATGCGAATTATGAATGAATCCAATCTCCCCAAGTAGGATTCGAACCTACGACCAATCAGTTAACAGCCGACCGCTCTACCACTGAGCTACTGAGGAAGAACGGACTTAAGGAAGCCGACTCTCATTCTTTGGACCAACCAACCGCAGACCGAAAAGAAAAAAAGTGCGTCACTTTCTCTTTTTCACATACATACACCGCTGCTTTCCTATAGGGGCTCTGGGCTTTGAGTGCATGAGCTCGTTGGGGTCGTGTTAAGTTTCGAATTTCGCACATTGTAGCATCCTTATCGGTAATCCAGCTTTGACTTGAGCACTTTCAATAACTCCGCCAGAACTCTTAATATGAAAAGACACATCAGAAAATGACGCATCGAGCGAGACGACCTCCCCCGAAAGAAGTTTTCTACCAAAAACATCTACTCATATCCAGCTTCCTTTCTTTTTTCACATCAAATATTTTTCTACGATGAGTGTAATTTTTTACAAGATATTTATGAATTCCGGCGCATAGATATCATCCCATGGAGTTCTTTCATCTATTATTCCAGACGTTGATCGACTCGCCTTGTGCCGCCTATCGCTTGCTGAAGCAAGGCGCCACCCACTAAATAATGAATGTGGAATCATACATCCATGGCAAAACCTGCCCTGCTAGACTGCCCACCCCATCTGAGCTAAAGAAGGGAGTTTCTAAAGAAGGGGAGAGATAAGACCTGTTGCGGCACTATTCAGATTGGTCTTTCGCGCATATATTCTATTTATTTGTAAAACAACATCAGAGGCATGCAAGTCATCCAAAGGCCTTGGCAAAAGTAACGTAGCGAAAGTATGTATATTGCATGAAGCGCATTCTTTTTCTTTCTGTCTTCAGAGGGAAATAGGACTAATGAAGATCCAACCGAATTGGTTTGAATGGGTTACGAAAAAGAGGATATTTATAAGCAAAGCAGCCCAAGAGAGTGGGCGAGTTTCCTCCAAACGGAAAGGCTCAAAAAAGCATAATCGAAGGAAGAAGCAGTTCATTCTGGCAGGGTGGCTTGGAAGAGAATAATTGGGTGTATAAGCCGGTCAGATAGAGTAAATATTCGAAAATTGATAGCAAGCATAGCTCAGTCGGAAGAGATTTATTAAGTCATTCAGCGAGGAGAGGGAGGCTCTCCATGAAGTAAGTCATGGCCCGCTCCAGTATTGAAGTCCAGAAGAAGGGATTACGAGTCTGATAACCTAGCCCTGGCAAGCAAGCCGATCATCACAAAGCACTGGAGCGCAGGTCATTGCGGTGAGGACTGGCCCTTTGTCTTTTAAAATTCCAAACTTTTAATAAATAATAATTAGAATCGAAATGCAATACAATAGGTGCTCCTTTTGGGGACCACACCCTCGCCCTAAGCAATAACCACTTCAAACAAAGAAGACACTACTGGTTCGACCAAATAAAATAAAGGTTCCCTTTAAAAAACGAAGAACTAGGCAGGTGGACACAACCGAAGAAGCGCTGACTACAAGCGGAAAAAAACTATTTACGAGTTTTTTCGATCTGTTTTTATACTGTTCTAAATCTCACTTTCAAATCTAATTTTTTGAGAAAAAGGCAATTTTTCATGCCCATTGCATTAGCAAAAGAGTTTTAAATACAACCAAATTACCAACTAAACTACCCATAAGCATCTAGTCCCCAACTACTAGGTTTTACTGCTAACTAGGCGATGATCAGAAGGAGAGAAAACCCAAACTCCTTCTTTCTAGAGCACCTGTACCACACACTAGTCCCTAAAACATCAAAGATAACATCCAAAAGCACTGGTACATACACCAGGCAACAAAATATTAAAAACAGAAAAGTTCTGGATTCAAGTTAGCAGGAGGACAAACTCCTGTTCAAACTTCTAAAATAACCAACTATCTTCTAGTCTTCATCAGTGACCCTCTCTGGTATGTTCCCAGCAACATCAACTGCCACTATCTGCCCTTTAGCCGGATCCCATTCTTGCAAAGGTATCTCTGCCAGGTCAGCTGGCATCCATGCCTGTGTAGCCTGCCCTATGGAGTCTTTAACATGCCCTAACCTATATTGCAATAAAGAAATAGTAAGTAAGATGGTATTTCTATTTGAATGAACAGTTTTACCATTGAAGCAGATCTCATTCCTGTGCTTCCGTCCAAAACACTGCACTAATAGTAAGCAAGACAGCAGTTCTATGTATACCATCTAGAGATAAGGCAAATGTAATAACATCCTCAAAAGAGGACCAGTTTGTAAATTCATCTTTACTTTAAATTGACCCATCCAGAACCATATTTTTCTAGTATATGAACACTTAACAAATAAGTGATTCACATCTTCATCCATACCACAGAAATGACAGTGAGGGTTACCTAACCATCCTTTTTTAATCAAATTCACTTTGGTGAGGATTCTTTTCTTAGTCAACAACCACATACATACCCTAATCTTTGGAGGTACTGGCAATTGCCACCAAATAAAAAGTCTGGTATTTTCCCGTTCAAAAATTGATATATTGATTTCACTGTGAACTTCCCAGTAGAGTTCCATCTCCAGGACACCCTATCCTGTTGATGTGTAAAGGAAATATGACTAAGTATAGGATATAAGTCCATTCCTGTAAGAGTACACCACCCAAGGTTCTATTGAAAATAACAGAGTCTCCCTGAGATAGTATGACTTCCTTTCAAGAAACATTTTTGTTGCCACATATGGAATACAAGTGAGGATATGTAGCAGCTAAATTGCAATTCTGATGCCAGATATCTAACCAAAATAACACTTGGCTTTCCTGCCCAGGTGAATATGTCACACTAATGTTACCTAAACCCTCTAAATTACTAATGTCTTTCCAAAAAGAAGAGAATTGAAGAGCCCTGTTGTCAGAATAGTATTTATATATAACTACAGATTTCCATAAGCTAGAATATGAATGATCTTTCAATTTCCACCACCACTTCAGGAGCATAGCTATATTCATTTGGTCTAAATCTAAAATACCTGCACCTCCAATTTCTTTAGCCATACAAATGGTTTTCCAATTTACTAAGGCATAAGCTTTTTTAGGTCCAGACCCTTGCCATAAAAATTGACATCTATGCCTATCAATTTGTTTTAATATATTTTTTGGTACTCTAAACAAAGATAATATATATAGCGGAACAGCGGATAATACAGAATTTATTAAGGTCACCCAGCGAGTGTAATGGAAATGAAACGAGCCAGAAAGCGAAATCCTCTTACCTTTCCAACTCTGTAATTTTTTACTAAATTTATCAACCCCAATCAGCACTTTCAACTTCCACTGCCTTACTCTCCGGAGTCTACCTCTTAGAAGAAACCTTAGGAACCGGGGGGCTTATCTCCATAGCCTGACCAATGCCCTCTCCACTTTCCTGCTCAGACATCTGCAAGCCGAGGTACAGATAAACTCCCACACTCCCCAAGAGAAGCAAAGCAAATCATGGAAGAAGTTCACTCCGGAGTTTGTGGAGCCCACCAATCAGGTCCTAAGATTAAATGGAAGATCAAAAGACTAGGATATTACTGGCCTAGCATGATCGAAGATTGCACTGATTATGCGAAGAAATGCCACTCATGTCAAGTACATGGGAATTTTATTCATCGGCATCCAAATCCATTACACCCGACGGTAGCATCATGGCCTTTCGAAATGTGGGGTACAGATATCATGGGTCCCATCGATCCGCCTTCATCACGAGGACATCGTTTCATATTGGCAGCCACTGACTCTCTAAATGGGCAGAAGCAGTTGTGTTAAGGGAAACCGAAGAAGACATCATCAATTTCTTAAAGACACATGTACTCTACCGTTTCGGCAACCCTAGACGGATTATCTCTGATAACGGTCCTGCGTTAAAGAGTTTCAAAGTCTCTAGGTTTGCTGAGCAGCACAAGATAGAATGGAGATTCTCCTAAATCTACAATCCAAGAGCCAATGGATTGGCAGAAGCGTTCAACAAAACTCTGATAAGCTTGATGCGCAAGATGACTGATAAGAACCACAAGAACTGGCATGAGAAGTTGCATGAAGCATTATGGTCGAATTACGTATCGGACGCCTACGCAAGCGACACCGTACTCATTAGTATTTGGTGCCGAAGCCATCCTCCCTCTGGAGATGGAGATACCCTCCCTCGCTAAGGATAGCAGTTAGCGAAGGGTTAACCAAAGAAGAACAGACGCGTCTACGTTTGGAAGAGCTAGACGCTGCAGATGAAACTCGACTCAACGCTCAACAAAATTTGGAACTTTACCGAGCCCGAATGGAACGGGCGTATAATAAGATGGCACGAATGCGAACCAGGAGAATGGGTCCTCGTGTTAAGACGACCTATTCTAGGACGCCACATGGGACCTAAATTTGCCCCTTGGGGAAGGACCTTACGTTATAGAGGAAGTTTTTCAAGGGGGAGCATACCAGCTAATCAACAAAGAAGGAGAAAGACCCTGTGAACGGCTGGTATTTAAAGAAGTACCACGCGTAAAAGACGAAAAGAGCATCTCATCTAGCGTTATCGTTAGAGAAAACGGTGACGAGGAAAGCCGATCAACTGGGGGCAAAGCACGAATAACTAAGAAGGCAAACAAAACATCCTTGTTACAAACATACAATAAACCGGGCTAGAACCACTCAGCCTCGACAACAACTCTGTCAAAAGCTGGGTGGCTCGTTTACACATGGATTGCAACCTTTCCTCTCTTTCACGGTTGGCCGTTTCTGCTGCCATCCTGGCCGCAGCACAACGATCGGCTGCTTCCTTCTGCTGGACGTGAAGTTGTTTCAGATTGCCTTTAGCACGGGCCAGTCTGATCTTCGCTTGAAACGCTGCGCGGGAGCAAGAAGCTTGATCGACTTCGACTTGCAGCCTCTCGACGCATTTCTCCGCGTCTGCCACTTCCGAGTGAATAAGATGCCAACGTCTTCAGGAATAAGCGTTTCGTTCAGGAACGCAAGGATTGGTAGGACTTCACCAGCTCAAGAAGCTCATCTCGCAAACCAAAGGCGTCCCCGCCAACCTCATCAAGAATAGAAGTCATGGCGTCTATCTCCTTTAATTCCGAATTTGGAGATTGGGTAGGCTCCGAAACAATGTTCTGATCATCACCACCTCCTGCGAAAAAAGGATATGTGGGGAGTATGCATAAGGAATATGATGAATAAGAAAAGAGAACGAGGTTAACAAGAACAGTCGTCACCATATGCAGAATCGTTCCCGACAGGACGATCACGTTCAGCGTTTGCAATTTCTATCGTTGGCGGTTGAACGACCTCTGTCTCGACAACCGTTGCGAGACCTGAAGCACCCTAATCATCCTGACCACAGGCATGACGGCATAACTCTTCAAGAAGGGATGGTTGAGCCGGAGCAGTCTCAGAAACCCCAAAACCTGAAGCAGGCTCTTGATTGACAGCGTCCTTGACTCTCTTGGAAGAAGCTTGAGCGTTAAGAGCAGTTGAACCTCTCTTCCGTTGAACCCGATGTTCCCAGCGGATTTCTGAAACAAACGATCAAAGATGAAATAGCCAGAAAAACAAATAATTCTGAAGCATAGGAGACAAAACTTACGATCATGCCAGGCAGGGATCGCATCCCGATACTCGCTCGGTATCATGATAGGAGTTCCCTCTGAAGATGACAAAGGCGAGATTTGCATCATCCTGCTTGAAGTCAACAAAATCGATTTCCCGGCCGTTGCGGACGATTCCAGATGCGGAGAAGAGTTCGAACCTTGGCGGACGATCCCCACATCAGAAACCCTTAACGGAACACAGTTAGGAAAGATGTCAATACAAGACGCTTATCAAAGAACTAGGCGAGCACGAAAACGCTTACCTTGTGGAAGATTACCACATGATCCAAAAACGTTCTCCCAAGAGTCCCATGGCTCCGATGTCCTTATGCCTTTATTCACTGCCACAGATGGAATGAGAGTTGAATATTCTTCGTTACCGTTAGAGGACAACCCAAGCCTTTCTGGTTCCGCTGCATAGTTTATCTCAGAATCAAGACCAGGCCCGATGTTCTGACACGAGCTTTGAAGGAAACGCCTCTGTAAGCATCGCAAGTCACAGCGGCCACGCTTTCAGGAGTATTACAATGATACGCTAGCAACGATGTATAATACCACCTGTTATAGGCAGCCGAAAAAGATACAGGCCGTTTAGAGCAAGGTATTATAAAGGAAGAACCCGTCCCAGTTCGCAACAGGGATGACCCTTAGAAAAGGTTTAAGCATCTGGGGTAAGCAACTCGCGAAGCGGTTCAGGACCAGGGATGACTTGATCAAAACCAAATTGATGCGCAGGGCTTTACACCTCCATAACGATTCTGTCACCACGACGGGACGGCAGCCAACCACATCGGATGCTTATCAGAAATTAAGCTTCTTTTTTCTCTTCAGTCTGCTCTACCAGCATTTCTTCATACATAGATGATGTTGTTTAGGTTTCTTTGAAAACAAAAACACATACAAAACAAGGAACCTCTTGCTGCTAGGGATGATGCAATAACCCTGCTCTAATCCTTCTACAGTCACCTGTTTCATGCACTACAGAAAGCCTCTAATCTCAGTACCGTACCATCCAGTAGTTGTATTCAACCCCCCAAAAACGAAGTATAGGTAGGTAACCTGATATGTATTAATTGGGTATCGTCTGAGCCTAAAATAAAATAAGCTTCTCGTTGAAATATTGTAACGCTTTGTTATTTTTTAAAATTTCATATTGAAAACATTTTTTGAATGGCATTCTAAACATAATTTTTCCAAGGCCACCCAGCGAGTGAAATGGGAATGAAACGAGTACAAAAGAGCGAGTGAAATGGAAATGAAACGAGTACAAAAGAGCGAAAGGATGTAGCGAGCCAACCAACAGGAAGGAAATGACCATATTAAAGAGCTCGGGTTTTGGTAGAAACTGGATTTCAGAAATACCGCATTTTTCACTCTATAATTTTTTATGAGCATTTTTTTAATACTTTATGAAGCAGGGGACACTCTTCAATCTGAAGTTATCTAAGGCAAGAAGGAAAGTAACCATCCAACCAAACGATTGAGCTTTGTGAGGAAACTAGGGTTCTCACTGGAAAGAAAATAGAGAATTATTAGAAAAGAGGGGATTTGGGAAATTTGCAACGAAAGCAAAATGGAAACAACGAGCAAAGGAACAATGGGCTCAAGAGGGAGACTCTCAATTATTCCACTCAATGGCGGCATCGTAACGCAAAAGAATAAATAAAGTTCAGACTTGAAAAAATGAGGGCGAAGCCTTATAAAAACATGCTGACAAGGCCAAGCCTTTCTTCAATTTCTTTAGAGTAGAGACTCCATTGGAAAGAACAAAATTCATGGTTGGGCACAGCTACTCGAGGATAAAATGTTGCTAGACCGAACACGGGGTGCTTGATGCCAACAAGTTTACTATTCAAGCATTCAAGCCCGCACAAGCTATTGCTCCTAAACCGTGGAATGGGAAATGGAAAGAGCAATTTTCAGATTTAACTGGCTCTAATGGTTAACTCTATTCTTTCAACTCGCAGTTCCCACTTTGTGTCTATACAGTTTATTCTGCTTCATCTGTGTATGCTTTGTTTAATAACCAAAAATCTTCCTCATATCAGGAGGAGCTTAATTGTTTTTTAAAGAAATTCGAATAACATATTCGTAACGATAAATTTAGTGATACTTACGCAACAGAAGGTCAACCTAATTCTAAAAGCCAGGCATCATGTGAAATGTTGGAATATCATAGATCCCTAGCTAGTAATCCAGTTAAGATGCGAAAGTTACAAAGGAAAATAGAAAAGCTTCCATTTTCCGGACCCAGGGAAACGCTATCCACAAATCAAGGCACTTTGAATTCAGCCAGATAAATTAACAGCAAAGGAGTACATCTTACTTAATGAACACGAAAGACCTAAGTGAGCATGAGATGTTTATGGTTAATAGTTTGGATCGATACACCGATTCTATCACTTCAAGTTATTTCACTATTATTTGGCGAATTGGAAGAGTCAACTATGGTTAGAACATCAACCGGATCAACAGGTATATTAATTTTCATATAGATGTGGTGGGTAGGCGTAAAAAACACACAGAGAGTAGTAGCGTTGAGCCTGGTGCTTCTTTCTCCCCCAAAAGAAGGTGTTACAGGAGGGGATGGTCAAAGAAGAACTAGCACAAAGAAAGGGAAGACATCTAATAAAGAATCAAATGAGAAAAAGAAGGGTCAGTATGTGTTGGCTACACTCTTGTTGGAATTCCTTCTGGAAAGGGAGGTGGTAGGTATTATTTAGAATCTCAAAGAGGAAGGTGATCCGTGTAGCTTCCGCTCGCTCGTTCCACTGTAGTTACACTCGCTGGGGTAATTTCATGCGTAAGTCAATCTCATACATGGAACCGCTATTTTCTCTTAGCTTATTGCCTTCTGCTATGAGTTTACCTATGGTGGGCCCTCCCGTTACTTGGCAAGTTGCTCGCCACAGGAAAGCAGAAACACTGGAAGTGAATATTCCACCACGTGTGTCTGATTTAAAAGGAGGATACTTAAACCCACCCACTGCAGAACTATCCCTCCGATATCGTTTGTTAACATCCAAAGATTACGATCACTTCTATGCAGTATTCAACAGTGTTGAGAGTGACAAGTAATTCTGTCAAAAAGTGTATAAAATGCAGTCAGTTCCTTTCGAACAATGTTAGAATTTCTTTTATGTAGTATGGATAATTTAGTAGAAGCTGGCCTACTAATGCCTCCATTTCTTGCTAATGTTAACCCTTAGAAAAGAGCTGCAGAAAGAGGGGAATACAAGGGGAAGTTAAAGTACACTAGTTTAGTTCTTATAGTTGATAAGAGGATGAAGAGAGCTAAGTATGAGCAGTTCCTATTAACTTTGGCTGGTGCTTATGTGGATTACAAGCTATACTTCCCTTCATGGACTTCCGTGGTAGGATTTATAGAGCTGGTTTACTTCACTTCCATGAGAGAGATTTGGTTAGAAGCCTAATCAAGTTTGTTGATGTTCGTTCATAGTACTAAAAAGCCAAAAAATGTATCTGCTATCGATTTCAAAGAAATGAGAAATATGCTATGAAGCTCCATGGGTATGCATGAAAAATAATTGACTTCTCTCGAAGAAGCGCCCGGAGAATCACTTTTCAAATTCTTTGGTGTTCCCTGGAATTCCTCTCATTTTCATCAGCAGCTCAAAACCCATTTCAATTCATCAGTAGCATGGCTCAAAAAATTGAAAATGGATAATTTCATATCAATGATATTTAATACACCACCAAATTGTGAAAAATTCCTATTAGCATGGGTGCATCATCTAGTGCTTATTTAATTATGCTGCTCAATCTAGATCTAGCAGTGATAAGAAATTTCATAAAGATGCATGTAGACCCATATTTGCATGATCTGTACACCTCACTGTTAAAGGAACTCAAAGTTCAGCTACAAAGAAGAGTATCTATCTAACTATCTAAAGGAAATCTCGGCGATGTTATATCGAAGGGCCTTACTCGTAAACTAGTTCAAAAGATATATATGCCTCTTGTCTATGGAAAGTCACAGCAAAGTGCGGCACAAGATATATTTGCCAGCAATCTTTTTTCTATTCTTCCTAAGAAAGAATGTACTCTACTGGCTAGATTTTTCTAGCAATATTGGAATAATCTATTCCCAGCCATCACTCAAAAAATGACATTTTGCAATTTGGTTTGCTGCCTTCTTTAATAAACCGCGTGAAAAGAGCATCATATTTCCCACTGTTCAAGTCACTATGGAGTCGCAATCCATACATGTATGGGTTTATGATAAAAATCAGAATAAGCGGCGTCAACTAACTCTTACATTGCAGGATCGAAGAAAAACCTTAAGAGCAACCTTTGCCCATTTATTTCCTCATATGCGTGCAACTATATATAGCATGCAATTTGATCTTTAATTGTAGTAAGGGCGGTCTTCCTATTTTCACTGTGCATGACAACTTTCTCACTAGTGCTGCTTATGCAGCAGAGATGCCAATTTACTATATTAATGCCTTTCTGTTTCATAAAGACCCAAACAGACTGATCTATGATCAAATTATACGGTACAGCAAATTCTCTTCACTCATGGATGAACATATAAACTATCATGAATTACTCGCTAATGGCCAACATAAACCGGGCTATGGTGTGAAAAAAAGGGTAAAAAAACATCCTATCTATCTAAAGGTGAATTCAAAAAAGGATTTGATTCAATAGTTCCTGAGAAGCTTACAACATCACAAAGAAAGACATGGGATACTTGGGTGCAGGATCTAATCAGCTGTTATATTAGCGTGGTTTGCAACATATTGGGAATTGAACCCAAAGACACTGGTAACAAAAATAATGATCAGCTATACTTCCGCGGATTCCATCAGTTTAGTAGAACACTTTTAGCTCGTTCCATTAAGAAGGGTTCTTATGCTGTCCATTCTTATTCATCGGAAGAAATGAATAATATGGGATTCCTTAGTAAAATCATTTAGGAAGAATCAATCACACTCCGACTGAAAGGAAGGGAGTGCTAAAAGGTAAGTAAAGACCGGTCAATAGCCAAAAGCAAGGGAAAGCTGGGGGCAAGCCCGAGGAGTGTGTTTGCAGGTTTCGAATCAAGCATGTTGTGCCTTTGAAGCAACTGCTATGCATACTTTCCTTGAGATAGATAAATGTCCTCCCGAGGAAGTGTTATGAACTTCTACCCATTCCCTAAATCCTTCATTGCAAACTCTGATTGCAGTGTGTTGGTAAGAGAATCAAGTATCGAAGTTGAGCTCCCAGTTAGAATTATATCATCAACATAGAGTCAAAGTAGTTGGGTCTCTTGGACCGACTTGAAACCAGGCCGCACTTTCAGTCAAACCAAATTCCAGCAAGGCAAGAAAGAAGTCAACCTTTGCAGTGGAGCTTGTTTAAGCCCATAAATTGCTTTCTTGAGACGGCATAAGTAGTGTGTGTGGATACCTCTCATCACGCCTGGCTGGGGTTTTTTCATGTCAACTCTTAAAGATCACCGGAAAGCTTTTTAACATCCGAGACATACAAATTTACTGCAATAGAGAATATGACCCGAATCGAACTCAACCGAGCTACGGGAGAGAAGGTCTAAAAAAAGTCAATCCGGGTAAACAAAGCCCTTTGCACGAGCCTTATACCGAAAAATACTTCCGCTTGTGGGTGTAAACCCAAGCCCACTATTTCAGCATTTTATGGGGGTTTAACCAATTCCCATGTACTTCGATCAAAGTAGCCATCTCTTTATCCATATTTTCCACTCAGGGTGCTTACTTAGAAGCCTCTTTCTTGAGCGTGGAATAGACTCTGATGACAGTTGTAAAGGCTCTGAAGGAAGGAGGGACTCAATTGCTCAAATGACATGTAATAGGTAAGAGGGTTTTTAGTGCAAGAGCGGGTACCCGCGGCAATAGGTAAATCCAGGTCTGTCAAAGGACCTTCCACACGAGTTTCTGGATCAGTGACCGGCTGAGATGTGGTCCCTGGATGCGGTCGGCGAGCATACACCAAGAGTGGTCTGGTTATCGCTTCATGGTAAATACCCCCAGACTGAGATTACTCACCATAGGTAATTAATTGGACTAGGAGCAGGGACTGGTATTGATGATGGTTCTATACTGCGATTTCTACTTGGAAAAATAGGGAGTAGACTAAAAGAAGGTGACATCCGCTGAGACATAATAAAATCTTCTGCGGATCATAGCATCGGTAGGTTCGAGAGTAAGTATACTCCAAGAAGATGCAGCGAGTGGCACGTGCAGACAACTTGTCCAAACCTGGGCTTGAATTGTGCACAAAGCATAAGCGGGTAAAACTTTTCAACTTTATGGCGCTGGAACACTCTATTCTCTTTCAAATTATCTTTCGCTTTGATTGAGTTTTTTGCTATTTCTTTCCCGATTTCTCATCTCTACTCTTCCGATCTCTCTTCTCAACTTGCATTTGATCGCGCTCTTCTCCGATATTGCTCTCTACTCGCGCTCTTCTCCGATTTCGCGCTGCAGCTCTCTTCAGCGATCTCGCCTTCCTGTCGTCCGCCATTGATCGCTTACCAGCTCTGTTCAGGTTTGTATAGTTCATTAATCCATATCGTATCGTTTTTTGTTTGATTTCTAGATTTGCTGTTAATATTTGCTTGAATTAATTCCTGTTGATTGCAATTTTCATCTAACAGTGGCGAAGTGGAATCAAAATTGCACTATATCGTTCGTTAGATGTAATTTCTTGCTTTCTTTGATGTATAAATACTTATTATTTGGAGTATTTTGTGTAATTTAGATAGAATTATTGATTCTGTGTGGATTTGATGATGTTATTGTTTTTAACGATGTGATTTAGTTGATGTGCTAGGTAAATATATGTGATATACGAGGTATAAATACTTAAGATGATTGATATAATGGTTTTATTTGATATATATATGTAAACTCTTTTAATATAAAGACCTGATATGTTAGGCAGTAGATTTGATCTTTTATGTATAAATGCTTGATCTGTTAGGTAGAAGTTCTTGATCTGTTAGGTATATAGCTATAATATCTTATGTATATAATAAATTTTTAATACAAAGAAATCAGGTATAAGACTTTATGTTTTAGATGTACATGTTTGATATATGATATATAAATACTTTATATGCTGGGTATGAGTGTTTTATATGTGGTGTATATAAAACATTTTTAATACAATGAACTTCTATGGTAGGCATAAGACTTTATCTGTTTAGGTATAAATATTTGTGATTTACAATATAATTCCATGTTGAAAGAGTATTTATATTTCATGTTTTGCGATTTATGTGTTTTTTGTGAAATATCAGGATGGATTTTGATCTGAATGAATATTTTGGAGATGACATATTTATAGAAGATAATCATGGAGGTGGTGATGATCTGAATCTTCATCAATATGTGGAAGACGGCAAACGAAGCAGTTCATGAAGCTGTCGACAATAGTTGTTTGTATGAATGGGACTTGAACATGGAAGCTTCTTTTTCTTTTGATGAATATGGAGGTAACGAAATAAGTGATTTACATCGGGAAACAGTCCCTGTACAAGGTGAAATAATTGATGTACATGGAATTAGAGAGTGTGAAGGGCAGGGAGAAGTTGAGGGAGATGAAATGGACAATGAATATATAGAATTAAGTCCACCTGCTGTCGGGGATAGGTTTGATTCGTTTGAGGAAGCGTTCCAATATTATCGACTATATGGAAAAAAGTGTGGTTTCGGTGTTTGCAAAAGGTCAATTCACAGAAAGGGTGATCATATTGTCCACTATTGTTTTTCATGCAGCAAGTTCAAACCGGTTGTTCTCAAAATTGATGGAGAACCCTTCGCAGAGAGGAAGAGGGAAACGAGGTGAAGACCGGTCTCGAAGGAAGTATATTTCCGGATCTACGAAAGTTGAGGCACTCTGGCTTGATTCTGGGCCCCTTCCTTATCTCTAGACGGTCAGCCCTTTCTTGGATCAAAATCCATTCCAGCGATCGAGCAACAATTCGTAAATACTTTAAGAATGAGGGAAATGGGAAGCCGAAAACAATGGAATTTTAGTGTTTTCAATAAATCGAAGTGGATGAAAGGCATAGCCGGGTTCTAGAGAGATCTAGAACTTGATTCTCGCTATATGCTGGAAACCTCTTAGAGGAAAGTCCACTAGATTGAAAAGATACTTAGACTAAGTCCCCCCTTCTTAATCAGTAACATGTACTTGAATTGGGCAATAAGCAGGAAACCAACAGAAATTAGAGAATATGAATAGAAAAAGTCATTCTATTCATATTGCATAGTAGTTTGCAAATCATTTCTTAGTAGGTGACTACACGCGAGACATCCGGATGAAGGTATAGTCCAGCTCCTCTATTGGAAACAGTAGAGAAAGTCGTATGCCTGCTAAGGTAAGTAGATTTTTCAATTACCTAGTACCTTTTATGGTTGGAGCACCAGATATGGCTTTCCCTCTTTTCTCTGAGGGGCTATTACCCACAGTAATGCTTGGTAGGCGTGCATTTCCTTACTTTAACGCTGAAACTCCTATACCTTAGTCCTATGTAGCTATAGTTCTTCATTGAGATGAGCGAGGTGGTCCAATAAAAGATAAGCCCTATGCTTTTAGTGTGGTGCATGCATTAGATAGTAAGTTGTGGAATCGGGACTCCCTCTCTTTGTCCTTACTGGTGGATATGTAGCATGAACAGTAAATAAATAGTGTACTTTCCCCCAACTCTAGTAGTGCCCCTCATTCTGCCTATCTTAAGCGGAGGGAGAGAATTCTGGAATGCCAGCCAGTACATATGGAGGATTGCATGCAGATCGTAGAAAAGACAAAGGAGATAGTATCTTGAGTTTTTAGTTTATAGTAGGGTATTCTCATAGTAAGGTGGTGGCGAATTTCCTGTTATCATACAGATAGAGTGGCTGGCTGGGTTAATATTTCCCTATTGCCCCTATTGCTGACCAGTCGGCTGGCTCATTCATTTCTTTATTTTTATCCGTTTTCGTACGCCTCCCTGCCTGCCAATAATCACTCTCGATTCTCGGGCCTCATATTATCATAAAATAGGATCTTGGCATTTGACTCAGTGGTCATCCAAATCTGCATCATTTTTCCAATCGAAATTTGACCTAGACTTCTTTGATCACGAATGCCGCCTCACCCACCTTTAGCAAAGCTTGTTAATAAGCAGATGTCTTTTATCTTCGATTTTTAGTTTTTGCTTAACTGGGGACTTTATAGACAGCGTTGAAAGATATGGGAGTCCTCAGCCTACGCTAGGGGGATGATGAAAGCTCCGGGCTGGCTTACGAGCATAAACTCCAACCAGAAAAACCAGGAAGGATTTGAAAGAATCAATGTCACTTCTGTGGATGGAAAATCGAACCTTTCACTAAACGCTTGACTCGCTGGTCACTCGCTTACGGCAACTCCGTCGTTAATGCTTTAGTAGGTCATAATCTCGTCAAAAGAGAATTTCCTTACCCCAGAGTCACTAAAGTCCTATCTAGCTAGCTGTACTAATAGCTTTATATAACCTTTTGCACCTAAGTCCAATAGGCAATAGTGTCTGGAAGGAGTGCAGTTAGTCAGTTACTAGTTAGAATAGTTCATTCTAGTGCTTGTAAACAAACTGGATTCCTAATTTCTCTTTTCTATTGTTCTTTGATCCTACCAAAACAGAGAATGGCTAACTACGCCCACCATGTACGTACGAGAATTCAATAAGACAACTACGCCCCCCACTCTATGAATGGGGCCTCCACTCTATGTATGGGGAACTACTACTATATCTGATATTGCTAGCTTCTTTGATAAACCTCTTTTTCTATAGGGAATTTATATTCGACTACTAGAATAGAAGGAATTAGGCATAAGCCCTTGCTTCCGGAGATAGATTAGATAGATTAGAGTTATGGAAGTAAGGAGTTTATTGATCGTCCGCCTATCAATTTGACTTTACAGGTCGCCAGCCCATGTGGCTTTCTTCGGGAGAATCAGCTAGTTAATACCGCTGCGGGTGAAAGGAGAGTCAGGAAAGGCAGACCAACCTGTGTTATAGCTGGAGCAAGCAGCCCATCCGAATGGAACAACCAAAGAGTCTACACATGACTGCATCCGAAGCACATCCCCCCCCCCCCATCTAGGCTAGACTCTAAAATGCCAGTTGTCGTAAAAACAAAGAACTCATTTTGCGTATCAGAAAGGTATAAAAAATCACCTGGTGTATAAAAAACAAACGTATAAAAAAGGGGATGAAATAGAGTAATTAACTAAGCTCAGGATGAAACTGAAGAGAACAAATAACGACATATCCACATATGCTAATTATTATCACAGCTCATAACTATGAAGAGAGGATTCTTGGTCTTGCTCCAGAGACCCAGGGTCGTACATTATTTATAAATAAAGTTCGTGTTGTGAATAAACCAGCCGGATCGAGAAGAAGAAGAGAATTTATTTTATGGAGGAGTGCACTTTTTCTTATATTACCTAGTTCCCAGAGACCCCATATAAAGAAGCCCTCGATTCAGGTTTGTCCCCAATCTCATAAGACACGTATTCATCAAAAACCTTAGGAACTAGAAAAAGAATGGGTACACAAAAAAGCCGGTCTTACACAAAAAAGCACGACTTACTTGTTTGAAATATTAGGTGAGCTGGAGAAGAAGATAATAGATTTGGTGTTGATACCCTAGCAAGGTAGGATGTTAACGAAGAGCATCTATATGATATTATTGGAAATATTAAATTTTTGGTACAGTTAGCATTTTGGAATCCAATTTCTACATAAAAGAAGGAGATTTTACCCAGGATCCAAGCCGCCTACCCGGCCGGCGTCAAAGCATAAATAGAAGAAGTCGTCTAGTTTGACGTAAGTAAGTAGTTGAGTGTGCAAAACTCGAGGTTGTGTTGAGGGCTAATGCGGATTTTTTATAAGAAAGAAAAGCATTAAAGAAAAGCCAGAAAAAGCAATTGCTACCTAGCTGAGATTTTTGCTACAACAAAAACACTATTGCCCTTCTAGGCCCATCTAGACTATATGATAATCTGGCAGTTGTCGTCTATCCAGCTATGAATTTTCCTATATAGGTCAAAATATTAAGTCAAACTCTCTTGGGTGGTAAACAAATAAACACTCTACGGAAAGAAGATAGGTCAACCTAGATAGAAAAGAAGAGCTTCTGGTAAATAAATTAAGAGAAGTAAGTCAAATTGGTTTGATAGATTGGTTTTTTATGCCCTTGCTTCAGTAAGAAGAAATGAATGCTGACTTACTCTGCTTTCTAAATAGATAGATTTTTCATACATAGCCTACCTAGGGTTACCCCTCTGCCCCAAGCGAGCTTATTATTTCACTCAGGTACACTTTTGACTTATTTTACCAAAGAAGAGAAGTGCCAAATCGATGACAAAAGCAAATCCACTTCTTTTTCTTATAATGCCAATGCCAATTCTAAAGCACCCATAAGCCCACGAGCTTACAACCCATAAGACAGTGCCCAAGCCTATAAGACAACTCATGGAGCTATGTCTAACCCACCAAGTAAGAGAAGAACAGATTCTATATTATGATATTAATAGAGCTTATATTCTATTTTCAAGAGTAGATTTGATAGGAGATCGAGATGTTCCTCTTTCGCCTAAGAAAAGAGCTTACAAATGACGTACCCTGCCTAGGTAGATCAGGTATTTATGTGCTTATAAAAAAAGGGAATTAGTTGCTTCATAGCCTCTAAACACTCAACTAAAAGGAGAGTTTGGTTGTTAGATAAGATAAGGGAATTAAGTATCATCGGAAGGAGACTCTTCGTGGGGGGTCTCAGATGTAGTACCCGACTAGCTCGTGTTTGATGATTACGTAACCACACTCGATCTAGTGTGTGGAAAAGCAGATAGATAGAAGGGTGTTTAAGCCCGATAAGGCCTTTTCTCAGCGTCAGAATAGAGATCATATAAATCCACCTAAGAAGCCAACTTATATGCAGCATGCCCACGAGTATCATCTCAAATTACCCTTTTTTCGTATAAACAAAGGTATCTCGAATTACCCATCGTATAAGTATAAAAAGTCGTACAATATTCCAAACATCCAGGAATAAATAACCCGGATTTGGTCGAGCGTGAGGCGTATTCTCAAGAACAGACATAACGATTAGTCTGGAATTTCTTGGTCCACATATTACTAACCAACCGAGCTTCAAAAGAAGGAAAGGGACAGCGGAGCACTAGTGGCGTCATATAAAGGAGAACCCCTTTATTTAAGGAAGGCAGAGGAGGATATTCTCTTACGTATACATTGGATTTTCAGGCAGGCAGACAGCTCAGAAGTGCTTTTTCCAGTTATTTCACCATTTATAACTAGAGTTGCATGCTTTGATTTTGATAACGTGGATGGTCCCGCTAGCTACAACTAATCTACCCAAGGAAGAACAACTGACCAGCATCATCGCGTCTATATGAGTATTTTTCGTATATACCAACACTATGGAAACCTTTTAAATAAGTCGTAAAAGTGCATCTCTTAAAACCAAGCTATTGTAGTGACCAGATACGAGTTATAATATGCTCGATAAAAGGAATAAGAGAAGCTCCAATAGAAAAATAGGACGGAAGGGAACTAACTTTATTGCGTAAGAGCGAACCCGGGTTTGGAGTTTTCTTATGGTTGGCCTAGAAAAGTTTATTTGATGTCTTGAAAAGCGATAGGGCCGGCCCGTACCTAATCTATAGGAAAGCCAGAAAGAAAGGAATCCCCTTAGGACAGAGCTAACTGAAAAAAAGAAAAAGAAATGGGATAACTGAATGCACTTCTGATTGATATTCACCAATCTCCTTAGAGAAGAGGGAGTTACGCTAGCGAGATGAATAAATAACCAAAAAATCCCTGTGTCAGCAGCCGTCACCCTTGTCCCATTGAGGATTCAGAACAAAAGAAATGAAGAGAAGTGCTCTTCCAACTTCTTATCCAGTTCCTAGAACATGCCCATCACCCTTGTATCCAGTGCTTTCTACCAGGTATCCAGTGTCCATGCTTGTATCAAAAAACTTGTATATCAACACTTACTTGCATACATATCGGATGTTCTAAGGTCTCTTGCAGCCAAGGCAACAATGTCAGCACAGGAAACTACTCCGGGGCAAGCCTGCTCCACCATCTCATAAATCACCTCATATCCACCTCTGGTTTGGTGCGGCATCCCTCTCGGCGGCTGTGTTGCTTCCCGTCGACGAGTCTATGAGCAACGAAGCATCACATTCCTAGCAATCGGACCAGTCAAATAAATATAGCGCAAGGTTTTTTTCAGATATATATTAGGGCGTAGCGAAGGTGTTTGCTTGTCAAAATATCAAGATAAGATAGGCTTTGATGTAGTTGCATTGCACCCTTTAACGAAAAAATGATAGTAAAAAATGATGCAAATACTTACCCCGACGAAGCAATCATGGAAGAACAACCAAAGAAATTTGTAAGGGACAACCTTTTTTCAAATTTTCGCCAGGAAAAAAACTTTGCTTTTAGAAGTTCACTTTCCACCCTCCAGCCTGAGCTTCCACATTGCAACCAAGGAAAAACACGCACCTTACCAAAGCCACTACAAAACAAGACCTCCTTTTGAAGTTTTAACACAAGACTATAAAATTGAACTAGCTAGTTCGGTTAAAAACGCAAAAAAAAGGAGAACACGGGATGCTGTCTCAGCGCTTCCGGCCAGATAAGTGCCTTTAGTGAGACTTTTATGTAATATGTGGTGTCCAATTTAAGAGATTCTACTGTTCGTTTATTAAAGCCAACCATCTTTTATTATTTATCCCGAAAACTTGTTTGTTCGATATGAAGGTTTGGTACTTAATTAGATTTGAAAGTGAGATTTAGGTGGTCTCCACCAATAAAGGAGGAAGTGAGATCCTGATGCCCTTTTTTCTATAATTTATGGTTCCATTGCTTCCATTATCTCAGTAGAAATAGCCTTTCTTTACGTTTGTTCCTATATATTGAAGAGCAAAATATCGTGTAATATTGACTGTCCATTTATTTGCCGCCCATTTGTGGTGTGGCAGGCTACTTTCACTTGCTTGCTGATAATGCTGAATTTCCTAATTAAATAATTAGGACTTGGCCAACATCATAGCAGCAATTTATTTTATGTGTTTCTTTTGTTCATATCAAATTATATGCTCAATCAACATGCCTGCTCCTAAAATAGATTAGATTGTGAACTACTGGTGTAATTTATATAGTCGCGCCAGACGGATTTGAAATATTTCTATTTGAGCAGGAGTTTAGATTCATTATGTATTTTTTTTTATAATGACAAAAAAACTTGTAAACAGATTAAAAAAGGATAGGTTATCTATTGTTAGTGCATTTTTCTTTCAATGAAGTTAATAATTAAATCTCAAATGGCCTCTTTTCCAGATTATTTATCGTTTCATTTATTAAGAGAACCGATATTCAACGGGCAAGAATTTCTTGTACATACTTCATTTTATATTGTTTTGCTTGCTTGAAATTTCAATGGCTCAAAGCTAGTTTCTAATTTTGAATAAAACGCACGCGTGTTATTGATTGGAAAAGGAAATCTCTACTAGTCAGTAGTTTTGGAATTGGATAGGCTTTCTGCTTCCCTGGGAATTTGGCAACCATCTGTCCGTCAAAATCAAGATAAAAAGTGGGCAGATAAATTAAATTTTCATTTACCACCAGGTTCTTTTTATTAGGAGTTTCGTTTCTTTGGATCCGCCTAAACACGTTTTAGATTCAACAAAGAAAGAAACTTGTCGAGGAGCGGGCAAAAAAGGGAGGGAAGAGTTATGAGAAGAGTTCGAACTAGAACTAGTGGAGGTTTAAGCCACACAGAGAATCTTCTACCAGTACAAGCGAATAATGCCCAGGAATGACCGACGGGCTTCACTTCGAGGAAACTTTTTCCAGAAAACTTAAACTCAATCCATACTCGTACCGTGGATGAAACTCTTTTCTTTGGTCGGATTTCTAGTTATTCTTCGCTATATACGAACCTAAATGAGGCATCGATGAATATAATATATCATAAAGGTATCTTTAGAGCGTTGAAAGAGGGGAAAGCAAGCGATAAAGTGGTAGAAAACTCTTCAATCAAAAAAAGTGGACTCATCAACAGCGGGATATGAAATATCTATTGGCCACCCAACGCTTCTTTGCTCACTGCAATAGTGCTCTCTTATTAGATTCCTCTAAAGCTCAGCGGGTAAGAAGTATAGAAGGGCGGGCAGACCCTCATCATGAGGCAAAGACGACTAAGCTAAACTGGATTGCGTGAATGACATAAGGAAGTTTGACTGAGCTTCCTCTTCTTTTCTAACTATTCTATTGATATAGAAAGCTTTTTCGTTGCTACAGTTGGAATTGACGGTAGCAACGATTCATATCGGAATCTCTATCTCTAGAGATATGTAGAGTAGTAGTCTCATAGAAAAAAGGACTCGACGCAGATGTTGGTATTAAATCAAATGACCTCTTGCTTTTGGTGAATTCTTGAGAGAAGGAAGTAAAACTATCCGTGGTGGTCGGGCGAGGACTCTAAATGGAATCACTCACGTTCCGAGTCACCGGTGGTTTATAAAGGGAGAAGACTGCTATCCAATCAGAAGAAGCTTTTTTTGAAAGTGGTGATTCAGGGCATCTTCACTCTGCTAGTTTCCGCTGTGCTCTTCCTTGATTTTCGTGCGCGCAATAGAAAGCTGAACTGTGCTGTGTGAGACTAGGGTGCTAGGGGTAGATTTCAAAGAGGTTTTCCCTTTATTTATAAAGAATACCTAAGGCATTTCATGAAGTAGTAGTTCTTCTAAGGCCTGATTCGAAGCTTGTCAGGCAAGGAGTAGTATTAGGATGAGGGGAACTTTTAGCAAGAACAAGACTGGGATACTTTTAAGGAGCTGCAAGTCAAATAGCCGAGCTCTTTCTTCTGGAGCTAGGAAAGAAAAGACGACTTCTCTTTATAGGCTTTACCCAACCTGTCAAAAAATCTATATATGAAAAGAGGAACTATCGGTTCTGAAGAAAGGAGGAAAACGAACCAATTCCATAGTCATAATCCATAACTACTAGCGGTGCAGATCTACCAAGCTCGATTAAGCAGTCAACCAAGTCACCAGAGCCGAGGGATCTAGCCATAATTGATACCAATAGTGAAACCATACATCTTATGGAATGTCAACCGCCTAGCCCAGCTAAAGCAAGCTACTTCGCTCTTAATCCAGAGAAGGGAGGCTTACTGGTGGAAGAAGTGAAATCATATCACTAAAAAAAAGCCTGAAAAGATGATAAAAATAAGTGGGAACATGATGTTAACTCCAGCAAGTTCCTTGATTTCATGATCTTACAACATGGGATAGAGAGAAAATCCTACCAAGGTTCATGCTATTCTGCATAACCTTCTAAAAATATGAACGAAGTCTAAAGATTCAAACTTTCTAAGCCATTCTATGTTGTATAGTGGTAGTTGTGAAGGAATTGTCATTGAATCTCTTTGTCTCCCTCCTTCTGCTAGACACTCTCCTATCCACGATAAATTACTAGTTCCTACCTTTCCTCCTCTGCTCTATACCTAGCTTTATACTCCAAAATACTTTCTTTCAGTGGCTAAGAGCCTACCTAGTTTTTCACACATTCATTTTAGACTTCCCTACCAGCTACGGGGCTTTGAATTTCGGCCCCACATCAAGGTGACAGGATTCGAACCTATGGCCCTCTGTACCCAAAACAGATGCGCTGACCAGACTGCGCTACACCTCGTCTCAACCTAACCTGGATCCACCCATAAAGAAGACTCGAACCGGCCCCCCGCTTTGGGCACAGGGAGGCGAGAACCACCGCTTTTTGGAAAGAAGCCAACAACCCAACGAGTTCTTTCAGTTCAACCCGGGGCCCCACCAATCAAACTCTCCTTTCTGCGGCTCGCTCTCGGTGGACCAAAAGCCCGCTCAGAAGTGGATTCGAACCACTGACACAAGGATTTTCAGTCCTTTGCTCTAACCAACTGAGCTACCTGAACAAAACTACCTTATTTCAGCATATAGCGCCATTGGATCACCTTGGTACCGCTACTTTCTTCCAAAAGAAAAGCAAGATCTTTCTATCTACGAAAATCTTCGATGCGGCACCAACAATTTCAAAAGAGATCTTAGTAGGGTGGTCTCACCAAGATTTTTACCTCCACTCGACTAGAGTATCTTTCCCAAAATCGTAGTCCAATCCAATATATCTCATTAGGACTAAGATGCGCTATACAAGTGAGTAGTGTCTTAATCTAATAAAGAAGATTTATGCCATAAAGACTTTATTAAAACCTGTCAAGTCAAAACTTCTAGTCTTTTATTTTGAACAAACACTCTGGGTCAAGGCGCAGCCGTACTATAAGAAAGCTGTCCTCGAGTTAAGGTTCTTACTCACTAAGAGCTAAATCCAGATATGTTTCCAATTTGAATCCGAGGTCAGTCTCAAAGCTACAGTGTCTGCTTGCCGTTAGGACGGAACTGACATCAGTGAATCAGGCTGAAGCTAGGGATGTAGTTGTTCCTGTTGATAAACCCACCTCTTCCGAACATGGATGGATGATGAAGTGGTTAAGGATCTCATGGCATGTGAGGAACGAGAAGACCACTCATCCTACTCGTAGTCCATTTGTGGGTACTAAAAAGATTGGCAACTTTGGTTGTTTCAATTTAGCTATTATTGTGGTAACTTTTCAGAAATTCATGGAACATTCAAATGGGAAAGTGCAATAAAGATGTGCCCTGTATGCTTTAGGATAGTGTGATCGTTTGTTCCTTAATGTACTAAGAAATTCACATGATTTCACAACGTTGAATGAAAGAAATGCCGTAGATAGCAAAGATGAGGCTTCTCCTGACTTAACCAGATGCGCCATAACTATGGGTTATACTTAACAGAGGGAAAGCCTAATTCAATGGAAGAAATCTTGGTCAATAGGAGGTGTGATGTGCTTCAACAAATTCAATGGATACTGGCTTATGAAGTAAGAAATCAGTAGTAAGTAGGGGATGGGATGGATAAGTGGCTTATTTAAATAAAGAAAAGAAGAAAAAGATAAAAAAGAAAAAAGCAGAAATGCGTCAGGCCCCTTTTTACCTTTTCCTTCACTGCACTAAATGATTTGCCGGCAGTAATTAAGGAACAGTACATACATAATAGTAAATATTAAAAGGGAAATGCTTTTGAACTGCAAAAGCCAACATATACCCTGTGGCGTGGTACTTTCCTTTTTTGACATATTCTGCACTTTCATGGCTACGCCCTGGCGCTTTTCTATTTTGCCTTCTTCTGGCCAGTTCAACTTTGAATTGAAACTTGCTTATACTAACTAGAAAGTGGTTTTTTGGTGATTGTTTTTTTGTCTCAAATCTCAAAGTATTTATAAGCCCTCTAGTCGATAGCGAAGAAAAACACTGTAAATGATTGTTTTATTTTCACCTCAACCAATAACCATAAGTTCCAAAACCGCACTTGGATAAAGAAATGCTTAAAGAAATAAATTTCCTACCTAAAGATAGTTAAGTACTGCATGTATTGTTAAAACATGTTACTTCTACAAAGAAAAATAATGGAATTAATCTAGACATGACTCCCATTCAAGTTAATTTATTAGAACTTGTGAAAATACCCAAAGGTTTCATATTATATATACTTAAATTGAGATGAATTAAAAAGCACTGGTGGATGATTTAGAGAGAAATTGATTGATTCAACAACCTTGCCGCCATAGAACGTCAAGAAGAGCGCGTCATTGGTGATATAATGAACCCAAGACCTTAAAAAAAAGGTAAAAAAAAAGGATAAAAAGAAATTTTTCTACTTTCTAAATAGAATTCTATTCAAAATTCTCAAAAAAAACTGAACTTTCACACTTCAAACAAAAGAAATGGATTTGGAGTGAGGGCACTGGCAAGGGTTTCCTTTTTATTCCCCTTAAAAAGTGAATCCAGAAGCTTGTGCAAAAAATGGTCAAATGGGCGGCCAGTAGAGAAGACCAGTGAGCTACAAAAATAAAAACCTAATAATGAAACATCAAATACATAGCTTTTTATAGGGGATTCGCATCTATTCAACCATTATTTATATATATTTTTCCGTTGATGAAAAGCTCAAAAGTGATTTTATACAAATAAAGGAAAACCTTTAGAAAAAAAGAAGAACTTCACCTGAACGTACCAGATAGTTATTTAGGCAAAGCAACATAGGAAAGGGGTCGACACGAATCTTTCATTCAATCGGATACCTATTGCTTTGATGCCTTTGAAAGCCTCGAGATTCAAATTGTGGAAAGACAAGTTTTTTTCTTTATTTTAGGGCGAACGACGGGAATTGAACCCGCGCATGGTGGATTCACAATCCACTGCCTTGATCCACTTGGCTACATCCGCCCCTATCCCCGCGCACAGCTTTCAGTCTCTATCTACGATCAGATCCTTTCTGAACCCACGCGAACTTTATGTCTGAGAAAGAGTTTCCCTTCGCTTCGGCGTCAAGTGCAATAATCTATTTCGAATGTGCGCGCAAAGACCTCGATGCTTATTGAGAGGGCCCCAGCTTGGGAAGGAAGGTAGGTCTCTTGGTCTATATCCAAGCAAGAAGGTGTGGAGGGTTCTCGAGAGCGGACCATCCATTGGTTAAGTTGGGGCAGTTTGGGCCACATAGGTCAGGTAATGTTGGAGGAGAATAAAAATGAATTTCTCTATACTACGTCATTCTTTTTTGACATATGAATTTAGGTTCGTAAGTAGCCCGCTTCACTCGATAGTAGAAAGGGGCAGGCTTATTCTGAGAAGTAGGATCTCCCAGATAAGTATGCTTTTCTTCTCCAAAAAAAGAGAGAAACCAATCTGTACTGAGCTGTGAACTTGTTTTCCGAACCATCCACTCTTTCCTAGGGGCCTTATTATACATACCCTAATTAGGCTCTCCTCATTCAATTCTATGCACACCGGCTGATGTCATCGCTACACTTGACTGACGCTCACATTCTTATTATTCTTTCATTTTCTTCTTTCATTCCAAACATTACGAAGCTATGAATTCTACCTTGAATCGTTCTAGCTAGCTCACTGATCTTCTGAAAATACGATAGATTGAAGCGCCGGGCCCAAAGCACTTCTCTACTCTCTTAGAAGGAAAGTGAACCGATTTTCCTGTTGAGAGCAAACTTGAGAGTTTGCAGCTCTACGAAACTGGTTTCTCTGGATCCATACCAGTTTCAATGGGTAATATTAAATATTTTACTACTTTAGATCTTTCCATATGTAACTTATCAGGGCAGATACCCTCGTAAACCAACCAAAGCTATCTTTTATTGACTTCTCCGGAAATAGTTTCAGTGGTGCGATCCCTTCCATTATTGGTTCTAAAAATATCTCATTTGTCGATCTTAGTTCTAATTCTTTAGCAGGAGTAATTACTTTTTCATTTGGAACTGCAGAGCTCCTTTCCCTTGAAGAACTAAATCTATCCAACGAGTTTCTATGGGAGAAATTCCGGAGTCTTTGTTCTCTCTTCCTTCCATCAAACCCAAACTCTTTACCGGAAATCAATTTTCCGGTCACCTTAAACTGATAGATCTTACACTTTTTCCACTCACTGACCTTTACCTAAGTAACAATCAACTGAAAGGTCCCATTCCCAACTCTATATTGCGTTTCCGCAATATAAGATATCTTGAAAAACACTGAAACGGTTCACTAGATCTTACCTTACTCTTGATTATGGAGAATCTCACTGTAGTGGACCTTTCGAATAACCAAGGGTTTGTCAGTACAGTAACCGCAAAATCAGAGTTCTTTTCCTCTACATCTTACCCTGTCATATCCATACATTATGAAATTAACATGATTTTAGTTAGCAACTTCAGAAAACCAAATATTGGAAAAAGATAAATCCTTTCAACCCAATTTAGGTTTGTTCATACCAATACCGGATGGTACATACAAAACTTGTGCTCATACCTACCAGATGTGTAGAAGCTAACCTGTAGTAAACCACTGACGAACTTGTGCACGTTTGCCAATTCAGCAGCAGCTACAATCTCAGACTCTGTGGCTTTTCCACACTTTCCATAAGCAGGCCGAATTGTTTTGTTGAAGAGAGCGAGCAGGTTCCTGGCACAAGACCCATTTGTTGCCTCAGCCACCTCACCGACCCCAATGTTCTTTTTCGTTGTAAGATCCTGAATAACACAGAAAGTAGGTCAAAAAGTAACTTGACAATTAAAGGAGCTTGTAATTCTGCGTTCCGAAAGAAGATTCAAGTTGAAAGGAACAGAGTTCTTAGGGAGTATCCTTCTTTTTAGGGTCGGTGCAGGTATTCTTGGCCTTGACGTGGGAAGGGCGTGAAAAAATCCTTTTTTTTCGGTAGTAGGTTGATCATAGAATCTTCTCTTCTTGCCCCCTTTCCTTCGATCAATTATATATATATACTAATATAATAATTAGGAAAAGCTCCTCACCCAAATATATTTTGACAGATACGGACTGAGTTCCCCTCGCACTCTCAAAAGTGCAGGGCCTTATTTTCTTTGAAAAAACTTATCCCTAGGCACAACTTAATAGAGTCAGTCAGTCTTATGCGTCGTGGCATAAAAGAGAAAAGAAAATCTACTTCTAGATAGAGCTCAACTCCTTCTTGAAAACTTGCTCCTCGCTCTCCTTTGCTTTGCCTGAAACTACAAAATTCTTCTTTTGCAAGAGTGGTAAGCGAACTGTGTTAATCAAGAAGTAGGATAGGAGGATCTGGTAGCACTAATTAATTAAGTGATCTATGCGGGCCAGCCCTCTCAAGCCCCTTGTATAGGTTATGCGGAAGCACCGGTACCTACTCGGAGAACAGCACGTACCAGTCCAACATCTACCTCCTCCTCTTCCTCATCAGACTCTTCAGGCCACTGATCACAGCTCTCCCTCTAGTTGCAAATACTAGTAAATTCTAGTGTATTACTCACAAACAAAAAAGTTAACAAAATTGATAATTTTGATCACAGGCTGAAGAAATGACTAGCTCGCAGCTAAGAGAAAAGATTGAGAGTGGCATTTCCATGATCAATAGCCTACCGCACTGAATTGTTTGTTGTGCTCATTAAACATTTTTTTCATTTCTTTCTTTTTTCTTTGAAGTCATTGGCAGCAATTTGACCTAATTTAATAGTAACATGATACATCGGGTTAGACTGAAACATGTATATTTATCACGTATCTCACTTAATTTATTAGAAATTAGCATTCATGCAACAAGTCATCCTAAGCAGTTTTTGGAAAATTCATAATACTATGTTCTTGGGAGCAACAGAGAGAGCATGTAGTTGGGAAACAACGTCCCTGCTTATATTTTAATGGAAACAGTTAAAAGATCTGCCAAAATTAATAAGCTAATTATTTTCAGAAAGTTAGCCAGGTACATCCGTCCGTACCATTTATATTCAATACTACATTACATACACTCTTCATAAAAGAAAGAAGCCTTTATTGAAATTGGAAATAATAAAGCTAAACCCACTTAAGCCTTATCTACCTAATTAATTACTTATCAAATAAAAAAAAAGTGCCCTTAGCCATCATTGCTTGTGGCTTTAAAAGGAACAAAGTTACAAAACCACTATCCCCCTTCTCTCCAAATAAAACTATCCATCTCTGAACAATTCCTAATTAGTGCCTCATGTGAAGAAGCTAGAAGCATCCATAGTGAAATTCGGGTCGAATTCCAATTTATCGATCACGAAATCCATGTAAGGCACCGGTGAATTAGTACCCAGCCAGCCATGGGAATCCATTCATTAAAATCTCCATACTCGCCAACATCAGAAAGTGAAAGAAAGTTTGTTTCACTGAAACCACTGAGGAAAGATGGAACTGGAAGCTGCATTAAACCAGAGTAGAATCCTTCCTCAGAAAAAGTCTTTAATTTTACCTCGGGTTGAAATGGTTTAATCGGTTTCGAGTCTTGGTCCCGGACTTGGTCTGGCTTTTGCTTCGCAATTAGCAGGTTCGAGTTAGGTTTAGTAGTCTTTTGTTGACATGTGTGGGTCCCGTGGTATGTTACATCAAACACCATTGCGTTTTCGTCGGAACGTTGAACTTGCTTAGTCGCAAGGCATCCTTGTGTGTTTCGGTCCCCTGAAATGTTTCTGAAAAACTCTCTCCCTCCCACAACACAACTTAAAAATTGAAAATGAATTGAAGTTCTTTTTTTGAGTTGTCCCTCCAGCTATTTCAGTAATAGCAGCAAATGGATCATCGTCAAACACAACACCAGAAGGTTCAGTTTGAACACGCGTAGGGATTGAGGCAGCAACGGTTGGGCTTTGTTGCACAATTGAAGGTACCGGCATTGTTCCCAACTCATTTTTTAGAGTCAAGTGGCTTGAGTGGAACTCTCCCTTGTGCAGTAATAAGGAATTGTGTAGAATTGGGGTCATTGGCAGCCATTGACCGGTTGTACCGCTGTTGTGGGCCCACACAAAATAGTAACATGTGAATTTAGGCCCCAGACGCTCATTAAGAGAAATAGCATGCTCTCCATCACCAAATAAGGGGTTTGCTGTAATAATGCGAATTGCACAACTGGCATGAGTAGCCATACTATGTTTACTGTAAATAGGGCGTATTTAGGAAAAATAGGTTGGACAGTTACATCAGAAGACCATAACATATGGTTAGCATACTTTACACAATACAAGAGAACAAAGCATGCACTACAAAGAAGAAATTGAATACAAAGGTGTACGACATGGCGCTTGAGAAAGGTTGTCTTTTTTCCAAGAAGACTTGCGGAGTGTCAGTTGACACAAAAAGCTGCTGAACAGGAACATCACGTAGTGTTTTGGTTGGCCTTCGTGTGTATTGCCGGATAGGTTCGGTAACATTAGTATTGGCTTATTTGAGTTGCATAAAGGTGTTTCATTCAGTAGAAGTACCATGCTCATGTGTTTCCACATGAGAATGCGCCAGGTCGAGGAGTTTTACTTTCCATCACCTTGCTCTTGACTGATTGCTTTGGAGTACATTGTACCACCTTACTTCGGATTGATTGTGTTGGAGTTTGGTTTGATCCATTTGATGTACGAGTACTCCGGCTGCAATTCAATCGTTCATTGATTTTTTTCTCCGGGTTGCGCGGTCTTCAAAGTCATCATCACCATCAGAAGGATTGGAAACGCAACCTAGATATATGGAGATGATGGTTTTATTGGAATTGCATTTATATGTAGCAGTTGTACCCTAATAAAAGATATCTGTTGTATCAATGGTTTGATGTAGAAAAATGATATCTCCTCAAGGTATCAGTTAGAAATGGATGTGATATGAACTGAAGAGTCAGGAATGTGGCAATGGTAATACTTATTAAGTTACCAACTTATCTGTGAAAAGAAATGCCAAAATTGGATTTTCACAATGCAAGATCAGACGTTTAAGACAATGCAACTAACTAGAACTGCTATGTATCTCTGTGTTGTAACTACTTCTAGATATATACGTATGCTGGGTACTAATTTAGAATATGAAACACTGCAATTGTTCCAAACAAATTTCTTGTCCGAAAAGAAGCATCACAGTTTCACAGTACATACAAGTCAAACATAACCAAAGCATAACACTTCTTATATTCTACCTCCCAAAACACCAATGAGAAGAGTGATCGGGTACTTCACTTTGTTCTTTGTCCCCCGTGATACCTCCATAGTAATAAAGTGTTTTTACTGCCGCCGGTCAAGAAAATTACCCACCAGTGAAGTTTCATTTTTGTCATTAGTATCAATTTGCTTGCTTTGTTTGTGGTGAATAAGAGGTCTTTGATGTCGTTCCGCTACCTCTCATCGGAATGTTACCTCGAATCTACGTACTTGACTTCCGTCAAGCTCTACAACCGATAAGCAACTATAGCTAGTTAAGTAGAAATCCCAGTCAAGGTAGGCGAAGCCCCCCTCTTGATCTTTCTTCATGCCAGCTGAACTCATGTTGTTGGAATTGAATTGCTTTCCTTCAATTCGTAACCCCCTCCCTACTCAAACTAGGCAAGCAAGGGGTTGACTGATCTCATTCTACTCCATCTGCTACTGTCTTGTACCGAATCACACGTTGACCAAAGCAGCCTTTCTCTCAGCACTCTCGTAAGGAAGGCGCATTACTCATCTATTATTTACTCTTTTTGAACCATTATCTATTCACTTTGTCATTCACTTGCACTGATTGGATTCCTCCCTGCTTTCAAAAGTTGGACCTAGTCCTTTTTATCCTTCCTGCTCGAGCTTCAGCCGCCTACTCTACTGCAGAACATTGCTTTCTCTCGCAAGAATGACTACTACTTGCCATGCATTGGGTCTTCCATTATTCCTACTTTCAATTCAAGTAAACCCTCCCACTTTCTTGACTATACCAACTATCTATGAGGCTCGTCAAGTCGGACTAGACTTTCTTTTCTCTGCTTGCTCGGAAGCCAAACTACGCTTTCCCTTTGCTACTTTTATATCTATTCTTTGATTCCCTTTCACAAGTAGACCCGAAGAAAGAAACCTTCTGCAACTACTAGCCGGTGAAGACTCTTCTTTCTTTAGAAAACGGATGGAACAAACAATATAAATAAGGCGGAGTTCAGAGTTATTGCTTCCTGCTTATAGGAAGGAATAGCCGCTTTTCTCTCGTTGCGGTTATTGCATAAAGCACGGGTTACGAAAGCAAGGGCGTTAGCATTAAGGCTTTCCTTCTCAGATGGGGCGGCCTAAGGACTGGTACTTTAATAGACAGGTTTCAAGTAAGGCGAGTAAGAGAAGGTTAGAGAGAAGCGTTGCTTTGACATGAAAAAAGAGGACTACTTTACTATGAATGGTAACATATGAATTGAAACGTTTGTGGCGGGTCCACTAAAACATGAAGGAAAGGTTGAAGTCGGTGTCTATCAACTAGCAAGCTACCATCAACTATTGCAAAGAAGCTTGACAAGGATAGAAAAATTGTACAGGAACTGCTGGTCTATCCGATTGCTTTCAAACAGACTTTCCTGCTGGAACTGGTGGAACTGCTTTTCCAGGTGAACAGCTCTAAATAGGCTAGCTTTCTTTCTCTGCCTCGTGAATTCAATCTGGAGCGGAATCTGGGCAGACTCACAGGGACAGTCAGAAAACAGGTTGCTTGCTCGCCAATTCACTAGCTAATCTACTGAAAGAGGAAGCGCTCTTGGAGGAAGAACAAGAAGGTCAAAACTCACCCAAATATGCATTGGATCACAGAGTGAGGTTCCAACGGAAAGGTAAAGGAAGGATAAATAGTAGGAAGATATCCCACGGACAGTTAATCCGGAAGGGAATGAGCGAGACACTAACTAGAAAAAGAAAAAGAGAAGAAGGAAAGGCATTCTTCAAAGATGCTTTTCAGGAGAAGGATGGGAGCAAGTTCAGTGACCGAGGTAATTCAACTAGTGAAGTGATCCTCGTTCTTTAGTAATTGCATGGCATTGTGTGCTTTCTTTATGGTAAATAGAAGAATGGGTTAGATCCTTGCCTTTTGCCTTAGTCAGACTTTCTAGGCACAGTACCAGGGACCGAAGTCTTAGGCCAGTCTGAAGGAAATAACGTGATGCCAAAAACCAAGATATAAGCTCTTTATTCTCGGGTTCAAGCCGGAAAGTAGGGAGTCATAGTTCATAGGCGGATCCCCCTCGATGGTTCATTTCTTTCTTCAGTACGCAAGGTTCCGGAGGAAAGCCTTCTCTTAGTGTAGATTAGGTGGGTGTTCAGTGAGTGAAAGATAGGATCGGATAGAGTGCTACGGCTCCCAAAATGTCATCTTATGTGGGGAGACAGCAAAACCTTAAGTAAGGGAAGAACACTAGGAAGTTTTCTGGGAGAGAAAGCAGCGAATTTCCTACTCTGGCGTTGGGAAAGTGTTGGCTTCCTTCACATAGGCTACAAAAGCTTCTTTATATTAGGGGAAGTGCCAAAAGAAAAAGGTACTAAAAGATTTAATGGAAGGAGAAAGAAATCAAGCTTGGGATTTGAAGCATAGAACTGAAACCAGAGGAAAGAAAGAAGCCAAATCACTGAATTGAAGCACTTCACCGTGGCCTATAAGAGCGGAAAGGGTGACGAGATTTGATCCTGGTACGACCGACCGGAATAAGGGAAGGGATTGGCACTTTCAAATGCAATATATCAGCATAAAGATGAGAGGTTGTTTCAGCTCGATTCAGTTGATTGCTGAAATGATTTTAGGCCACTTTTACGGCTTACTGCTCTGATACTATATGTGAGTCTCAAGCAGGATGTGGTCCGTTTAACGACATCCTACTTTCTAAATTCCCTAATTTACTATCGGGCAACAAAGCACTCAACCTCATCGAAGGAAGGATACCTACCTATGAAACCCTGCCAAAGAAATCTATGCTTCTTTCTTAATATGTCACATCGAAGTCGAAACCAACAGAAGAAGCAGGAGAAAGGAAGTCAGCTATGGAATCAGCAACTAGTAAACCTGGTGTTGATGCGCCGCGATGCCTTTGCTTGCTTTCCCTTACCTTGGGACATGATTCCTGAACAAAACCAAACAGTTAAATTTGTGCCAAAAAAGAAAAAAACACAGTGGTCGGGTAATTCGATTAATTGCACAAGCTGAACCCTTTGTTCTTTTCGTGCAAAGAAGTAATTCCACTATTCAAGTAAGCTCCCATTATGCAAAACTTAAGTTTCATTTTGGTACCAGCCTGTACCTAACTGTACCTTCCCCAGCGAGTAACTACTAACGAGCTCGTAACTACTAATGTTACGAGCCAAAAAGAGCAAAAAGAGCTCGGGCTGAGACATCGAAACCTATGTGAGTGAGGGCTGACAGAAAGTCTCACGATGGCAAAGAAAGAGAGTAGATTCTTTTCGGTCGTAAGGTCGCGCATAAGTCCCTTTTTATAGTCTACGAGTACAGGTAGGAGATCCAGATTTAGATGAAAAAGTGCCGGGTGGCTCTTTTATAGCACTGAGACCATCTGCGAGAAAGTCACTTCCTGACGCTCCCGGATGGTTCTCTTCCAGTGACCAGATTAGATCCAGTATCACCGACCTCTTCTTCAGACGTAGTTCTTCTTGATACTTCCAAGAACGACGTAGAGATGTCTGTATCCCCTCCAAGTCCCACTTCAGCAGATTAGAAGTCTTGTCCTTATCAGGTCAAGACAAGACTTGTCTACTTGGTCTGATTTTCCCTTCATACTTGAATAAGGCAATCAGGGTTCTTTAACTGGTGATGCCGTGGCTAGCAAATCTATAGTGCTGGGTTAGATGCTTGGCTCCAGTCTTTGTCTTTAGAGATTTGTGAATGGGCAATTCTTTGACCTCCGAGAGTGTGCTCTAGTAGAACTTTCGGATATGTCTACAGTTGCCGATGAGATCTTTTTTGAGTCACTGGGCTTTGATCCGTCGCCATTCTCTAAGCAGAGTCGTTCCTTTGTTCATTGCAAGTGTTGAGTTTGAGGCAAACGGAAGAAGTTCGATCCGGATGTGATCTTGGAGAAGAAGAACGTCATCGTGGCAGAGGTAGTAGCTCAAGCTAAAGAAGACCTTGGAGGAAAAGAGGAAGCAGTTGAGAACCACTAAGGTAACCTAATAGGTAATCACTAGCGAGCAGTCAGCAAGGTCTAGTTTCCGAAACCCACCTAGCGAGTTCTCAAATCTCTGACTCTAGGGTGAAACCTTTTTCTTATTATACGACGATAGCACTAGCAAATCCCACTAACAAGCGATTCTATATCACGAGCGGAAGTCCCTCATTTCCATTAAACCTTCCACCAAGAACTTATTCAATAGCTGCGCTTACAAGAGATTCAATGACATCGCTTATTCCTCTAACTAAGCATGCTACCAGTCCTAGCTACTGAGACTGACTCTTCTAGAAACTTGAATCAGAATCTCCTCCCGGCTGAGTAAAAAAGACTTGTGACAACAGACGGAAGAGCCTATCTCTTCTCTTTTTATAGTTGGTCCCGCGAATTCATCGGAGAGAATGGAATAGAGAGATACTCTGAGGGAGAGAGAAGAAAGCAAGAGTCCCTCATTCAGGGATTTTACTTAGTTGCGAATAAGTTCAGTAAGGAGTCAACTAGCTCGAACGTGGTAAATTGCCTTTTGAAAAGAGTGGGCCGGACCGGTCCTTGATGTCTGAGGCAGGTGTGTTCGGGCGTCGAGCACGTATAACTTCACTTTCAAGCAGTCTTTCCCCAACTGTAGCTGCGGAATCGAGCCGAGAGCCAAAAAATCTTCTTTCCACCCAGCTCTTCTTTCTGTTTTCACGAATCCTAGTGCCAAGCTAACTAACTTGGATTCGCGAACACAAACAATTAGCAGCACGCATAATTCCCGCTCTCTTCCTATCTGACCTAGCTAACCAACCATCGGTTTTAGGCCATCAATACCTATCCAATTCCCGGTAGGATAGGACTAGTTTCAACAACGAGGAAGTACAACATAGCTCTCATTGCCCCTGTTTTGAACCTGGGAGAGTGGCGTTAGGGCACATAAATAAATAGGTCTCAACATTCCCATGTTTTTTGTTGGTGAAGCAATCCTTCCTTTCAGCTTTCTTTGCTCATTGCTTGGTCCAACCTTTCGAATCCAAATCGAACTATGCCTTCAGTTGCTTTAGGAGAGTCACTGCTTTCTGCTGCTCGTGATGGAGTGCCCAGACCAGTTTCTCGCGGCCCGCAACGCACCATGCCCCGCACTGTCTACATCAAAACTCCTTAATCTTCTTCAGACACTCTAGACTCCTCCTTCTTTCTCTTTTATGTATGGCTCGAGGTTCTCTGATCTAACTCCAGAACAAGCCCAAAATCGTTTACCTGCTTTTCAAATTCATTCAAATACCAAAGTGGAATTGGGAAACTCTTTTTCTTTTCTTGATCCAAACAGATTTGAGCCTAACCCCTTCATCAACTGCGGGGTCCCAACTACTTTCAGCTCTTTGTTCTCTAGCTTTATTTTTCCTTTAGCCAGTACGGCTTCTTTCCACTTAGGGTTAGAAGCTTCGATCAGAAGACTCGAATCATCAAGGTATCTCGCTATCAAGTTGTACTGAGGCATGCTATGGTGTAGCGCCGCCTCGTGAGTGAGAGGATTTGATACTCAACTAGAAAGAGGAACAATTAGTCCGTCCAGACATACCAAAACTATTGACTTGATCTCACGGGACCGAATGACCAAATCCACTAAGCTAGAAACCCATTCAAATTCAACTCAAGCAAGCCAAGCAAGATTTTAGAAGGAGTCGTAGCTCAGAGAAAGTACCGCCACATCACTGAAATGGGCCTGGCCTTACGCACACATGCCAAAGAAATATTGAATGGATGCCTTCATGACCGCTGCCTACTTAAGGTTTCGCTTGCCTTCTACACTTCTTCAAAGGAAGTCACCACATGAGATGCTATTTGGAACTTGTCCCGATTGATTATTCGCTCTTGCGTGTCTTTGGAGCCCGATCCCTAGCTTGCTTATGACTTTACCGGTGCTCTATTTCTTTTCAATTTCCATTCAAGAGTTCCTATGTGGCTCAACAAATCACCTCTCCCTCCACTACACCCGAAGGGTACATTGATTCCGGGGCTTAACACTATTCTTCTTTCAAGTATCAGATCGCAGCTTTCACTAGTTATATTACCTTTAGCGAAGTTCTACTAATGAGTTTCCTCTGGCGCTTCTCTCTTGGGCATTTCACTTCCTGTTATGCCATTACAAAGCGTAAAAAGAGGCATATTTATATGCTTAGCACAATACAACTATAAAGAAGTAGTGGTAAAGGCAGCGGCGGAAATTCGAAAAAGCAAGTAGGGCGACGGAAGAGTGTTTTTTGTGGAGAAGAAGTCAAAAAAGTATGTGTAGCGAGGCGCAATTACATATAGTAGGGAGATAGGACTGAGAACAGGTTTCGAGGCTGTTTAGCCGATGGAAAAGAAAGCCGGATAAGGCAAAGTTTGGTAAGGCTATTTCCAATGAAATAAAGGAAGGCAAGGCTTAAGCGAACGAGAAGTATTTGGTAGAGCTGCTATGCGAATGCCATGAGCGGTTGAGTAAGGCCGCCCCCACTCTACTTTATTTTACCTGTTTGTTGTTGGCCTCCCTCCAAACTTCTTTCTCGTACGTAGCCCCATAGGCAATTGCTTCGATTCTATCCTCTATCTGCTTTGACCTCCTGCTCAAAGAAGCGTATATTCTCGCCACTAGCTCCAGAAAGAGCGGGAAATCTTATGCTTCTTGAGTTTGTCTAAAAGCACGTACGTTACAACCTTCTCCATTTCCAAAACAAGCACTATTACACCTCTTCTTTTATTCGAACATTTCTTGGTTTACTTTTATGTATTACACAACGTTTGTCCCTGCTGTTGCAACTTGAGAATTTGGCCTCAAAACACGTTGTCCAACTGTCACATTTTACCAGTGTTATAAAAAACCAACTGGACTGGCTGGTCCGTGGAAAAACCGTGAACTGGACCCGGTTTGTTTGGTCTAGGTTGTGGATCGGGTCTACAGTTGAACAGGTCAAAATCCGGTTGAACTGGCCTGTTACTAGTCAAACCTATGAAACAAACATGCGGGTTTGAAACTGAAAAAAAGTTCAATGGGCTAATAAGTGACGAGATTCTAGAATCCTGGGTTGTTTATATTTTTTCGGGGTAGAACTTATAGAGGAAATTAAGGTTGATAAAATGGAAAGAAGTGGTTCAATTTCTTCCTGAAATGAGAATTTTGCCATATATGATGCTATACCTTTTCAAATGAATTAAATAAAGACAGATAGAAAGAAATGTCCAGACTTTCTCGGGTGGAATTTATGAGGACTATGACAAATAGCTGATTTGCAACTTCGTTCCGCGCCAGAGTATACAAAGTTCACACTGAATGAAGGAAGCCATATGAGTGAAATCGCTTTCAAAAAAAATGCAAATATGAGAGTGAGTCCCGCGTAAGGAAAAGGGGAAAAAGAAAGCATACCCCTAGTGATATGAACTATGAGTAGCGGATTCGAACCAACTATTGATTTCCCCCATTCATTGGTCCATTTCCAAAAGAAGTCATCCCTCTTAATAGAACTAGAACTCCCCAAAAAGCTATTCTTGCTTAGAAATGAGAATTGCATGCAGCTTCTATTTGAAAATGAACTGGCACTACGTTGCACTCTCTTAAGGGGGCTTGCTACGGATGTTCCTTAGGTGTGGAGTGTGAATTGAAACGTGAGAATTTTTTTACTATTAGTAGGTAGGCGGCACAGGAGCGATAGCGATGACAATTTACGACTTAGTTGGAGGAGTCCAATAAGACTATGAGGGTCGATGTTATAAGATTCTTCCTCCGGTAACCTTCATTATAAGATTAGGTTTCAGTGCTTTGTAAAGCTAGAACATCATATTGAATTTTGAAACCATCACTCAGGCAACCAACCTTTGCTTTAAATAATTGGAAATGTTAAGGCTTAGGTCCTATTTCGATCGCACCAACTGCAATATCCAGATAACTGCCCCTAACACACAGAGCAGTTCCCCCCTTCTTAGAGCTGAGTGTTTCATAATGCTATCCCACACCTCAGCAAAATTCCCACAATGCCTCCTGCCTCCTTCAACCAACGCCAGATTTTTGCAGCTACTGAGCAATTTAAAAACAGGTTACAGGTGGATTCTTCTTCTGCACAAAAAGCACAAGCAAGGTCCCCTTCCCACCCTTTCTTGGCCAGGTTGGTTTTAGTAAGCAAGTTTGATAAGCCACACACACACACTTTCACTTTAAGTGGCATCTTAGCCCCCCACCCAAAGAAGCTTCCTCCTATCCTAAGACACTATCCCTACAAAGTTAAGGAAAGAGTACAAACTAGAGGTGGAAAAAGAGCCAGAACTAGACCAATTCCAGGTAAGTTGGTCTGGTAAATTGGTACAACACACACCAGAATTGGACAGTAAGTGGTACAGAGAGACTCTCTCATCAATAGCTACCTCATCAGCCTAGGTGAATGTTCCACTGACCATTGTCCCAAACTTCTCTTACTGTGGTCTGTTTGTTCACTGTTGAAGCATAAGCATGGGGAAAAAGATAGTCAAGAGTGAAGTCACCAAGCCATCTGTCACTCCAAAAATCAATGTCATAGCCTGTACCCACTGACATTTTAGAACCAAGGGCCACCAAATTGTTCAGTTGGAGAACCATTTTCCAGAAGTGAGAATGGGAAGAGGAAAAGGAAATCCTAAGCGGCCTCCTACTTCCTCTCAATTTGACTGTCTCAGATCCCCTCTTGAACTTAAAGGATAGAGTGTTCAGATCTAGGTAAATTGGACCGACTTATCCTATCTAATCATTGGCTATCGGCTTCCAATGCCAGCTTAGACCCAACACTCCTTTTCCTACCTACCCCTTTAGTAAAATGTCTCGTACTCACTCCAGCCAGGACCTTTCCTTTAGAGAGATACAGGAAAAAGTAGGATGACATGGTCATAAGGGTGCAGTCTGCCTGGCATTAAATCCCTCCCCCATCTCTATACTGCCCTATACCTCTAAAGTATCCTTTAGTCAAAGCATTTGGAATTCATTTTGAGGGGACAAATGAGTTATTAAATGTTACCAATTAGGAATGCCCAACTCTTTACGCTTCCTCGGGAAGGATAAGAAATATAGGAACACTCCTTCTTAATAAGGTCGAGTAGCCACTCTAGCTTAATCATTGTGAATCCTTTCTCGAGTATGTGACTAGGTGTTAGTAGTAGAAAATGAATATACTTCATAAGAGCAAGAAGAAATTATTTCTTATTATTAGAAACATGTTTGATAAACTCGGTAGTATCTGTAATGTTAAACGTCCAATTAACTACAGAGTAAAGAGAGTATGCACAGTAAGTAATAAAATTCGAAATGGTTGTGTCTTCAGCGTTAATCTGAAGTAGAGTAAGTAGGAATCGTTAAGAGTCAGTGGAACAGCCCACATTGCTGTAGATAGTACGCAGCCTACTAAAGCAACAATATAGATCCAGCTAGCTAGTCGTACTTAAATAGTAGCTATAACTCGAGAGAAAGAAATAATACCGTGTGTAGTTGAAATGAAAGGATGAAGAGCAAGTCGTACAGATTTAGATCAAAAAGCGTTTTTAGGTTTGGTTGTCAAGTCCATAAGCAACAAGTCTTACAGTAGCATTTAGAGTAGCAGAGTAAATAAAATCTACCGTACTACTGAATGCCATACCTACTTTTCAAAGTAGAGTAGAGAAGCTGTGATTATGGAACTGTGAAAGGGCCAGCAGTAGATTATTGTGGATAAAAGATTCATAGTTATTCACTTTCTCCTCCCATCGGGATTGAAGTGAAGCATGAACTTGTTGTTCAGTAGCGAGTGCACGTGCTAGTGACTCTACAGCTTCTTCTTTTTCTTTTAGAGCAACTGTAGCGTCCATTGCTTGTGAATGATATCGCATGTTGATTCGAGCTGTATCCAGTTCTAGATTATTAGAAGAGTCCATCTTTACGGGTTGACCTTGCGAGTCAAACCCTTGACTATTCATAGCCTTTTTATGGAATTGAATAGGTTGGTATGCACCCTTATTATTAATAAGAGGATTAGTCTCTGGTAAAGCTCGACCATAAATGGTAGGGGTATCATTAAGAATCTCCTCAGATGTCTTAACAATGGGAGCTTGGAGGCTAGTGGTAGAACTAACAGATACATCTGCTACTGGTTCAAAAAATGTATTGTCCTTAACAGGACGAAGAGGTTCACGCTAGTTGTGGGTCAGGTCAATGAAATGAAGTATCTATCTAGCTGATCCGAGAGCAAGATTCCTGTTATATTTTGATTTTCCGAGTATAATAAGTTTTCGAGAAGAAGCCATAGTTTCCAGGGAATCCTATACCGAGAACACTAGCTCCATATGTTTCGGGGGAATAGGAAAACCAATCTATCTATAAGTAAAGGAAACTTTTTTGCATAATTCGCCATCGGATCTCTATCCTATCGTTCGCTAATCTGCAGTTCTAAATCTTCCTATCTGGGTCAAGGAGCTGGGTGCTGGAGTATCATTTACTCTGCATTCCACTATAATCAAAATCAAAAATACATGTCCTTTACTTCAACTCTCTCAGAGGGGCCCCGCCGCCGTCTCAGTGTCGCTCGGCTTTGACAGAGCAATTAGAGTCAAATGTATGGGCATGTGTGGTGTGGCTCTCTAACCGGGTCAAGGGATCAACGTATGTGGGACATTAGAAAAGCTCGAAAGTCCACTCCATGGAATTAGAACACAACCGCCCTTTCGATCTAGTTTTGAAAGTAAGGGATTTCCAATTGAACTATGAAAAAGGTGTCAAAGATGAGGCTTTAGCGCCAGAAAATAAGCTAGCCAACCAAGTCTAGAAAAGAATCCGTAGGGCCGGTTAGGACTCTCGCTTCGACCCGGCGTCGTGCGTTAGATTTCGGAAAGTACCAAGAGGATAGCGGCTCGAAGGCTAGTAAGACCGCCTATACTCTAAGTACTTATATCTTTGCTCACAAGGTGGTTGAGAGTCATTGGCACATGCGGTGTCAATGGGATTCAATTTTGGCCCAGGGTGAGTAGAGGGTTAAAGCGTCGAGAACTAGGAGGATCTAAGGGACTTTCCTACAGGCAATGCGATTGCGTGCTCCTACTTGAGTTGTGAGAGAGCTGTTATCTTGATGGCTGGATTGGATAAAGAAGCTCCAGTCTTTGATAAAGGAAATCCAGGGTGGACATCTTTTTACCGCTTCGCCCTCTGCTCTTTGCCTTTACCCACCTCCGCATCCAAAGAATCTACTCTACCGAGAGAGCAGCAGAGAACTTACTTGAGTTGGCCCAGGAGATAAAAAGAAAACCTACTCGCGATCTTCATCATCTCTTGATCCACTCTCTTAACCAGGGAATACTACCACATCAATTTGTTTCATCCACAAACAACTTTTTTGACCAACCCCACCGGATTACACACTGCAGGGTATTGTGAGCGAAGAAGAAAAGCTGAACCTCCTTGACACTTTGACACGAAATGCAACTTGAAAGTAAACTCTTTATTCTATTCTTTCTTATTTATACAAAAATTGCCTTTACCTTTGTAGGCTAAACTGTGCCTGCATTAACCTCATCCCTCAAAAACCTGGAGCGGAAAACCTCTCGGACTTTAGACCAATCAGTTTCATTACTCATCAAAATCATTTACTACATCCTCCTCAAACAATTACTCCAGACTCTCATACACCAATACGGCCTTCTAGCCAGAACAGACACATCATGCAGACCTTCTGGCCAGAGAGATAAATTACTTGAGAATCAAGAAGCACCATACACTACAAATTGACTTCTTCTAAACTGGAAAGAAAATGCTTGAAGGGAAGAAGTTATCTGCTTTTTAATGAACGAAGTCAGTTGAAAAAGAAAGAAGTTGCGTATCGTATTAAGTGAAGTTAAGTAAACTCGGCAGCCTTCTTGCCAGCATCAAGACGAGCGCTCAGAGCATTACGGCAGAAAGTCTTCGTGTAGCAAGTAATATATTTTCAGTTGATGTTAACATCAGCTTATGCTTTATAAGCAAAGTACTTTGAAAGCTATTGCAGCATCCTTATTGAAGGTCTATCTCTCTCTTTGTCTTAACATCTTTCTGTTGGGCAACCTTCTAAGAGCTCAAAGTATGTCTGTCTCTCTTCTTGATTAATGGTTTCCTCGTGAATAGAAATAATTCCTCTTTGAGGTTTCTGCTTCAAGTAGTAAGCAAAGGATCCTACCTGCTTGTCTAATGGTTGAAGACCTTGGCGGCCTCTAGTTCTTCTATATAGTTTGTGAGCCTAGCGCGAACGAATAAGCTTAAAAAAATGGTTTCTTTGGCAACGGTTTTTTCTAGTTGATTTGTCCTTATATATATTAGCCGTAGTGTAGTTTAATAAACTGCTCATAGCTCTTATCATTCCTTTATCCAAGCATAGACTGGGAATATATTAGCTCTTAGCTCTGGCACTTTCTTCTTCTTTATTTGCCGTTGCATTAAATAGCCTATTTGAGGTTAACAAACAAAAGCTTTATTAGCTAGCTCCTTCCTCGTCAACCATATGAGGATTAACACTAGCCAGTCAAGCATTATAAGACCTACGCGTTATAGTACATATTCTAATTAATTGGAATTACGGGTGATTTTGGTGTTTAGATAGAATCTTTGTCTTTAAAAGTGATCGTATTCCTGCAACCTATATCTATTCATAAACCAAGGCAAACTCTATACTATAAGAGAGAAAGAAAAGCTCTGAACTTAAATAAACTTCTGCAGATTTGATTTCCAGTAGTAGAAGTTCCTCTACTCACTAATTGCATTCCTCCTTTTGCTCTATCCATACACCTTAAGCTAGCACTGATTGTGGTTTTTCATAGGTGAGAGTCTTTCTTACTTTATAATTGAAGTTGTCAGGTTGTTCGGATTTTATGTACCCTCCCTTTACTATTAGTTTATAGCACGTCCTAGATCTTCACCGCTTTCTTGGAAGTGGATTAGTGGAGACATATGCTACTTTCTAATTGTTATAAGTAGAAGTACAGAAAAAGCTTTTCTTTTACTCGCGGTTTATAACTTACAGCTTGATTTCCTGAACATACCGGTACCTCTCGTTTACGGCAACTAGTCTTTTGGTTTGGATTTTCACATCCTACTAGAATCTTACCAACTCACTGTTAGCTTTGTTGGCTCGATTTCTTTGATTTGGCAAAGATGCTATTATCGCCTCGCATTACTAGCATGCTTACCCATCTCCTCGACGAGGTAGATACAGACACTTTTCAGCCACTATTACTGGTATCTCACGATCAAGGATATAAAACCTAGCTTGCGGTTTACCCACCTTCCTCTTGACCTGGGGACCTAACTAAGAAAAAAATAGGAAACTTTGGTAAAGACGCCTGGACTAAGCTGCCTCTACTACTCGTTAGGAATTACAGCACCATTCTGGTAACTAACTACCATTGGAAAGATAGAGCCTCCGCGAAACCTGACTTTTTAGTTTCTAGCGGAATTCATTGACTAGCCGGTCGATAATCACTTCAGAATATCGGCAACTTCTCTATTAACTATCTTATGCCGATGAAAAGAGCGGAGCGTTGACCAGATTTCCTTTGTTTGCATTTCGAAGCAAGAAAGAAGTGCGCAGCGGTTTACAGAACATATCTTTCTAATTATTGACTCACGAGAATTCCATCAAAAATTGGATTCGAACCAAAGTCCATTCAAATATGGATTTTTACCCTCCTCCGAATTCTCTTTGTCTTCGCGCTACTAGTCGTCTATAAGTCAAAAGGTATACTCCTGTGCATCTCACTATACCTGCTGTAGTAAGCCAATAGGAAGGGGTTCCAACCTAATACTAATAATAAGAGGGGGTGACCCCTTTAGATTATTTTTGTTGTCTTTCCTTGAATGAGAGATTCTCGCATAAAGGCAAGACAGGGTGATTAAGATTAAAATAACATACCTGCAGCAACGATCTCAGAAAAGGCAAAACATCTGTGCTACGATTGCAAACACATAATTAAGAGAGCATCTGCTTCCACTCGTGCAGCTGAGCAAGGTTTCCAATGATTTCAAAATCTAGATAGATGGTCGAGGGGAATCAATTCGTTTTGCATGAGATGAGATATGAGAGAGAGAGTTCCAAAATACAAATAAAAGCAGACCTCGAAAAGAAACTTATGCTTCCGGTTCTTCAAAAGGAATGGAGTGGCTGTGAGCTTCGGCAAGAACTTGAGAGATAAATAAACTGGATCTGGAACTGCAAGCTGGTGTCACCAGCACCTGTAGAAGAAAGCTTCTCAAGGCAGCTCCTGAGAATTGAAGCCGCCTCCATGTGATTACTTTCTCTTAAAAACAAGGGATCGAGGGCAAACACAGCATCCAAGACCCTGGTCAATTCACGTTTGGCATCGAAAAGGCCCCTCAAACGACAGGATATTTATTGGTTTCTTTTTCCTTTTTTATCTTCTTTCTTCCGAATTGCTTCGATTCCTTACGCTTCAATATCCTGTCTTGCCTACTTAACTTCAATCACATAAATTCAACAAACAGATTTTCCAATGAGGAAAGAGATGGACTTTACTATTAAATAAAAGGAGCTTGAAAAGTAAGCTGACCTCCAACCTACATGCAAACAATCCTCACTACCACATCAACGACCCCGCCGGTCGGGATGTTTTATTTGTTTCTTTTCTGAAGAAACATAGAATTTGTTCATCTTGTCAGAACGCTAAAAGTAATAAACTTCCTCTCTATGCGAGAGTCAAGTTCTCCGTTTGAATGTGGCGCATTGTTAGGGAGGGCTCCTAAACAATTTGTAAGTGGTTATGTTTCATATATTATTATTTTTTATTATTTTAGTCGATGCGTGAAAAATCGTGCTTCCATTGCATTTTGAAAATATTCCCAATCATAGTAAAGTAAATAAATGCAAAAAAAAAAAATATATTAAAAGAAAAACATTCTAAAATATTCGGTGGGCCCCCTCCTAATCCTTCCTACTGGTTCATTGCGTTCCCTATTTTCAATTCTATTAAATTGGGTGAAATTATTTCTATGGTTCCTTAATTTCAATGCTGTTCCCATGATATCCGATTGTTGGTTGGGTATTATGGAGGGTTAATTGGTTGTCTATAATATAAATAGGTAATGGTAACTAGTTCTTTGGATTGGCTTGACTCCCATCCTTAAAAGTGGCTTTTTTTCCTTTCTGTCCATAGTCGGGAGGGCGCTTTCGATTATTATTTTGGTGTTGAGGTTGCTCTTCCCCAAATTTCTCTTGATTTATTACTTGTTCTCTTTAAAAAGAAACTCTAAGAAAGAGTGATTTTTTCAAACACGTGGAGTTAGTTCGATTCATTCACCGGAACGGAGTTACCTAAGAGCGCGAGCATCGGATGTCTTCAATGTGAAACACTTGATACCGTACCGTGGTGCACAACTAGGTGATGTTTCACGAGTTCTTCTCAGCCAGGGGGGGATGATGTAGCGCAGGCCCAGGATTTGTGATACATTTTAGACCCAGTTTCGAGGTCCAGATTCTTTGATTCAGAAACATATATATGGACCAAGTATCTAGGTAGTTCAGTAGAATTTAAAGAGTTCTTTCTTAATAGGTAGGTAGTTCTGGGTAGTTACTGAGTCATGTGATCAAGATAGTGGAAGGTTGTTTCGAATTAGAGTAGTGGGTAGTTCTTTTTTCATGGTTAAGATAGTGGGAGTATGATCTCTAGTTGTTATAAAAGGACATGAGAGGAATCATTGTAGACAGACAAGAAAAAGTGCCAATTTCCTCTTTTCTGAGTGGCGCTTTTATCCCCTTTTTTTCTGTGATTTCATATAGTTCCTACCGGCACCACTTTGTCTGATTGTTGGAGTAGTGAATGCTTCGGGTGGGGCTATAGTACTTAAAAGAGCTTTCTTTTGATTCTGGAAAAAAGGGGAAGCGGGTGGAAAAAGGGTGGGTGAGAGGCCAGCTAGTCGGTTTGATCAACGAGGTCGGTTAGGGCCCACCTTTCGCGTAATTTGCCCTGTAGTCCTTCTTACTTCTATTCCAAATCTCATGCCAATCTCAGATCTACGAATACCGGGCAAGATGGTTTGTTTTTCGGACGTTAATCATTCAATTCATAAGGTGCATCGAAAGCCCTGAGAGAATGAGAAGGGGTTGAATCAATAGTATGTATAAGGGGCATGCCCAGAATAAACTGCTGATGATGAAGTCAGTAAATAAAATGCATCCTAAAAAATGCATCGAATGGGAGAATGCGCTCTTAGCAATTTCTTCATCATAGGCTGAAGGGCTTGCTTTACCCGGAGACTATAGCTTTAGTGGTATGGACTGATTTTGGAAAGCAGATTATTTATTATTCAAATAGTTACTTACTGCTTTTTTAATTCATCTTTACAGGGACACAGTTTTTAAATCAAGTTTTATGATGGTTTGATTGGAACATCCTTATCTAGGTCAATGTTTCTTCCATTACTTAATTCAAAAGGTGGTCCTCCAGGAGTCAGTCAAACTCGGACTCAATATCTTGACACCTGGCTTGCTTACTTAGTGGACAACTTCTTCTGCGTCTTATTTTAGAGATATGGTCTTGCTTGGGATTTCAATATATCGTTTAGAAAATCTAGTATAGACTTTTTATAGCATTTTTGATACTGGCGCATTTTTTACTAGTTGTTGTTTACAAAAATCCTTGATACAGCTTCAAGCTCTCCCACCCAAGGGGCTAGCTTGGTCTAAGCCTTTGAATCCAATAGGCCGCCTGAGAGGTTCCGCGATAAGTATTCCTCTCTATCAGCCGCATAACCAATGCTTGCCTTTTATCCGACCACTTCCCCTATTGCTGAGAGTGCTTACCCACACCCGCCCCCCGAGTATATGATTCAACAGCACTTTCTAAAGAGGTCCATCTTTGCCTGCTAGACAAGAGAATAGGAAGTTACAAATTCTGTCTCGTCAGGACATGTATTTCGATTACGATCTCATTCATAAATGAGAATGAAGTCCAAGACTTGTCCTATAATCACTGAAACATTTGACCAGGGCCAAAATGCTATATATACAAAATATGGGAAATAAGACGATGTTTTCTTTTTTTTCATTTTTTATTAAACCAAGAAAAAGAGTTATATTAAAGCAAAGGAAACAAAGTATATGAGAGGTGTACAAGCAACAATTATTCTATATTTTTCCGTTCCTTCCATAGGTGCCATAGGTCTGGTTGAATTAGAACTCAACTTTTATAAATGCTTGCATTATATGTGGGCATTTCTTTTGTTCCGTAGTGCATGCCATTTTTTTTAATACCCATCTGACACCTCAGTGAACTGACAGCAAAGTAGAAAATGTGAAGTTGACATGACCGTAACTGCTCTTGCAGAGTGTCGACATGGAATTGAGTTTCAAGCTTTATTGCTGTAGATTTTTTTAAGGAGTCCCCCTTTATACCCGGGTGTCTCTTCTTTTAATTGATCGATGTACTACAACCTCCATCTTAAAGAATTTAAATTGGAATATGTTACTGCTTCAAACGATTTTGACTAGCGTCATACTACAAGCTTTACGTAGTCCGTCTAATGCTCCTCCCTCCTATGTATTCTCGAATCAGACAAAGTATATGACTGCAACTAGAATGAAAAAACTGGGATTGAAAAGCTAAGACAACGTTGGAATGGGTAGTAGTACTTTTCTAATGAAAAAATTACTTACTAGTAATCTAGTTAACTATGTTTTGTTAGTTCAATCCTTTTCCAACGGAATCTTTAATCATGGGCCTTACTGTTGTCCTAAGACATTGAAATCTATATTGAATTTAAAGATTCCATTACATCGTTTATCAATGATACCTTTTATACTAGAACATAATATTTGAATTTATTGGGGCTGTAGAAATGCTTGTCCTATAACATCATCACCATCTCTTGCTCCAAACCAACCGGTTCAATTTTCTCGTTATTTCACATCACTTTTTATCACTATGTTCCTTTGAACCATGTAGATATATATTGCACAACCATATAGAATGTCGTCATGAGACTTACCCGATTAATAATATTAGTAGTCCGAAGCGATGGATATAGTAGAACTCCCTTTTCCGAATTCTTGGTAAGTCAAACCTTACCTTACCATAGAAGAAAGCAGTTGAGCCCACGATAACTGAAATGCAGCAATTGCCCACGATAACTGAAATGCAGCAATTACTAGAAAGTGCCAACAAGCCTACACTCTATCCCGACTCAATAACACTTCTTTATCTTCCGAACATTTCATCTTTTCAAGTTGTACCCAAGTAGAACTCATTTGAGTGAGATGACCCTTCGCTATGACAGTTGCTATAAAGTACCCGTCGTAGGTTGAAATAAGAGCTAATCCCAGAATAAAGAAAAGAAACAACACTGCCGCTGATAGTGAAAGCATGATTTGTTCTTTTCCCAAAGTTCCAACAAATTCAAAAAAGCTGATTGATTAGTAAAGCCAGTGAACAAACAGTGCAATGGAAACAAAGATAGTGCTAAAGTTTGGTTGAATTGCGCAACAACTCCCATGTGGGAGCTTTTTCAACTGTCAAAATCTCATTGAGAAAACTTCCTACTCATTTCATTTTAGCTGTTGGATTTGCATAACCTTGATTTTCATACAACGTCAGTTTGAATCTGATAAAAAAGAAAAGAGTTGCGAGGATAAAAAACATTTATTTTGAATAATTTAGAATGACTGTTGCTGTTTTAGGTACTCGGCCGATGAATTGCACAGTATCAAAATACGACAAGGCGAGCAGACTATATTACCTCCTTAAAAGAAGCCATGGATTCGATAACCTCTTGTGTCAAAGTTTGTCCAATACCAGCTGAGCCAATTAAAGCGGTCGGCTTTATAGCCAGGTAGGAAAAAGAAGTAAAATAAAAAAAAGACAAATGTAAAGATACTCTACAAAAACGATAAGGGTTACGGCATAAAAAAAAGCATGAAATGCACATGTTTACTTTGGAAAGAAAGATAAAAATGTGCAATATAGAATGCTATGATTCACTTTTTTTCTTGATAGCATCCACTGGGTTTTCAACAGGCTCATGCTCATGCGCCCAAGATTTCTTGAAGTTTTGAAGTGAATCAATCCGTGAGGTCACAAGCTACGCCCTTAAATTCCAATTGCATGTTGCATTACCAAGTAATAGAAAAAATGCCACACGAAAAGTCTCATCTCAATACACCATAAAATTGTGTGATCACCTGACCGAAATTTCTTGCGAGCTTCTTCCACGGTAGCATTTGTATAAATCAAGCCAGCAGTTAGAATTGCAGCAAGTTTTTTCTTAGAGTATCCATAAAAAAAAGGAAAACGCTAAAACAGTGCAAAAAGAAACCAAGCCAAAATACCTGCTTAGATATTTCAAACGCGATTAATTCAGCAATTCCTGTCCCAGCCTACAGTGTTACAAAACATAGGGTAATTCTATGTGTATCTCGGCCACAAAATAGAAGTGTGCACATCCAAAACAAGATATATTAAATCAAAACATAATAAATGCCATGAAAAATAAATGCAAGTATCATTCGTACCCTTTCTAATTAGTTCAACACCTAGAGTATCCCTCTTGATTCTCAGATTTTCTAATAGCAAAGAATAAAAAGGATTCAATTTTGTATTTTTGAAGAAAAGGAGATTGCATCATGATTTTCCTTGTTTCTGAGGGGCATATGTGAGAATCATTGTTGAAATTTTGATAGAGTCCCATTAACTAACATGAAAAGGTCGATAAAAAGAATTGAACCATTTAAGAACATTCATTAAAGAGATATGTGCGTATATTTTAAAAAAAGAAAAAACCAATACCGCATGCGGCCTGGGGAATTTTTTAATATAAGCAAAGAAGGTACAGAACCAATAAAATTGAAGCCCGCAATATCAGGACGAATTTCGTTTAAATAAGTATTTTTCATGATCAAATATATTGTGTAGTTATTGTTTTGTCTCATTGGATCAGCCTTTCATTCACAGCAGGGAGTGTGGTTCTAGGGTGGTTAATGTTGCTTTGGAGTTGGTTAGGGCTGCTAAGTATAGGCGGTATAATAGGACTAGCGCCAGTGTACGAGATAGGAATTCACGGATTTTGGCGTTTGAGGAATAACTGATATAGCCGAGTGAGGGCCCGTATAGAAAGAAGCACCGGACAGGTATTTAGGGGGAGGCTAGGAAGATAAATTTCTGAGGTATAGACATAAACAGGTAGGTGGTAACGTTGTTGTGAATAGCCAAGGGATACATATTTCAAAGCAAGAGAGTAGTAAGCTGATAGAAATAGGTCAAGATAGGCTGAAATAACCTTGACAGGATTTGGATTTTTCTGTCTGTATAGGTGTATGTGCATGCCTTCTTTTCTTTGTTAGAGCAGTTGTTGTCACGAGATGCTAGCTAGAGATAAGAAAGATAGGCAAGTCAGGTACAAAGCAAGGGATCAGAAAGTAGGAGCTAGGTTTGTGAATAGTTCAAACGGGTTTATGAGGAGTAGTACCCAAGGAATAGATAGTTAGTTATTCTTCAGGGGAATAGGTTGCGCCCTTTTACCCAGAAGTTTGAGATGCTTTTTACATAGCTTAAAAATTTGTTGATGTAGGGACCCAAGAGACCAATTCGTACAGAGAACGTTTGGATTTTCATTCTACTGTTGCTACATGCAGAGCCTTGGAATTCGGCTTTGGTGTGAGTCTTGCTATGGAGGACGATAACCTTACCACTTACTTTATAGGCGGTATCTCACTTATTACGCTCCTCTCTACTTAAGAACCCTAGGCAAAGCCCTACTCTTCTAAGGCTACGGATGACTCGATGGTTGCTGTGGACTTAGTTGCTGCCTCTTTTTCGCTGTCCACGTTTACAACCAGTTAGACTATTAAAATTCCTGCTTCTATTGTATCGCTACGAACGGTCATTGATTGGAATTTCAGTGCAGACTCAACACATCGCCAAAAATGTGCTCAGAAAACACTTTATTCTCAATCAATCTTAGGGACGGATAGAGTAAAGAACGATATAGTGTGGATTGGAACCTGACCATCTATACCCAAAACGCAAGAGCCAGTACAGCAAATCTAACAGAAGGCTGCGACATTAACTGAGTCAATAAGTTAGCTCACTAGGAACTACGCGACTATATATGATAATATATATCCCGACATAGACTTAACGAGTCATTATAGCAGATGCTGAAGTCTACTCCATTAAGTACAACCTTCAACTAATTGGTTGAAATACCACTAGATAGGAGAATCCGGGATCGAATATGAACTTTCAATTTCACTTAGACTTTGCGATAGCAAACCAGGAACGATATTTCGCTAATTACTACCAATCACGCCCTATTAACGATAAACAACTTAGTGCAGTTTCACCCGTTTGAATAATGCATTTCCTTTTTGGATCGATCGGACATGGTAGTTGTAAACAGAACTATACCGGACAAAGGAACGAGTCCAGCCGGGATACACAGCCAACTACTACCAATGTCACATCAGATTACCTATGATATTCATTTCAATCCATAAATACACTATGTATTCAATAACTATTATTGAAAATACACTCTATATAGAAACAACCAAACGGAACTAGATATGAGTTTATGGTTCAAAAAGCAAAGTAAAAGGATTTTTTTTCCAGAGCAAGATCAGACCTAGAACAGCTTTTGTCGTAAATAGTGAAAAAGCGGGAAGAAAAAGTGAAAGAAGCCCTTCTAGCAGCTGATTCGGGAACAATTGCTCTAGCTTAAGAAGGGAGGCAGTAGGTGCTTCTTAGCCACATAGCTGCTATAAAGGTGACCAAGCAAACGTCCCACACATTCAACGCTCCGGCAAGGAAATAAAGGAAAGACTAAGCCAGCAAGGCATAAGGTCTTGTACACTTACCCAAGCTCTTGCTTGATGAGCGGTATCCACCTTTCTTGAAACTTTCCTTTGTCTTTTTGGCCCAGCGAGCGTAAAGAGCGAGCCGTCATCTAGAAGTGCCATCTCGTCTCCTTCATAGCTTCGCTTCACCTCGTTGCTCGGGTTGCAAATGAGGTTGCCCGCTGTAGTAAACTTGCATGCATGCGCCTTCTTGATTCGGGTGTAGCAAACGTGACAAGATGTCGGGTACGACTTTGTTTGTGCTTCCCTTTCTTGTATTGGATGATGTAGTAAAGTCCAATGAACTTGGTGAGTGCCTCGTGTTGCAAGTGATGGTTGAGCTTTTGTTCGAGGAGGTATGATCGGGGTGGTCCGTCTTGATTATGAATTGGTTGCCTTGCAAGTAATGCCCCCACTTGCTCACCGCCATGATGATTGCCATGAGTTCCTTCTCGTAGGTTGATAGTCTGGCATTCTTGGGGCCTAAAGCCTTACTTAGATATGCGATGGGTCTTCTTGCGATAAGGCGGCTCCAATACCTGCATCACAAGCATCGGTTTAAAGAGTAAAAGGATTAGTAAAGTCCGGTAGCGCCAAAACAGGTGCCGATGTCATGGCTCGCTTTCGTTTTTCGAAAGCATTCTCCGCTGCCTCGTTCCATGTTCATCCATTCTTCTTCAATTGGTCAGTGAGAGGCTTGCTAATGGCTCTGTAATTCCATATGAACTTGCGGTAATATCCCGAAATCCTCTCAACTCCTGCTGAGTACTAGGTTTTGGCCACTTCACCATCGCCTCTACTTTGCTCGGATCGGTTGCTACACCCTCTTTTGAGATGATATGGCTAAGGTATTCAACTTGAGGCATACCAAAAGTGCATTTCGACATTTTTGCATACAACTTGTGTGCTCTCAACTTCTCAAAAACCTTACTCAAATGGGTCACATGCTCCTTTATGTTTTTACTTTAGATCAAAATATCATCAAAGAATAGCAACAAACTCTTCCTCAATTCCTCTTTGAGCACATCATTCATCAAGTTTTGGAAAGTTGCGAGTGCATTGGTTAAACCGAATGGCATGACCTTAAACTCATAGTGACCACAATGAATCCGTTAGGCCGTTTTGTAAATATCCTCTTCCTTAACCCGAATTTGGACCCCGACCTGAAAGAAATCTTAGAAAATATTTCCTCTCAATTCATCTAATGGATCATCCACTATAGGTATCGGATATTTGTTCTTGATGGTTATGGAATGGAGCTTCCTTTTTCTCTGCACATCCTCCAACTAACTACCATCTTTTTTCTTAACCAAAAGTGCCGGGCGGACTAGAACTTGGTCTTATTATAGAGGCTTGAAGCAACTCCTCTACAATCTTTTATACCTCCTCTTTTTGAGCATGAGAATACCCATAAGGTCTTAGGTTAAAGGGGTCCGATCCCTCTTTGATTGGTATACTATGGTCATGCTTGGTGGGGGTAGGTCCTTGGGTTCTTAGTATAGCAAGCCTGCGCCTCGTTGCGCATTGTCTTAGTTACGCTTTGCTTGGGCTCCCGCCAAACACTAATAAGAAAGGGAGTCTTCGCTTCCCGGATCAATCCCTTTTATAAGGAAGGCGGGCTCCAGCAAAAATAACACTACTGCTTGGCAGCATGCCCTCACTGTTGACGCAACTCAGATCCCGACATAGCGGTGGTTTGTCCATTCTGGCGCCTCTACTCATATCACATCTGATTTGAATGCTCTTTATGATTCAACACCTTACCAAGGTACTGATCAGCTTCGAGTAGGCAATGGTCAATTTCTACCAATCTTTCACACCAGCACTTCGGTTCTTTCCTCTACCTCCCGACCTTTGGTGCTTACCAATGTGCTTCACGTTCCCAACATAACCAAAAACCTTCTTAGTGTCTCTCAATTCAAAAAAGACAATGAAATTACTTTGAAATTTGATGCCAACTCTTGTGTGATAAAGGATCGGCAAACACGGGTGCCACTTCTCAAGGGCAACCTCATTAATGGCTTATACACCCTACTCGGTTTCTACTCACCCTCTACCTTCATTGGTGAACGAATAAACATGGAGCTGTGGCATCTCCTTTCCCTTCGCATCTCTCCACGCCTATTGGGGCCTCTAGTACGAGCAATATCTCATTCTAAATATTTCCTATCAGCTTCTCTTGGCTAGGCCTATTCCTAATCACAACTCAGAAACCTATTATCTCGGTGGTTATCAGCAGCTTATCCTACTTGACTTTTTCCAGATACCTCCTATTTGACTTACCTGTGAAAGCCAGTACAAGGTTGCCAATTTCCGTCTTCCAGCGTGATCAGATTGGAGCAAAGGAAAGTAGCTATTAATAAATGCCTAGGAATTAGCACATGGATTTGGGAAAGCAGGTGTCATGACTTTATGTCTTCTCTTCAGGTCTTACTCCGGTATCAGGGATTGGGACTAGATCATTGGTATAGATAGGGAAGATAGAGCTTGTTACAGAGAAAGTAAGTTCTCCTAGTAGGGCTTTTAGGTGAGTAGTTCTTAGGACAGTGAGGAAAGTAGGGAAGTCAAGTAGCTCATTGAAGGAAGTAGGAATAAAGAAAATATCTTATAGGAGGAAATGCTCTAGTGGGCAAGGGGAGCTTTAGCTTCAAAGGGAGAGGAAGAGTCAGTTCAGTAGGGAGTGAAAGTCAAGGCATATCTTATATGGAATTGGAGGAAGGAGACCATGAGTAATGGATCCTTTCAAGCAAACGATGGAATTGCGACAGGAAGAGGAAAGGTGCCCTCTATCGCCGCAGCGAAAACAGGTGGGTATACCTCGCTGAGTGAGAGAGCGGATAGAATCAAGTTTCACCGAGGTCTTGGAACGATTCGTTAACACCCGATAGAAATATGCTTTCTGTCTTCTTCAACGCTGTCGACCTTTCATAAGCCTCAGAAAGTTACCATACACTGGGTGGGGTACACTGTGGGGGCTGTTGGCCTCTCGGCGTGCTCGGTTTGGCTGCTGAAGCACAGCCGATGTTTGGGAAATTCAGATATCGACAACTGGATCAAAGATGCCAAGAAATCCATGTCCGGGTTTTGGAAAGAGCATGTGGAGATGCCCGGTTGGCGATTAAGGCGCGACCGTCTTCAGTCAGCAGCGTTGTTTTGTGCGGCCGAGCGTCTAGATAAAAATGTCTACCGTCTGGCCTTTTTTTGTTTCACTTGAACGCTTAAGAGAGCGTCTGCGGTTAGTTTAGAGTATTCCATACACTGCTTGTGTGAGTGATTTTATAATACTCAGAAGATTTCCAATTTATTGCGAATCTGATAGAGAATCAGAGAGATTTTACAACTTGCATTATTTTATCTAATTACTACGTTCTCCCTAAGTCAAACCTTGAGGTATAGGGGAAGGCACATCTATCATACCTCTGCAGCAGGAAGGGTGGAAGAGTCGTGCCCTCGTCCTTAATGCATCATTGGCACTGCAGTTGCAATTCGTAAAAGGGTGGTCATGCGTTGGGAGAATGCTGTCCCAGTTGCCGTTGAACTCGTCCTTTTTCATTGTCTGGTTGATTTTCTCTGTTGTCCCAAGTCTTCAAAGTCGTATAAAAATATATGTTGATTTGATCGATTTACCACTTAGAAAACTCCGAATCATGCGGTGGCAAGTTGTCACGTATTTGTGTGACGGCTAAAAATAGCGGGTAACCCCCAAGTATCGTGTGAAGCGTCTGCCCATGATCTGCACTCACAACATGTAAGCGAAAGTAATGCTCTAAATTAACGTTACCTTATAGACCGACCATGTTTCATGTGTCTTGACTAGAGCTGGCTGTTTTGCGAAACTCCTGTTTGTTTACTTTCATCATGTTCCTTTGGAATCGAGAAGACACCATGCGTGTGGATGAGCCTTCTGAAGAGGAAATTGTGCGGCGCATCAAGGAGGTAGGTAGATCCACTCAAGCTAGGATTCGAAGCCAGGATGAGTGGATCTACCGTGCCAGGTCCTTTCCTATTCTTCTACTTATATAGTTGTGACTTTGTAGAATTAGAACTAGAACATGAGGCATGGTAATGGGGCATGTGTAATATGAGATTTATCCAGTTTCGGCAGCGAAAGCCATCAAGCAGTAAAGGGGGATTATGGGAATTGCATTTTGGCCTCCTCTAGCCCGCCCGGTGATGAATGAGGCAGTTGAGTGTGTAGATAGGCAGGCGGCCTTTTTCTTTGCTTAGGGCCCATTCTTTGCATTCGGATCTATAGGTGTGTCAACCGGCACCCTTCCGTCCCATTTCCTTCAATAGATCAAGGTAATACTTCCGTTGGGATAGATATATACCTCGCTTTTACCTTGCAACCTCAATACCCAGGACTTTATGTTACCCATATCTTTAGTTTCGAAGGTACGATGTTGAAAGAGCTTCAACTCATAAATCCCAAGCTGGTCATTGCTATGACAATATCATCAAAATAAACCACCAAAGAAAAAAGCGTTTACCTGCTAAATTGATGCGCGAGTGATCTTAACTACACCGGTTAAGCCCAAATTCCATCACAGCAGCACTAAACCGTCCAACCTTCGCTCTGATACCAACTGACTGACGTAGCGTATAAGCGTAAACAAGGTTGGCACTAGATCCATGGAGGAAAGAATTCCACGTCTATCGTGAAAAGATGCTTTATTTCTTGTAAGTTAAAGGTAGTCTAGTCCCTCCCTTTGTGTTTTGAGTGAGAAAGCTCCCGCGTGCCCCTGAACTCTCGCTTTCGTTTTGTGAACATCATTCAAACCGCCAACAAAGCATAACTCTAACGATTCTTTCTATAAGATAAGAAATACCTTGAGAATACGCACCTCGATAATGGATTCTTTTTCGTAGATAGTATGTCCTCCCTCGGCGCTCCATGAGAAGCAAAGAATGAAGCGGCGAGCCGTCGGAGCTGACTGAATTTGATCCAAACGCTATATGCTTAACACAAGTAAGTCGAACCTGGTGTTGGATTTTCTTTTTTACTCTATAAAAAGAAATGGTTTTCTGGTTTTTCCTCAAAATGCAAATTTTCACACACAATTGTTGCTTGCCTGGCAGGCAGAATGTGCCGGGACGAGAACGACTTGACGGAAAGGCTGGGACCGAAAATAAACATGAAAAAGAAAGGCAAGGGCTTTGGTCAGGATTTTAGTCTTCCCCCCCCGGGGCTGGCTTAAAAAAACCAGCAGTAGGAAAGCATCTCCATAAAGAAAGATGTAGAATCGTTAGAGCAACTTTGAACTCTTTTCCCGAAAGGAACTTTCTATTTCTTTTTAGTACGGACTTTGTTTGATCTGATTATTCTATTTCTTTCGGTTCCGCTCGCTCGTGCCACTTACGTTACACTCGCTGGGTAGCGAGTCTTTTTCGGCCTCTCCACTCCTCCTCCCATGCCTTTCTTAGTTGGACCAACCCGACGCGGCGATTTCCGACAAGTCTTTCTTCATAGAGCAAGAAGCGGAAAAAATGAAAGCTTTATTTCTTGAGATTGATGGATAACCAATTCATTTGCCAATATAGTTGGGATATTTTACCCAAGAAATGGGTACATAAAATGAAAATATCGGAACATGGAAATAGATTATATACCACTACTGACTACCTATTCCCGTTGTTGTGCTTTCTCAAATGGCATACCCCTACAAGGGTTCAAGTTTTGATCGATATTTGCGGAGTAGATTATCCCTCTAGAAAACGTAGATTTGAAGTTGTCTATAATTTACTGAGTACTCGGTATAACTCACGCATTCGTGTACAAACAAGTGCAGACGAAGTAACACGAATATCTTCGGTAGTCAGTCTATTTCCATCAGCCGGCTGGTGGGAGCGAGAAATATGGGATATGTTTGGTCTTTCTTTCATCAATCATCCGGATTTACGCCGTATATTAACAGATTATGGTTTCGAGGGTCATCCATTACGAAAAGACTTTCCTCTTAGTGGATATGTGGAAGTACGCTATGATGATCCAGAGAAACGTGTGGTTTCTGAACCCATTGAGATGACCCAAGAATTTCGCTATTTCGATTTTGCGAGTCCTTGGGAACAGCGTAGCGACGGATAATTAAGAATCCACATATATATATAAGAAGTCTAGTCCTGGGTGGGGACAAATAAATAGGAAATGCTATTTGCTTCTTAATACTCAAACTCTTTTTTGAAATGCAAGAGTGTCCACGACATCATTTAATAAGGAAGAAGTGTTATCGAACGCTACGCCCACGTATGGAAGAAGTCAAGAAAAAGTCTTTCCGGGCACCCTTTTTTTCTTTCGCTGGCGCATTGATAGCAGAAGAGTACGCGCGGCTAGCTCCGCCTGAAAACGCTTGCTTGCCCCCCACCTACCCCTACGTAAACTCTTGCCTACGCTTGCTGCTCGCTCAGTTTAAGTAGAAGGGAAGAAAATCAATAGGGTCACTCCTTTGAGGAAGATGACTCGCCTGGGTGGGGACTGTCGCGCTTCACTCTATGCTCGCAGGCTCCTTCATTCACTTGCTCGCTCCTTCACTCGCTGCTTCGCCAGAAGCGAGGCCTCTTCTCCTCCACTTAGCTAGAAGCAACGAAGGAGGCTGGGGAAGGGAAAGCCGACGATGGCAATGGGGGGTCGTATGTATAAGCTTTGCCCCTTGCTTGACATAAATTGTTATGAACTTACTAAATGACCTTATTGATTCTCCCGGAACACTAGCTAATCTAATAAATAGGGAGCTCCATCTTCTTTTCTTCACTTCAGAACGAAGGGCACCTTCCTTCTTATTAAGGAACCCTCTCAGGGAGGGGGGCTTCCGCCCAGAAAGGAAGGAGGGGAGAGTGGCCGAGTGGTCAAAAGCGGCAGACTGTAAATCTGTTGAAGGAATTCTACGTAGGTTCGAATCCTGCCTCTCCCACTTGTTTGTTGTAGACTTCATAGAATAGAAAGTAGGCGGAAGCCGCCGGAGGGAGGGCCCACCGAGCGAAGCTCTTTCTTTTTTTCCGTGCTCATTCAATTGTATCGTATGCGTTTGAGATGAGAGAGGTTGTCGAAAAAAGATGATCTCTAGAGATTTCTTCCCCATCTATATCCAATTCCAACGAGACGAGAATATATAGGAGCGAGTCGCTTCCGGCGTCGGCTTGTAGTTTCTGCAGTCGGCACACGCGCCCGCCATCATGCCTCATGGGTTCGTTCGGGACGAAGCCAAGCGAGACATACGATAGACGAAGGAAGGGCCCTCAAACACAGAAAAGAAAATGCATTTGATGTGAAAACGTTGCCGTCTTTCATTCAATGATCAATATCACCGATAGAGATCACAAGCCTCATAAGTTTGACCCACGCCTAGGAGCTAGCTACTTTCATTCATCAAGTTCTAGTACCAAAGCAGGTTATTCATTCGAAGGTAAGTCCGGTCCATCAATAGCACCTGGCGGACACAGGTCATACATTCCTCGATACATTACCACCACTCAGTGCCTTATCCTCTAGCTAATACACCAAGCGGGTACCATCATCGGTATGTACTGGTATCGATTTGACCCAGCCCTTGTTCTTTCATTTTGCTTCTCTGGGGTTTATTTGAGCAATTGGGGATGCAATTTTCAGACAGACAAGTCACTACGACCAGATAATTGAGAACGAGTGAAGTATCCAAGCTGGCGCGGCACTCTACTTAGAATGCTACACAAGCTTGGTAAGGAAGACTGCTGGATGGGATGAACTCCACCACGAATCGCTTTAGGAAAACTTTTTGACAGAGAAAAAATCCCTACTTCTGACTCACATCTTTGCTCTCGGCCTTTACTAATTCTGGCTCGCCTCTTTATAGAAACTTCTACTTCATTTAGAAAGTACCCCACCCAAGGAATAAACCTATTAATCACCCAGAACGAAAAGGGACTAAGTAAGTTACAGGTAGCCTATACAGATTTACTAAAACTAATAGGTGGGTGAATCACGCGAACTACTGAATAAAAGATTCGCCCGGAATCACCTTTTGAGGGATTTCACTTCCCAGCCAGCCGCCCTGGGTTTCATATTCGTCGGTCTCTCTACAATTTGGCGCTGTCCGTGGGGTGGGTTAAAAATGGCAAGCAATTATCTTGATGGCAATATGAGAAATTCTTAGACTCCAGAAGATGGTCATGATAGGAGGATCAAGGCTAAAGTTCCTCCACCACAGGATAACTTGGCCAAGAAAGCTTTCCTCACCATTACATTTTGGTGAAAGAAAGAGCGAATCCTTCTTTTTGAAGGATTTGAATAGCATCCTTGTCCCAGAAGTATCTCTCTCATTCCAGCTTTCCTTTTTTATCTCTCTTATCGTTCCTTAAACTTTCAATTATAAAAAGGGGATTTTTCATATCGGAGGGCCACTATTCATTTATAAAGAACTCCTTTTTCTTCTTTTTATATCATCCTAACATAGAGAGAGATCTTAGCATTGTAGGTTGAAAATAAGTATCTTAAGTCATAAACTGATACAAATTGCATACATATAATAATATGACCATGTAGTCAAAGTTGTTTTTGTACCATACGTAATAATAAATAGTTCTAACTAAATAGCGCCAGTACAATCGATGCAGATTGAATTTATATGCGAATAATTTGTTTATCAATAGCACCAAAAATGAAGTACAGACCCAATTCAAACTAGACTGGTTTTGGGTGATACTTGGCTCTGCACCGGATAAGACTGATTAGGAACATTTGTTTTAAATTCTAAATTGGTTGTCTTTTTTTCTGCTGTCATGTTGCTACGTTGGTTGCATATATTTAACAACATTGCATTTGACAAGTATTTTTCTATAAAATAAGGGACTTAAACCGCGCATTACCTAGGCATTGAGTCAGTTTATACATGTAATGATCTTGTTCAAGATACTAAATTGAGAAAAACCAGAACTTTTTGTCCAGTGACTCTCAAGTTCAAAATTCTTTCGATATGAAAATAATATCTCGTTCCATAAAAGATAAATTCCCTAACTATATGTACTCAAAAATATCTAAGGCTCTGCACACACTAAACATTTCTTTAGCAACGAGCATGCTTGGTATTTTACCGATATCTGAGAAACTCTTCCTCTAGGTTTGAACCAATGCCTATTATTACGGTATGCAATGCCATTCACTTTCTTTGTTGGGGTGAATCATGACGGTCAATCCATTCTACTAGGATGTGCTTTGCTCGAGAATGAATGGAAAGAGACATAAATTTATTTGCCTATTCCAGACTTGGTTAGAGTGTATGGGTGGTAGAGCTCCAGCCGCACTTGATCATTTAATTTATCTATACCTCTCTCTCTCAAACACACACGCACACGCACATATGGAGGATTTAAGTGCCTTGTACCAGTACTACAGACGTATGTTTAAATTTTCCTGTAATTTGATTTAAGGTAAGCTTTGTGAATGGGATTAGCACAATAAAAGGGGGCACCCATGTGGAGTATGTGACCCAGCAAATTGCAAACCATGTGATGGCTGAGGTGAACAAGAAGAACAAGAATGCAAACCTGAAGGCACACGTTGTCAGAAACCACTTATGGGTCTTTGTCAATGCTCTCATTGAAAACAAAACCCCGCGTTTGACCAAAGACCGCCCGACCTAGAAGCTTCGGCTCCAAGTGCGAGCTCTCAAAAACTTTCCTCACTAAAGGTCAGCCTCATGTCAGCATCAATTAATTGATTAGCACGTAAATGCATGTTTTTCTTAATTAAATTACTCGTTTCTTCAGTGGCCAAGTCGGGAGTAGTGAATAGTCTCCTTTCATGGGCTGATTTCAAGCAAAGCAAGGAGCTGAAGAAAACAGATGGTATAAAGAAAGAGGAAAAGAATCACTGGTATTCCAAAACTAGAAGATGCAAATGCATGCAATGCTTAGGTGTAGTGAGGTGGTGTGTGCCTGGGTAAACCCTACGTTTTGACATATTAACATTAGGTAGGTTGGTTCATTTTCAAGTCAAGCCATTTATTTTATATAGGCGCCACCTTGCGTTCTATAAAGAGGAGGCTTAGGAGCAAGTAAAATGTAAAAAGAAATGGTGCTTTCAGTTTCATTTGATTCGAATCAAAATCAGCGAGTTCTCGTCCCGTCTGACTTCGATCATCGTCTCCCGTCTGCGCAAGATGGATTTGGCTTCGGTGATTCACCATTTGAAAGACGAGAGAACACGCAAAGAACCTTCAAAGTCCTTTTTTTATTGGTAGGCAACGAGATCAGTAAGAGAAAGACGTAATGTTCCGGACGGAGACTCCCTTGCTTGATTCAGTCATGACATGGAGCTTCGGCCAATCAAGCCTAGGTGCGGAAGAAAAGTCAAGTCGAGAAAGGTTCAAAAAAAGACAAAAGTGATGGTGATTTGAGTTCTTTTTGCTGCCTAGCTCACTGGTCGACCAAGATTCTAGTTTTTTTGGGGGAGACGAAGCCGAATGGAAAGAATCTCATGGAAAGGAAGGATCATGAAATTGCCCAGAATGTGTTCTGAACTGGCATTCTCTTTATTTAATAAGTCCAACTAGCTAGATGTGGAGATGAAAAAAGATGATCTAACGACCTATTTGCTTGGAATTCTCTTAGTCATAGGCGGCTTTCCCATTTTGATTGAAGATAGCTGTTGAACTCGTGAGTCTTTCTCTATCTAGCATTCCCTTCCACCCAGCCCTCATAAACTCATAGATAGATAGAACGATGATAAAGCTACATTTTGGAAAAATTCCTAATCAGAGTCAATAAATAGTTGTTCTGAGCAGGTCATTGATAACTTTTTAAGCATTTGCTTGATTTGCCATATTCTTGATTCCGGTCTTGGTCTTACTTAATTAGTACAGTTAGTTTCTTTGATTGCGGATTGCCTTTCTACGCTTTCTGCTCTTTTGCTTATTTATCTCTTCATAGGTCTATAGTAACTCGAGGAAGAAAGGAGCCAGGACAAAATACTTCTTTCTAGTCTCCGATCAAAGAATATGCACGTGATTCAAAGGTCGAAGCGGAGCATATGACTCCTTCGAGTGCCTTTTGTGATTCTCTTCACTTTCGCCTAGCACTTGGGATCGGTGAACCAAAGGCTTCCTTTCCAGTTAATAGTTCTTTTAAGCCAGTAGTTCATTTTCCATTTCGTGATTCCACTGCCGATCGAGACGCCCATGGGCGGATCTATACTATAAACGAAATATGGGTTTCCGCTTGCTTTATCTTAGACTGTGCTCGCTTTCCCATCCGGGACAACAAATGCTAGAGGTTCTTTTTGCTTTGAAACCACAAAGTAGATTTAGGAAATATTTGATGAAACTGAGGGCTAATTGCATGTTTAGGGTTTACTTAGGCGTGATACCAACTGTTGTTTCTTATTCTGTTGGTTTCGGTCAGATAGAGTATTGGTATTAGTTTGACAACACAGTGACCAACGATTGTTCAGTTGTTATTTCTGGCAGGCTTAGTGTCTTGTTGTCGACTTACAGTTTGACTGGTGTTATATATTTCCTCTCCCAATTACCTTTTCTGAACTATTATGCGGCGCATTAGTGTTTTTTGATTTATGCATAATTCAAACCAATTGAAGTTTTTGCCGGGCCGAGTTTGGATATACAAGTTAAGAGGCTGAAGGTGAGATTGTCCTTTCTCTTCATGTATTTGCAGAGGCACTAAAAAGTGCGAAAATGATATTAGCTGGACAATGAGTGTTTGACTAAGAAATCAAATCAAAGAATTTTTAGGAACAAAGCTTCTAGAATTTTGGATGAAAGTGTGAAAGCTCGTAAATTTGGATAATTTTGAGAAAACTCTAGTTTTCTAGTTTTAGATAATTACATATATTTTGGGTACGCTCGTGTCCAACGGTGAACCTTTCAAAAAATCAGAGTTGCCCCATAGAAAACTTATGTTAGCCTTGTGTCTGCGCTTGCCAAAATGTGTGTATTTTTAAAAATGGCTATGAGAAAATAAAGAATAAATTAAGTCTCTTGTTGACAAAACCTAAAAACTATAAGTAGTAGTTTGATAAAATAAAGAGCGAAATAAAAGAAGTCTTCAAGTGATAGATAAATTGACCTTATAGAAATAAGGACTCAGACTTGCATAAGCAATTGCAAGCAAAATTGAAAGTGTAGTGGAGCAAGATCTCGTTGCATTGGTACAGCTAGTAATTTCACCGGACAAAAAGCGCCAGTTCTCTGTACTTACTATAATAGACATTGATACAGCTAGTAAATTGGGAAAACAATGAAATCCACTGCTACTAAAGGGACTGGTACGATCAGTCAATCAATTAGTCAAATTCTACATACTCTATTAACAGCTAGTATAGTTACTGGTATAGCACTAGAGCTAGTAAACTCATTGTATGGCTATGTTCACCCACTGGTACAGCAAGTGAATCTACTGATGTATTGATCTAGAGCACATGTTGACTAGAAAAAAAAGAGCATGAAAGAAAAAGCTAGAAAAATACATGCATACAAAAGATCGTAGAGCATTCAATCCTATACAAATAAGAAAACTTTATGCTATCAAATACAAAAGATGATTTCAGAAATAATAATAAAAATCTTTTTCCACACAAAACACTAGAATAACTACTCATAGCTACATGTCAATATACCACCAGATCACTTGATATAACTATGTGCTTTGCTTAGCCTTGTACTGATCAATCATTAGCCTAATCCATCCTACCTTTTTTTCATTTTTGGAGACTTGCTCTTAAGTAAAATTACAAGTAGGACAAAAAACACGGGATTTCCTAAACTTAAACTTATGAAAACTTAAGTATGCCAAGTGGAGCTAGCGGGCTTTCCTACTAAAAAGTAATGGAAATGCTTAACAAATGAAAGTAAAGGAGGGTGTAATTATGAAGTGAACCAATAAGCTGCTTAAGTAGATGATTGATTGGAACTAGGTCAAGTAGGTGGGGCTTGGGAGCTAAGTAAAATAGGCATGTCTCACCAGGAGTGAAAATCTTTTCTAGTCTAACGAAACTGTTATCAGCAAATGTTTAATAAGTAAGAGTGTAGGGCAAGTCTAAGCAAGCAAACTGTTCGAATATGTGTTTTCTCCTCTTCTAGCATTCCTTTCTTACTCCGCGGTATAAGGCTTCTTCTACGGAGGGCTATGGGAAGTCAACATAGGACCGACGTATTGGCATTTCTTACAGTTTGGTAATTAAGTAAAGATGGGTAATATGTAAGTGTAAGCTACTATTTAGTTTATTGAGAAGGACGGACTAGGGAAAGTAGTGAAAATGAGGAAAGGAAAGTAGGGCAGTGATGTGACTAGATCGATCAAGTAAGTAGGTATTCGTGAGTAGCAGGGGAAGCAGATCAGACTAGTAACTAGGTAGTAGGTCAAGCCGGAAATAGTAGTGGATGTCTTAGAATGTCTTGTGACTAAGGAAAGAGTAGTCAGTCAAGTATGAGTGTTGGGAAAAGCGTAAGACTCCTTACTTAATTTTAGAACTGTAACTAATGTGCTGTGCCTCACCTTAGTATACTGGGGATGAATCGTCAGAACTCTCTCATTATTTCTTATATAGAAATGAAAGCGGAAAGAATGCATTCGGTGATTCTCTCGTCGTCTGTTCCGACTTGATCCTCTAGCTATATGCTTAACACAGGCAAGTTATGGCATGGCTCACCAAAGCCCTCTTTGAGCAGTAGATCCATTTCTAGAAGAAGGTGGCTCTTCTAACTAAGTTCATAAAATAAGAGAAATTATATACTTAATCGTTTGACTCGACTCGGTAGGCAGGTTGAAAAAGTCGAGGCAGAGAACAATATTGGAAATCTCATTTTCTCAATCAATCCTTTTTGACTCATTTTTTACACATGAATTTTCGTATGAAGTTGTTTTATTCTAAGGCGCACCACGTATTAAGAACAAACCGAGTAGACTCACTCAAACTATATATGACAATTGGGACTCAACAGCAGATAGATTTGTATGCTTTGAACGAGCTACAGATATTTCATCTGTAACAAGACTCACAGCTACATATATTTATCTTTAACAAGCTTAGCTGGTAAAAGAAGAGATTCTAGATTATGATATACGATTTGATAGCTATGATTTGAGAGAAAAGATACACGACGACGACTTTGATTTAAAAAGAAGAGTTGGTTTGAATAGCAGGAAAAAAGAGTTTCAAAATAAATGAATAACTGGCAATACTAAATTTTTGAAATAAAAAGGAAAATCTCTCTCCTTCGAGGTAAGGGCTGGCTTTCCAGAAGTGGTGGAGTAGTCTTTCTTTTTGCATATAAGAACCTGAGCTACCTGTCTAAGGAAAGTCATCTATCGTAGAGTCCGCGGGTAAGTAATATTCTAGGCCAGTCTCTTTTTTACTACTAAGATTTGGTCAAGTGCGAGGATTTGAGTCAGTTATTTTCAGACACAGAGGTAGTGACACGAAGCAGGTTTTTTCATCAACCAACCTAGCTCAATACCTAGAATATGTATGTATTATATTCCCAATAAAACACAACTCAAGTAGGGACTCAAAAGCTGCTGCTTCTAGACGATAATATTCGGCATTTGAACTCAACTTTATATAGGCACAAATTCTAACTTATATTTATTACATAAAAATAGAATAAAATATGAACAATCAATTATCAAAGACTCCTCAAGGAGACTTTTGAATGTGATGCGAGCTGCTTCCAAAATGCAAGTGTTTATAAGGCAGTACCCAAGCTTAGAAGCTGTGATTGATACCCGCGCCTCAAGTCCGTCCATCTTGTAAAAGCTCAGAACCCAGAGGGCGGTCCACCCCATAAAGCCAATTACTGAGATTTTGATAGGCACTGATCCTTTTTATCAATAAATGCACGGATCAGAAACTTATTAAAAGCTGCATTTTATATCATTTGTTTTCTCTAGATGCTCTATTATTTGTTGAAACAGAAGCAGATGCTCTATCTAACACAGGCACAAACCCTATCTCTAGCCTCAGAATCTTCCTTATCTCCAATAATCTTAAATATGTACGAATCGGAAATACGGACCAACCCTAAATTCGAAAATGAAATAAGTAATCTATGCACACTTCTCTTTTCTCTGTGAGATGCTATGCCCGACGAGTGAAAGAAGCATTACGGCTCGTAGTAGATTGATTTAATAGCGGAGTTTATATATTAACTTGATGCCAAAGAAATATACCCAGCTAATTCAATGAATGGCCTGCTACCAGTTGACGGAGGAAGATTGGATTCTTTGTTTATAGACCCAACGTAATACCCATTTTATTCTCATATGTATGTATGCTCAATCAGACCCAGCTCCATACCTCTTTTACTCAGAAAGACATATCTATAAAAAACCCCACTCTCAAACTAGAAACTTCTTTCTGACTCAAAAGCTCCTTGTCACCGAAGCACATCTACATCTAGGCGATTTTATGAGGCAGGCAGTTTCTAGGGAAGAGTTCATACCCCTAAGCAGCTAGCAAGGACGGCTATAATAGATATTTCACTCTAGACATACCATACATCGGGTAAGGACGCTGGTCTTTTAGAAACTCTACGAGACCACCAGACCCACCTCTCGTGTCATTGCTCTTCGCCCTGCTTCTATTTGTCTAGCTGTGATCCGACGCGGATTCCTTTTTTGCCCTACCTAATATTTTAGATCCGTTGTTCAACCAGGTCAAAAGAAAAGATGAAGCTGTGGA